ATAAGACCAGTATTTTCTATAACTTTAAATTCAAAAGATTTAAATTTATTAGAATCTATTAAAAATACTTTAGGCGCTGGAACTATTAGTCAAAGTGGAAAATCTGCAATATTTGCAGTAGAGTCCGTAAAAGACTTACCTTTAATTATAAACCATTTCGATAAATATCCTTTAATAACTCAAAAAATATCTGATTATTTAATATTTAAACAGTGTTATGAGATTTTTACTAAAAATGAGCATTTAACTGAAACTGGATTATTAAAAATATTAAGTCTGAAAAGTTCTCTCAATCTAGGTTTACCTGATACCCTAAAATCGGCTTTCCCTAACATAAAACAAAAAGATAGACCTGAATATTTTTTTAATGGAATTCCTGATCCTTTCTGGGTATCGGGGTTTACCAGCGGAGATGGTTCCTTTCATGTTGTAGATGTTAAAAATAAAGGAAAAACAACCGGAGTATTAGCTAGATTTAGCATTCATTTGCATGTGAGAGACTTAGAAGTATTAAAGGGTCTTTCTACTTATTTTAAATCATTAAACTCCAATATAGAAAGTACTGAAGAAAAAAGTAAAAATATTATAATATCAGAGAATAGTGCAAATCTTCAGATTTCTAAATTTTCTGACGTAACTAATATATTAATTCCTTTTTTTAATAAGTATCCAATATTAGGAGTTAAAAGTTTAGATTTTAAAGATTTTCAAATAATCTGCAATCTAATGCAAGAAAAAAATAACTTAAATTCAGCTTCAGAGTTGGCTGGGCAGGGTAACCCGCCCAGTACACTAGATAAGATTTTAGATATAAAATCAAATATGAACTTAAGAAGAAAAATAAAATAAATATAATTGGAGGATAAATTTGATTAACCATGTTAAATGAGGTCTGGTATCAATGATCGCACGATGGTCTCACTGTCTCAACAAGTAACTCAGTGAAATTGAATTAGCCGTGCAGATGCGGTTTACCTTCAATAAGACGGGAAGACCCTATGCAACTTTACTGTATTTAGTTAAAAGGTTAGTCGTTAAGCTCGCGTTAATAGAAAGTAGGTAATCGATAGATGGAAACTTATTTAATAACAATAAAAATCTCTAAATTACTTGTGTACTCTTCTCCCTATCTGAGCAACTCATCTTCGATGGCTAGGGGTTAGGGTTGCTGCTATTATCCTAAAAAAAAAATAATTTATATAATTTATTGTTTGGTTTTAGAATTTGTTTATATTTTAACGAGTATTATTTCTGGCTTTGCCTTTTAAATAAAATTTATACCGTCCGGCTGGCACTAAACAGAGCGCAGCTATATAAACAACAAAAATTAAGTTAAAAATTTTAACTTTTATTATCTGCATGGTAGTAAATTGTAAATAATTTAACTAGAAAAGTAAAGTAACTTCAAATTACTAACTTGACTGAACCTTGGTCTAAATTTGATAATTAAAAATCTCTGCAACTTTGCACCCTTAATCATACCTGTCCTCCTGCAATCTTTGGTTTGCTCCAGTCCCTTTCCTTACGGATTATGGGGCTGAAAGGAAAGGTAGAGTAGCTACGCTAAAAAAAGGTATAAAGTTAGGAGCTATTTTATATAACAATAAACTATTTAAAATCGCTTCGCTGCGGAGCTTGCTACGCACTCAAAATATAATTATATTATATATCACTTATTAAAAAGTGATGTATCACCTTATCTCTATGCATCGCTACGCGGTCGCTATGTGCTAAAGTGAAATTTAGAGTAATTAGATATCTCGGGATTAAAAAAAAAACATAATAATCTCGACCTTTAAGGATAGAAATGGAAACCTCCAGATGTAGAGCAGGCTAACAGTTCACCTTATCTTAAACAGATATAAATATATTTTTATTTTAAATTTATTTTAAAATAAGAAACCCAGTGCTGGGAAAATTGACTATTTGACAGTTTCGCTGGGGCGGTTGTCTTTGATAGAGTAGCATTGTACCTCCAACTTTTTTAAAAAGATTGTTTAATTGAGCTAATTCCTGTAAGCGCTTTTCTGGAATCAAAGACCAGATTTAAGCGATAAATTTTTTTTTTCTATATTTAAATTATACTTATAATTTTCCTGGGAGGGTAGGCGTAAAGCCTTCGCTTGTTACGCACTTTGGATAAAGTACGCGACTACTCTTATCTCCTGCTACGCTGCCTTTCTCGGGTCCTAGCTCTCCTCGGCTGCCTTGCTAAAGCAAGGCAGCAGATAAACAACTAGTGCCGTACGGTAGCGCAGCAGGTAAAGGATTTGATACTATAATAAAATATATGTGTAATTTAGATTTAAGTAATTTCTTACTTTAACTGATATCTTTTATTCCTCTCCCCCCCCCCCCTGCTTCGCTTGCGACACCTACGGATAGCTCCGCCTCACTACAAATATGAGCGTAGCTTTCCTACGGATTCTAGCTTTTTTCTTTTTCCCTAGCTTGCCTCCCTTTCCTTACGGATTACGGGCAGCTAGCAAGGGGTCTAAGCAAGCAACCGCTAGAAAAAGCAAAGCAGGTAGCTCGCTTGTTTACTCAAACCAACAATATGGGGATCCTGCTACTTTTTAGCTTCGCAAGCCCTGATAACAAGTAGCAGGACTATAAATGAAAAAACAACAATAAATATTACCTTTTACTTTAACTTTAAATTTTTAGTTAACTATTAAGCTTAAAAAATATTGTACAGTATCTATATTGTTTTAACACCTTAATGGTCCCGCTTCGCGCTTGTAGTATAAGTGAATCCTTTTAACATTTTTATAATGTTGCCTCTAAATCTTAATTAGATTATAGAAGGTTAATATATGTGGCTTAATTTCGTTTTCAGCTTTGCTCTGCGGTACACTTTACTACGGATCGTAGCTACTGTCCTACAGATCGGAGCTAAGAAAAAAAAAATCAAGCCGTTATTCATTTTAACGCAGACTGCCTGCGGAGCTACAGAGCTTTTCTTGATTTGTAGAAAAGTACTTTCCTACGGATCGGTAGAAAGCATCTTCCTACCCTTACGGGACGGCCTTCGGCCTTACCCTAACGGAAGGGCCTTCGGCCTTCGGCCTTCGGCCTTCGGAGAGCTCCGCGTACCTTCTTTTTTCTAGCTTTTTGCTTCGCAAACCGCAAGAATCCACAGCCCTAGCTAACTTTTCTTCGAATTAAGCCAGGACTACGGGTAGCTTGCTACGATAGCAAAGCAGAAGAGAAGCTACTTTTTTAAGGGCAAGAAATCCAAGGCAGCGATTAAATTTAATTTGTTTTTTTTTTTTTAATTATTTATTTTTTTTTCTTTGAGGAAAAGTTATCATAGGAAATACAACTTTAATTAAAACCCCGCCCTTGCTTTCTTACGGATCGCAGCACTTGCTTGGCTATTCCCAACACTCATCTTTGATGGCTAATATAAAAGCCTGTGTAACTAAAGGGAGCCACTTTGGGTTATAATAAAGTTGTATCGTAGAAACTATTATAGTTACTATCTTTCTAGGGTAAGTGATAAACTAGATTTATAATAATTAGTAACTGCGATAAAAAAATTATTACATAAATACCACTAGCAACATAATAAAAATAGTATACTCGTCTTTTCGAGGGTGTTAGTATGACGTTTACAAAGAATTTAATTAATCTATATTTTTATTTCTGTAAAATCTTTTCTTGGAAGTTGTATTGATTATAAGCGAAATCAACCTTTTGCTTCCTACGGACTACCGATAGGGTTGCTACACCTCCCTTGCTTCGCTAGGCAGGAGTAGCTCCCCCTCTGCTAGCGCAGCAAGCAACCCCTCGCTTCGCGCATAAGATAAAAAATTTAATCAGTACTACTTAAATAATCTTGATTAGATAGGCATACTTTTATATAAATTATAAATCAGTATCTATCACATATCTCTGAGAGATTATTTCATCGCCAGACCTCCTGTATTTTATCAATTGCCCTTGCCTTGCTACGCACTCCGGCTTAATTATTGCGATGCACCTTCGGTTTCGAAGCTAGCGTCGCAAGAAAAGGGAGCGTTCTTTTTGCTACGCTAGTGCAGGATGGCTGCGATAAATTTAATTATTCTAAACTAAATGATTAAATTTAGCCTAGAAAAGTAATAAGGGTAAATAATAATACATTTTGCCCGTTTTAATAATAATAAGTGGTAAAACACATACAGTTTAACTTCTGTATGATACGCTTAAGAAATTAAAACGTTATATAAATGTTAAAAATTACCCCTTTTCTGACATTAGATAAAACTTCTATTTTTTATAATCGTACTTCTATGAATAGCATTTATTTAGTTTTGATGCGCAGCTAGCGCAGCGCTAGCTGCGCTATAAAATTTATGTTATTTTTAGTTTAGAATTTAGAAGCTAATGTTACTTTTCAAGACCCCGAAAAAAAGTTACGAAGCTAGAAAAGGCAAACTTCGTACTTCTTCGTACTTCTACTTCGTACTTCTTGCTACGCTTGTGCAGGGGAGTAAATCTATATTAATTACAAAGTAATTATCTTTGCCCTAGAAAAGGCACGAGGCATATAAATTAAAAATTTACTATTTGATGCTCAGTACATCCTTTTTCTTAGGATTAGGATGCGCAGCTGCGCAGCAAAAGGTTCATTGTTATATGCATATAGTTATCCGAGATTATAAGGATTCTAATCTCGCTTGAATTGAATGGTTTTATTTTTATTTTTGATTGCGTACTATTCTCCATTTTTCTCCCTACAGTCTTCAGGTTAGGGTTAATATGAAAAGAATAGACTACTTCTCAATAAGACTGGTTAACTTTAAGGTTAACTAATATAAGGAAGTACGCCATAGGCCTCTTGCTTTAAATAGTTACGCGTCTTACGTAAATCTTTAAATTTTTTTTTTTTAATGTTAAGATTCAAAGCGGACGTATTTCAAAAATTTAATTTATAAGGTTAAATTATAATTAGATTATCTTTTTGGCAATAGGCTGTTAATTTATTTATAGTTTAATCCTTGTACTGGTGGCTCGGGCATTTTATAAGTTAGATTTTCTCTTGCTACCTGCATACGAAGTGCGAAGCTAAACATTTACTCAAAACCGCCTTCGTTAGAGGTAGAGTACGACAGCAGAGAAGGAATAAATAAACCTGAAATGTGAATAAATCATAGAATCTAATTAGTAATTTAGCTGGAAGTTTACTTATTTTATTTATTTCTTTTTTTATAAAACAACCAAGCGATCCGTATGGAAAGTACTTTCCTACGCATCCGAATAATCGCTTCGCTTGCTACGCTAGCACTGCTTCGCTTGCTACGCTAGCAACCAAGCTAGAGTTAGATAGAATTTTTTATAAAAAATTTAATAAAACAAAAAAAAATACTTGTAGGAAAGGTTAAATTCTAAAGTATATAATTAGTTATATACCAAATTAATTTAATATAATATATATTTCTTTAATTTTATTTTTTTTTTCCTTGTGCAATCATACGTGGTTGTATCAATTTGTATTTGCATAAAGTCGTATTTAATAACTTGTACGATTTTAGTTTTAATGGTATGGCTAGTAATTTGAATAGAAGTCAAACAACTAGTGAAAGGTTGTAATAAGCATAATGGCAGAAAGCATACTTAACTGAAAGACCTATAAGTCGCACAGATACGTAAGTAGGGCATAGTGACCCCTCGCTATAGAATGGGATAGTCGGGGATCAAGAAATAAAAGTTACGCTAGGGATTAGCTTATAGTCCCTCTAATTTGAAAAAATTATGTTCGCGAAATTTCCTATAAAAAGAGGAAATAATTAAAACCGGGTTAATTGCAAGGATAACTTAACTTTATAAAAAATTTCAGTTAATTTGCAGCGAAGATTAATTATTATTAGTAAGGTACTAGTAATACACATATAATTAATAACGTTCAACGACTAGAAAGTAGCCTACTTTCAATAACGCCTGGCTACTAATTAAAAAAATATAAATTTTATCGTGAAGGCTGCAAGCGCTCGTTAGCTTACCTTCGGTTCATGCGATTGCTAGCAAAGTACTCTTTTTTTCTTGCTCTAACTAGTAATTGCTTCGCTAGGAACAAAGTAAGTAGGAGCACTACGGGGTCGTAGCAATAATCGACGGAGTCTCTTTCCCACGGATTACGTGAGAGCGAAGCAGCCCAAGCGCTTCTTTTCTTTAGAATCAGCGCAGCCGGCCTACAAGCTACAAAAATATTTAACTTAATGTCCCTAAGGATTTATTTTAATAATTATTAACATGAGAGATATGAACTATGTGATTATAGATAAGTATCTATTGCAAAATGCTGGTCCAAATAGTAAACTAATGAAAGAATATAAAAATTCATTACATTCTTTAAATGAAATTCAACGTGAAGCTTCTATAGGGTTATTATTAGGAGATGCTAGTCTTCAAAGTCAAAACAATGGAAAAACATTTCGACTAAAATTTGAATGAGGGGAAAAAAATAAACCTTATTTAGATCACGTATATGATCTTTTTAATGAATGAGTAATCTCCCCTCCTCATAAAAAAACTAGATTAAATATTAATAATAATCAAGTTACTAATTGAGGGTTTCAAACTATTAGTCATGAGGCTTTTAATTTTTTAGCGGATTTATTTTTAAGCTTACCTGTCTTGCCTTCGCTTGCGTCAGCAGGACCTGAGTCTAAAATAAAAAATAAAAAAAAATCAGTGCCAGAATTTTTAATTAGAGATCATTTAACTCCCAGAGGTTTAGCTTTTTGGTTTATGGATGACGGAGGTAAATTAGATTACAATAAAAACTCTAAAAATAAGAGCATTGTTTTTAATACCCAAAGTTTTTCAGAGTCTGAAGTTTTATGTATGGTTAAGGAGCTTTCTGATAAATTTAACTTGAGTTGTGAAGTTCGTTCGAATAAAGGAAAAAAAATTATAGTAGTAAAATCTTCTAGTTTTTCTAACTTTTTTGAATTAATAGATCCTTATATTATAGCTGAAATGAGACATAAGCTACCAAAATAATAATTTAGCGCTTTAGCTTCTTGCTTTTTATCCGTACCGTAAGGGTAAGGAGCTTCGCGCTTAATAAATCCTTCATCTTTATGAAGAATATTCCCTAGCTGTAGTAAAAAAATTTTTTTAATTATATTCAAATTTAACCCCCCTTAATTTTAATTAAAGCGCCGGCCTCCTCCCTCCGGATGCTTGCTTCGCTAGCAAAGGGAAAGGTCGCAGCCAGCCGGCGAGTCTTTAAAATAAGTTGAGAATTTAAATTTAACTTAATTAGTAGAAGACATAGTCTAAACTGTTTTGTAAAAAACAGAATAGTAAATATTTTACTTAATACAATTGAACAGGCTAATAGTCCGCGAGAGTACACATTGTCCGGACTGATTGGCACCTCGATGTCGACTCAACCTATCCTGCAAAGCGTATTAGGAAAACGCTAAAGTGGGACAAACTATCAAACTCCGGGGACCTCCTAAAGTTTTTGATACCAAGCTATATTTGAAAAAATATAAGTGGCCAGAATAATTCCCTGGGTAAGGTAACAAGTCAAAAAATGAGTGAAAACAAAATGGAATATCGCGGATCTAAATCAAATATTTTAAATCGACTCCCACAGCCAAATGATTTAAATTTCTTTGTAAAAGAGCAACGAGTAGACGGTAGTTACTTTGTAAAACAAAATATTTGTAAAAAGTTAAGGTGTACTCTAATGGTGGGTGAAAACTCACATCAAGTCAAAACCCTTTCTAAAGGATTAAACAATAAAAATTTCTCTACTCTAACACAAAATGGTTTGCCCTGCCTGCCTAAAATATTATTAAATCCTTGGTTTGTATCTGGTTTGATAGATGGGCTCCGCACTGAAGGAACATTTAGTATTAGCATTAGAAAAGATAAAGAATATAAATTAGGATGGCAAATTGGTGCCGAATTTCAAATACAACTGCACGAACGTGACCTTAATTTATTGCTTCAATTGAAAGAATTTTTTAGTGGAATAGGTACTATAAGTATTGGAAAAACGAGAAAAAGAGTTACTTATTCTGTGAAATCTATTAAAGATATAACACAAAGTATAATACCACATTTTTTAAAATATACTTTATTAACTCAAAAAGCAGCTGATTTTATTTTATTTATAAAAATTGTAGAATTAATTAGATTAAAAGCACATCTTACTAATGAAGGTTTACAAAAGATAGTAAATATTAAAGCTTCATTGAATTTAGGTATTCCTCGCGTACGCGGGAAAATTTAAAATCTTATTTTACTCAAATTAATCCAGTTGAAAGGCCAATAATAAACAATACTAATATTCCAGATCCAAATTGAATATCGGGATTTGTTAGTGGTGAGGGGTGTTTTGATATAAATCTTAAAAAATCAACAACACATCGAACAGGTTACCAGGTAATATTAAGATTTAGTGTTAAACAGCATGAAAAAGATAAATCTTTAATGGAGTCCATATCTAAATATTTAGGTTGCGGAAATATATATCCAACATATGTTAGCGGATATAATTGTTGTTCTTTAACAGTAGTAAAATATTCAGATATTGCTAACCTAATTATCCCTTTTTTTGAAAACTATTATGTGCTAGGAAGCAAATTTAATGATTTTTTAGATTGGTGTAAAGTTGCCAAATTGATGAAGGATGGTTCACATCTAACACCTGAAGGCTTATTTTTAATTCAAACTCTTAAAAAGGGTATGAACAGTGAAAGAGAAAAATAGTGTTTAATCACAAGATTAATTTGATCGCCATGCCGGGGGCAGAAGCTTGGAAGGGTTCGGCTGTTCGCCGATTAAAAGGTTACGTGAGTTGGGTTTAATACGACGTAAGTCAGTATGGTGCTTTGTGAGGTTGGAACTCACATTTGTGCCTAGAATTATCAAACTCCGGGGACCTCCTAAAGACTATAATACCAAACTCTCATTGCAAGGTGTTTTACCGGGAGGTAAATAATTATAAATTAAATAAGCTTGAAATAAAAACAAGCAAGAGTATAAATAATATAGCTTTAAATTTTTATTTTATAATTGGAGTGGCTGAATTAATCACTCAGATCGAAAAAATAGTGGGAATTATTTTATTTTTTTGTCCAGTATTTAATAAAATTATAAAAAATATTATTAAAGCTGTGAAGGTAAAAAGTTATAGTATGAACGAAAGTGAAATGGAATATCGCGGAACTAAATCACATTCTGCGAAGAATAGTGTAAAAGCGCAACGAGTAGACGGTAATTGAGTAATCTCGAAAAAAGGTAAATGAGATACTTTAAGGTATACTCTAATGGGTTTCGAAAGAAACTATCCACTCAGAATCCCTTCTAACCAATTTAATAAGTTATTTTTTTCAACTATTTGCATAACCCAATTAAATCCATATTTCATTACAGGATTCTGCGATGCTGAATCAAGTTTTCAAATTGTAATTATTAAAAATAAAAATTCAAAGTTAGGTTGGAGTGTACAACCATTTTTTACGATTGGCCTTCATTCTCGAGATTTAGTTTTATTGTCAAAAATAAAATCATATTTCTCTTGTGGAACAATAGTTAAAAATGAAATTCAAAACGAAGTAAGTTTTAGAGTAAGTTCTCTTCAAGATTTAACTGAAAAGATTATACCTCATTTTTTAAATTATCCGCTTTTAACTCAAAAAAAGGCCGATTTTTTATTATTTAAACAAGCAACAGATTTATTACTAAAAAAATCTCATCTAACAATGGAAGGGCTACAAGAATTAGTCAATATAAAATCATCTATGAATTTAGGAATCTCAAATGATTTAAAACTTAGTTTTATTAATACTGTTCCAACACAAAGACTAATTATTAAAACAACTAATATCCCTGATTTTAACTAAATTTCAGGTTTTGTAAGCGGTGAAGGTAATTTTTTTGTTGATATCTTTAAATCTAGTTCAAATAAAATAGGATATCAAGTAAAATTGCGCTTTAGTATTACTCAACACAGTAGAGACAAGGAATTATTAGAGTTAATTGGTAAATACTTGGATGCAGGGGTTTTAAATATTCACAGTGAAAATGCTTTTGTTTTCAAAATTACTAAACTAGTTGATTTAAATAAAAAAGTTATTCCACTATTTGAACAAAACCCAGTTCAAGGTGTAAAGCATCTGGATTATTTAGACTTTTGTGAAGTAGTTAAAATAATGAATGAGGGAAAACATCTTACAACCGAAGGGTTGGATTTAATAAGAACAATTAAAAATAAAATGAATACAAAAAGAAAAACATAATAAATTGTATGATAAATCTGAGGAGATAAATCAGTTAACCCCTGACTGATTTATCTATCGCCATGCCCTATCTTTTGAAGGGAAAAATAGTAAAAGGGAATTCGGTTTCTAGTACGAAAGGATCAATAACCCATGTTTCAATAGTGAACCAATTGTTGGCATTGCGTGTTGGCATCGTTGGGTAGCCACAAACATAAAAGAGAAAAGCTGAAAGTATATTAAGCCAGAATCTTGTTCCTAGATACTAGCCTATTTTAATAATTGTTTTCCCATTTTTAGTTCTGGGACATTATTAAAATAACAGATAAGAAATAGACTCTTTCTTAATAGGATGCGTAAGTATTTGTTGTGAATAATTGATTATAGCATTACTAATTTATCGTAAGACTTTTTGTTATTATATCTCACAAAAAAAAAAAAAATTGTACCATAGTGTATTTTATTACCAGGGTAGCGTTTATATTAAGGGTAGCTGGTTAAGTGTACGGCTCTGCCTTATATTTAAGTATCTAATAAGCGCTTGATTTGAAATGCCAAACTAGAACATAAAAGCTAGCGTACATTCGCTAGCTTATTGCCTAGTAACCTTTGCCCTGTAAAAGGCGAACTCGTATTAAAATAGCGTTGCCCGCCTACCTAAAACAAAACTAGGAAATAGAAATTATACCGTAATATTTAATTCCTTATCGTGCGCGCGCGTACTTGATTATCTTCGCCCGTACTTGGCTCCTAGATTTTGAGATAATGTAGTCTTCCCTTTCCTTAGCTCTCTCGCTAGATTCATCCGAGTTGCTTGCTAGCGAAGCAAGCACCCGGAGGAAAAAAGGCTCTTTTATTGATTTTTACAGCGAAGTAAACTTCGCTCTGGGTAGCGAAGCAACCCTTCGATGTGCGAAGCAAGCATACGCAAGCTTCGCTCATCTTCGATGTGCGAAGCCAGCCATACGGTGGATTCTTTTACTCGATTAGAATAAAAGTAGCGGGATTTTTCTACGACCCCGTAGTGCCCTCCTTACTAGTTAGAGCAACCCTAACGTTGATATGCTTCGCAAGAAGAAAAGTAGCTACAGCTTCGCAACTAACGTTGCGTTGCTAGAAAAAGAAAATAAGCAAGCTACGATTTTTTATCCGAACCGTAGCTATAAAAAAGGGGATAGAAGCATGCTGCTTCTTGCTGCTTCGCAACCGTAGGAAAGCTAACGTATCCTTTTCTCGCTTCGCGCTCCGGTTGAGGCGTTAGCACCAGAAGCAGCCGTAACAGCGTAACAGTGCGTAGCCTTCGATTTTAAACAAAAAACTAACGGGAAAAAGTTAGGACTACGCTCCTTGCTGCTTCGCCTTTTCTCCTAATCCGTATAAAAGCTAACAGACTACTCGCTTCTTTCCTACGGGTCGGTAGTAAACATCAGCCCTAGCAGCTTCGATTTGAAACAAAAACTAACGGGGTGCTCGCAAAAGTAATAGCTTCGCTAGGAAGTACGGGCAACGGGGCCCGGTAAAGTTTGCATTAGCAGGAGCGCAGCAGCCTAGGCTTAGCAAGGGATGGAGCTAATCGGGGCCCGGTAAATTTATCATATGGGTGCAGAGCAGACCAAGGTAAGTAAGGGTATTTAGCTATAAAATTCTTTGCCCCTAGCCTCACACGGCGCACGTCCTGTACTCGATTGCTCTCGCTTTCGCTCTCAAACGCTCTCTAGCTTTGCTACGTATCGTTGTTAAGGGTGCAGTGCATACCTAAAGAGCGCAGGCAAATTTGGTGAGGGTAGTAGTGTAACCCAGGTTTAAAAGTAAAGGAATAGTTCTTATTTTTCTCGCTTTAGTCTTTCCTTCGGATCGGTAGCGGTCGCTTAAAATTTGTATACCTTACTACGAGTTAAGTCCTTAAGGTTAATAGATAATCTCACGACCCTAAGGACGCTATTTAAAAATTTTATGAATTTAGCTTTATTTTTATTTTTAATCGGTATATTAGGATTTATTTTAAATCGTAAAAATATTATCTTAATGATTATTAGCATTGAAATAATGCTTCTTGCAGTTACAATTTTAATATTAATAAGTTCTTTTACTTTTGATGATAATATTGGACAAACTTTTAGTATTTATATTATTTCTATAGCAGGGGCAGAATCTGTTATTGGTTTAAGTATTCTTGTTAGCTATTATAGATTTACCTATTATCTGATTTCTTCTTGTCTATCCCGTAACATAAAATTTAAATCAATAAATAAGAACTCTATCGCTTCGCGCCCGCTTCGCGCCCGCTTCGCGCTTGTTACACTAAATTAAAATTTCGAGGCCAAAGGCCTTTACTCTCCGTAGGTTGCCTCGCTTGCATCACTACGGTTGCGAAGCACAGCTAGCTTCTTTTCTTCGAATCCACCGGGGGCTGGAGGGAGGACTCGGACTCTGGCGGAAGTACGTAGTAAGCAAGGGGTTGATTTACCTTCCTAGCGAAGCAAGCTTCTTTTCTAGCTTCGATGTGCTAGCAAGCGAAGATCCTTGTTTTTCTCTGAATCCATACGGCTCTTGCTATCTACGATCCGAAGGCCGTAGGTCGTGCAAACTTACCTACGGATCAAGAAAAATAATCAACCGTAGGACGCTAGCTCTTTGCTTTTTTCCATCTTTCCTATGGATTCTTGCTTTTGCTTTTTCTAACTTGCTGCGACCCCGTAGGGATAAAAGAAAGAAGGTGCTACTTTTCTAGCTTCTTGCTGCGCTCGCTCCGCGTGCCGTAGCCCTACGTTGAATTTCAAGGAGCTTGCTTCTGGTGCCTAGCAAAGCAAGGCCTTCGAATAAAAGAAGCAAGCTCCGCACCCGTAGTGCGGTAGCCAGAAAAAAGCTCCGCGCTCCGACTGCTACGCAACCGTAGTGCGGTAGCCAGAAAAAGCTCCGCTCGCTTCTGGAATCGAAGAAAAGAAGCAACCCTCCCGTTAGGGGTAGTGCTGCCTAACTTCGTAAGGATAGCCAGAAATAGAAAAAGAATCAACGTTAGGGTAGCGAAGCAAAGCCTCCTTACTACGTTAGAGCTTGCTCTTGCTAGCGTCCCTTTCCTTACGGATTAGGGGTAGCAAGCACCGGAGGAACCTTGCTAGCTATAAGTAGGAAAGCAGCTACGGGTTGCTACTTTTCTAGCTTTTTGCTTCTTGCTCTCCTACCTACGGACACTAAGTTAGGCTGCAGCCGTAGCCCCTCGTTGAATGCTCCGCACTGCTTCAAGGAGCACCTACTTACTCCGTTAGAAAAAGAGTCCAGAAGCAAGCAACTAACGCGAGAAAAATAATCTAAACTAGTGAGGCTAGCTTTCCTTTTCTCTTGCTCTGATTCTAGCTACGACCCGTAACAGCTTCGATTTGAAAATAAAACTAACGGGTCCTAGCAATAATCACCGTAAGGGTAAGCTAGCAAGGCAGCGAAGCAGGGTTGATGCGGCTGCTTTCTTAGAATAAAAGCCAGAAGCAACCATAAGCAGCTATAAGCAGGAGTACTTTATCTGGCTAGCTTGCTTCGCTAGCAAGCTTGCTTCGCTAGCAACCCCTTCGATTATAAAGCTACGGATTGATTGATGCAAGGTAGCAACGCTAGGAGGCTAGCCTCACTTCCTACGGATTAGTGGGAGCGAAGCAAGCATCAAGAAAAGAAGCATAAGGTAAGCTAAAAAAGAAGCAGGAGTACATGACCAGGAAGAGTTGCGAAGCTAAAGCTAGAAAATAGAAAAATAAAAATGTTACGAATAATTACAAGCGCGAAGCGGGCGCTTTTTTCTTTGAATCGAAGCTAGCGAGTGATCCAGGCCCAGATAATCAGATCTAAAAAGGTAAAGTGAACCTTTGCCTAGTCTTAATCTTATTAAGGCAAAACCTTCAAATTGCGGGAAAATCTTAAAGACAAATGCGCCAAATTAATACAGTAATGTAATTAATGGAACAGGTAATGACTCGTTGTATGGCAAAAACTATTTGTATGAAGAAATGAAATAGACTATCCGCAGCCAAGGGCCAGTAATTTTATAAAATTTTGGTTTGCAGTTAATCGACTAAATGGAGGTTGGTGAATAATTAAATATTTAATTATTTGCTTAAGATATAGTCAGCCATAGTTTAATGACTATGGGAATAACCTAGCCATCCTAAGGAATTAATAAAAGAATTTTACGGTAAAAGGTGAAATCGAAGAGGTAATATCTCATTAAGAACTTAAATGTATTTAACAATATTGATATTACCTTTAATAGGCTCGATTATTTCTGGCTTATTTGGTAAAAAGATAGGAGTAACAGGGTCTCATATGGTCACTATAACTTGTTTATTATTATCTTCTTTACTTTCTTCTATTGCTTTCTATGAAGTTATTTATTCAGAGTCTCCAGTTTATATTTTTATAACTAGCTGGGTAGATTCAGAAATCTTAAATATCTCTTGGGAGTTTTTATTTGATAGTTTATCAGTTTCAATGTTAATACCAGTTTTATTTATTAGTACTTTAGTTCATTTATTTAGTGTAGATTACATGGCTAACGATCCTCACAATCAAAGGTTCTTTTCATATCTTTCTTTATTCACTTTTTTTATGTTAATACTTGTTACTGGTGCTAATTATTTAGTTATGTTTGTAGGTCAATTCCCGGCCTAAGTGTAACGTGAGTTACATTAAAGTACATCACTATATGCTGGAAACTCCTTAGAGCTCTTAGTACTTTAACAAAGTAAAAATCTAAGAGATTGGACAATCAGCAGGAAACAAAATTATTTTTATTAAATAAATAGGTTGCTTCGCACTCAGAGACTATACGTGATGCAGTTAAATATTTTTATTATTTAACTTGAAGAGATAGTCCAGCATTTAAAGAAATTTAAATGATTTTTAGCGAGATATTATTAATTGTCTTGGATCTCACATTCCAGATATTATTTCACTTAATATAATTTTATTAACACAAGCGCGTACGCTTGCTACGCAAAAAAAAAGATCTTATTGTTGGTACAGTTCTAGGGAATGCTCCTTTAGAACGTATAAAACCTACCCATAATACGCGAATTCGTTTTGATCAGTCTTACCCAAATCATGAGGATTATCTTTTATCACTTTATAATATTTTTTCTAATATTTGTGGAAAACCTCCTAAAATTTATACACGTAAGCCAGATAAGAGAACAGGAAAGGTTTATCAAACTATTTCCTCGATGCGTAGCAAAGTACGCGCTTAAATCATTAAATATGGAATCTCTAAATTATTTTACAGATTTATTTTATAAATTCAATGACTTGCGAAGCAAGGAAAACGTATAAAAATAATTCCTGAAAATATTAAGGAATTATTAACACCTTGTTCTCTTGCTTACTGGATCATGGGGGTATAAATCATTATAAAGCTACACATCTTAATACTGATAACTTTACTCTTGATCAAGTAAAACTTCTTCAACAAGCTCTCTCAGATAAATTTCAACTTCGAACTCGAATTGTAGAAAAACGAGCAGGTCAATGGATTATTGTAATTCCTATTAGACAGCCTGTACCTTTATCTACAATAGTAGGTCCTTATATGCATCCGTCAATGAAGTATAAAGTAAAAGGACTATAAGTCAAAAACTTACTTCTCGCTTCGCTCATCGAAGATGAGGCTACGGCCTTAAGATAAAATTTATAAGTACAATTTTTTAGAATATCTATTTTTATATATATTTAATTTATTCGATATTAAACCTCTACTCTCGCTTCGCGCTTCTAATCTTACGGGCATAGAAGTAAATAATACAATAGATAAAATTGTTTTTCCTGATAATTAAGGAAATATAGATACTAGCACTTCAACTAACAATAATAATAAGAATGAAATATTAGAAAAATTATTATGGTTCTGTGCAGGTGCATCTTTTACTTATTTATTGATTTTATTCTTTAATTTTTTATTTAACACGAGCGTCGAGACGAGCGTGGCGGGGGAATTACCGTCATTAATTTCTTCACAAAAATTTCCTATTAAATCAGGAATAAATATTATAACTTCTGTAGGATTTTCTACAGAAGCGCGGCTTCGCGCTTCGCGCTTCGCGCTTCGCGCTTCGCGCTTCGCGCTTCGCGCTTCGCGCTTCGCGCTTCGCGCTTCGCGCTTCGCGCTTCGCGCTTCGCGCTTCGCGCTTCGCGCTTCGCGCTTCGCGCTTCGCGCTTCGCGCTTCGCGCTTCGCGCTTCGCGCTTCGCGCTTCGCGCTTCGCGCTTCGCGCTTCGCGCTTCGCGCTTCGCAGAGCGAGAAAAATTATTAAAAGGTTTATGCGCTATACCTGATTTTGCAGATTTTGTAACTGTTCCTTCACCGGCAAGTTTTTTTACCTGGTGAAACTTATAGAATCCTTTACTAGAGCTTATCCTGTAATTTCTCTTTGCTTTGCGAAGCAAGCAACAGTAGAGTTAGATGCTTTAAATAAATTTTTAGAGCCTCTTCTCGAAAGATAAGCTGCTAAAGCCGATGACTGGATTGCATGGTATGCCGAAGAAATGGCTCGCATGTATCAAATAATTTAAATATTTATCGTTATTAAAATTTTCTTAGCTAAACAAAACCTGTGGGAAGGTATTGGTGTAGTTTCTTTTTTACTAATTAGTTTCTGGTACACTAGAATACAAGCTGTAAAATCCGCAATACAAGCTTTAACAATGAATAGAGTAGGAGATATGATGTTATCTATTGGTTTATTTGCCATGTTTGCACTTTTTGGTAACTTGGACTATTCCACTGTTTTTTCTACAAGTCCTTATGTTAATGAGATTGCTATAACTATTGTAGTACTTTTACTTTTCATAGGTGCTACTGCTAAATCTGCTCAAGTGCCTTTACATGTATGGTTGCCTTCGTCAATGGAGGGTTCGAAGAAAAATCTTTCCTTATTTTTAGGTAGCGTCTCCCTCTTCTACTCACCCTTTTACAACAAATTTTGTAGAGAAACAAACACTAATATTCTTTTACTACAAAACAATAGTTGTAATATATTTATTACTTTAATTACTTTAAAAAAAACTAATTATAGAAGTAAATTATTACTGGGCTACGCGTCTTCTACTTATAATATAGAATATGAAATTATATTTTTTGAAGGTTCCAGTTTAAATTTTTATAAGGTGGATAGCGGTCTATTTACAGTCTTAATATTTAATATTAAATTTATGTATGCTACTACTTCTGCTTCTATTTTTAAGTCCTTCAAGCCTAAATATTGCGCTTCAAACCGTTTTAATTTATTAAAAAAAAATGCTCCTTTATTATTTCATAGCAAAGTATCACCGGTTTATCAATTTAAAAACTTAAACAGGGGACTTAGTACTGTCTCCGAAGATAGAAAAAATGTACCTTGAGCCGTAGATGAAAATTTAATTGCGGCCTATAACAGTATACAGGAATTCTACCAGTGGAGTGTAGATCCCGATAATAATACTAATATTTGCAAATTTGTAGAACTAAATTGTTCAAAGTTTATTCTCCCTCTTTCCACAGATTCTCCTCAATTTTTCGGGGAAAAAGACACTGGAATTAGTATAAATTCTTTTAATTTCTCTAAAATAGATAAAAGTCAGCTTATCAAATGCAAAAGTATCATCAGTCTATTAGCTAATTCTAAGGAAAAATACAATCCTAAAAATGCTTGGGTTTATTGTTTCGTAGAGGGGTCTTATTTTAGTAGTGACAAAATTTCCTCTACTGCTAAGAGCAATACTAACAATGATTTAAGATTTTATATAGGTTCTTCTACCGATCCTTTATCTCGACTTAAAAAGCACTTAAATTGTGACCCTTTTGTAGATTTAAATAGCACCCGCAAATACAAAAAATCAAGTAAATTGTTGCTTAAAAGACCTTCCATTACAAAAAAAATTAATAAAACTAGTCTTCAAAATGCTTTTTTAGCTAGCAATTCCGGTTATAAAAATTTTTTATTTTTTGTGGGGGCTCAAATAAGTAACTATCTGCAAAATTATTTAACCAGCTCTAATAGTATAAAGCTTAATTTAACCCCTAAAGAAAACTACATATTGAACAGGTTTACTGAATATGAAATAAAAGTTTTAGAGTATGCCATATTAAAATTTTATTCGCCAAATATTAATAAAATTAAAACGGTTTCTTTTTCTTTTACGAATATAGATATCCGTAAATTAGAAGACAATTGTAGAAATATCAATAAATTAGGAGCTGTAATTTCTTTTGATTTAAGTACGCGGCAGGCTGGATATGCTACGCAAGATAGAAAAGCAGCGCAGCAAGATAACCTAGAATGTTATAAGGAAAGATTGCATCTTAATTCACAGGCAGCCTGAGAAGAATTAATTGAAATAATGGGATTATCTCCTTTTGAACTAGGGCATATAAATAAATTTAATCCTTCATCTTTTTCTTCTACTTACATCAGTAAAAATAAATTTAAATTAAAAAAAGTATTTAAAGGAAGATTCGTTTTAATTTATCAAAAATTCTTTGATAAAGATAAAACTTATTTATTATTGAAACAAAAAAAATACTCTAATCATGCTATAAAAAGAAGCGATTCTTGGGGATATAAAGAAGTGGTTTCTTTAGATTTGTATAATAATTTACAAGGAAGAATACACAAAAACCCACTAGAAGCTAAAATGGATATTTTAAATTTACTAGATAGTCATCCTAGTGAAAATTTAAAGGACAGATATTTTGTTTCTTATTACTTAAATAAAAAAAAGAAAAATAATTATAAACCTAAATTATTTAAAAATAGATTTTTTCTGTTATGGCGCGGGGAATACAACCCTGAGCAATTGCCTCTATACATTTTAGAAAAATTTAAATTATATAATGCTACTCTGGACAATAATAAAGAAAAGCTGGCGCTTGATATGCTACCTGCCTTGCAAAAGAAAGAAAATAAGCAGCAGCAGGAAATTCCTGTTAATAGCAGAGTAGTCGGTAAAGACAATACAAGTTTTGTTGAAATTAGTAGGAAACATGAAGGGTCCGGACTTAAGAAACTTTTATATGAAAAAGTGGTATCCTTGGACATGCACAATAACTTAGAAGCTAGAATTCATGATGATCATACAAAAGCTAGATCCGATATTTTAGAATTGCTAAGTGAAAAAGAATTAAAAAAAAGAGACTCTGCCTTTATACATTCTTACATTATACCAGGTTATAGAAATAAAAATAAACCGCTAATTTTTAGAAAAAGATTTCAATTTTTATTTTTATCGGTATACGATCCAAATAACTTGCCTGATTATGTTATAAAAAACTATGAAAATTATAAAGATTCCTTAAATAGTTTAAAAAAAAATAAAGAATTAGCTGGATTTAGAGAGTTGAAAGATACTGAATCTATGAGAGTAGTATCTATAGATTTATTAGATAATTTTAAGGCTAGAACTCATCTTAATTCCGAAAAGGCTAGATCTGATATTTTAGAGTTATTAAGCTTACCTACCGGATCCATGCTTGCTACCGATTCATTGCTTGCTCTGGCTTCGCAAGAAGCCAAAGAAGCAGAGCAGAGCTCAGGAAAGTATACCACTCTGGAAAAAGAAAATTTAGCCTTGCAAAATAAGCCGCAAGTTAAAAAAACGGTAAATAAGGAAAATTCTTTATTTGTAAGTAAAAATATAAATCCTACTACTCAAAATAATTTTAAACCTAGCCTTTTTAGAAAAAGGTTTCATTTTTTATGGGAACCGGACTATAATCCGGATAATTTACCCGGTTATATTTTAGAAAGCTATAATAAACTTTTTAAATTTTCCGATAAAGTTAAAAAGAAGTAATTAAGTAATTGAATAAACTACAAACTATATTGTTTAACCCTCTAACCGATTCGAGGCCGTACGGCTCCCTTTCCTACGGATTACGGTTGCGAAGCAGGAAAAGAAGCGAGGGCCCTAACGGGCCCTAACGGGCCCTAACGGGAGGACGTTGAGTTTTTGCCAAAAAATTTGGGAGATAAAATAAAAAGTAGTGCCTTCCTTAAACTTCACTGTTTGCTGGAATCTCTCAAAAAAGAACAATAAGCAATTGAGACAATCAGCAGGAAACCAAAATTAATTAATACTAGCAAGATATGTGTTTATATTAGGACTAAACCCATATTATTAGAATGTTCTATCCCTCGTATTCTTTAAAGTAATGAGTAGGATCTTCAGAGACTATACGTGAAGGTTAATATTTTATAAATTAATTATTTGTAGTTGCTACACACTATTATTGCCCCTCTTTAGCTATGCGTTAGCGCAGCTGTATTCTTTAAAGTACTTTTAGATGTAACTGCAGCAGCATTAGAGGGGAGAAAAGCATTTAATTAATTAAGTATTAATAAGAAATAGTCCGATCAATAAAGTGATTTATTGCGTGCTTAGTTTATAAATCGATAATATAAAAAAAGCCAACATCAAAATAAAATTTTTTGGCTAATCTTTTATCTATTCTACAATATAAATCTATTAATAATCAAAACATTTTGGCTAGAAAAAACTACGTAACTAGTTTTAAAAGTTGTAAAGATGGCAATGTTGAACTTGAAAAAGATCTTGTTTTAAAAGATTGTTTTAGTTCAAATTTTAAATTGAATCCTTGATTTGTTACAGGATACTGGGATGGTGATGGTTCGTTCTATATTGTTCTGAGAAAGGATAAATCTTGCAAATTCGGTTATTCTATAGGCCTTGAGTGCAAAGTTGTAGCCGAAATAAACCCTTTAAACCTCGAACTATTAGAAAAAGTTAAATATTTTTTTGGCGGTATAGGTACTATTAGTAAGGACAAGAATACTTACCATTTCACCGTAAGAAATAAAAGTCAATTAAGAAATATTTTAGATCATTTTTATAATTATCCTTGTCAGACCACCAAAAATACGCATTTTTTATTATGGTCTAAAATATTTTATATTATTGAAAGAAAAGAACATTCAACTCTTCAGGGTTTTATGGAAGTGCTCTCAATTAAAGCTGTATTTCCTACAGGATTAAAAGATAGTGTTAAAAAAGATTTCCCAGATGTATGTCCCATAGTTAAACCAAAATTCATTCCAAGTGCAAAAAACTTAAAAGGGGACTGGATTGCAGGATTTACACAGGCTGATGGCTCGTTTGGTTTAAACATTTATGAGTCTCCAGGTATGAGATTAGGGTATAGTCTTCAACCTGCTGTGCGGATCGTTCAACACGAGCGAGATTTAATAGTCTTAGAAAGAATTATAAACTATTAAGGTTGTGGTAAAATTTATGTAAAAGAAGGCAACCAAATGTACATAAGGGTGAATAATTTATCACATTTAGTTAATATTATAATTCCTTTTTATGAACAACATTCTCTTTATGGAGCAAAACATGTAGATTTTCTAGATTTTAAAAAAGGGGTAACTCTTGTGGAATCCAAACTTCATTTGACACTAGATGGTTTAGAAGAGTTAAAATTAATATCTTCTAGAATGAATTCTTTACGAAAATTTTAGTGTCGCGTACTTTCCTACGGATCGCTTAAATTTATTAATAATTTTAATGCCTTATCCATCTTTAATTAAATTTTTAATAGTTAATAGTTAATAGGGTTGTTATATTTATAGAAGAACAGAGATAAAAAAAGAAACCTTAAAATTTTAAGCTGACATCTAAATGCCTACCCCGGTGTCCGCCTTAATTCATGCTGCTACTCTTGTAACAGCTGGAATATATTTATTATTACGATCTTCGTGGTTACTAGAATATAGTCCTTTATCATTAATTGTAATAGTATTAGTAGGTTCAATAACAGCATTCTTTGCAGCTACTTCAGGTTTAGTCCAAAATGATATAAAAAGAATTGTTGCCTTTAGTACTATCTCTCAGTTGGGTTATATGGTTGCTGCCATTGGACTTAGTCAATATAATGTAGCTTTATTCCATTTAGTTAATCATGCGTTCTTCAAAGCATTACTGTTCTTATCTGCTGGGCAAATAATTCACTCAATGATGGATGAGCAAGACGTTCGGAAATTAGGAGGTCTAATCAACTTTTTACCTTTAACCTATTCTATAATGGTAATAGGTTCTTTATCACTATTGGCCACACCTTTTTTAACAGGTTTCTATAGTAAAGATTTAATAATAGAATTAGCTTATGCTAAATATTCTTTTTCAGGAACATTTTCATATTATTTATTATCTATTACAGCCGGACTAACAGCTTTTTACTCTTTTAGATTAATAATGCTTACTTTCTTAACTATTCCTAATGGATCTAAAATAAATTACTTAAATGTACACGAATCTAGTTTAATTGTAATAATTTCTTTATTTACATTATCAGTATTTAGTATATTTTTTGGATTTTTATTTTCAGATTTATTTATCGGTATGGGAAATAATGCTTTTAGTTCTTCTATGTTTATACACCCCAAAAACATTAATATGGTAGAGGCTGAATTTAGTTTACCTTTATTAATTAAATTATTACCTGCCCTATTATCTGCCTTAGGTGCATTTATTGCAATATCTACATATCAAATTAACCCTGATCTACTTGTAGAACTAACCGACAATACCTTAGGAAAAAAAATATATACTTTTTTAAACGGTAAATATTTTTTTGATGTAATTTACAATTATTACTTTATTAGAAAAGGTTTACAATATGGTTATTATATTACGAATATTTTAGAAAAAGGTATAATTGAAATTATGGGGCCTCATGGTTTATCAGAAGTTTTATATAAAACTGGTAAAAATATTGGTAAATTAGATACAGGAATAGTTACTAGTTATGCTTTGTATATAGTATTAGGTATAATAAGTTTAACATTTTTAGTATTCTTTCCTTTAATTTTAAATATTAGTGGGGCGGACACTAGTCCTTTATTACTACTCGAGCTAAGAATATTTATAGTTTACATAGTTTCACTTATTCTATTTTTAATTTAATTATGCCCGTACATGTAACTTTATCTATCCTTATTTAACTTTTATCGCGCTTCTTTGCTTCGCAACCGGTAGAAAGGATGCAATTATTACTGCTCCAAGGGCTGAAGAAGGACAGAGCAGATTATCACTATGTAGATAACTAATAATATGTCCAGCGTAGCCTATACGGCCAGTTATTTGTAAGAAAGGTACACATCAAGTTGACACGCTCGGATTGCTCTGCACTTATAGAGGGAGTACCCGAACAACTTTTTTAAAAGATTTCACCCCCGTACTTGATTCGAAGAAAAGAAGCAAGAGGGTTTAAATTTCTCTCTGGCTGGATTCGGAAGAAAAGCAGCGCAATATGCCTTCTACCGTCTTATTCAGAATTTATCTGTTTATTTATCTTTTTATCCTTTTATCTTTTATCTTTTCTCTGTTATCTTTGGTTTAAAAGGAAATAAATCTATTATTGAGTTCATTCAGCTTATTCTCTTTCATTCTCCCCGTACTTGATTCGAAGAAAAGAAGCAAGAGGGTTATAAATTTAACTCAAGCTACTCCATAACGGGTCTTTATATTTTTAATGATTTAGGTTCAAGGGTATTTGAATAATCGGATAATATAACATGAAAGGTATGTAAAGAGATTAGTTTTAATAGATGAGTAAAGATATGATGCGCAGACATAAGATAGTTATTAAAAGTGGTGACTATTATATTCTTTTCTTTATTATTTTTCTATTGAAAAGTATCTAAGATTTAAGGATTTCAAAAACCTTTTTTTAAACACACAAAAAAAAATTAAAATTAAAATTAAAATTAAAAATAATTTAATAATCTACTTGGATATAATAATATTTGGTTTAGTTGTTTCTGTATTGTTTTATGATGTTTTAACTATATTATTCAAACTACTAGAGAACTTATTTAACGTTAATGATCAAATTATTTTGAACATGTCAGGGTCAGGTCCTGGGAAATCAAACACAAATACAACTATTGTTCATTCAAATGACGGATGGGCACAGGGTATAAAAAGTATTTTTATTTATGGTACAGGTGCTCTTAGAATATCTTTATTAAGGAGTGGTGGTACGCCAATGCAAAGAGGTTTCATAATAGGATCAACTATTATAGCTGATGCTGCTAGTACAGCACTTAAAAATGCTATAAATGATCCAGAATATGTTGAAAAACATCTTAATAGTTGGACCAGAATATATAAAGGTGATAATAATAGTAGTTTAGAGATTAATGTATCTAAAGATGAAGATACAAATAAACTAGCTAATGCTGTAAGTGAGACTAAAAATTTATTTCCTGAAGATTTAGATTTAAAAAATCTTGGTGAAAAGATTATAAACGGAGTCTTAGATCTTTTAAGACCTATTTTAGAACCTGTTCATGTGGATTATTCTGCTCAATTATTGTCTAATCAGATACATGGTATAAGTATACTATTATTTATTTTATCAATTATGATTTTTATTTTATTGATTGGGTTTATAATTAATTTACTAATATTCGTATATAGTGATAAATTAATAAATTTATTTAACAATAAATATATAAAATGGTATATTATTTTTAATAAAAAAATCATAGGAATAGAAATTTGTTTTATAGGTAGTAGTTTAATTTACTTTATGTACATGTTATCATATGGAATACATTTTATAGCCACACATCCTATAATTATTAATTAAAATATTTATATAGGATGTCATCTTAATTAAGGATAGCACTATCTAGTCATCTTAATGATAAGATTAGAATAAAAGTTTAGGAGTAATCTATTTTATTTCCTGAACTTTAATAAATCATGGTAATAGTTAATATAGGCGGTATATAAATATATCATTAACTAATTATTAAAACAAAATTATAACATTTTATCTAAAACAAGTATAGAAAATTAATAATTTGAATAAATCAAAGGGTAAATATTTAATAGATATACTTATCGTTATACTTACTATCAAGATACGATATAACTATTTAATAATATGACATTATAAAGAATCTATCGTACCTTACGTAGTTAGTTAATAATCCTAAAGAAGCGTTATAACAAATAACTTAAAGTACAGGACAACCGCCAATCTATAGGTTAAATCATTTCGTGTATCGATAAAAGTATTAACTATAAGAGCAATTATCTCTACCTTAACTAAGGTGATAGGTACTTTTGATTTGAATGTATCTAAATAACTATTAGGGAATGATTAATATAAGATTTTAAGAGATACTCTTTTGATAACAAAATCAGTTTGTGCGCTGTGCACCAATAAATAAATCTCTTTCTCGCTTCGCGCTTAAAAAAAAATTAAAAAATAAATGTCTCAGTTTCATATATTAGCAACTTTTACTAAAAGTTTTGACATAAATCACGATAATACGGCTTCTGGTAATTCAAAAAAAATACAGCTTATTGCTTCTACCGCTGTTTTAGCAGGGTCTTTGGATTTAAATTTTTTTTCGCATGTTTTTGATAGGGATAGTAGAAATAAAAAAACAGTTATTATAGAAATATCTGAATTATTTAATAAGGAACGAGGAGTATTAGTATTAGACGAGGTTGGTTTAAATGATAAATTTAAAACATGGGATCAAGTAAGAACTACTATAGATGAATCTGGGCAATTGACTTACATTGACTTTCAGAATTATTCTTATCTAAGATTAGATTTTGATGGTTTTATCAAAATACTTTTAAATAACGACAGCGACAGTTTAAATTTATTTTCAGGTTTATTAATATTGAATTAAAAGATAAAATATTTAAACTATGTGATAATTTAAGAGAAAATTATAAACTTAGAAAATTAGAAATTGATAATGTAGATGGAAAATTAGATAAATATGAAACCGTTTTAAGTTATTTAACTTATGGCTTCTTACTAGTCCTCTATCACTTCAACCCTTCTCGCTTCTCGCTTCCCCACACTCTTGCTGCCGTAATCCGAAGGAAAGGCACCGCACCCTCCCTTCGGATTACGGCAGCGGGCGCTTGGTGAGAGCTACGCAAGTATCGCTATGACAGGATAGTCGACGAGTAGTGCCATAAAATAGTATTAGGTAAATTTTAGTTTAGCTATTATTGATTTTTTTAACTTGTAACTTAGCTTTTTAGATTTTTATTATTTTTCACAAATTTTACTGAATTAGTGTGGAGATGTACTTGCGCATCCCTTGTTTCGCTAACAAGCGATGCAAGGAATCCGTGCTTTTCTTCGAATCAAGTACGCCACAAACACCACACATTATATGTAAAATTTTTATTAATATGTTTTGTAATATATCTTTTTTCCTTTTAAGCCCGTACTCGCTTTCGCTCCCCTACGTGGCGGTAGCAATAAAAGTAAAACTAATTTGCAATTTATAAACTTTTGAGAGCTGCCTTGGTTTAAGTTGATATTCTCGATCCTAAGTGCTGAAAGCGTTAACCCGAGTGGCTGCGGTAGCAAGAAAAATATAATAAATATTAAAAATATAAATTATGTTGTCTGTCCTAACGCCTTGCGAATACGCCTATCGATTATTTGTAGGTAGAGTTTATTTTGTTTTATTAGTACCGTGCTTTTTGCCGTACTCGGGCTTAAAGTTAAAAATTTTTATCGGCTGTGAGTGTTTAGGCTGTTTTGCTCCTTTTCTGCTTTAGCTGCTTTGGCTGTTTTAGCTACTTTTCCATCTTATCCTTGAGTATTTTTCGCTACCGGTAGCGGAGCAAAGGAAGTAAGGGGGCGGAGTAGTTAAATTTATTCTATTTTTTAGGATTAATAAAAATTTTTTTCTTTGCTAACTTCGTAAGCAACCGGTAAGCGCGTAGCGACGGAAATATGTGTTATTACTAAAAATATTACAAATATGTTGATAATAGATCAACTAGCTTTCTATTAAATTCTTAAATAAGTACTGAGAAATAGTCTTTTTAATAGCGCACCAAGCCAACGCTGGATTAATTCTAATAGCGTAGCTCAGAGTAAATACAATGCTTTTAGCAAAGCAAATACAATTGCTTCAGGCTTCACCATATCCCGGGGCAGTGATTTTCTCAACCCGAGCCTTGCTTCGATCCATAGAAAAGTAAAAGTTCCGCCGTTTTTTTAAAGAAGTTAAGGAACCCGGGGTGCACGTATCGGGCTCCCCTATTCATCACGGTAGTGGTTGCAATAAATATGGGCGGACTTTTTGGCTGGCCTTTAAAAAAGAAACTGATTTTTCTTCGCTTCTTGCTACCGCTCTACTTTATTTAATAGTAAACTATTGCATTATTAATTTTACTAGCGCGCATGCGTTAAATTTTAGCTAATTTTGCTATCATTTGTACTTCTCCCTTTCTCTTGCTACCGCACCCCGATGCGTAGCAAGTGCTCCGCTACCGAAGCCTCATCTTCTCCCCCTCTTTGCTCCGCAATCATACGATTGCGGAGCAAAGGGAACGGGAGGGCTTCAGAATGAAGCTAGACTTTATTTTCTCTGGCTTCTTTCCTTTCCTTGATTAGCTAGCGTAGCAATGACCGGACTGATTTAAATTGAAATACGGGAGGCTACAACTTTTCTAACTAGCTTCACAACTACGGTCAAAAATGTGCCTAAATATAAGCTATATCCATTAAGATTTGCTGCTTACTAGTAAAATATTTTGCTCCTGAAAAAAAAGTAAATATAAAAAATTTTTGGTAATTATCTCTCTGGTTCGAAGCTATTGCCAAACGAGGAAAAATTAAGGCGGTGTTTTTCTTGTTCTGCCTAGCACGTGCTCCGCAACCGAAGGGAGCAATCTGTTTTATCTTAAACTTAATCAGCCCACGCAAGCGGTTACTTACGAAGTTAGCCAAGATAATTACCTTTATTTGTTTTTTTAACAGTTAGGTTTGCGAAACAAAAATAAATAAATACAAAAATTTTTTAAATATTTAAAGAAAATTGCGTATAAAATTTTATTCAAATTACAAAATACAAAATTATATAATTGGATTCTCGCTTTGTGCCTTTCCTTGCTACCCTTTCCTTACCCGCGTAATCTCCCTCCCACTCCCTCGCCTTTGGCGGGTAGGGCTTGCTGCCGTAATCCGAAGGAAAGGCACCGCTCCCTTCCCTCCCTCGCATACGCGGGTAGGGCTTGTTTCTTTTCTTCGAATCAAGAAATCCATTAGGCGCTAAAGCGAGAAAGGGAGGGCTTCACACCTTTGATGATTGCTCTGCTTCGCGCTTCGCAGAATATGGGCGGACCACGCGCTCAGTGGAGAAAAAAATTATATAAAATAATGTTATCAAGTAATAGAATATAACTTAAGAATTTAATTATGCACATAAATAACATTTCATTGCCTGTACGATCTTTCATATGTATTAATGAAGATAAAGATTATTGTAATAGTATTAAATTAAATTATTTATCTATTGCTGCACAAGCTGTGCACTCTTTGCCTTTAAGTGGTAATGGTATCGCTAAAAAAGATAAAATAAACTTTTTTAATAAAGTACATTCTCGCTTAGCTCCGGTTAAAACTGTTACTGGATTGGTTCTTGCGGGTAAAGGCAACAATAATTATCTTATTAATCCAAAAAACTCATTAACCGTGGCTGGTTTCGCTAATTCAAGTAAAACCGCAAATACTGGAAAAGATAACAAAAACTCAAACTCTTTTAAATTTAGCTCTAAGTCCACCGTTTTACCTAGTAAAACTGAAACAAATAAGGTAAATTTAAATAGTACCATAATACACTCAAAAAATAAATACTCGGCTGGCTCTGCCGGCTCTGACCCTAATCCGTTAGTTGCGCAGCAAGCCCTATCGGGGAGAAAGGGAGCGCAAGCCCTTCCTTATGAATTACGCCACAAAAAAATAAAAAGTAAGAATACTATTTTAAAGGAACGCTCAGCAATAAACAGTTTGGTAGAATTAGTCTCAAGGTCTAAAAAAGAAGAAACCAAGAAGGGTCTGCCGGGCTCCGAATCAGCCACATCAAAGACTGAGAGTAACTTTTTTTTATTAGATTCCTCACCCCTGCCAACCACTCCCAATAATCTAAGGGAGAAAGGTGGACTGTCGACGGCTGAATCATCATTTATTTTTAAAGCCAAGAGATGGTTAAATATTCTTGAATATATTCCTCGTTTTTACTACGGTCTTAAAAATATAAGTGGCACTGGTCGTATAAAAACTAATAGAATGTATAAAAAAGTTTATAGTAATAATCCTTTATTTTATAAATCTTTCTATTCTTACTCTTTAATACCTATTGTAAAAAAAACAAATAGATTATTCTCTGATGCGGTGCTTGCTTCCGAAGGTAAGCAGCTAGAAGAGAGCAAGCGCAAAAAAAGCATAGAAACAGATAAATCCGATTCTATGCTATCTAATTTTATTAATATTAGAAAATCTAATTTTTTACCTACCGTTAAGGATGGTGTTGCAAGCGAAGCAAGTACGAAATTAAATTATTATCCAAAAAATATTCTGGGACTACCATTAACAATAAAAGAATATTATTATTTAAGAAAAGAATCATTAATTACCGCTAGTTCTACTTTTAATAAAAAGTTTATTTTTAAACTAGGATCTGAGTTAGCTGCGCCTGCTTCCTGCTATCCTAAGGCAGCACAACAAAAATTAGATAATAGAAATCAGAATAAAAATAATCAGACTTTATTCAAAACAAGCGCGAAGCTTGCTTCGCTAGAAAAAGCAGATAAACCCAAGTTCATTAGTGCAGCAGCCAAAGCTGCCAAAGCTGCCGCAGCTGCCAAAGCTGTCGCAGAAGCCGAAACTACCGCAAGGATAAACTCTTCTGCTGTTGCTGCTGCTTCTACCCATGCACTCAAAGCAAGGAGCGCCAGAAGCAGCCCTACGGTTCCTACGGTTCCTACGGTTCCTACGGTTCCTACGGTTCCTACGGTTCCTACGGTTCCTACGGTTTTTGTTTTCAAATCGAAGCTATTTAAAGAAAATGATAAAGGGAGAAAGGGAGAAATAGTCAAAATAAAAAAAGAAATTAGAAATTTAGTTAATATTACTTTTGATTATAAAAATTATTTAAATTTAACTAATGATTATTTATTTGAAATAGATTCTAAAAAATTAGCTGCTAGCCCTATAAAGGCAGCTATTAAAAAAATAATTAGAAAAGTTTTAATAAATTCACTTGTATCCAATTTAAAAAATGAATACGATGAGATCTATAAAAAAACAGAACCTACCGCTTCTGGCTCTGCCCTTGCTACGCAAAAAAAAGATAATAAAAATGAGGATAGAATTAATAAAGGTAGCGCAACAGCTTCTTGCTACGCAGCACTAACGGGAGGAAAAGAGCAAGGCCCCCTGTACTCTTGCCAGCTCGGCTTACCTTCGGGTGCCTTCGGCCTTGCGAAGCTAGCAAGCAAGGCTAGTACTTACTTCTCGCTTCGCGCTAGTGGGAGGCAGCGAGATAAAGATTTATTTATAACTAAATTTTATTATAATAAGCCATTAAAAGTTATTGAAAATAATATATATTGGGGACCTATGGATGGAACAGTTCCTTTACCTCGTATTGTTAAATTATATAAATATTTTGAAAAAAAAAATAATATCTTAAAAAAAAATAAATTAATAGAAATAAAAAAATTTTATAATTTATCAATTAAACATGCTTCTCTATATTCTAAAGTAAAACCTAAATTTATATTACGTAAACCTGTTTTCAAAGTTTTAAATAAACCTAATTATTTTGGTAGCGCAGTAACCAGCCTTCAAGCCCCTTTTGTTGAATCTCAGCCTATTGAAGAGGGTTATTCAACAGTAGATAGTATTGATTTAATGACTAATCCTGTATTTTCATTGCCTAACCCTTATAATTTAGATTTTGAAAAAAATTTTAAGTTATCGGGGTATCCTCTATTAAAAAAAGTATCGCCACATTTAAATGATAACATTTCTGTTGCTACGCACTCCCTACGGACAGCTAGCCCGGTAATGGAACAAAAGGTGCAGTCTATTCGGGCTACGCAAGCTGCGCAAGCTGCGCAAGCTGCCCAAGCTGCGCAAGGCAGAGGAAAAACAATTAGTAAAGGTAGCTTAAGCATCGCAACTACCGGAGCGCGAAGCGAGAAGCCAGAACCTGTACAAATAAAAAAAATACCTGGATTTAGTAATAAAGAACTAGAATTTATTAAATCTTTAAAAAAAAATTTAAATAAAAATTTTGTAGATTCTTTTCAGAAATATGATTTAAATCATAAATTAAAAATATATTTAGATCCCTATAAAAATTTACAAATTAACTCTTATTTAAGAGATAATTTAATTTTAAATTTAATTTTTATTCAAAAATTTAATGAATTTAAATATTACGATAAAAATTTATTTTTAAATTTAAACTTATTGCCTACGACTCTAACTGAGTATACAAATTCATTGCAAATTCAATTATATAAGGAATCAATCAATAACAATTTATTAATTGTAAAAATTTTAAATAAAATTAATAAATTACTTATTAATACCACATATTCTTTAGGACTTGCCCCATTTGCCCTGGAAAAGACAAATGAGAATAAAGAGGAAAACAGTAGATTAAATGTTTATAATGAGACTAATAGCTTGCCTTCATCTGGAACAAGTACTGCTACACCTTTGGCTGCTTCGCTCTCTCGCTTCGCGCTCCGTAAGGAAAGTAGTGACTCCAATGAACCGAAGGTGTGCGAAGCAGCTGCGGCTCTTCTTTCAAATCAAGCTGCGCTTGCTACTGGAGCTCCGCTTCACCATGCTTCGCTTGCTTCTTTAGCTCCGGGTAAGACCGAAGGAGAGGTAACTTCTTCTGGCTCTTTAGATTCGCAGGGAAGTGAGTCAAGGGATCCAGCGGGCGCTAAAGCGAGTTCAGGTGCTCCGCTTGCTACGCACTCCACAGAATATAGCTATTTTACAATGTTCTATTACATTCAGTCTTTATTAGAAAAAGACTCTAGCGCAAGAAGCACACAAGTACGGGTGCGAAGCAGCTCAACTAAAGAGAGAGTGCTATCCTCCCCTTTTTCTACAGATTACGATGTTTCAATGTTACGATCCGATAGGGAAGGTTGCTTCTTTCCTTTCGGTTCATCGGAGTCACTACTGACCGACCGGATCGGGAGCGAAGCAGCACAGCAAAGAGATTCTGATAGTAAAATTTTTATAAAATTAGATTATGCGGAGCGTAAGAAATACTATGAGTTAGTAAATAATATTATATATGATTTATATGATGAATTTAAATATGGTGATTCTATTGGACTTATTAATAAAGTAGTACATAAAAAGCTTAAAAATTTAGTATTTGAAAGCAATGACAATAAAATTAGAAATTATTTGGTAGATCATTTTATAAGGGACTTTAGTAATTCTAAAAGATCTTTATATTCTAGTTTCGCAGGCTCTAATGCCGATTTGCCTTCGACACCGCGACTAAAAGAAAAAGGAGATATATATAACTATTTAGTCAACTTGCGATTGTTACGCTCCTCTGCTTCATCATACGGCTGCGTTGCAAGCGAAGCAAGGCAAGTAAGAAAAGGAAAATTATCTAGCGACAAGTTACGAAGTCTGGACAAAGCTTCTGAATTAAGCTCATCAAGTATTAAGTCAGATTCAGGATTAAACTTAACAAATGTTTTATCTGTATATCCTGCCTTTTTACCTACAGCTAATTTTAATAGTTTAAATAATAATTTAGAAAATAGCTCCCTATCGGCTGCGCAGCAGTCCCTACGGGTTGCGAAGCAGCGAAGCGAGGCTGCTGGACAGGAGCGCGTAGCAAGCGAAGCGATCGCGAACGCGAGAATAAGCTTAAAAAGAAATAAAATCTTAAATATTCTTAAAAAAGTTAATGTTTTATTTGGAAAAACAATTAGGGTTAGAGCTAAAGCTGCCTCTTCTTTAAAATCACATACTGACAGAAATAAATACTTGAATTTATTAAAATCTCAGGGTTCTAAAACTTATCATGGTTGCGTTGATCCGAAAGGAAAGAAGCATGCAAAGGCTGAGGTTTATTCATATGGACCTGTAAATAAAAATTTAACAAATACTTCTATCCTTCCATCTGGGCCATCTGGGCCCTCTCTGCTTAACTTGCTTCGCACATCTATGCCTCCCCTGCACACGTACCCCCACTTAGCTTCTTGCGCTACGCTTCAAGTGAGTGGTGAGCCAGCTGCTTCTTTTCTCGCTTCGCGCTTAAATCAACGCAACCTAGATAAAAAAGAAACTACGGACTCAGCGCTTGATACCGATAGCTCTAGGTTAATAGAAAAAAGTAATATTAAGAGTAGCACTTCAATCATTAACGAACTAAATAAGAAATTTGCTAATGTTCTCGCTCCGCGCTTAAAAGAATCTGACATTAAAAATTTAGCCCGGTACAAACTGGCATCCCACGCTACTGGTCCGGTACATAGCAGGAAAAAGGTTAGTTCAAATAATTTAACTTTTAAAAATATCAGTTTAGCTAATAGAGAAAAAGGAGCAAAGTATAACAATCATTCTTACAAAGATGCTACCGGTGACGCCTCATCTAAAAATGTGCGAAATACTAGTACCCCTGCCTTGCAGGGTTCCTATGGACTAAAGCGGGTCCACACTTTAAATGGCACACTAAATGGGGTAAGCAGAAAAAGAGAATATAGTATCCGTTCAGCCTTTGCAAATACTAGTCAAAGATTAAATTATTTACATACTTCTAAATCGTACGACACAACTAGCCCTATGGGTGCAGCTAACGGAGCTAACGCAGCTAACGCAGCAAACTCTCCCTTCGGTGCGGAGCTTGCTTCTTTTCTTTCGAATCAAGAGCAAGTGTACCCGATAAATAAATTAAAAAATATTTTAAATATAAGTAAAATACAAAACAAAGTTATTTGGGATAACTTTAATGAGGTTTCACCTAATTTTTATTTAGATGCTTTAAGATTCTTGGGAGGAGAAAAAAATTTAAAAAAATATCAAGTTTATGGTAAAGCTCATTAAAAAGATATTATTTTAAAAAAAAATTTATTTTTATTAAGCTATAAACTGAAAAAAGATTTAAGAAATTTAATTAAAATATATGCTGGCTCCGCCAGCGCAGCAAAGAGTGATTTGTTTAATCTAAGCCCGGATCTGGAAGAAAACTTTTCTGGATGCGGCTGCTTCTTTTCTCCCCAGCATACGCAGGCGCTCGAATCAAAGCAAGTACGCAGCTCTGATAAATTTATTTCTGTGCTGCTGCTGCTGCTACTGCTGCAGAGCAATAAAGAGGAAGCTATGCATGATCGGTCTCTAAAATTTCAGACAGAAAAAAATTTAAATTTAGATAAATTAAAATTATTATATGTAAATAAAATTAATAAATTAAAATATAATTATGCGTTAAAAAATTTATCTGACTGCGCAAGCATTAATTATTTTGATATAGAATTATATAATAACTTTATTGATTTATATAATAAATATTTTATTAATAAAGATGAAATTAAACCAGTGTTAATGAAATTTACGCAGCTAGCTTACCTACCGGATCGAGAACGAGCGCAGCTTGCTTCTAAACGCCAGAGTTGCGTAGCTCGAGAGGAAGGGAGTGCTGCCTCTGGTGCGGAGCAAGAGCAAGAAACAGGCGAAGTTCAAGAACAAGACAATAATACGCTGGTAAACACACTTCCTTTAGTCGCCTTAGTGCCTAACAAGAGGGAGGGACAGCAAGATCTAAATAAATTTATAATAAGTAATTTATTATTACAAAAACTTGTATTGTCTAAGTTTACTAATGATAATTGGTTATATGACTCTCCTGCTACGCTAATACACCTTCCTTGCTACCCTAGCACTGCTTCTTTCCTTTCGGATCAACGCAACCAAAGGTTAGAAGAGAGAGGGCAGCTGCCTTCGCTACCGCGAGAGCAGATTAATAAAAAATTAAAATCTATTTTATTAAAAAAACCTTCTATCTCATTACCTAAGTACTTAAAAAATTCATTACCTTTACTATCGTCTGTAGATAATTTAAAAAAAGTAAAAGATGAAAATATTTTAGTTAATTCCGTTTTAAACAGGTTGGTATCTAAAAAAAAAAACACAACTGTGATGGCTCAGCTGCCGCAGTCGCATCCTTCTTACGGCCACGAAGTGCAGAGCATGGCCGAAGGCAGCGGAGCAGCCTACGGGTTGGGAAGCAAAGCCGTACGGCCTCAACAGCACACAAAATTATTACCTAAAACAATAAAAACTAACAATGTTTTTGATACTTTATTAGTTAGTGATCAAAATTTAAAGAAATTTTTTAGAGTTATGAAAATATTTAATAATAGAGGTTCTGGCTTTAGAAAAAGTGGTAAAAAAATTCAAAGAAACTTGTTATATCTGCTAACTTTAATTAGCTATAAAGATACCCCTTTTGTTAAAAACTATTTAAATTTTGTTATTAAGAGTAGGACTACTGGTGTAAACCGTTTAAATCGCTTACTTTTAAATTCTGCTGAGTTAAAATATAAAATTTTACTGAAAAAAAAAGAATTAGAGTTAGATAAAAAAAATTTAAAAAATATACCTTTAAATTTAAAATTAAATTTTAATATTTTTGATTATGCTATTGACGAACTTGGTAAAGAAATAGTTGTTTCAGAATTTAATCACTTTAATAACTTATCCCTGATCCAGCCTTATCAAAAAAGTGCTTATATTACTTACTCTAATAGGCAGATTAGAGATCCCTATAAAAAAATTAATAAATTACCGCTCTCTTTAGCTGCTTCTGGCTACGTACAACGCAATCCTTGGGGCCATTGGGGTGGCTCTGCCCCACATCGAATAGGAGGCGTAGCCCTTGAAGAAAGTAGCTCTGGCTCTCCTCTGGCTGCCTTCTTTCCTTACAGCTTCTTGCTACGATCCGGAGGAAAAATAACTAACGGTTGCGCAGCAGTCCCTACGGTTGCGAAGCAGTCGGAGGGGATAGCAAGCAAAGCAAACAACCAGAGAATAGGGGCAGGTTCAGCGGTTGAAACTATTAAAAAATGGTTATTAAAACAGGAAGAACACCGAGAACGTAGTTTTATCTTTCCACATTTAGATTTAAGTAATTCTCATTTACTTTATAAAGATAACAGATATACGCCCGTTTTAAATAATACTGATTTATCTCATGTTTCTTATCCTTTAAATTCATTGTTTAATTTTGAAATAGATAATAAAGGTATAAATAAATATAATTTATTGGGATTAAGAAAAATTTTACATAAGTTTAAATTTTTTAGATACTTTAGATATTCTGGTGCACACACTGGTAATAAAAAAATTATATCTTATAATTTTATAAAAAACTATAGTAGAGAAAATGCTATTAAGTCTTTTGATCATACAGGGTCTTTAATAAAGTTAAGCATATCTGTGATCTTAAAATACTTCTTTAAATTAATGGGATTAGCTTTAATTAGTAAACCGGTATTTACATTTAATCATAATAAAGTTATTATACAAATTTCTTATTTTGTAAATAAAAAAGTATTTTTCTTAAATAATTTTACTAGAAGTAATTTACTCTATTTAATGATATATAATAATAATGCTATGTTTGGACACGGGAGTTCTAATTTATTATTTAATTTAAATAAGCTATTTGACAGTGCTTTTGGATATGATACCCATTTATCAGCTAAAATTACTTCGCGAGCAGTTAACTATGTTAAAAACGTTAATTGGAAATACCTAAATGAGGACTGGAAATATAAAAATAAAAATTTTGGATCACTGAATTCCGTAAGTTCAAGAGTTAAAAAAAATGTATTTAATCAGTTTATTTATTCACCGCTTTATTATGACAATGTACCATTTTTAGATACTAAGAATAATTTTTCGGAAGAAAATTTTTTAAATAATCAAAATTATTTTAGTTTTTCAGGAATAAACGAAGGAAATCAATTTATTAAAAACACTTTATCATTTTTCTACAGTGAATTAAATTCTTTAACCTTTATTTTAGAAACTTTCTTTAATTGTTCTATAAAATTAGAATTAAATAGATTAGAGGATCCTTATACCGATTCTAATATTATGGCTCAAATTATTGGAATAAATGGTAAAAATTATACTTTTGAAAAAATTAAAAAAATTTTTTTCCCTAAGTATAATTACTTGAATCCTAAAAGAGTTATTAATTTTAAAAATAAAAATTTCTTTTTACCTAAAAATAACAAAAGTACTTTTTCTATTAATTCTGGGTTGAAAATTAGAGTTGCTGGTAGATTTTATCTTCATAAAATTGTACCTAGAAAAACTGTTTCTGCAGTGCAAATTGGAAGTATGGCCAGAGGTGTAATTAGTTTAGTTGAAAAAGCTAGATACACAAATAAAAGTAAAAGGGGTTCTTTTAGTGTAACTGTATAAATTAGTCATACTTTTTAATAATTAATTACACTTAGATAATTACTTACTTTTTTATTACGGTCCCGCCTTGAAAATTGCGCGGCCTTGCGCCTTGACACTTCAGGACTTGCTAGCCTTACCAGGACCGACATGCAACCAGCAAACAGCATAAACGATCAGGGCTATCCTGGACAGTGTTAACTGCTGCTAGCTTTTACTACCTGTAGTACGATAGGTAGAAAGGCAACCGCAGCCCGCGGCAAAGCAACCGCTTGCTTGTGTTTTCTAGCTTCGCAACCCTCCTTCTGGTTCTTATAAAGCCTGGCTAGCAACTCCCCTCTACCGGGCCCCTTTACCGGTTTGCCCTCCTCTTCTTTTAGAGAACAAAAAAAGAAGGTGCTTCCCTTGCTACGCTAGCACTGCTTCGCAACGCGACCGAAGGTCGGCTATAAAAAATAATCTAGCGGGTGCTTCGCTTGCTACGCACTCCAAATACACACAGCTAGAAAAGCAAGGGCCCTTTTCTTCGATTTGTAGCGGGCCAGAGTACACACGTATTCGTACGGGAGCCTTACGGTTGCGCTGCACGTAGGGGGACTGCTTAGCTTAACAATATTATTTAACATGTGGTCAAAGCATTAAAACACATTGCTGCTTTTATACAAACCCAGCAATTGTTTATACCAATTAATTGTAAAAACATAAAATAGTGTTTATACTGATAGTTTTAGTAAATAAAAAAAATTTTTTAAATTAAATTTAATAACCCCTTTAGTACGAGCTTTACGTCTCATAGTTACGTGTTTTAAATGCAAATATAAAAAAAGGTCCCGCTACTCTTTCATTAGCATGCCTTTCCTAGCTTGGATTAGAATAAAAGTAGCGCTACTTTGATTTATATAGCAATCCGTCCCTCTTGATGCGGTAGCAACTCTAACGGAGTTAGTAGAGCACTTATGTTTATCCCTTTCCTAGCTGTGCTTCGCAACCGTAAGGATGCAAGGATTAAGGGCTAAGGTGGCTTCGCTAGTAGCAAAAGCGCTTAGTTTGGGAAAAATCGAAGGCTACGCACTGTAAGGCAGCAACGTTAGTTTTGTTTCAAATCGAAGCTGCTGCTTCTTGCTGCTTTGCACCCCTCCCTGGCTTATTTTATTTGACCTACAGAGTGCTTCGCTTGCTACGCACTCCGGTTGCTTCGCTAGTAGCTAGAAAAAATCATCGTAGCTTGCTTCTAGATTATTTTTTCTTCGAATCGTAGCTAGAAGCGCGAAGCGAGAAGCAAGCTCCGCAGCTCCGCAGCTCCGCACCTCCGCAGCTCCGCACCCGTAGCTTTACTTTTAAAATCGGAGCAAAAAAAAAAACAAAAAAAAAAAAAAGAAAAAGCGAAGCAGGTAGCATCTAGCAATAATCAAACGTTAGTGTTGTTTTTAAAATCGAAGGCTACTTGAAATTAACTGTAGCGGGTCGTAGCAATAATCGATACCCCTTACTTTTATTTTACCTTACGGTTGCTTCGCTAGTAGCAATAATAAGTGCCAGGATTACTTCCTTCTGTGCCTCGTGCTAACTTTCCTACGGTTGCGAAGCAGCGGGGCCTTCTTGCGGTTGCTTACCTGCATAGCCACCCTTTTATCTAGCTTCGATCCGTAGCCCTACGTGGAATTTAAAGGAGCTTGCTTCTGGCGAAGCAACCGTAGTGCTGCCTAACTTAGTTGGGTTGCGAAGCAGCCGTAGGTAGGATAGCCAGAAAGAGCTCCGCGCTCCGCGCTCCGCGCTCCGACCCCGTAGTGCGGTAGCCAGAAAAAGCTCCGCGCTCCGCAGAAAAATAATCATAGCTAGGGAAAGTTAGCAAAAAGCTAGAAAAGTAGCACCTCCGGAGAGCAACAGCAAGGATCGTAGCGAGCGAATGAAAGTTTTAATTTAAAGATAAATGATAAAGATGTAAAAGTTTAAATTAAGTGTTGATTTAAAGATAGTAGGGAACCCAGATTGTTTTCGCAAAAAGTTTTAACCAATAAAGTTTTTGAAAAGGCTTTATCAGATATAACCGGAAATTAATTTGGGTGCCGGGGCATTTAAAATTGATCTCGAAAAGATTTTCGGATGAAAAAATAGCTTTTTTTATTAAGCTAAATAATTTTAATATGCCTATGTGGAATAGAAGGCTGAGCATAGCGAGGCTACCAGATAAGTCAAATATCAATCACCTGAAGCGAAAGATGAAAGATTGAAGCGAGTCTGATTATACAAGTAATCTCAATATTTTAATAAGGATTACGAGATAAAAGTAAAATAGACCCTATTTTATTGTGCAGCAACTAAAAGAGATTTTTAAAAGGTGTTCAATTGTTATCTTGCTTTATATCTACCGAGGCTAGCCACACTCTGTTTCCTTAAGTTTAGGTTAGATATACTGTAAGCCTTGATTGATCCTTCTCTTGATTTTCACATACTAAATTTAAATAAACTAAAATAAAATTGCCGCCAAGCAACCCCTTTAATAGGATTATACAAAAGTTAGCCCATGGATCGTTACAAAACATCTATTAAGTTTTAATAGTTAAACTGTAACAGTTACTAATGTAAAGCGAGTATACATTAGGTTTATTTGCAAATTATAACTAGGTATTTTTCCTCCAGTAGCAAGAGGCAGAGCCAGAAGCAACAAAGCCATATAAATTATTCTTTATCTATTTTATCCTTATTAATAACAAAAGGTTTAGTACCTATTAATTGTGTAGCAGGGGCAGAGCCAGAAGCGAGATCACTATCTTGAGAATAAATAAGTAATCTTTTACTTTCGGTAACCTTTAAAGTATAAATTTGATCTCTAATAGTAATAGAAGCCTTTTCAATATTTTTAAATTATTTCTCATGTTTAATATTTAAAGTTTCATCCTTTTTTAATAATTCTACCAAATCTTTAAATTGTACTTTATTTTTAAGACCTTTAACTTTAGTAATTTCAAGACCATCTTCAGTAATTCCCCCATAAACTTTGGGAGCTAAAGCTACAAACTTATTAAAAACATGTTCTAATTTAAATTGTCCTAATTTCTTACCTATAAATTTCTCCTCTAAAGGTTTATCAATATATAAACTATCAGTATCAGTATAATAAATTTTAATGTTAGGATCATTTTTAAATTTACTCATAAAAATTCTAGCATAAGCAGTAATAGCCGAAGCAATAGAGATAGAAACATTTTTAGATTTAAAACCACTAAAAGTCTGATCACTAAATAAACTTTTTTCAATATCTTCTTTATCGATATATGAAATCAAAAGTATATTATTATCTAAACTTTTAATATCTAACACATCAAATTTATTAAGAAACTTATCTAGATCTAGATCTTCAATAAAGGAATGATTCTCAAAATTAGGATCCATACCAAATCTACCATATAAACTATTCATTAATAATTTAGCAATAGCATACCATGGATCATTTTTATCATGAGCTTCTTTAATTTTATATAACTCATCTATAAACTCAGAGAAAATATCGAATTTATTAAACAAATATCCGCTAATAATATCAACTTTATAACCATTTTTTTCGCTAACAGCATTACTAATCTCTTCAGAAAAATAAGTGTAATTCCATTTACCTAGAGGTGAAATAGTTCTTATTCCTGAACCGCCATAAGGAGAAGTATCAGTTTTAAGCTGTAAGATAGGATGTTCTAAATCTTTAGTAGTTTCAACATTCACCTTAAAGAATCCAAAAGCTTTTTTTTCTTTATTTTGATCAATTAAGCTAATGTCCCCTTCAAAAAATTCTACATAATTCTTTTCAGCAGAAACCACAGGCATAAACATACCTTTGCTCATAGTTGTAGGATATAAAGAATTAACATCAAAAGCATAAACTTTACTTCCTTCCGGATTCTGTGGAATAAACATATCTGTGCTACCACCAGTATAAGAATACTTAATGTCATTATACATTTTACCTTTAATTAATGGAATATAAAATCCTTTTTTTTCTATATCCTTTAAATAGTTAGATCTAAAAATAGCGAAAGTTAAAGAAGGTAAAGTAGGATAATTAGTAATATTAAGGTTAAACATATTAAAAATATAGTTATTAAAGTTAGTTAAAACTTCATATAAACTAATACAATCATTTAAACAATACTTTAAAGCTTCATTTTCTAAAGATCAAGCGTCCAAGCCTAACCCCTTAGATTCTTTTAGATAATCATAAATAAATTCCATATAATTCTCTAAACTATTAAAATATTTTAGGTCTGGAATTTGCCCTTCATAATTCATATCAATTTTCTTATTAAACTGATCATTAAGGAAGTTATGAGGGAAATTAGTTTTCAAATGATTAACTTTAAATTGTTTAGCCAATTTTTTCAAAGATTGAGGTAATAATAAATAGGAATCTCGGAAAGATATATTATATTTGCTTAAATGTCCATACTTAATTTTAATGTTAATAAAATTTCCGTCTCTTAATACAGGTATGATTTTAATATCTGAAATATTAGCTAAAATATTCAATAAAAATATACCATCAAAATTTGAAAGATTGTGAACATAAATAACATATCCTGAATATTTAGGTTATAATAAACTTTCTATAGCAGTTGTCATCATATCGTTAACATCTACAAAATCCTTAATATAAAAAGATTCTTTTTTAGTTCCATCGTAGTAACATATACAATAAGGAATGTGCACGTTACCAATAACTTTAGTTTCAATATCTAAAGTAATGATTTTAACTCTACATATCTTTTCCTTTTTAATTGGTTTTAAATATTCAGTTTTAAATTTGATAGTTTTAAGCAAGATTTGATTATTTAAAATATAAAAAGTATTATTATTAAAAGTTCTTTTAAAGAGGTTTTTTTCATCTTCTCGATTGGACAGATTAGCCATTATACTAGAAGCATAGTCATGATCCTCGATTTTGATCATAATTTTATCTTCTATTCTAACTTCTATTGAAGAAAAATTTCTATGTTTAGAAATATGGTAATATTTAGTTAATTCAATTCTATCCTGAACTAATAAAAAATTCCCCTGATTTGCTATAACATGCCCTTAGGTTTCATAATTTCTATCTAATGGTATATTCATAGTATTTAATTTAATGTCAATCTTATTTATATTTTTAACAGGATTAGTAATTTTAGGAATATTTTTGAGTGAAGATAATTGTTGCAACGTTTTACCACTGTTATTTTCTTTAACCCAATACTCCATAATAAGACGTTTTACAACTAATATTTTATAAAAATCCCCTTTAGTTGTCATAATATTCACATAATTTTCTATTAAGTCGGCCTTATCTTTTTTAGTTACCCTATGTGCTTTATCTAAAGTTACATAGTTCACTTCTCTATATCCAACACCATCTGAATCTACTACCTGAATTTCATAATGAATTCTAAGTAAAAGAATAATATATTGATTATCTCTAAGTTTATCCATTATGTCATTCCAAAAAAGATTAACAAATTCATATATTATTAGGTTATCTAATAAAACTATTTTATCTGTATAATCTTTAATAAAAAGGTTGTGTTGCCTCCTAGACAGAGTACTTAAGTGCCTACGCTTGCTTAGCGTACCTAACAGAGTTTCATTAAACTTTGGAATCAATTTAATTTTCCATCCTAAAGTATTACCTACAGGTGGTACAGGTACAAAACTTCTTGCTTGTGCTAACTCTCCACCTTGCCTTGTTAAGGACCCTGCCTGATTACTTGCTTGCTCCGCTATCCCCACGTTATTTGTCAAGCTGTTAGGTGATTGTAAGGTTAAGTCTAATGTATTGGGAGCGGTGTAGGTTGCAGAGGTAGAAGGATGACCAGAGCTAAATTAAACAGCATTTGGATTATTATAATCTGTAGTCTGTTCAATTAAAGGAAGATTCCTAGGATTAAGTTTAGGTGTAGGAGTATTCCATTCATTTGCTACAGAAGGCTCTAGATTAGATGCTATGGCTTTAAACTTACCCCATTCGATAGGATCAGCTGCAGGAGTAGGGACCAAGTTACTTGCTGTAGGTGTTGGTATGTTCCAGTCTGTTGGTGGCGTTGGAGCTTCAGGAACAATCGCTACTGTGGAAGCTTCAGTTATATTGGCTGCAATGTTTCCGGTTGGATTTACTGGAACAACTGGTTGGGTTTGTAATAGAGGCCCTCCTAAATTTCTTCCAAAAATATCTTTTCCATTAGGCTGTTGCACATTATACTCGTGAACATAATCTAGGTATCGAAGATTTAAAGTCTGTGCCATTGCACCCACTTTCTCAGATACATTATTTAATAAATTTTGTACCTCTGCCTGTTGCGCATCAAGATTTGGTTGTAGGATTGAAGGGGTATTAGTGGAAATTCCTTTTATTGAAAAAATTTGATTTATAATATCTAAATCTGCTGGAGAAACGGTGTAAGGTCTGTGAAATAACCTATCTAATGAACCTGAAGATGTACTACTAGAACTTATAGATTCCGGTATCCAAGGTTTTGTTTCTATAAAAATCTGGTATAATGTTTCGCGTGGTATTCTTCTAGTGAAAAGGCCATTGGTGCTAACTAATAGATCTGGTAAAGTTGTAGTAGGATCTACAGCATGGCGTGGATATTTTTATCCTATTGTCCAATCATAAATTGTTTGTCCTGTATATACTAACCCTTTGTATGTAGAATTATATACAGCTACAGAAGTATCACTGCATTTGTAATATAAAATCTTACCAATATCACTAGTAGTTTCAGGATCTATAAGATAAAGTAATCCAATACAACATAGTATAGCACCTGTAACCGCTAGAGCTGTAATCAATGTATCCCCATTATTTGATCCTCCCTTTGGATTATTATCTTCTACGGAATATACTGTAATTGAATTTACATCATTATTAGAAATATTATCGCCAGTAGGAACTGAAGAACCTATATCGCTTTGCCCTTGAAAGATTGAGCACAGAATATCATAAAGATACGAAAATATTTTTTTAATATTATCAATACAATTGATGAAATTATTTTCAAGATTTTCATATAAATCTTTAATAAATGTGATAAAAACTTTGAGGTTTAAAGTATTCTCATCTAAAAAAGCATTGATTAGAGCAAAATAGGTCATAACATGTAAAAAGGTTAAAATAGACTTAAATATAATTGGTAACTTAAATTTATCTCTTAAATAATGTAAAAATATAAATAAAACTGTTGTTAAAGTTGGATTATTTCCAGCAAAAATTCTTAGTTTATATACTAATTTTAACAAAATTGAAGAGAAATGCCATAATAGATCGGATAGGGCATTAATTGTGGATTTAAAAGATAATAAAATTTTTAATAATGCTAATAGATTGGAAGGAGTTTTTAGTAGTTTAAAATAGAACCAGATAATAAGTTTAAAGATAGATTTCATTAATTTTGTTTTAGTCCCCCACAAATCAGGGGGTCAATATAAGTTCTTGCTAACTAGCAATATATAAGTTCTTGCTAACTAGCAATATATTAGAACCTGTTGTTTATACCTTAGTAAGAAGCTGGTGCCGTATGTTCAACAATTAGGGTATCTAGATCTTTAGTATTTATAGCTGCCTTTCCTTAGGGTTGCGAAGCTAGCATGCTAACTCGACTAAAGATAGAGAAAATCATAGTAATAAATTAATTTTAAGCACCTTAGTATATATAAAATGTTATCCCTTTAGTAGCTTACCGGATAGCTCCTCTTGCTTCGCTATAAGCGATAAGGAAATATAACTTAGTCTTGCTACGCACCCGTAAGGAAAGGGAGTTGTTATTAAAAATCGTTTTCTAGCTTCGCCAGTAAGGGTAACGTGCTACGAATTGATGAAAAAGATGTATATTAGAAAACGATTTTGTAACTTTTATCAGATTCGAACTGATATCTATCTCCTGGCAAGAAATTATTTTACCATTAAAATAAAAATTTTATGTAAGAAAATTACTATGTTTGATTCTTGCTACGACCCCTTGCTAGCGTAGCAAGCTAGGGAAAAAGAAAAGTAGCGTTGTGTATGTTGTTATTTTGAATATTAGCGAAACTAATCTGGGTACCTACTCTCTTTAAATTAAGTGTTGATTTAAATATAGTATTACTATGTCTTTTACCTGATTCAATAGCAGCTATTTTAATTACGTGCTAAAGTTCTTATCTGATTTAAGTTTGATCTTATAATACTGTAATAGGAGAAAAATATTATATTCAATATTTTTAGCGCGTACTTTCCTACGGTTAGGTTAATACAAAGCGAGAAAAATAAAAGAGAATAAAATAAAAATTTTTCGTGTTTGTGTAAAAAGCGCTATATTGAATTCGCTTAATTATTTTGAGATAAGAAGTTACCTATTCATAGTTTACGGCTGGCGTACTCGCGCATCGCTCTCCCTACCTAGCTTTAATTTTTTTTTTCTCCCGTACGGGCTTAAAATAAAAACCCCTCTTCCTTGCTTCTTGCTATAAAGTAGTTAGCCCCTCTTGCTAGCGAAGCAAGCACTACGCGCTCCTACGGCTTAAGGGGAAGGCAGCATTTTCTAGCGGTTGCTTGCTTCTGGGCTCTTGTTACCTGCATAGCCGCCCTTTTATCTAGCTTCGATCCGTAGCCCTACGTGGAATTTAAAGGAGCTTGCTTCTGGCGAAGCAACCGTAGTGCTGCCTAACTTCGTGTCCGTAGGGAGGATAGCAAGAAAAAAGCTCCGCGCTCCGACTGCTACGCAACCGTAGTGCGGTAGCCAGAAAAAGCTCCGCGCTCCGACTGCTACGCAACCGTAGTGCGGTAGCCAGAAAAAGCTCCGCGCTCCGCAGAAAAATAATCATAGCTAGGGAAAGTTAGCAAAAAGCTAGAAAAGTAGCAACCCGTAGCTGCTTGCCCACTTCTAGCTAGCAAGGTTCCTTCGGTGCTTGCTTCGCTAGCAAGAGCACCTACTTTCTTTTATACGATCCCTACGGGGTCGCAGCAAGTTAGAAAAAGCAAAAGCAAGAATCCATAGGAAAAAGTGCAAAGCTTGCTGTTGAATTAGCTACTTCGAACCCGCAAGGTAAGTAATCAAAAAAAAAGGCATGCTAGCTTTCTTACGGTTGCGCAGATTCTTGCTACTAGCGAAGCAACCGCAGTGATGCCTACTGACTAACGAAGTAAGTAAGAGCACCAGCTTCGATTTGAAACAAAACACTAACGGTTTATTCTTGCTACGCTAGAAGCGCGAAGCGAAAAGCAGCTGCTTCGATTTTAACACACACTCACGGTTGATTATTGCTAGGTAAAATAAAATAAGCAACCCGGACACACAGGTCGGTGTACTGTCTACGGAAGCCAGCGAAGCAGCTGCTTTGATTTTCACCAAAACTTGTGTTGCTGCCTAAGATCTTCGACTTGAAACAAAACTAAGCGCTTTTGCTACTAGCGAACCCACCGTAGCCCTTAGTAGCTGCCTAACTTCTAAGGATAGCTAGAAAAATCACAGGAGGGCCCTACTTACTCCGTTAGAGTTGCTACCGCATCCGGTCCAGAGGGATGGATAGCTATAAAAATAAAAGTAGCAGGCAGCAAGAAGTTTAAATCAGGCGTTTAGGGGTAAGGTCGCTGCGCTTCTTTTTTCCTTCCTTTCCTACGGAGTAAGGGTAGCCAATAGGCCCTCGAATCTAGAAAAGCTACTTTTCTTTGAATCGCTAGAATTTTTCTCCAAATTGCTTGCTTCGCTAGCAAAGGCTAGCTTTATTTTTAGCTGACCTACCGGTTGTCGTTTTGCTTGCTAGCACTGGAGTGCCCTGCCCTAGGAAATGGAGGCTACGCCCTTGTAATAAAGTGAGTGCTAGCAAGGCCTTGCTTCGCTAGGCAGGCCGGGCTCTGTTTTAAAGTGTAAAATATAAAATTTACTTATGAGTTAAGTATACAGATGGTACTGTAGTCAAACTGCAAATTTGAAATTTAAGGTTCAATTCCTTCTTAACTCTAAAATAAAAATATAAATTTATTATTTTAGCTTCGCTCGCTTCGCGCTCCACACCAAGTGAAGGCTGCGTATGCAACGCCACCGTATGGAAAGTAAGCGAGTGCGTTGCAAGAAGCGGGGCCCTACCTACGGAGTTAATAAAGCAGCTGCTTCTCTCCCTCTGGCAAGCGAAGCAAGCTTGCTTCGCAACCGTAGGTAGCAACCCCTTCGATTATAAAGCTTAAGATAGCCAGAAAAAGCTCCGCGCTCCGCGCTCCGCGCTCCGCGCTCCGCGCTCCGACCCCGTAGTGCGGTAGCCAGAAAAAGCTCCGCGCTCCGACTGCTACGCAACCGTAGTGCGGTAGCCAGAAAAAGCTCCGCGCTCCGCAGAAAAATAATCATGGCCAGGGAAAGTTAGCAAAAAGCTCAAAAAGCAACCCGTAGCTGCTTACCCACTTATAGCTAGCAAGGTTCCTCCGGTGCTTGCTTCGCTAGCAAGAGCACCTACTTACTCCGTACCCTTACGTTGCGTAGCTAGAAAAAGCAAAAAGCAAGCTTGCTTCGCTAGCCGAAGAAAAAAAAAAAATCAAAAGTACGGCTCGTATTTTATAAAATAACAGCTGTTTAAAGGAAGGGCTAAGGTACTATCTTAATTTATTTTAAAGATTTTCCTCTTAATTTAAAGGTAGAATAACAATTTCCTAAATTGTATATTTTGGTTCAATTCCAAAAGGGGAATTTTACGGTTTAACTATTTTTCCCTCTTTGTCCCTTCCCTCCGGGTCGTAGCGAGTACTTTCCTACAGATTGGGAGCGTAGCATATCATTCTGATTTTATTAATCGCGATCGCTTATGTCTGGCCGTACGGCAGATAAAAAATTTTACTCAAATTTAAAAATGCGAAGGCGTTTTACAGGCTTTTATTAAAAAAAATAAAGGCGTATGTCTGCCTCTTTTGCCCCATTACTAAAAGTTTATTTTACCAGTCCAGCCTTTTACCCAGCCTAGCAAAGCAAGCGCTCATAATCCTTGCTTCGCTTGCTTATCTAGCTTCGCTAGCTTCGCTTGCTTCGCAATTTTTTAAAAAAAATGATTAGTCTCCCTCTTGCTCTGGCCAGGCTAGCCACATTAGTCTTTTGGTCGAATAAAGTGAGGCCCCTCGATCAGGATGGAAGGCTGCTGCACTGCACTTGGCTCCCTTTTACCTGCTTCTTGCTGCTTCGATTCGAATAAAAAACCTGCCCTTTTTCTGCGGAGCGCGGAGCGCGGAGCGCGGAGCGCGGAGCGCGGAGCGCGGAGCGCGGAGCGCGGAGCGCGGAGCGCGGAGCGCGGAGCGCGGAGCGCGGAGCTTTTTCTGGCTATCCTACCTACGGCTGCTTCGCAACCCAACTAAGTTAGGCAGCACTACGGTAGCGTAGCAGTCGGAGCTTTTTCTAGCGAAGCAAGCTACGCAACGTTAGGGTTGCTATTCTACCTACGGACACGAAGTTAGGCAGCACTACGGTAGCGTAGCAGTCGAAGGCCTTGCTTTGCTAGGCACGCTTAGGGAGGGATAGCTTATCGCTTCGCTGCATAGCGCTGCTTTTAACCCTCTGGCAAGCGAAGCAAGCTTGCTTCGCAACCGTAGGTTGCAACCCCTTCGATTATAAAGCTTAGGGTAGCTTATTGCATCCCTAGCTTGCTTCGCTAGCAAGGGCTGCAGCCGAAGCAGCTTCGCAAATAGGTCGCGTAGCTAGAAAAATAATCCCCCGGTCGGTAAGCTACTAGGTTAGCCCTAATCAATGCTTCGCTTGCAACCCTAACCTACGGTTGCTTCGCTAGGTGGATTCTAGCTACGACCCCGTAGGTCCAAATAAAATAAGCACAGCTAGCTTCTCGCTTCGCGCTTCAAGTTAGCCTTAATCAATGCTTTGCTTGCTACGCTCTCACTGCTTCGCAACTCAACCAAAGGGGCCCGACAGGCTCCGATTCTTTTTTCTCTCTTCTTTTCTAGCCTGCTTCGCTTCTTTAGAAAAAAGTAGTACGGATTATAAAACTCCAAAGGTAAGCGAGGCTAGCCCCCTAACCAGCTTCGCTACTAACGGCAGGGGTTTATTTTTTTTTTTTCTTCGAATCGAAGCTAGGGCAGGTACGCGCTAAAATTAATCTTAAATCTAGACGCGTTGCAAAGCTAGAGTTTACGAGCGAAAGCGAGAATAATTGAGTATGGTAGCGCAGCAGTGCGCCACACAGCAGCAGAGCAGCAGCTTTCTTCGAATCAACAGAAGCAGATCAGAAAAATATTTTATTGACTCTTATTAATGCATCCATCTTGCATTAATAAAAGTTCCCTTAGTTTAATGGTAGAACGGCATTCTTCTAAATTGGTAATTTTGGTTCGAATCCAAAAGGGAATATTTGATATAATCCTCGGCTCTGCCTTCAACTTGTAGCGCTAGCCCCTAGCCGCATAGTTAAATAGCAAGAAAAGGGGAGGGACTTTATAATTTTTTTTACACATAATTATAGTAACTATGTGATAAGGCGTAGCTGACGCAGGCATATAATTAAATAGATATATTTTTATATTTACCCTCGCTCGGCTCTTGCTAGCTTCGCTCGACGCGTTGCAAAGTACGCTTGCTTTCGCTTCGCTGCATAGCTAAAAAAGCAGCCCACTCTAGTACTCTGCTGCGGCCGTAGTATGATACCTAGGCCCTGCTTTTCTAGCACGTCGAAGAACTGTAAGCAGCGAATTTTTTTTTAAAGAGTTGCTAAATAGGTAGCAAAAGTGAGGTTCGAATCCTTAACTCTTTTGATTTTATACTATAATTTTAAATTTTTAAATTAATAATTATCTCGCTAGCTAAAGCAAGCGCTAGTGTAAAAGAATTCCTAAGCAATTTATTTTACTATTTTTTTATATTTGCTTTTTAATATTAATTATTATTTAAATTTACTGTTCCCCTTCCTCCGGACCGTCACACTTGCTTTAGTCTCGTACCATTACCGGGCGACTAGCGGATCTAGCGAGCCTAGCGAGGGAGCACTAGCTTTTAATTGGAGTAATTGCTCTGCTCTGCTGCTGCTAGTACCCCTTCCTAGCTTGACCCGTTGTAAGCCAGGGCTTTTTCTTTTTCCCTACGGGGTCGGAGCGCCGAGCTTTTTTCTGGCTACCGCACTACGGTAGATGCGTAGCGCAAGAAGCAGTCGAAGCAAGCTCGGCTCCCCCTACCAGGTCCTACCTAGCTTCGCTACCCCTACCTTGTCCCCTCTAGCTTCGCAACCCTCCGTGCTTTTTGCAGTGTGTCTGCCTTTATCTCTCCCGGCCTCTTGCTGCTGCTGCAGCTGCACTGCACTAGACCCTGTCCTAGCTTCGTAACCCCGCTTTGTTTAAGGAAGTGCTGCCTCCCAATCCTTGCTACGCTACAGCTTCGCAACTAATGGGAGGAAAGTAACCTGCTGCCTGCTTTTCTTTTTCTAACATTCCTAAAGATTCCGTGGGTTGCGAAGCTAGGAGAGCAATAAGCTAGGTAACTTGATTTTTAAGTTTAAATAAAAATGTAGTTGGCGCTAATATTAGTAAGCATAAATGGTGCGTAACATCTAAAGCAGTAATAGTGATATTGTTCGGCTGCCTTTTATATATTTATATCTATTACGGCAGTAAAATTAATAATTTATAATATTTTTTAGTTAATTTAAAATTTATATTAATTTAATATATTTACTACTTTGTAATTTAAGATTTTTCTAATAATTTGACCACTTGTGTAGAGATGGAAGCGCACTGTTGCTAAAAATTTTTAAAAAGTTTTACCGCGCCAGCCAGCCCTAAAACCCACTGGGGGTGCTTATCTTGCATCCCTACTTGGGCCTGGGCTCAACCCTGGGGCTTTGCCAGCCTAATTTACTATTTACGTGCTAACGCGCTAACGCACTCCCTCTCGCTCACTCACTCACTAGTGGGAACGAGGGTAGACAGGTAGGTGGCTGCTTATTTTCTAGCTCTCCCTTTTATTTTTCTAGCTCCGCAACGAAGGGCTACGGATCGTAGCATGCTTCGCTCGCTACTTTAGTGCCATCGACCTACGGCCTCAAGAGAGCCCAAAGCAGCATCCATAAGCTGACCTACCAGTAGCGTTGCAGGAAGGGGTTGCTAGCTAGCAAGCTAGCCTAACTTTATCTGGCTAGCGAAGCAAGCTTGCTTCGCTAGCAAGCTTGCTTCGCTAGCAACCCCTTCGATTATCCAGCTACAGGTTAATGTAGCGAAGCTAGGGATAGGGAGGTAAGTGGTAAAATAAACTTATAAAGATTTAATTTTTAATTGTTTAGTGCCAATTTAAAAAGTAAAATTATTTTTATTTTTATTAGTACATTTTATTAATCTATATATTAATTTTTTTTATCTACTAATATTAAATAGGTTAATATTTAAGAAACACACTAAAATTTATCTGGTCATTTCTTCAAGCCCTCGCCCCCTCAAAGATGAGCTAGCGCTTCTTACTCTCCTCTGCTGCTACCCTCGCTTTCGCTTGCTACTCCTACGGTTGTCGCTCCGCTGTGCCTAGGCCTTCGAATAATAGAAGCGCTACTTTTATAGCTTCGCCAACCTTCCCTCTGACCTCTCTGTGGATACTTGCTACGACCTGTTGCCCTAAATCCGTAGGAAAGGGAGAAAAAGAAGCAGCACTAGTGCTCGTGCTAACTTTATCTTGCTAGCTTCTCGCTTTGCTGCTGCGCAACCGGTAGGTCTGCTTATTTTTTTTTGCTTCGATTCGGATCCAAAAGCAGGCAACACCGTTAGGGAAACGGATCCTGCGTAGCAGGAAGGGGTAGCTTATCTAGCCAGAGTGAAACAAGTAGTGCGGATTACGGCACGCTAGGATCTGCTAGGTTTTTTTTTTTTTCAAATTGAAGCACCCGGGAAGAAATAATCGTACTTTCCCGGAGCCCTACGGATCTGGAGAGCTAGGTAGGCACCTGATTTAAGCTACGGTTCTTAAATATAAAAAATATAACAGTATTAGTATAGTTAAAATTAAGTTTATAATTTAAATTTGTATAAAAAATTTTGGCCTTTATGGGATAAAAATATGGTAAGTATATTATTATTATTTAACTTTAAAACTTTTTATACTTATCTCTCTGGCTAAGCACTTATAAGCCTTCGGCCAGACCTGGTATAGCTTCAACCACCTAACTTCTATTATCTGTCTTCCTACGTATTACTTTTTCCTCGCGTACGCAGCGGATTGAAGCAAGTACTGTACCGCTCACTTTTTTCCTTGATGGCCTTGCACCTTAAGCTACGCTCACTTTCCTGCGGATTACGTGGGTTGCGAAGCTAGGTAATATAAAGTGCACCCTAGCACTAACACTGAACATAAGAAGCAAGCCTGGAATTAGAGGTATAAATTAAAGTTAGTAGCCTAGCTAATTTTTTTACATTACGGCCGTAGCGCTCCCACTACTCCCACTACTCACGTAGTGGGAGTAGTTGAAGCGAGGCCTTGTGGATTTTAGCGCAAGAATTTTAAATCTTAATTTTAACCTAAACTTATACTTTATTTAAAAGAGAGGATAAGTTAGGTAGTTTACGCTTACCAATTAATAATATTTAGCGATGCGGTGTAAAATTAATTATCTAATTGCTATAACCTTGTAATTCAAAGGTAAGTGATGACAAGTTTGCATCCAGAATCTAAAAAAAATTTTTTTTAATTATATATTTATTGGCAGGCTATCTTACTCTCCGTAGGTAGCTTCGCAACTCTGGGTACTCTCCCTACTGGGGGGCGCTTCGCACTTACTTTGCTACGCTATCCAAAGGGGATAAGATGAGCGTAGCGCTGATTTTATCCCGTTAGTGTTTTTTTAAATCGAAGGCTACTTGAAGCAGTGCGGAGCCTTCACTGTAACGGTTGCTTCGCTAGAAGCAATAATCAAAGCTAGGAAAAGCCTGCTAGATTTCCTACGATTGCGAAGCAGCAAGAAGTGAAACTAGCGCGCTTAGGGGTTAGGGTTGGGGAGCAGGTAGGGAGGGCCCCTCTCCTCTGCCTGCCTTTCTAGCTAGGCCTTGCGTTAGCACGAGGCACTAAAGCAAGGGCAGCATATGTATTAAATAATGAATACGATTTAAGGCACAAATAATTAATAAAAATACTTTAATTTTTTTATCCTCCTATCTTTCATATGAATCGCAGGAGGAAGGATCTAATGATTAAGTTAGAGTATGCTGGGTTTACCTTTTAAAATATTTAAAAAGGGGTGTGCTGCACGCTGCGCGCTGCGCGCTGCCTGCTGCGCCCAAAATAAGATAAATATAACAATAAAATATTTTTTTAATGATCACGCGCCCTCGTACTGCGTAGCAGGAGCCTAGCTTTTATTTTAATCAAGGCTTTGCTACACTAGTGGGTAGTGGGTTGTGCTCCTCTGCCTCAGCTAGAAAAGTAGAAGCCGGAACCCTAACTAACTTTCCTACATATTAGGGGGGCTGCTTAGCTACCCTAATGGGAGGAGTTTTTTTTTTTGCTTTTAAATTGGAGCTTGCTTCTTGCTCTAAGGGAGTAAGCCCTCTTGCTAGCGAAGCAAGCAGTATGCGCTCCTCCGGATTAAGGGTAAGGCAGCATTTTATAGCTACGATTCTTTTTCTCGCTTTGCTGCGGAGCTTGCTACGCACTCCGGTTGCTTCGCTAGTAGCTAGAAAAAGAATCCGTAGCCCTTCGTTGCTGCCTAACTTCTAAGGATAGCTAGAAAAAGGGCGATGGTTGCTTGGCTAGAAAATAATCAATAAAAGAGCCTCCTTTTATCCGGGTGCTTGCTTCGCTAGCAAGCCATTCGGAAGAAGTAGAGCTAAGTTTTAAGGACAGGATTCGATAAGAAGCGCTACTTTTCTAGCTTCGAAACGTAGCCCTTACGGTTGATTTTTGCTACCAGCGAAGCCACCTTAGCCCTTAATCCTTGCATCCTTACGGTTGCGAAGCACAGCTAGGAAAGGGATAAACATAAGTGCTCTACTAACTCCGTTAGAGTTGCTACCGCATCTATAGGGACGGATAGCTATAATAATCCTCAGGCAAGGGCTAGGAAAGTTAAACTAAAATTGTATTGTAAAATTTTATCTACCCCCTTAACTATAACTCTGATTAAGAGCTATAATTTAGAATATAAAAGTTATTGTAAGTGCCCTGTGACTCCACTGCCTGTCAGCGCTCTCTAGCTCTGCAGCCAGTCCCCTCTACTAGCTTATTTATGCCTACGGCTCTTGCTGTCTTCGCTCGATGCGTTGCAAAGTACGCTTGCTTCGCTACCATCCCGTAAGGGTAAGGGCATATCGCGCTGCGGTTGCGAAGCTAGCGAAGCAAAGGCTACGCCAATAATTTAAAGTACTTGCTTTGTATCCGTAACAGTGCGTAGCCCTCGATTTTAAAATAAAACTAACGGGAGAAAGCTTCGCTAGCGTAGCAATCGAAGATGAGCGGAGCTTGCTGCGCACTTCTAATAAAAGAAACAACAGCCTCCCTCCAGTACTCAAGAAAAAAATTTAAGTTTTAATTTATTGGGTACTCCTTTCTGCTAGCTAGGCAGCGAATCGCAAAGCGAAGGTGGTGTAAGAGTGAGGGGTGCAGTACTATTTAAACCATTACAAAAAAATTTTAAGTATAGCACTAACCATAAAAGCTACGCGCTACGCAGACATATGTTTAATAATTTAATTAATTTATATTTTATAATTTTAGATAGTATTTTAAATATTTTTGGATATGGTCCTAAATTATTCTCAAACTTCCATTTTAATGATGCTCCTTATCCTTGGCAAATAGGTTTTCAAGATCCAGCCTCTCCAGGGTTTATAGGAATATTTGATTTACATGATAGTATATTTTTCTATCTTGTATTAATTTTATTTGGTGTAATGTGGGTATTAGGAGCTGTAATATTTGTTTTCAGTTCTACTTTAAACTCTATCTCTTCTAAATACTTAAGTCATGGAACATTAATTGAAGTAATTTGGACTATAACACCTGCCTTAATCCTTATGTTAATTGCCCAACCTTCTTTCAGTTTATTATATATATTGGATGAAGTTATCTCACCAACTATGACAATAAAAGCAGTAGGTCACAATACCATTTTTGGCCTAGAACTGTATATATTTTTTAAAATAAAAGACACCTTTAAAGAATTTAAAGGTCAAAAAAATATTATAATATTTTTATTTAGTATTATATCCTTTACACTATTTATATTTTTTAGTAATACTGATTCGCCAGCTCTGGACACTTTAAATCTGGTAACAACTACAAGTACTTCTGGGTATGAAATTGAAGAAATTTTATTGGCGGAACCCACAGCGCTTGTTATAAGTAATTATTTAAATGCGAGACGAGGAAACTTTACTTATAGTTTTACGCATAGCAATACTTGTCTACCTCGATTCCACTGCTTGCTCTTCAGGCGGAGTAACTCCAAAGCTCTCCATTACCTCTCATCCTCAAGTCCTAACTCTCACTCACTTTGCTTATCTGCGCTCCCCGGCCCTTGGCTGCTTCGCAACAGAAGATGCGGGGGAAAGGGAATGCAATCTACGGGTTCAGTACAGCTTTTAAAAATTTTAACTAATAAGAGCTTTCATACTAGAACAAGAGCTATAAACAGGATAGGACCGCATAATCAAGATGTTCTCTCAGTCTTAGTGGGATTATTATTAGGATCAAAAAATATTTTTTTAAATTCTAAATCTTTTTCCCCCGCTTGCGCGCCTTCTAACAAGGACGTACGACCTTTTTCTTCTTCTTTATTAAATAACGAAATTTCTGGGTGCGCGCCGCGCTCCACGCCTTTTAGTAACAATAATAGTAATTTTAATTTTTCTTCAGATTCGGACAAATTTAATGATAGGGACAGCCTAATTAACAATTGGCTAGCGCTAGAAAAAAAAACAATGCCAGAATATACAGGTTCTGAATGTGATTGAATTTCTATAAATGAGTATAATGAAGAGTGTTTACTTTTTGAGCATGAAAAAAAAACGGCACGGGGTGCAGCATTTGATAGTGTATTAGAAGTTAATGATAGTTTAAATTCTGAAAGAGAAGCCGCAGGGCGCACTGAATCTAAATTAAATGCTGATAAATTCTCTTGTTTAAATACTTCTGGTAATTTAGAGACCTTATCTCCTTATTGGGTGACAGGTTTTTCAGATGGTGAAGCTTCTTTTATAATTTCAATTACTAAATCTAAAGGTCATAAGATAGGTTGGCGTGTTTCACCTATTTTCTCAATAGAGTTAAGTAGTAAAGACATTTCTTTGTTAAATAAAATAAATAACTTTTTTGGTGTAGGTAGTGTAATAACTAGATCTAGTCCTAGAAATAAAAATTTAAATACAAACTCAATTTATTCTGTAAAATCTATTAATCATATTACTAATGTAATTATTCCTCATTTTAATCAATATCCTTTATTAACTAAAAAAAGATTGGATTTTGATCTTTTTAAGAGAATTGTAGAACTAATTAATAAAGGAGATCATTTAACTACTAAAGGTTTAATAGAAATTTTAACTATTAAAAATTCTCTAAATAAAGGTTTACCTGAAAATTTAGTTAATTTATTATGAAATATGACTGGGCCTGAAGCGCTTGCTTTAGCTAGCGAGAAAGGAAAGGGCGCTGAATTTATTTCTAAACCAAAAATCGAAGTTAATAAATTAGGGTATAGTTTACCTGAAACTATAGATCCTGATTGGTTTTCAGGTTTTTTTAATGCAGAAGGCTCCCTTATTATAAATTTATCAAAAGGAACTACCTCAACAGGTTATTCTGTGTCATTACGATTTGAAATAACTCAAAGTAACAGAGATAAAGAATTATTACAAAAATTTTTTTATATTTTTAAAAAAGGAAAAGTATACGAAAAATCCGATAATCCTAATTGTAGTTGCTTTATTATTTCGGACTTTAAAGTTATTTATAACAGTGTTATTCCTTTTTTTAAAAATTATCCCCTTCATGGAGTAAAATCTTTAGATTACAAGGACTTTACTACTGCAGCTATATTAATTGAAAATAAAGAACATTTAACTAGGGTGGGGTTAGAAAAAATAATAAAAATTAGAAATGGTATGAACAGTAAACGGTTTTTAGAATCTGAATTACAATCCTTATCACACCCTCACCCTTCCACCAACTCTCCCCTCGATACAGGGGAGAGCGTGTTGAGGGGCTTTAACAAAGATAAATCTACAGCCGTTAAAGAAGAAAAAGAAGATCATCATCAAAATTTTACAGATTTAATTGACCGGCGTACCGGGATTCCGCATCGGGCAGAGAATTTAAAAAAAAGAAGTATGCATACCTATCGCGAGTCGAGCTTAATGGATAATTTTAAATCTGTTCAATCTATTAAGATCACTGAAGGTTGCGAGGCGATTATGGTGTCTGGAGAAGGAGTAAGATTTGCAATTAAACAAAGCGATATTCACAAAGATTATTTATTTTTTCTTTATAATTTCTTTTTTAGCAGAGGTTATACTTCGAATTTAGCACCCAGGTTATATAAAAGAACAATTAAAGGAAGGAATAATGTATATCATGGGTATGAATTTAATACCTATACTTTTAGGAGTTTTGTGTGGCTTTATGAGTTATTTTATAAAAAGGGTAAAAAGATTGTACCTAAAAATATTAATGATTTATTAACTCCTTTAGCTTTGGCTATTTTTGTAATGTGTAACGGTGAAAAAAAAAATAATGGAATGATTATAGATACTTATTTATTTACTAAATCAGAGGTACAAAATTTGGTTTTTGTACTTAAAGATAAATTTAATATAAATTCTTCAATTTTCTCGCGAAGCGAGCGTAGCGGCTCTGACAAAAACAAATATAAAATATTTATTTATAATGAAAATATTACAATACTTGTAAAAATAATAGAACCATTTTTACATAGTAGTATGCATTATAAAATTTTTAGTAATTTAACACTACCTTTATCTAAACAACCCTCAAGTAAAACCTAACCTATTCACCACTGGCTGGTAAATATAGCGATACCAAATTAAATAGTTTTACAAAACACTCATCCTTTTCTAATGCGTACTTGCGCTAACGAAGTAAGCATCAAGAAAATTTTCTACTTCTACTTTTTTATTAATTTCTTCTCTTCCTCCTACTGCCCTGTCTGTTTTAGTTTCTTGCGCTCCGGAGGAACCTACGAAGTTGGTAAGCATCCAAAAAATACAATGCGGACAAACCCTACGCTATGGGGCGTTCGCCTCATCTTCGAAGGGACAGGGGGAGTTAGAAATTTAATACCTGTTAAAACTTATATTGAACCTTTTTTAAATAAAAAAGTAATATATAAAGAAAATTTAAAAAAACCAGGTGTTTATATGTGGACTAATAATGTAAACGGTAAATCTTACATTGGTAGTTCTATAAATCTAACTTCCAGATTTTATTTTTATTTAGCTGATTCAGGCTTAAGTATTAAAAGAATTAAAGAAAAGAGCACTATTGCCAGTGCTTTAATTAAATATGGATTTTCTAATTTTACATTACATATTATAGAATATTGTTAAAAATCTGAAACAATATTAAAAGAGCAGTATTATATTAATAATTTAAAACCTGTCTATAATATTTTAAAATCAGCAGGCTCCAGCTTCGGACATAAGCTATCCCTAGAGGTTAGAGAAAAAAGAAAAAGTATTCATAAAAATAGGCTTAAGGACCCTAAAATTTTGGATAAACTTAGAGCACAAATTTTAGAAATAAATTCCAGAAAAGGAATTAGTCGCTTCTCGCTTCGCGCTCCGGTAGGTAAGCTTTAAATTTGAGATATTCTAACTGGCGACATTTCAATATATGATTCAATTAGAAAAGCAGCTATTGCTATTAATTCTGATATAAAAACTTTATATTTAAGAGAAGCGCTTGCTTTAGCTAGCGGGCGCTTTTTTCTTTGAATCGTAGCTAACGAAACACATAATAAAAACGCTAAAAATATTGAACTTCCCTTTATTTATAGAGGGAGATATTTAGTTAAAATACTTAGAAATGTTGATTCTATTTTTAATTCTAATTTACAACCATTACCTAAATCCAATTTAAATGTAGAATCTATAAAAATTTATAAAGATAAATATTTTAATTCTTCCGCCGCGTACTTTGCTACGCATCGAGAAAAAAAGTTATTGTTACTCATTTGGAGACAGGTGAAGTGTTAAATTTTGATTCTATTACTTTGGCAGCTAAATATTTTAATAAAAGTGTATCTGTTATAAGTAGAATTATTAAAAATAAAAAAATTTTAAATAAAAAGTATAAGTTTGAAAAATTTGAAGATTAGCGGAAAGATGGGTGTTTTGTAAAATACGGGGTAAAAATTTCTGTTAATTCTTTTTCTCGCGTTCGCGATCGCTTCGCGCTCCTAGATCAAGTTAATTTTTTAGTAATTACTTTAAAGCAAAAGTTTAATTTAGCAGCGTAGCAGGTACTATCCAAAATATTTTTTTAAAAAACTCGGATCCGTAGGAAAGTGTACGCATTCTGATACGAAAAAAATAAATATGTCAAAGCAGAAAAATACTCTATTTACATAAAAAGTAATTCACTTTTAAGACTTAAATAGTTTTACCATATATGCCAGAGTCTATGTTATATAAATTAGGGCTTTAATTTTTTTCATCCGGCAGCCTAGCTTCGATTGCTAACGAAGCGAGTAAAGGGTCCGTAACTGCTGCTTCTTGTTCTCGCTACGTACGTACAACTTAAGAAAAGGCACGTTTTTAACTTTTTATCGCAAATCAATAATTGATTAGATTGGATCCTTTTTTAGATTACATTATTTGTAAATATCTAGCTCTGCTCTTAAGTACGACGGCTTTTTTGGATCCTTGTTTGCTTAACTTACCTAGGAAAGTAATTAAGCTAGCACCCTAACCCTTAAGCACGTACTTTATCAGGCTCTGCCCTAGCTACGCAAGCGCTATGGATTGAGGGAGTTGCTTCGCTACCCTAAGCGCTTTTTCTAGCTAGACCGGCAGCAGTGCGTAGCCTTCTATTTTAAACAAAAACTAACCTTAATAATCGAAGAGGAGGGAAGGAGCGTAGCTGCTTCTTGCACCCTTAGCTAAGCAAAAAGCTAGAAAAATAAAAATAATCATAGCTAGCGAGGGATGGAATGCAATATAACATTCTCGACCTTGATAAGCTAAATGGAAAAAGTGTACAGGGTAGAATAAAAATAAAAAAGGAATATAAGGTAATAACATTAAATAAATACAAGGGCTACACTCTCCCTTTCCTTACGGATTACGGGCTAGAAATATTATAATAAAGTTCTTTTAATTCTAGATTAATATCTCAAAAACATGTTGTTGTTTCCTACCACGCGTACTTTGCTACGCATTGAGTAAAATTTAAGGTGGCGGGGGGATGGTTTGCCGCCCCTCTTGCTGCAGCTTCCCTGCGTTATCGAGTGTCGTAACAATAAAAATTATACCTCTTGGCATAAACCGCAGCCTTTGTTTTATTGTGTAAGTCTTCAGTAAAATTTAGAGTATTGTCTAAATATATGCAGTAGTCGTGAAATATATTTTTATATTTCTAAGAATTTGACAAAATTCTTTAAGATTTTTTAATTTTGCCTCGCTAGCTCTGCTCCAGCTGCTATTGCTGCCCCTGCTTGCAACGTATTAAATTAAAATTTTCTTTGGCGATGCTGGTGAAAACAGTTAAAATATTATAAAAATTAGACCACTTTATAATACAAGACTGTCAGTGAGAAGTTTATTTTTTTTTTTCTTATTGCCACAGACTGGGTCACCGGTGGGTGAAAATTTATTAAAATTTTTGCTTAATGTACAGTCGAATCTGATTTTGTGAAAAATCAAAGTCCACAAATCCACTTTCTTATTGTTATAGGCTTAAATATTTATGTAACTATATCTTTTTATTTACCGCACCACCCTAGCTTCGCTCGTTACGCGTACCAGTGTTACTATAATCCTGTGGCGGGTTTTTAATGTTGATGGAGATTAAGAAAATGTGGAGAAGAGTGGCACTTTTTTTATCTTAAGGTTAAATAATGATTTAATTTAAATAAAAAAAAGATAATCTCAATGTAAATTTCAAGGCGAGGTAGGAAATTTGTTTCTCCTTGTTTGTTTATTGATGTTTAACTTTTCCATACTAGCACTTATTTTGGATGTGGAGCGCAAGTAGCAGAGTATTTTTAAGGGTGAATATGTCTGTCTTGCTTTACAAGCTTTTTTCTCGCTTCGCTAGCGTAGCAATCGAAGATGAGCGGAGCTTGCTACGCACTCCGGATAAAATACGAGAGCTAGCCTGCCTCGCATAGCTTGCTGGGCTGCCTTGCTTGCTGGCCATAATCCGTTAGGAAAGGCATAGCTCCTTCCTGCCCCTGGCTTGCTCTGCAGAGTCCAGAGGGAAAGCACTGGCACTGTATGATTGATGCGTAGCGCAATAAGCAGGGTCTTGAGTAGCACGAGGCCTCGCTCCACGCTTGTATGGTTTAATTATATATTTATTTAGTTTTATCTTTGCTAACTTCGTAAGCAACCGTACGGTTCAACTAAGATGAGCGAAGCAAAGCATAAATTTTTAATCCTTATTAATAAAAATAAATAGCAAATGGTTTTTCAAATTATTCCCTTAAATGTATTATATAACTGTCCTTATTTTCAGGTTTTCCTTCTTGGTTTTTATATTAGTATATTTCTAGGATTTTTAAATATATTATTTTCTAAATACTTTATATCATTTTCTAAATACTTAAAAATTATTTATTATTTAATGTGATTTATGGTTTTATATATGTTATTATTAGATATGTTAAATATTTTAGGCTGTGATTTATTTCATACTATCTATTTAGAGGAAAAAGAAGTAACTCTGGATGTTTCGTGCGCTACGCGAGTAAAAGGAAATGAAGTAGATATTAAAGATATTAGTATAAAAACAGCAGGTGAAATTGCAGGTCAAATAGGAGGTGCTGGTGTGTTTGCTGCAGGTTTAAAAGCAGGTGCAAGTTTAGTTAAAAATAGTTCCTTACCTATAGGTTTAAAAATAGGATTAACAAGTGGAACCGGTTTACTAAGTTTTCTTTTATTTAATACAGGGAAAGCTACTGTAAAATTATTTGAAAATAATAAGTTTGATAAATTTAACAAAGAAAATCATCACATAATTGTAAATAAAAATGAAGATGGGAAATTTACAGCAGAAGTTACTGAAACTGGTAAAAATGATAATAATTTTACTTGAAATAAATCTCCTAATGAAAATGAACTAGATTTAGACCAAGTTTTAGAAGTCTTAACAGGATGTGTAAATATTAATATGTGTATAGTATTTATTTTGACAATATCTATTATATTTTTGGTTTTTAAATGGTTGTCACAAAAACATTATAATCTAGATTGAACAGATAAAATTATATATGGAGAAAAAATAAATAATGTTATACAATATTTTTTAAAAACATGATCTAATTCTAGCTCTTTATTCGGATTTTTTGGAATTTTAATTGTATGATTTGGTTCTATAATTAATACTATTTATTTAAAATTATTATTAGATTATTTAGATTTATTTAAATAATACTTATAAATATCTCTGGTTTCACGGTATCTATCTTATTTAGAAGTTTCCCCTTCGGTTGATGCGTAGCGCAAGAAGCAGGACCTAATCCCCTCAATATTAATGTACGGGCTAGAGGAGATAAGATAAAACCCTCACTCCTGCTTCGGTAGTCCATACTCACTTTTCTTAAAAAAGAGATATAAAACGGTGCATTATCCTTCTTAAAAAGTAGGTAGCGTGCGCTAGAAAGGGAAAAAGGGGATAATTTAGGTTAAAAGATAAAATCCTAAAATAAACCGATTTCATAGGATTTATGTTTTAATGGCTTCGCCTTTTTCATAAATTTATTTAAATTAAGGCCCCTGACTTGCACAGCAAATCTGCCCCTTTACCTCTAAATCAGCGTAAGGGGCAGGACTTTTGAGGGCCTGATGGCAGGGTATATTAACGCAAGAAAGAAAGTGGAGAATATTTGCACCAATGGTATTGGTCTTACGAGTACACTGATTACGAAACAGAATCCGGTGATGTAATTGAATTCGACTCATACATGTTGCCTGCTGATTCATCTGGGAAATCAATCCCGTGGGCTAAACTACCAAATTCCGAGGACACCCTAAAGATCATAGTACCAAGCCATAGTGGAAACATTATGAGTGGCTGAAGTAATTACTCAGATATGGTAACAAGCTATGATATGAATGAAAATGAAATGGGTAATTGCGGATCTAAATCCAGCGCTATTGCACTGGTAAAAGAGCAACGAGTGGATGGTATTTACAGTTTTCAAGTAGAACTGTTAAGGTACACTCTAATGGCCCCAGTAATGGGGTATCAATCTGAAACCCCTTCTAACCCAAATAATGTCTCTGCCGGCCGGCTTGAAAATGTAATTATTACAAAGAGACCAAAGTTAAATAAACTGGATCCATGATTTATTACTGGATTTGTTGATGGGCTCCGCACTGAAGGATGTTTTAGTATTGGATTATCTAAAGATTCTAAAGCTAAATTTAAGTATACTCCTAAATTAATTTTTGGAATTAACTTACATGTTAAAGATTTACCTATTCTTCTAAGTTTTAAGGATACGTTAGGAGTTGGAACTTTAAGTACAAAAGGAAAAGTAACTAGTTATACAGTTAAAAGTTTTAAAGATCTTGCAATTATTGTTAACCATTTTAAAGTATATCCTCTTGTTTCCAGCAAATATTATGTGTATCAATATTGATTACAAGCTTATAATATTATGGAAAAAAAAGAACATTTTAATTATCAAGGTATGACAAAATTGGCTACATTAAAAAGTTTAACTAATTACGGCTTATCTGATAGTTTGAAAGAGGCTTTTCCTGGTTTTAATCTTTCTTTAATTGATATTACTTGCTGTGCTGCTGCGCAACCGAAAGGAAAGAAGCAACCGCATCCTTACAATTTTAGGGGTATTCCTCATGGAATGTGAGTAGCGGGATTTACAAGTGGAGATGGGTCTTTTTTTACTAAGATGACACAGTTTAAAGATACATATCACACTGGTTGCATTTTTAAAATAACTCTTCATTCAAAAGAGACTGCTCTTTTAGAAGGTTTATATGATTATTTTTCAAATTACTTTATGGCTCCGCCCTTGCTCTCCTTCCTGCCCGTAGTTGCGAAGCTGGGGAGAGGCAGCACCCCTACCATCGAATATGAGGGACATATTTCTTTCAACAAATATAATTCTAGAACAAATAAAGGAATTAGTTTTTCAAAAGAAACTGTAAGTTTAACTATTTCAAATATTAAAGATATAGGTAATATTGTGATTCCTTTTTTTGATTTGTATCCTGTCTTAGGAATTAAAAAAATGGATTATAATGATTTTAAAAAAATTTATAACATTATTTTATCAAAAGATCATTTAAGTCCTGAGGGTTTGGCCCGAATCCAACAAATTAGAAATAATATGAATAACAAGCGCTTGCTTTAGCTAGCGAGCGCGAAGCGAGAACAGTATTTTAACTTTGGTGGTGTTGCGTTGCGTACTTTCCTACGGACCCAGCCAGCCCTTCACTGATAAATTTTGTATGATAAATTCAGTTAGCCGTGGAATCCGATCTAGAGGTAGGTCAGTTACGTTTATTAGATGTAGATAATAGAATAAATGTTCCAGTAGATACTCATGCTAGAATAGTAGTTCAAAGTACTGATGTAATTCACGATTTTGCTGTACCTTCTCTTGGAATTAAAATTGATGCTGTACCGGGTAGATTAAATCAAACTTCATTGTTAGCAGAAAGGGAAGGAACATTCTATGGTCAATGTTCTGAAATTTGTGGAGTTTATCATGGATTTATGCCAATTGCAGTAGATTCTTTATCTGTATTTGAATATTTAAGTTGGTTAAGTTCTATGTCTTTAACAATAGTTTCAATTAGAAAAACATGTTTAACCACTACTCGTTAACAATTAAATTGGTTAAAAAACTATAGCATCCCAATGCTTATCATACTAGTATGGTAGCAAGAGTATAATTCTATTTAGGGTTATGCCAAATTCAGTGTATAGCCTTTAATAGTAACTGTTACATTTAGCTATTATTAATTTAATAGATTTTGGTAACGATCCATCCACTGCCTTACGGCTTTAAAAGGGTTTAATACTTTTATTGGCAATAAACAATTAAACCAAATTAGTAGGTGAAATTCGAGAGAAGGGTCATTTTAGAGATATCGGCTAACTAGCTTAGCTTGCTTGGAATTTCAAGTACTTGAAATTCCCAGCACATACTATAATATGATATAAAGCCTCGGTATTATTTTTGATACTCCTTTACATTTAAAACTTAAAGATTGAAATTTTTGGTTAATAGCCGACGATACAGAGATGCTAAAGAATTTCTCTTAATTTTATATTACGAGATTAATCTTTAAATAAGTTTTTTATATTGTTATTCTCATACTCTCGCTAGCTACGATTTTTTTTTTTCTCCCTCGCTTCGCTGCTTCGCTGCTAAAGCTTAGGGTGCGGAGCTAGCTACTTTTCTTCTTTTTACCTACGGAGTGCGTAGCAAGCGAAGCATTGCTTCTGGCGAAGCAACCGTAGTGCTGCCTAACTTCGTGTCCGTAGGCAGGATAGCAAGAAAAAGAAGCATTTCAACGAAGGGCTGCGGATCGAAGCTAGAAAAAAGAAAAGTAGTGCTTGCTACCTTCGGATTGCGAAGCATTGCGTTGATCCGAAAGGAAAGAAGCAGTGCTAGCGTAGCAAGCGAAGCATAGCTAGTAGCAAAATCGCTTAGTTTTTGTTAAAATAGAAGGCTACGCACATAAACGGGAAAGATAGACAGCTGAAATATGGAAAAAAAATTTTTTTATGGAACTTGGTACTTAATTAAAATTTATAGCTTGGATTAACTATTTATTACACATCTAAGTATTATTAAAGGGGTTAATATTATATAAATTTAATTATATCTAATTAAAGGGGTTAAATATATTATAAATTTAATAAGATATTATTAAATATTACTATTACCCCCCAAAACTTCTTAAGTAATATATCCTTATTTAATTAGATAACAATATAGTTCTAGATTAATATGAAAATAATACTAAACTTAATTTTTATAAGTTTGTAAAGAATAAAGCTAAAAAAATATTACAAGCGCGAAGCGGGCGCTTGCTTTAGCTAGCGAGATTTGTTCTTATAATCAAAAAAACAATAAAAAATATAATTTAATATTGTTGCGCTTTCTTTTCTAGCTTCTTACATTCGGAGTGTCATGCGAAGCGCAAAGCGAGCCGTATGGCTTGCTAGCGTAGCAAGCTCATCTTCTCCCTCACTAACCCTAGCGAAGCAATGCTTCGCAGTCCGTGGGATAGGGCATTGCTACCTTCGGATTGCGAAGCATTGCGTTGATCCTAAAGGAAAGAAGCAGTGCTAGCGTAGCAAGCTAAGCATATCTAGTAAGTGCTTAGGGCCATCGGAGTCACTAGTGGGAGCGAAGCAAGGCCGAAGGTAAGCTAGAAAAGGTAATAGTATTTTTATATTATTATATTTAAAATGGAATTCTTTTGAGGCAGAGTCTTTTTATACTTTACATTATAAATTTTTAAATAAAGCTAATAAGTATGATACCAATTATGATACATATTACATATATTATAATATTTTTAAAATAATAGTCTATTATAACATTTTTTTCTTATCTCACGTACGTGAGGATGCGGGAGCAACTCTGCCCTAGCATCCTACGGGTGCAGAGCAAAGCAAGCGCTTAAACTTAAAGTTTTAATTACTTTTAACCAGTTTAATATAAAAGTTGGTACATATTTTGGGATGCTTATATTATTTTTATCTTCTACCTGAGTTGCGAAGCATATTTTATAAATAAATATAATACTATAAAATACATTAAGCGCGAAGCGGGCGCGAAGCGGGCGCGAAGCGGGCGCGCTCCGACTGCTACGCAACCGTAGTGCGGTAGCCAGAAAAAGCTCCGCGCTCCGACTGCTACGCAACCGTAGTGCGGTAGCCAGAAAAAGCTCCGCAGAAAAATAATCATAGCTAGGGAGCGAAACAAATATAGACAATAGCACTAATATTAGTATAAAACACTTATAGACATATGTACTATTAAAGAAAATCCATAAAATATCTTTATATTTTAAAATTAAAAAACCGAATATAACAAGCGGTTGCTTGCTTCGACCCCGTAGTGCTATTTCGTTAACTTCGTTAACTTCGTGAACTTTGTTAGAGTTGCTACCGCATCAAGAAAAGAAAGAAAAGCATAGCATCGTGCCGGATGGTTGATCTGCAACGGCAGGTGATGTTATATATTTTGGATGCTTACTTCGTTAGCGCTAGATTTATTTTTATTTATAGAATTTAATAGTATTAAGGCAGGGCTAAACATTGATGTAGAATCGTCATTTCCAGGTTTTGCAGTATCAGTATATTTATTTATATATAATTTTATAAATTTAGAACTTATCAATTTAGATGTATCCATTATTCTTAATACCATTAAAGGAGCCGCTAAAGTCCTAATAATAAATTTTTCTCGCGTTCGCGATCGCGTTCGCGATCGCGTTCGCGATCGCGTTCGCGATCGCGTTCGCGATCGCTAGCTACGATTCAAAGAAAAAAGCGCTTTCTTATAAATTTTTCTCGCTAGCTTGCTACGCTAGCAAGCGCCCTCTCCAATAAAACTTTGGGTTGCGAAGCAACTAACTTTTGAGTTTTAAATGACTCTCTAGTTTTCTAGAATTCAAGCGCGTACTTGCTTCGCTACCGAAGGAAAGGTTAGTTTTATTATCGTAAAATTTTAGAATCCCTTTATATAATAATTAAGGTGTTATAACACTTAATAATACATTAGGTTCTAGATCAATTCCTACAGCATTTTCTATTTTTTGTTTTAAGCCCGTACGGACTGCGAAGCATTGCTTGCTTCGCTAGCAAAGAGAAAAAGAAAAGGGAGGGAGTTGCTTCGCTACCCTAAGTTAGATCTTTTTTATAAAAATCGTAACTAGGAAAAGGGAAGGTAGTTGCTTCGCAACCCAAAGAGTAAATTAATATTTAAAATATAAGCCGCTTATACTACCCAGCACTAGTTATCTTTCAACCCCTCTTAGTCTAAATAAAGAGGTATATAGATGTTTTATTTTTGTGGCATTATAAAGGCAAGCGCATTACTAGCAGGCAAGGGATTTAGATCTAATTCAAATAAGCAGCACTAAAAATCGGTTGGCGGTAAAAATAATTTAAAAGAGAATATAAAAGATTTTTAAATTAATCTAAAAATTTTTCTAAAATATAGTATGCATAACTTTGAGATAATTGGTTATTAACTGATATAGAATTTAATTTTGGTTCTGACTGAACGTTATTCGGTAGTTTTGAGGCATGCAAATCGCTGATTCTGGTTTAATTTTATTGCGTACTGGCTAACTAGCTTCGATGGTCGTACTGACCATAGCCCTAACGTAACTTCGTTAGAGCAACCCTAACGGGAGAAAAAGTAGTCCAGCACAATTAAAATTAAATTTAAAATCTGGGTGTAGGGGTGAGGTTTTTAAATAAGATCAGCCGCAATTCATCACAAATGGATGGAATAAAAAATAAAGGATTAAAAATCTGTTGTGGAAATTCTATTTAAATTGTTTAAAGGTAGTTGGAGGGATAATAGCCCAACCAAGCCTACGATCAAAAGCCACGGTTGAGAAACCAAATGGTCACATTGGGAATGAGATGCCCCAAGTAGTGGAGGGAACGTTAAATTGTCGTTTAATATGTTTAAGGGTATTTAAAAAAGAACGCAAAAAGGTCTTTTTAAGGGTATCTTAGTTTATCTTTGATATTCCGTCTTACATTAACACTATCAGCAGTCGAGAATATTAGTCAATGCTCGAAAGAGTGAACTAGCTAACCGAAATCATAGGTGTGTCACTTATGGTGTCGTAACGAAAAAAATAGCACAAATTTATATTGTTGCATTTGAGAAATAATGATACATCCGTTACTAATAGTGTCGTCCAAAGCTGTCCAGTGTCCTAGGAAAACACTATTACGGCTAAAACTATCAAACTCCGGGGAATCCCTAAAGACTATAATACCAAACTTCCATCGCAAGGTGTTTCATCGGGAGGTGTATAATTTAAAATTAAATATACTTGAAAAAAAAACAAGTAAGATTTTATCGAGTTTATCGATTTTAGTTCTAATGTTTAATTTAATAATTGAAGTGGCTGAAGTAATTACTCAGATCAAAAAAATATTTTTTTGTCCAGTTTATAATAGCATTATAAAAAATATTATTATAATTACTGTGAAGGTAAAAAGTTATAGTATAAACGAAAGTGAAATGGGTGATCGCGGATCTAAATCAGATATAAATTTAATGTTGAGTATGCCGAGTACATCGTCATTAAATTTAAAAAATATATCTGTAAAAGAGCAACGAGTAGACGGTAGTTGAGTGTCCCTTACCAAGAGTAATAAGGGAACTTTAAGGTGTACTCTAACGGGAATCGAAAGAAACCATCCTGTCAAAAACCTTTCTAAGCAAAGTAATAAATTATATTATTCTACACAAAGTTCTAAACAGGTTATTACTGAAGTAAATTCTAAATTTGAACTAACTCCTTATTTTGTAACAGGCTTAATAGATGGGGAGGGGTATTTTTCAACTACAATTTATAAAGATGAAAATTTAAGCACTGGTTGAAGAGTAAGATCTTTTTTTGAAATAGGGTTAAATGTAAGAGATAGCCAATTATTATATCAAATACAAGAATTTTTTGGAGGAATAGGAACTTTTAAAATAGATAAAAATTCAAATGCTCTAAAATATTCAGTAGCTGATTTAAAGGATATAGTTCATATTATTATACCACATTTTAAAAAATACCCCCTCGCAACACAAAAAGGTGCAGATTTTTTATTATTTGAAAAAATTGTTAATTTAATGAATGAAAAAGCTCACCTTAATAAAGCAGGGTTGCAAGAAATAGTAAATTTAAAGGCTTCTATGAATTTAGGAGTTTCAGACCTAATTAAGACTGAGTTTACACAAATTTCCCCCGCTTTAAGAAAAACAATCGAAGTTACAAATATTCCAGATCCTAATTGAATATCGGGATTTGTAAGCGGAGAGGGTAACTTTGACGCAGGAGTAAGGAAATCATCTGAATCCAAGTTAGGATTTAAACCATATTTAAGATTTAGAATAACTCAACATAACCGTGACATTAAACTGTTAGAATTGATAATAGACTTTTTTAAATCAGGAAGACTTGAAAAAACCCCTAAAAGAACTACTGTAAATTTAGTAATAGGAAATTTTGCGGATATAAATAGTAAAATAATACCCTTTTTTAAAAAATATCCTATAATAGGTATAAAGAATTTAGATTATTTAGATTGAAGCAAAATAGCTAAATATATAGAAGAAAAAAAACACTTTACTGAAAACGGTTTATTAGAAATAATAGAAATAAAGTCTGGAATGAATAAAGGTAGAAAAAATAAATAATAAATTTATAAAATGTATGAATAATTTGATGACCGTGGGTGCCAGAAGACTCGGTAAGGCCAGAGACGCGAGCGTTAGTCACAATAAACAGGCGTAAAGGGTTCGTAGGCATCTTTTTAAAGCAACTTAAAGATAGAATCTCATGTAGTTTGTTCCGCTAAATGCTGTGTGTAGAGATGAAATGTGCAAATATACGGTAGAATACTTAAGGCGATAGCAGCTTCTCATGTAAAGATTGACGCTGAGGAACGAAGGAGATATGAAGGAAAAAGGATTAGATACCCAAGTACCAACTCTGTCAACGATGAATGGTATCCATTAGTAAATATTAGTGGACAAGTTAACACGTGTACCATTCCGCCTTGTGAGTACGGTGGCAAACGCTGGAAACAAAAAAATTAGTCGGTCTTGAAGCAAACGAAGTGAAGCATGTTATTTAATACGATAGTCCGCGTAAAACCTTACCAGGTCTTGAATATTTTAAAATACTATGATAAATTTTATTTATTGTAGTTTAATTAAACCATAGAAATATTTTTCTTTGTTTTTCCTTAAACTAACTAATAGTTTACAGTTTAACCTAATTTTGGTTAATCCTCTTTATGTTGAACTAGCTTTAAAATAAAGAGGGAAAAACAACCTTCTGCCTTAAGGCAGCCGTACGATTTTTTAAAAATTTTGTATGCGAAAAAAGGAAAATAGAGGGGTAAAATTGTTAAAAAAAAAAGTTTTAATACCTCTGCCGTTTTATTATTGAATATTCTCTCAAACATTAGATAAAGGTAGAATCTTATTTTTAGTAACCGCCAATAAGAATTAATAATATATAGCGTGACTGCGTAGCATTATTAATTTATTATAGTAAGCTAATACTGTAGCCGAAGGACGAAAGGTACTGGTTGGAATAATTAATTAAGTAAAGAATAGAAAAAAACTTAAAATTAAGTGTGCAAGCTGTATACTGGCAGCATAAAAAAAGATGATATTTTTATTAACTTTCTGCTTTCTCTTAGCTTCCCTACTCTTTACTTGAAGCGGAGCAACTTAAATTTTTAAAAATACTTAAGGCGATAGCTAACTTTTTTATTTTTTCTCTAATTTTTTACTATTAAAAATACAGGTGTTGCATGGCTGTCGTCAGTCCGTCTTGTGAGAAGTAAGGTTAACTCCTATAATTAAACGGACGCAATCCCTTCAGTTAATTTTAACTTAACTATAACCTATAGTTAGAGGATAACACTAGGATCCTCTTGGGGCAAAGACAAGCCGTTATGGCCCTTATGACCTGGGCTATAGACGTGCCACGTGGGCTTTAGCAATGTGAAGCAATATCGCAAGAAAGAGCTAATCACACAAAAGAAGTCGTCATTATACCATACAGATTGGGCCCTGAAATCTGGGCACATGAAGAAGGAATTTCGAGTAATCGTTGATAAGCAGACGCAACGGTGAAGCCAGTAATTCTTGATGAACTAACTGTCTGTCGCTGGGAAGGAATTTAAACTGTTGGAAACGGGAAGTATTTAAATACTTTAAAATATTAATGCTTTACCGTACGGCTGCTTTTTTTCTTTTCTTCGAATCGTACGATCCAAAGGAAAGGGCGAAGCTAATCAACCGTGCGGTCCTAAAAGCAAAGTTTAAAATTTAAACGAATTATTTTAAGAGGAGTATTTGTCGTTAAGGCATTTAGGTAACATCTCAAAAGTCATAGCATGGTAGCCGTACTGGAAAGTGCTGCTGGATAATAAATCAAAATTTAACCCCCTTTAAGGGCTAAAACTCGCTAAAGTTAACTAAAGCGAGTACCCTGATCCTTTTTGCTCTGCTGCATTTGGCTGCCTTTGGCTGCCGTAGGCTGCCGCAGGCTTTGCTAGCGAAGCCTGCAACCTCCCCTACCGGATCGGATCGAAAGAAGCTTGCTTCGCTAGGCAGAGTCACAATTTACCCGAGCGAAGCAAGCTTCTTTTTTAGCTTCGATGGGACGCGGAGCTCCTGCTTCTTTTCTTCGAAGCTTAGAAAATAAGCTAGCCGTCGAAAATAATCAACACTAATCTTTAGGAAAGGGAGGCTAAATCTAGCGGGTGCTTCGCTTGCTAGCGTAGCAAGCACTCCTTGCCCTTATTGAGTATGGTGACGCGGGGCTCCAGTAGCATGTATCTGCCCTAACCCTTAGAGGGTTCGGGTAATAATAAAAATAGGAAGCAACAATCCGCTAGGTTTATTTAAAACCGAAGCATCCGGTAAGGATCGCCAGAAGCCCGTAAGGTCCCTGAATAAGGCCTCGTGCAACTGTAAATGCACCTGCTCATGCAACTGTAACTGCAACTGTTACTGCTACTGCTAACGCCAGCAAGTCGGCCGTAGGCACCAGAGCTTAAGGGATAGCTAATGCCCTAAAGGTTAAAAAAAATTACTTTGTAATCAAAGGGAAAAAAAGGGGGAAATTTGATAATGGTAATCAGTTGTGCTTGCACCACAAATATGATAGTTCGAGTCTATCTTTCTCCATTAAATTATTTATAATACTCTAGCTTAGAGTCGCGAAGCTAGAAAAAAAAAAAGCGATTGTTATAGCTAGTTTACTACCCTCGTAAAAGCTAAAAGGAAACTGTCATAATAAATCCCTTTAATTGCTTGCTCTAACTTACTAGCCAAGCAATGGCTAACTTCGTAAGAATAGTAAGTAGGTGCTTCGCAACTCCTCCCTCCCTTCTTTTATTTGAATCGCTTAGTTTTTTTTTTTCAAATCGAAGCTGGTTAGGGTAGATTCTTGCTACGACCCGTAGCATATTAGCAACTAACGGGATAAAAATAAAAGAAGCAAGTGGTGTTCCCTAGCTTCGCAACACTAATCCGTAGCTTTATAATCGAAGGGTTGCTAGCGAAGCAAGCTTGCTAGTGAAGCAAGCTTGCTTCGCTAGCCAGATAAAGTGAGGCCAGCTTGCTAGCTAGCAACCCCTTCTTGCTACGCTGCCGAGAGGTCTGCAGCTTTAGGTGGAAGGGCGACCTAACTTACGAGTACTTTCTCGGATCCTCTTGTTGCTTTGCTGCCTTCGGCTGCCTTCGGCCCCCTACTTGCTTCCGAGGTCGTTGGCAGAGAGCAGGTGCCTTCTTCCGGGTGCAACGCAACCAAGCGAGGGCGGAGCTATTCAAGGATAGGCCCCTTGCTTTGCTTGCGCTAGCTTAGTCACCAACTCCTAACCGTATAAAAACAAGCACAGATACCAGATACTTTTTTATTCAAATCAAAGCTAGAGTAAGAGTGCAGACCTAGGGTTTGCTTAACTCCCTTTTTTCTACGGATTTGGAAAAAATGCTGCCTAACTTCGTGTCCGTAGGTAGGATAGCAAGAAGCAACCCACTAGTGAGGCCTAGCCACTGCTTTTCTAACGAGAGCAAAACAAGTATGCCATTAATAGTATTTTGCTGAATTAACAACGTAATTAACTCTAAGGACTCAGATTTACTCTTAAAAAGATGTTGATCCGGATGGCTACAATAAAGTACTAGCTTCCAAACTCGGTCGGACCAGATACGCTAACTGTAGATAATGAGCTGTCTTGATATTTTAACGTATCATTAAATTGGTTTAAAATTTCCTTTTTTCAGCCCAACTTTTTGCTCCGTAGTCGTATTAGCTTGCTTTATTTTTTACACCCTTGCTTCCTGCGGATAGCAAACCCTTGCCCTCCCGTAAACTTTCTGCCGTACTCCTTGATTAGCTTCGCTGCCTTATTCCTTGCCTAGCTTCTTGCAGCTTCGCCTTTACTCATAATCCGTAGGTAAGCTAACTGACTACTCGCTTCTTTCTTACAGATCTTTAAAAAGCATCCTTTTATCTATCTAGCTTCTCGCTTCGCTGCTGCGCAACCGGTAGGTCTGCTTATTTTTTTTTTTGCTCCGATTTTAAAAGTAAAGCTACGGGTGCGGAGCTGCGGAGCTGCGGAGCTGCGGAGCTTGCTTCTCGCTTCGCGCTTCTAGCTACGATTCGAAGAAAAAATAACCCGGTAGCAATAATCAACCGTAGGCAGCAACCGTTAGTTTTGTTTTTTAAATCGAAGCTGCTTCGGATCGTAGCTTACCCTTACGGTATAAAAAAAAGCAGCCGCATCAAGAATCGTAGCTAAAAAAAATAGTTTATCTGATTCAAAATAAAAGCCGCCCTCCGGAATCGAATATAAGTATGCTTGCTTCGCTAGCTTTCCTAAAAATCCATAGTTAGCAGCACTACGATCCGTAGGAAAGCTACGATCTGTAGGAAAGCTACGCAGCGGAATAAATAAATCTGATCGGTTCCAAAAAGCCAGTACGCGACTAAATTTTTCTTTATTTAGGGGTAATAATATGTATCAGTCCCTACGCTTCGCAACTAACGGGGTGTTCTTCGCTAGAGGCGGAGGCGTAATCTCTCTAGTCCTAATTGACTTTTTTAATTAAAAATAAAAGCCTTGGTCGCTTAAACGGTTAAAGCATTACTCTGAAGAAGTAGAGCAGGGAGTTCAATACTCTCCCAGGGCAAAAAAAAAAAACAGGATCTATTTATTAACATAAAATTAATATGATTCTCTGGATTAAAAAAAAAAAAGTACAAATATTTAGGACTAACCTAAGTATTCTTCTAAATTGTAAAAATTTATCAATTTTAAGCACCACTTGGCTTACTTCATAATCACTTTTTTTAGCTTACCTCCTCAGGCCTAGCTTCGATTCTAGCAGCGACCCCGTAGCAGCTTCTTGCTACGCATAACTAACGGGAGAAAAAGAAAAACCCCTACCTTTTTAAACCGTACGCCGCCCGGGAGTGATCTTCGGTTTCGCGTACCTGCTTTCTATCGGATCCTATTTTGTTTTTCTTCTAATCAAAGCTAGGAAGGACTACCGCTAGGTATGAGTGCTAGCCAGAAGCAGGCTAGTATGCGAGGGAAGAAGCAGGGCCTGATGTGAGGCTAGCCTTGCTGCGCAATCTTACGGGTGCGGTAGCGCTGCACAACCTGTTTACTCCGTAGGAGGGCCTAATATCATTACCGTAAGCCCTAGCTAAAAAAGGGAACGGGATAATAGAGTCGTTCTACGTAAGAAAATCCACCTTAGCTTTAAGTACTTGGCGTCGCAATTAAGTGAGGGGCCTGATTAGGGAAAGCAGGCCACACCCACTGCTTGCTTTAGCGAGCTATTGGCCAAACCCCGGAAGGGAAGCAACTCGAAGGGAGAGGTAGGGGACGTTTTGAAGATATAAAATATTTTTTTATTTTTACCATACCTTTTTTTCCTTCTTCCATAGCAGATATTAGGAGGGCTCCGCCACTGAAGGAAATAGTACAAAAATAAAGGTATAGAAAGTATGTAAAATTTTGATACAAAAACCTGTACCTCTTGCTCTCTGTAGGCCGTAGGCTAAACCACTACTTTTAGCTACCTGTTTCGCTAGCTGCGTAGCTGCGTAGCGTTTCTTGCTACCTGCTTCGCTTGATCCGTAACAGGGAATTTCAAGTAGCCTTCGATTTTAAACAAAGACCAACCTACGGAGTGCGTAGCAAGCGAAGCATTGCTTCTTGCTCTCCTACCTTGCTACTTGCTCTCCTACCTACGGGCACGAAGTTAGGCTGCAGCCGTAGCCCTTCGTTGCGGAGCACCTACTTACTCCGTTAGAAAAAGGACACGAAGTTAGGCAGCATTTTATAGCTTTTTGCTAACTTTCCCTAGCTATGATTCTTTTTCTGCGGAGCGCGGAGCTTTTTCTGGCTACCGCACTACGGGGTCGGAGCGCGGAGCGCGGAGCGCGGAGCGCGGAGCGCGGAGCGCGGAGCGCGGAGCGCGGAGCGCGGAGCGCGGAGCTCTTTCTGGCTCTCCTACCTACGGCTGCTTCGCAACCCAACTAAGTTAGGCAGCACTACCCCTAACGGGAGGGTTGCTTCTTTTCTTCGATTCCAGAAGCAAGCTCCTTTAAATTCCACGTAGGGCTACGGATCGAAGCTAGATAAAAGGGCGGCTATGCAGGTAAGCAAGAGCCCATAAGCAGGCAACCGCAACGTAAGGGTTAGCTAGGATCCGAACGGGAGTAAAAGAAGCAGGTCCTCGCGTACTCGTGCAAAAAATTTTTTAAAAACTAAACAAAAAAATTAAAAATTTTTTAACTTTAAATTCTATATATAAACCTATTTTTCCTTTTTTTTATTGTGAAATATACCTTATTGCTCTTTCCCACCCTATTGGTTTGCAGGTCTTTCCCTTTTTTTAAGTGTCTAATAGTGTGGGATTTGTAATACTTGCTAGCGTTAAGCTTTACAATGGGGATAATACTCAGCTTTAAGTTTATAAGTACTGGATTTGTGTATCCAAACTAAGTAGCGATATAAAATAAAATTTTAAATTTTTCATCTTTAATCGCAGGGCATGCTCTCCGAAGGCTGCCTCTTTAGAGGCCTAGTCTTTTTTCCACCTAAACAAGGACCTCCACCGGGCCCCTCTAAAGCGCCTTACTTCTTTACTAGCTTGGCCCTCTGCCTTATGCCTTGCGCTGCTTCTTTTCTTCAAATCGGAGCGTACCGGGTGGTCCGATAAATAACGCGAGCCTAGCTTCTTTTCTAGCTTCGCTCGCTACTTTAGCTTCGCAACTCTAGTGCTTTCGGCTTTGCTTCGCAACTCTACCGGGTCCTTTCTTATCCAAAAGCAGAAGCAGTGCTTCGCAGTCCAGAGTTGCGTAGCTACTCAAAGCTAGAACAATAAGGTACGGGTTATAATTGCGAAAAACTTTTTTATTAGTTCCGCAACCCTAGCGTAACACTAAATTTTAATATAAACGACTAAAATATTTGTTAAGAAACCTTTATCTACCCTAGCGGATCGTTCGCGGTTCTTATATCTATAAAATTAATACTAATAAGTTTTAATTATTGCGACCTCTTACCTAATTCTCGTGAATGGGCCGCGCTTGCGCCGCGAATGAGATAAAGGTAAACTCCTTTAATTAAATAGTTCTAGTCTGTAAATAGGATATCCCGAGACCCTTGGCTCTTGCCCTGCATAACATAGCAAGCGCTAGTAGGCCTAGGCAGCCTTCGGCTCTAAAGCAAGCACTCTTCTTACGGACTTGTAACTAAAAAATAGTAAAAACTTTAAAGAATAATTTAAAAACTATTTAAAATATTTAGTAAATTTAAGATTTTAGACGGTATTTTTGCTACCGCTTTTTAGCTAACAAAAGCAAGCGCTCGCTCCCTAGCTATGATTATTTTTCTGCGGAGCGCGGAGCTTTTTCTGGCTACCGCACTACGGTTGCGTAGCAGTCGGAGCGCGGAGCTTTTTTCTGGCTACCGCACTACGGTTGCTTCGCCAGAAGCAAGCTCCTTTAAATTCCACAGAGGGCTACGGATCGAAGCTAGATAAAAGGGCCGCGCCCGCTTCGCGCCCGCTTCGCGCCCGCTTTGCGCTTCTTAATAAATAGTTGCAGCATTGCCTTGCATCTGACAGCAGTGTTCCACTTTTACTTTAAAACTATTAGGCACACTTTTTCTAACGTAGTAAGCAGGTGCTACTTTTCTCCGAATCAACGTAAGGGTTGCTCTTGCTAGCGTCCATTTCCTTACGGATTACGGGTAGCAAGCACCGTAGGCAGCACTACGTATCGAAGAAAAAGGCCTGATACTTTTCTACGAATCCGGCCATTCTAAGGATAATTCTAGAAGTTTTAAATATATATTTAAGATTAAAAATAAACGTCTAGAGGTAAAATATTAAATTTATTTTTCTCCCTCTAGCTTCGCACATCCGAGGTCGGGCTAGATAAAATAATTAAAATTTAAATCATTTCTCCCTCTTTCATAATTCTTTTCTCCCGTTAGTTATTTTTCTCGCTTCGCTGCGGAGCTTGCTGCGCACTCCGGTTGCTTCGCTAGTAGCAAGAAGCTGTAGCTACTATTATTCGAAGGCCGTAGGCACGCAAAGCGAGCCAGATGGCACAACTAGGGCTACGGGGTCGCAGCAAGAAGCAAGCTACTTTTCTTTTGAGTGCGTAGCAAGAAAAAGAAAAGAAGCAGGCAGCAATAAGCTAGCTTCTCCCCCGCAGGGGTCGCCTGAACCGTAGCTAGCCAAAAGTATCGAGCGAAGCAGGTTGCTGGAAAATAGCATAGCAAGTGCTCTTGATTAAAATAAGTACTTGCGCTCCGCAACCCAGCAAAAATCAATTTAAGAAAGCTAAAAAATAAGCCCCTCCGGATTAGTGTGTCTAGCCACAGAGTGAGTGGAAGGTACAAAATCTGTTATTTCTTTTGTCTATAAGGCCTTATAAACTTTTATGGCTTTTAAGTTAACTCTTAAAGTTAAGGCGCTTATTAAAAAAAAATATTTAAGGATTCCTTCTTCTTTCTCCCCTCGCAGACTTGCTAATATCTCCTTACCAAGCCCTTCTTGTCTAATCCTCAAGGGTGCCGTAATCCGTAGGATCTTATAATGGCAAAGAGCAAAGCAGAGGGGTATGGGCGTACGATTAAATACTGCAAACCCTGGATCGCTTTGCGCACCCTAGCTTCTCGCTTTCTTAGCTTCAGCTCTAGCTCTGCTAGTAGTCTAAATCGGACGCTTTTCGACCGGTTTACACTCGCTTCAGTGTCGCTTTGCGATTGCTTCGGGCTTAAGACATTACGCTGTAATATACTTATATTTTATTTATCCTTACCTACTTTCCACTCTACGTACGTGCCTCTTCCATGCTGGACACCTTAACAAATGCTCGGCAGATAGTTTGGACTACCTCTCTTTCCTTCGGTTCAAGGGATACGCGTCCAAATTGTTTAATTTATAAGTAGCCAGGTTAGAGCAGGCGTTAGCTATGCGATAAGAGACAATAAATAAATATTTAACCTTGAAAAAAAATCATATAAAATAAAAGCCTGCCTTTTTACTTTTGCAACTTCGGTGTTTTTGTAAAACTCCCTATTAAAAAGGCAGACCTCTGAAAAAAAAAAATAAGCTAAATTGGCTTAATGTCACTCTTTATTTTTTGTCTATTGTAGCATCTTCTTTCAACTTTTATACTTAAAACTTGTGCCTAACCGCTCTGGCTCACCGCCCTCTGCCGTAAACCGTAGCCTCCCTTTCCTACAAATTACGAGGGAGTGGATAAACTACAGCTTCGATTTGAAACAAACACTAAGCGATTATTGCAACACGCTACCTGCTTCGCTTTTTATCCGAATCTGTAGGAAAGAGCGAAGCAATGCTTCGCTTGCTACGCACTCCGTAGGAAAAATAAAATAAGCTTGCTTCTTGCTATTAAGTAGTAAGTCCCTCTTGATGCGGTAGCAACTCTAACGGAGTAAGTAGGGCACTACGCGCTCCTACGGATTAAGGTAAGGCAGCATTTTCTCCTAATTCGTAGGAAAAGGGAGAGGAAGGACAAGTTTCAATGCTTCGCAGTCCAAAGAAAAGAGTCCAGCGACCTAAACGGACTACGCCTCTATTTTATAACCCAAATTTAATCCGCCCTGCGGCCATCCACAGGGTCACCCCTTTTGCTTCTATTTCTGCACAATAGGCAGAAGCGCTAGGCGCTACGCAGGCAGATAGACCCGGAGCTGTATATAAATATGAGGAACGTAACCGGGCCCCTTTTTTTTGCTTCGCAACCCTAGACGGTTATAACAGTTGAAATAATTAAACCTGTAAATTGCGAACCGGATCTCTTTTACCTGCTGCGCAACCGTACGGCACTGAGGTCCTAAATATGAAAACTGTGCTTCTTAAAAAGTTTTTGGTATCCCACAAAAATAGAAGTATGTTTTTATTAAACATTAAAGAATTATGCTTCTGATGTGTCAGATTCATCAGCTATGCCTGCGGGGTCTGCAAAAAATATAAAAAACATTAAAACATCAGATAAATAAATATTTCCCTCGTTAAGTTGCTACGCACTCTGCCGTTTCCTTCGGATCGTTAGCGAGTGGAAGGGCAAGGCTCTGGCTTTCCCCTTTGATCCGCACCCATTCTTTTATTTCGTACAAGTTTACCTTGCTATGATCTGTAAATCCAGCTAGAGCTTTTTTTTTAACCCTGCCCGAGCTCATCACCCTCTACTAGCGCAGCAGATAAAGGGCTAGCGGGGTTTCCGGGGAGCCTCCCTTCGGTAGCGCAGCAAGCGTAGCAAGCTTAATTTTTCTAGCTAAGCTACGATCCGAAGCAGCTTCGTCGCTTCGATCCGGTAGGTACGCTTGAAACAAAAACTAACGTTGATTCTTGCTACTTTTTCCCTAGCTTGCTACGCTTGCTACGCTAGCAAGGGTAGCTTCTTGCTACGACATCTTGCTAGCTAGCAAGCTAGGGAAAAGCATAGGCAACCGTAGCAGCTTCGATTTGGAAAAAAACTAACGTTAAATTTCTAACTTGCTGCGCTAGTAAGTAGGGTTAGCACCTACGGATAAAAATAAAGTAGCAACCCTAACGGGGTGCTGCCTAACTTCGTGTCCGCAGGTAGGATAGCAAGAAAAATAATCATAGCACCTCCTGAGAGCCAGAGCAGTACAGCGTCCCGCCTACGAGCGATAGCCAAAGGTAATAACGCAGCATAAGCAACCAGGGAGGTTGCACTTTGCTTCGCCTGTTATCCGCTTCTTTTTATAGCTCTGCTACCTTAATCCGCAGATGCTCTAGCTGTATTAACGTAGTTAACACCGCACCCTAACGGGAGAGCAGCAAGGTCCAGTGGGGGCGCAAGCAACTAAAAATATGGAGTATGGGTATAGATATTATTCTTTAAAGACCACGCTTGTAAACGTGAGAAAAATCCATTAAAAAAAACAAAAAAAAAAACAAAAAACAAAAAAAAAAAACTTAAATTATGAAAACTATTGATAGATGACTCTTTTCTACTAATGCTAAAGATATTTTACGACAAGGCGGGTTACATTGCTACTTGGACATAATTAATAAGGCCAAGTACCATCGCATTGCTCATTCAGTAATTAAGACTGAAAACGAAGGGAGCTTATCTAGACTAGTCCTGTCCAACGAGGCAGGGGTAGAAGTTCTAGTGAATAGCCAGATAAATGAAGTGACAATAAAGTTCATATCAATGGCGTGCTCACACCACAAACAAGGACCAACGCAAGTGAACCAGTATTTTAAAACTAGTCCATCAGCTACGATTACAATGTCACCTCTAATCGGGGGAATTTCAACAGGAGAAACATCGTGTATCAATGTTTCTTGAGCAATCTGTTTCCCAACACTAGTACAATTGGAGTCCTCTGTTTGTAGGTCTTATCCACATTTAAATGGAACAAGACCAGGGCGATGTAACCTTAAATTGGGAACCCCGGAAACAGGAGTAAAATTAAAATTTTACCCTTTTGGAGCATCTCCAAGAAAAGATGAACTGTCACTGACCTCTATTATTCAAGTTTGCGAAACAAGCAAGAATTCTAAGAGCCAAAACGGGGGCAAGATAAACGAAAAAGCCAATGCTATAGGTAACTCTATAGATAATGGATCTAAACCCTTCTTCTTTCAGGGTAGAAGTCCTATACCTTCTTTAGGTATGCCCAATTCGTTAATGTTATTCAAGAACAGATATTTTTCATCCACCAGCACTGTTTACTCAAGAGATACCTACGGGTATATGAAGGAACAAGGCTCTCTAAAATGGCCCACAAAATGGGTTGAGATAGAGAAAAAGGTCCACGAAGACCAAATGAAACTTGCTGCTTTAGCTGAAACTGTGCAAAACATTTATGATCCGAAAGTATTATCATTTCAAAGGAAAATGGCACTATCTTTAAATTTTAGATTCGTAGCAGTAAGACAAGTAACACTGAATGCTGGAGCGGAGACCGCTGGAGTAGACAACATCACTATCGATACACTACAAGAAAAACTATTTATGGTCGAAGAACTTAAAAAGTATATCCTAGAACCTAATACCTACAAAGCTTGCCCTGTAAGAAGAGTGATGATCCCTAATGCTAACTCTGATAAGAAACGACCACTGGGTATACCTACCTTTGCTTCGCAATCCAAAGATCGATGCCTTCAAGCACTTGTAAATCTAATATTAGTGCCTCTAGTCGAAGTCACTAGTGATGAACAAAGCTTCGGCTTTAGGAAATATAGAAATGCTAAAATGGCTATTGGAGCTGTTCGAAGAAACCTTAGAAGCGAAGAGAGTCATTATGACAAATAAGTCCTGGACGCCGATATAAAAGGATTCTTCGATAACATCTCCCATGAGTGGCTCTTAACAAACATACCGTTAGAGTATACCTTAAAGAGCATACTCGAACAATGGTTAAAAGCGGGTTATATATATCAGAGAAAATTTGAATTGACCGAAGCTGGAACTCCTCTCACCAGAGGTGTGGGTGGAATTATTAGTCCCACGCTATCTAATTTCACCTTAAATGGATTAGAAAGAGTAATAGCTGACAGCGTCAAAAGCAAATATAGAGTAAACCAGAGAGGTATAAATATTTCAAGCAGAGACGAGACAGGTAAAATTAAAGTAAAACATCTATACACTCAACTCAATTGTGTTAGATACGCTGATGATTTTATCGTAATAGGTAGATCGAAAAGAATGTTAACAGAGGCCGCAAAACCGGCCATTGAGAACTTCCTGGAAACTAGAGGGTTAACCTTATCAACCGAGAAGACAAAATTGATTTCCATACGCGCTGGTGAAAAAGTTAAATTTTTAGGATACAACTTCCAATATATTCAGGGGTTTAAACCTAAATATAAGCTATTTCATGACAGAATAGGAAAAGAAGGAATTGCTTGTTATCCTCAAAAAGAGAAACTGGACGCTATTAGCCTTAAATTACGAAAAATAATTGACGCTAATTACAATAAAACTGCTTATGAATTAATAAGAAAATTAAATCCAATAATCAGAGGTTAAAGCAACTACTTTAACATGAGTCAGAGCTATAAAGCCAGAAATATCCTAGATACTCGGCTTTATAAGTATTTAACAAAATGGGCTATGAGGAAACACCCAAAATGAGGAAAACGAAAAATAGCATTGCATTATTTCTTACGACAGCCTCAAAGATTCGATAACGACAAAGAAATAGTATACAATCAAGATTACAATATAGGTCCAAAACGCTTGAAATGAGTATTTAATGGAAAAACTAAAAACCTTTCCATTTATAAAGATTCCGAGGAAGGAAAGAGAATAGAATTGTTGAATCCCACACGTGTGATAACCACTCTGAGCGCCAACGAATATCGTCTTCCGAAGAAACTAGATCATATACATGCCTTCCATCCCGATTATCCACAACTAATCGATCACAACCAAGAGGTTAGTTTTAAAGTATTGAAAGAATCACCTACACTAAAAAGTAAGCTTCTTCTCAAACAAAAGGGTCTATGTTATTTCTGCAATACCAGTCTTCTTGGTACAGATGGACAACATATACATGACGGGTCTTTACATATCCATCATAAAGAAAGTCGTTCCTCTGGCGTATCCAAGTCTAGATTTTCAAACCTAGCAATGGCGCATGCTGAATGTCACTTAAAACATGATCATAGAAAACCTTAATTTTAGAACTAACAGATTATTACGTTGACCGTAAAAGTTATAATACTCACGTACTAAAACGGTGTAATAATAAAAGTTTAGTACGTGGGCGAAGGATAATAAAATTATTTTATGACCCCTTTGGGAAGGCTATAAACACAATAGCTCAGATATAAGGGAAATTAGCTGGTATAGCATGGCGAAATTTCTCACGATCTGTTGAATGATTGAGCCGTATGCATTGAAAGGTGCTCGTACGGTTCTTTGAGGGGATTACGGCGCGAGTTGTCTTTCCATCTCTAGTGGTACCCTCTATTTAATCTTTGCAATATTCGCTGGTATGATTGGAACAGCTATGTCAGTGTTGATCCGATTAGAATTAGCTTCTCCTGGTGTACAAATTTTACAAGGAGATCACCAATTGTTTAATGTAATCATTACTGCACATGCTTTTATCATGAGTGCGCCGTCTCACTCCACTGTAGACTGCGGAAGGACTTCACAGGTAGTCCACTTTTGTGTCGTAGGAATGGGAAACTTGCTGAATCCCATACACTTAGCCTCTCTGCCTGACCGGGGGGAACCTAATAAGACCCCATGAGTTATAGCAGGGTATAGAGAATCATTGATAACTTCTCCGCAAAGCGATTCAATGGTACGAGAGGCAGACTTGCAAGATTACGATAAGAAACTTGTAACGCAACTCGCGGAACAGAAGGAACCTAGTGTACCATGCGGATACGTCTATGCTAGTATAGCCAAAGAAACCCCTCGACTCCTAAAGGACGACAGGGGGAAGGGAAATCTCGGTATCATGAACGAGATCACCATCCTACGAGCTATAGCGAACCCTAGTGAAGGGAACCAAATTGCGCAAGAATCTAAACAAGTCAACCTGGGAGTAGCCCTACCAGCTATTCCAAATCAGTCTCGTGGGGGAATTCGGGATGCAACCGCCTCTATTCCTAACTCTGGAATAATGCGGACACGGAGCTGTAATATTACTGTGAAGGGGCACAGGAAGTACAGTACGGTTAGAAAATCAACACGCAAAGGGGAAATTTTAGAGTCTACACTCTATAAAGTAGTCCTAAACGAGTTGGACAATTATAAACAAGCAGATGGAAAATATAACGGAATTTCCAGGATAATAACCCCCGACATGTTAAAGTCCTGTTACTCTCTTATAAAGAGTAATCCGGGAAACATGACACAGGGAGCCACCACCGAAACACTTGATAAAATCAATGACAAATAATTCGATAAAACGTCAATCGACATAAGAGAGGGTAGATTCAAGTTCACACCCGCCCGACAGAAACTCATCCCTAAACCGAACAAACCGGGAGAGTTTCGCCCCCTATTGATAGGAAATCCGAGGGAAAAGATAGTCCAGAAAGCCATTCAGGTAATCCTTAACCTTATATTCGAACCTATCTTTAGCAAACACTCCTTTGGTTTCAGGCCAGGAAAGTCCCTCATAAACGCCCTAGAAATCATACACATGAGAGGTGGACACATGTCTTGGGTAATAAACGGGGACATCTCAAAATGCTTCGACAGAATCCCACACGAAATCATAATGAAGACAATAAGAGAAAGAATCTCCTGCGTGAGAACTTTAACGCTCATTGAACGAGGACTGAAAGCCGGTATAATCGATGAAAAAGGAAAGTTCATAGCCACCAAAGTGGGAACCCCACAAGGAAGCATACTCTCCCCCCTCCTCTCAAACATAGTACTAGAGAAATTAGACAAATACATTGAAAGCTTACACGGAGAAATGAATATAGGAAAGAAAAGGAAAGCAAACCCACTTTATCTCCACTATGAAAATCAGCGGAAATACTACAAGACAAGAAACCCTGAAATAGCACTAGAAGCACTTAAAGCAATGAGGAAAATAAGCAACTACGACACTGTAGACCCCAACTATTGTAGAAGCCTATACCTACGTTACGCCGATGACTTTGTAGTAATCCTGGCATCGGACAAAAAATTCGCAGAAAACCTCAAAGAAAAGATAGCCATATTTCTATCCCAAGAACTAGGACTAGAACTAAACGATGAGAAAACTACGATTACGAATACACGAGAGGGTTTCAAATTCCTAGGAGCTGACATTAAAAGACGAAATAACACCTCTATATTCAATTCATACAAAGGGAAAGCCGGAAACAAAGTAACAAGGAGATCTACCCTTAGAATGGCCGTCGACGCGCCCATCAAAACAATCGTAAATAGCCTTGTAACCCATAAATTTGCAAGAAGAAACCGCCTGAACACTACACTTGCAAAAGGTAGAACAGATATGATACATCTGACGCACTATGACATCATACGTTTCTTTAACAGCAAAATCCACGGACTACTCAATGCCTACCGGTTCGCCGGAAACTTCTCAATCTTGTCAAGAGTCATGTAAATCCTAAGACAATCTTGTGCTCTAACACTAGCACGTAAATTCAAACTAAAAACCCTACGAAAGACTTTCAATAAATTCGGCTATGATCTAGAAGACCCAGAGACTTCCATAAAACTAAGTATTCCCAACTCTTTCAAAGCCTCCTATGATTATAAGACAAAAGAACACCCTATCTTCTCCGATCTAACAAAGACAACGGATGAAATGCTAGGCCAATCTTGAGCTGGTAAACTAACATACGGACTACCCTCCACCTGTATAATCTGTGGCACTTCCAATGATGTTGAAATGCACCACCTTAGAAAAATAGCTGACATAAGACAAAAGCTTAGAACTGGAAATTCCACGTGGGTACAATGGAAAGGGGCCGTCGAGCGAAAACAGATACCTCTATGCAAATATCACCACGACGAACTCCATAGAGGAAACCTGAATCATGAAGACATGAAAAAAATATCAACCTACAGAGGCCCCCTGAAGTCCTAAATCATCCCTGAGATCCTTATAATTTTCCCTATCTTCCTAAATTTTATAATGCATGTCTCTTTCTAACCTTGAGAGCCGTATGATGGGAAACTATCACGTACGGTTCGGGGAGCAGTTGCAAACAAGCGCTGACTCTACTTTTCTTTATGGTTATGCCTGTATTAAAAAATATTTGAATAAATATTCAAATGGGCTTAACTATCAAACTCCGGGGACACCTTAAAGACTATGATACCAAACTATATACGAAAGTATATAAGTGGCTGAATTAATTACTCAGGTATGGTAACAAGTTATAGTATGCGTGAAAACAAAATAGGCAATCGCGGATCTAAGTCAATAATTATAATTTAGCCGTACGGCCTTATTTTATTATTGTAAAAGAGCAACGAGTAGACGGTAGTTACTTAGGTTTAAATTAAATCTAAGTTAAGGTGTACTCTGACGGGATATTGTAATTATTCTAGAGCTTTCGAAAGAAGTATTCGATCAAATTATTTTTCTCTTATCTAAGCGTACGTAGAACCCTCAACGCTAGAGAGATAAATAAAGCACGGTTTTCTCTGTGGGCTACGCTTGCACCGCACTGCCGCCATGTGTTTATAATATTCAAGGTTTTATGTAAATTAATTATGGTATTAATAAGTGGTTTCCTTTCTTATTGTATCGTTTACTATTTACAGCCCTTTGGGTGGCTTACTAGCGAAGCTAGTTAGCCAGGCTTACTTGAATCGATGTTCGGTAGCAATAAGGCCGAAGGCAGAAGCTAGTTAGCCAACCTTGAAAGAACTTGTATTTTTATATTTGATTTTCCGTTGGCTTTAGTAGGTGGATTTGGTAAAATTAATTACATGTTTTTTTTAAATGAAATTAGATATTTTCTCTTTGCTCCGCAACCCTACGGCGCTACTAATGCTAAAAATATAGATAAATTAGATAAATTAAGATCTAAACTGGGAGCGTACTTAGCTGGACTTATAGAGGCAGACGGAACTTTCGCAATACACGATATCAATTCTAATGCTAAAAAATATCGTCCTAAGATTATAGTTGTCTTTGCTATTGACGATAAACCTTTAGCAAATAAATTAGCCTCTTTAACTGAAGCAGGAACTATACTTCTTAAATCAAATGCTGGTCATGTATTATGGCAAATACAAAAAACTGAAGATGTAATCAAAATCATTAATATAATAAATGGTTTCATGAGAACACCAAAAATAGAAGCTTTACATAGAGCCATTAATTGGTATAATACTTATGATAATTTGAGGGCGGAGCCGCTGAAATGCCTAGATTTAGACAATTCTCCAATAAATAGTAATGCTTAATTGGCAGGCTTTACAGACGGAGATGGAAATTTTAGTATTAGCTTAATCGACAGAAAAAAAAACGGTGCAACTTCTAGTAAAAGAGTACAAACTTTCTATCGTATAGAATTAAGACAAAATTATCATAGAGATGTACCCGCAAATCTGGGCGGTATTAGTTATTTTGATGTTTTAACGAAAATAGCCAGATACTTAGATGTAAATTTATTATCTAGAACAAGAGAAAGAGAGGATAAAATATTTTATGCTTTTATAGTAATATCTCATAGCAGTAGAAGTCATCTAAAAGTAATGGAATATTTTGATAAATATCCTCTATACTCATCTAAATATTTAGCCTATAAAGATTGATCTTATTTGGTTAAAAAAAATATAGCTCGTAACAGTAAGCCTTTATCTAAAGAAGATATAATAGAAATTGAGAAAATAAAAGCTCAATTTAATAGCAAGCGCGGAGCGAGAGAATTATTTGATTTCTCTCATTTAAAAAACTTAGTATAATGAAATTGCCGTGATAGTAGAAATGCTATTTATTATTACATAACTATATGCGGGAAACTCCTAAAGCTTATTTATAATCTTAATGAAAATATTATAGCAATAATACGTACATTAAATTCAAAAATTAATAAGATAAATAGAATGGACAATCCGCAGGAAACGAAAAATTCACGCGTTGCTGGCGTGCGTTGCGTACACAGCAGCAAGAAATTAGAATTTGTAGGATCCTCAGAGACTACACGTTATGCCCCTATATAAAAATAGGGTGAAGATATAGTCCGACCATAATTTAACGATTATGAAAAAGTTGAATTATTTTTTACCTGTTCAAGTTGGGGCCCCGGATATGGCCTTCCCTCGACTTAATAACATTTCATTCTGGTTACTTCCTCCTTCATTAATTTTACTATTAGTGAGTTCATTATCAGAAGGTGGAGCTGGTACGTACCCTGTGCCAGAACAGTAAGTAATTACTATACAGAACTTCACTGTATGCTGGAAACTCCTAAAGCTAAAACTACTCGGACTCTTTTTGCTTGCGGACTAAATATGGCAGGTACCAGTGAAAATGTTTTTAGATATTACAATGGACAATCAGCAGGAAACCAAACTATTAATTTTACTTGCTTCCGCTCATCTTATTTCTACAGGTGCGGTAGCAACTGCGGTAGGAGTCGGAGCACTGAAGGGTAATGGGTAAAATTTTAATTAGGAGTAGGATCCTCAGAGACTATACGTGGAGCTCCTTTTTAATACGAGCGCCATGAACGCAAAAATAGCGGATGTGAGCGCAAAAAAAAAAATAGGATGAAGATATAGTCCATATTACATATGAAAGTGTGTATTTAGTATAGCTTTGGCTTTTCTGCTTGACCATTGAAAGACAGGTAAGCGAAGTATAGTATTTAAGTCTTCCTTATATTCATATCCCCCTGATAACTCTTTTAATTCTTATTTAGGTAATTATTTGGCTATATAAATTTAAATTAAAATAATTGTTGCACCGCCACGGCGAGATTATATTCTGTAGAAAAAATAACTCTGCTGGGCATACGCCAGCCTCGCTTGTTAAAAAAAGAACAGATTTTATTATAATGTGTAATCAGGGTTAGCAAAGAATAAGACTTAAAATTTTCGCCTTCTCGATCGCTTCTTTTCTTCGAGTCAAATTAAGGAAAGCCTCTATACTAAAAGACAGGGTGGACCGTATTAATGGAAAATGATCTGGATATGCGGTCCGAATCTATTATTAATATAATAGAGACAAAAACTTCACTCGATGCGGGAAACCCCTCAAGCCTAATGGCATGAAATTGAATACTCGCATATAATTTTTGTGCAGTAAGAAAGTCAATAACAAGAGGACAATCCGCCTGGGTTAGAGGAATAAAATCTTCTTTCCCATCAGAGACTACACGTGAAGAAATTTTACGTAGACGGATAAAAAATCAAAAACCTAATATAAACTTTGAAATTTGATTAGTGGGGGTAGTGGATGGTGCTGGAAGTTTTTATTTTGGTGTAAATAAAAAGGGAGTATGGGTTTTTTATTTTAAAATAGTACAAAGTACCTACAATTTAAGATTATTGTACTACTGTAAGTCTAATTTAGGAGTAGGTTCAGTATGTAAAACATGTTTTTCTAATACGAAATTTTTGGAGGATGTGACGGTTTATAATTTAGAAAATAGGGAAAAAGAGTACTTAAGTAATAAAATTGCTTATTACATTATTAAGGATATTAATCAAATAATAAATTTATTATTTCCTATTTTAGATAATCATCCATTGATTACTAGAACCTTTTATAATTACGCTTTATTTAAAAAAGCAGTTTTTATCTTTAATAATAAAAATTTAACAATTGAAAAAAAAGAAATACTTTTAAACGAGTTAAAAAAAGAAAGTATGGAGGTAAGAACTGATAACCCTGTTTCTATTTATTTAAAGCATAAGCCTCTTATTAATAAATCCTGGTTAGTAGGTTATTTAGAAGTTAATGGAAACTTTACTACTATACGTTCTTATTCAAAAGAGCCGGATAATATACAATTTATCCACGTATTTGAGATATCACAATTATCCGAAAATATTGTTTTAGAAGCTATACTAAATACCTTAGGTTTTCCTTTAAATAGTATAAACAGACCTTCTAACAATAGCATTATTATTACTAAGCCTAACTTAATTTCTAAAATTATTTTATACCTAAACAACACTATGAAAGGATTTAAATCTCTTGAGTTTAAAATCTAAAGTAGGTCTTTTAATAAAAAAAAAAGTGGAATTAAGAAATATAATTATTTAGCCAAGACACAAAAATTAAATTATAAAATAAACCGTTCTTTGCAATTTACTAGAAAATTTTCTACTTCTCGCTCCGCGCTTGCCGTTTTTAAAGATGAGCAAACTAGAACAAATAATTTACCTAATAATACGAGTTTAGTAGTTTGAGGAACTAATTTAACATCAACTGTAGGTTACTCTACATTTGGAAAAATTATAAGAGCTAATATCAAATTACCTTTTTATATTAAAACGATTATTTATGGATTACTACTATCTGATGGATGACTAATTTTTGCGTCTAATAAGCATACAAATGCTAGATTAGGGGTTGCACAATCTTTAGCTCATTCTGAATTTTTATTTCATGTTTTTCAACTTTTATCTCATTATTGTTCAAGTTACCCTTTATTGCGTATTCGAAAAAGAAAAGGAACTGTTACTAACGGCTTAGAGTTTTATACTCGTAGTTTAAATTGTTTTACAGAGCTTCATTCTATTTGAGTAAAGGAAGGAAAAAAATTAATACCTATTGATCTGTTTGATTATTTAACGCCTTTAGCTTTGTCTATGTGAATTATGGGAGACGGTTCAAAAAGAACCGGTGGACTTGTTTTATGCACTGACAGTTTTTCTTTAAAAGAAGTAGTATTTTTAGTGAATGTTTTAATTATAAAATACAACTTTATTTGTACTATAAGGGAACATAATAAAGGACAATATAGAATATATATTAGTGAAAAATCAATGTCTAATTTGAGAACCATAGTAGGTCCTTATATTTTAGGCGGCATGTTATATAAAATATCTAAAATTAGTTAAATTGTTCAGGGCAACCTTTGCTTTATCTACTAACCATTGACCTGCCTTGTAATAAGGGTTAGAAGTAAAAAACAGGCCGTGAAAAATTAAGCTTATTAATAACTTTGCCTCTTTAATAAAGTCTTACATTTATATTCCAGGTGCGTAAAAATTTTTCCAGTTACTATAGTTACAATAATGAAACATTCCACTTTAGCACAGATAAAAACGGTAAGCGCGGAGCGAGAACATTACACTTTAAAGTCGCTCAAAGTTCTTACAACTTACGTTTATTATATTATATTAAATTTATGATAGGTGTAGGACAAGTTTCCGTCCCCGCAGATGGGAATGCGGAATATCGTGTTAGAGATGTAAAAAATATAATAAATTACATTATCCCTATATTTGATAAATATCCTCTACTTACTAGTAAATATTTTAATTATGAATTATTTAGACAAGCTGTTTTTATTTTTAATGATAAAAATATTTCACTTTCCGAACGACATTTATTATTGTCTGAACTCAAACTTAAAAAAATGCCTGAAAATTATATATCACCTGCTTGATCTAAAATAAATTCTTTGTTAAATAATTTAGAAGAAGCAAGTTCAGTTGTATCCAAATCTGGAATAATAGGATTTACGGAAGCCGAGGGTTCTTTCTATTTAGTAACAAAAAGTTTAAATAGAATAGTTCACGGATTTGAAATAACTCAAAAATTAGACAAAATAGTTTTAGATGCAATTGGATTAATATTGGGAATATCCGTAACGACAAAAAAAAACATATTTTACGGTTGGAACAACAAATTCCAAATCTATTTCAAATATTATTTCTTATTATACAAATACTATGAAAGGTTTAAAATCTTTAGAGTTTCGTATTTGAGCCCGTTCTTTTAGTAAAGAAAAAAAAGATAAATCAAGATTCGATTATTTAACAAAAGTATCTAAACTGTTAAAAAAAATTAGAGATAAATTATTAAATAAAACGCAAAATGTGGAAACCGCATTAACCTCAAATAAAACTCTTCCTTTTTTAAAAACGTCCGAATCAAGGATTAACAATACTAATACCTTAAATTACCAAAATATTGAATGTTTAAATAAAAATTTTCGCTGTGCTCCGCTATCCAGAGGCGAGAGATCTATTCATACTAATAGCAATATTGTAATATTAAATCCTTTCTATGTTTCAGGTTTTGCTGATGGTGAATCGTCTTTTATCTTATCTATTGTAAAACGATCTAATGTGGGTACAGGTTGAGGTGTATCACTTATTTTTACTATTGAATTACACAGTAAAGAGTTTCCTTTATTACAAAAACTTCAATCTTTTTTTGGAGTTGGAAACATCTCTGTTACTAATAATGAGAATAGAAACACTGTCCGGTACGTGGTAACCTCTATTAAAGATATTAATAATGTGATAATACCTCATTTTGACGAATATCCTTTATTAACCCAAAAAAAGGCTGATTATTTACTATTTAAACAAGCAATAGGCGTAATAAATAATAAAGAACATTTAAATTCAGAGGGGATATTAAAATTGGTATCTATTAGATCTAGTTTGAACTTAGGTCTAACAAATATTTTAAAAGATAGTTTTCCCTCAATAGTTCCGGAGCCTAGACCGTTAGTTTTAAATAATGAAATTATAGATAAAAATTGACTAATTGGTTTCATAGAAGGTGAAGGTTGTTTTTTTATTGATATTTTCAAATCTAAAACACATAAAATAGGTTATCAAGTAAAGTTAAAATTTCAAATTACTCAAAACATTAGAGATTTTAATTTATTGAATAAAATAAAAATTTATTTAGATTGTGGTGCTCTAAGGGTAACCTCTATTAGATCTGCAGTTGACTTTGTAGTATTAAATTTTACTGATATTGAAACCAAAATTATACCTTTAATTGAAACCTATTCGTTGCAGGGAAATAAAAAATTAGATTATTTGGATTTTTGTAAAGCGGTTTCAATAATTAAAAACAAAGAACATTTAACTATTGAAGGTATGGAATTATTAAAAAATTTAAAGTCAGGTATGAATACAGGTAGAAAATAATAAAATTCATAAACTATTATATAAATCTTTTGAATTCAGAAGGCGTACGCAGAGCTAGGTCTTATAATAAAGCAAAAACTGATTTAAAAAAATTTGAGTATTTAACTAAAGTGAGAGATCAGATGAGACAAATAAGATCTATTCGTTTTAATAAAAATTTCAAACAAGTTGAAGATAAATAATAAAAATATTTACTAGTTACTGATTTAAATTTCAACATTACTATATAAGGGTCTAAAAATATAAATGTAAAGTTTGAAAAATAATGACGGTAATTATTAAGGTATAGTCCAATCCTTGGAGAAATCCTAGGTTAACTTGCTTCTTTTTACTTTTAAATTTTAACATAAGGCCCCGTGGGCAGTGATATATTATACTTACATTACTCAAAATATAATGGTAGTGTTAGAAGATTCACAAGTTAAATATTTGGTATCAATTTTTAATATTTTTACAAAATAATACTAAATTAAAAGACTTAAAAAATTTTTCGCTTAAAAGAATATTTTCTACTCGCACGGGGCAGCATACGCAGGGAACAGAAAATTTAAGCAAACTTGATAATAATTTAAACCCTTGATGGGTGACTGGTTTTTCCGATGCAGAGGCTAGCTTTACGGTTGGAATTACAAAAAGTAAGACACATAAAATAGGTTGAAGCGTAACTCCTAGATTTGTAATAGATTTACATATAAGGGATTTACCTGTTTTAAATAAATTTAAACTTTTTTTTGGAGTAGGAAATATTTTCTTTTCTAAAGACAGGGATACTGCTTCATTTGTAGTTCAAAACCCTAAAGATATTTATGCAATAATTCTTCCTCATTTTTATAATTTTCCTTTGCTAACTCAGAAAAAATGAGATTTTATTTTCTTTAAATTTATTATAGAGTTGATGATTAATGGAGAGCATTTAACAGTAGAAGGGTTTAACAAAATTTTGTCTATTAGAGCTTCATTAAACTTAGGTTTATCTGATAAATTAAAAGCTGAATTTCCTACTATTGTAGCTATGGAGCGCCCTGTTTCTTCTTTACCACTAGATTTAGAAATAAAGGAGTATAATCCCTATTGGCTCGTAGGATTTAGCGAAGGTGATGGGTCTTTTTTTGTTGGACTAACCAAATCAGCTTTATATAAAGCAGGTTATCAAGTGTCTTTAAGATTTTTAATTTCACAGCACAATAGGGATATTTCTTTAATGGTAAATATTGCTAAATATTTAAATTGTGGAACTGTGGTTGTAAGAAAAGGTAGAAATCAAGACGTAGAGTTTAGAGTAAATTCTTTTTCAGATATAGAATCAATAATTGTACCCTTTTTTACTAACTATACTTTACAAGGAACAAAAAAGCTAGACTTCTATGATTTTTTAAAAGTAGTAGATGCTGTGAAAAATAAAAAACACTTAACCCTTGAAGGAATAGAATATATTAAACAAGTTAAAAACGGTATGAATAGTTCACGTGAAGTATAATACCGCTTGTAAAAATAGAAGTCAAATTTATTTTTAATAGTTTAAATAAAAAAAAAAGAATCAAATAAGGTCTAGTTAAAAAAAATTAGACTTTTTAATGGTATCCTCCATTAGCCAGCATTCAATCACATTCTGGACCATCTGTTGATCTTGCTATTTTTTCATTACATTTAGCTGGAGTATCATCTTTATTAGGTGCAATTAATTTCATATCTACTCTTATGAATATGAGAACTAATGGTATGAGTTACCACAGAGTTCCTTTATTTGTATGGGCTGTTTATGTTACAGCTATCTTATTGCTTTTATCACTTCCCGTTTTAGCTGGTAAATTTGTGCCTGCTTTAAATCTGGCTGTATGCTGGAAACTCTTTTTGTTAGAGAATATATTATCCTCCTCCGGATTAAAAGACAATCAGCAGGTAACATATGAAAGTTTCAACTATCTATGGAACCTCAACGACTGTGCGCCAGAACTATCTATTTCCCTGCCCACGGCCTTGAGCTCTCTTTCACCTCTGTTTTTTGGTTCTTATCTTGCAGGTCTTATTGAAGGTGATTGTACTATTGTTGTACCTACACAATAACGATCTGATGCTTCGCAGTCTGCTTCGCAGTCTGCTTCGCAGTCTGCTTCGCAGTCTGCTTCGCAGTCTGCTTCGCAGTCTGCTTCGCAGTCTGCTTCGCAGTCTGCTTCGCAGTCTGCTTCGCAGTCCAAAGGTAAACTAAATTATCCTAGTGTTCTCGCTAGCTAAAGCAAGCGCTTGTATTTCAATTAAAAGATTTTCCACTATGTCAAGTAGTACAAAAACTAATTGGACACGGAACTATTAGTAAGAAAAAGCAAAGTGCTGCTTATCTTCTAACAATTAATAATCTTCAAGGACTTATAAAACTAAGTACTCTTATTAATGGAAAAATGCGTGGCCCTAAAAATTATCAATTTGTACTTCTTATTGAATATCTTAATAAGAAATCTCCTAATCTTAATATTAAACATTTTGGTTTCAATAAAGCACCTCTACTTTCCGATAGTTGGCTATCAGGGTTTATAGAAGCGGTTCTTTTCAAAAACGTACTAGTCTAACTTCCAAATATCCTCGTATTTCAATAAGCTTTGAACTAGTTCAAAGCCGTATAACACATTATGGTGGCTCCGCCCTTAATATGTTTAATATTATGCAAGATATTGCCGTTTTTCTAGAAATAAACGTGAATGAAATTAGATCAGAACGTAAAAATCCACAATATCGAATACGAACTAGCAGTCTAAAAACAAATCTAAATATTCGAAATTGTCTATTAAAACATCCTCTAAAGGTACAAAATATCTCGATTTTCTAGATTGGTGTAAGGTACTTTCTTATTTTGAACTAGGAACACATATGGAAAATAGAGCTCAGATTGTAGAGATTAAATCACAGATGAATCAACGACGAACTGTTTATAACTGGGATCATCTACAGTAAGAAATTATGATAGTAAGATACAGTCTCAACTTATATGTGAATATAAGAGTATTTCCCCCTTTTATGATTATTATAAATTGAGTATATTCTATAAATAGGATATACATAGATCTGGAGTCTGGAAATCAAGTATTTTGGGGCAATTAAAGTTCTTATTTCTGGCCTAATATGTTTATGTTTAAATTTTAAAAAACTATTCTTAATTACTAGCTTTAAATCTGTACCCGCGGGCCGAGATTTAATACTTAATGTTACTGAAATAACAGTTTCTTCTATTTTTATCACTTTTCGGCCGTACGGCACTAATATATTATCAAAAAAACCACTAACTGCCTATAATGCTGATGAAAATTTAGCTTATTATTTGGCTGGTTTAATTGAGGGTGACGGAAGCTTCAATGTGCCTAAAATTATAAAGGATTCTAATGGTAAAAAAAGAGTAGCAGGGATTGAAGTAGCGGGTAATTCTAAGGATTTCCCTGCTTTCGAGTTTCTTAAATCCAAGTTTGGTGGAAATATTTACTGTTCAAAGAGTGGTAACAGTTTAAGATGAATGATCAAAGACTTAAATTCTGTTGTTAATGTGGTTAATTTTATTAATGGTAAGCTTAGAACTCCTAAGATTATCAGATTTCACAGTATGATTGAATTTTTAAATCTTTACTATGCAACCAAAATAGATAAACTTCCTTTAGATAATAGTGTTTTATCTAATAATGCATGGCTTGCAGGATTCATAGACTCTGATGGTTGTTTTTCTATTAAAGGATTTACAGGAAACATTAGAACTCATATTGCTGTTCAATTTTATTTAAGTCAAAGAAAATTTGATATTAGTGGTATTAGCATGGGTGAATTTATGTTTAAACTATCTGAATTTTTAAGTTGTAACTTAAAGTCTAGAACGATTAAACTTAATAACACGGAATTTGAAGCATTTACTGTTACAACAAGTAATAAAGATAGCAATCAAATCTTGATAAATTATTTTTATAATTTTCATTTATTAACTTCAAAATATTTGGACTTTAAATGTTTTGAAAGAGCTAATTACTTATATTTTAATAAATTACACAGAGATCCTATATTCTATGAAGAAATTAAATTAATGAAAATTTCTATGAACAATAGTAGAACTGAATTTAATTGGGATCATTTGAAGCAATATTAAAATAAAATTTAAACATACCTATCAGCGTAAGCTGGTAGGATTATAGTTTTCTTAATAGGAATCTAATTTAGGCTAAAATAATTGAGTTACTTTTATGCAACGGAGTATATTGGCAATAACGATGCTCTTGACCGATCGTAATTTTAATACTAACTTTTACGACCCAGCTGGGGGTGGAGATCCCATTTTATATCAACATCTTTTTTTATTAATATAATTTCACACCAAGATTGGAAAAACAGGTGGTAGTGAGTTTGCAAAAACTTAAATAATTAACTTATAGCTTATTTTCTAGCTACGCTCTTGCTCGCTTCGCTGGCTCCGCCCTTGTATTAAGATAACAGGAGGAAATTCCCTTAGCTTCGCTCGCTCTTTGCTAGCTTCCTGTTCCGCTGCCTTGATTCTTTTCCCTAACATGCTTGCTTCACCAGCTTCGCTAAAAATTCATAGCGGTAGGCAAGACTGCGGATCGGAAGAATCCGGTATACTTTTGCTAGTCTTATCGTAGAAATAAGGTAAATACCGGGTAGTATCAGATTTTATAATTAGTACTTAAAAGTTTATACTGTAAAATTAAAACAGTTACCGTAAAGTAATTGTTGCTTTGCTACGCTCATCTTCGATGAACCGTAGCGAGAAAAATTAAATTCTTTTTTAAAAGGCTTGCTACCTTCGGTTGCGCTACAGCGAAGGTTGATATGCTTCGCTTAGCTTCTTGCTAGGCTTAACTAACGGCCAAGAAAGAAAAGAAGCTAGCTAGCCAGAAAAACAAAAAAAAATTGTGCTCATTCTTGGGTGTTTGTTCAAATTATATTATTTTTATTATTGAATTTATATTTTTATTTTACAAAAGTTAATATTTTTAAACTCTTAAAAATAACTATTATTTTTAAAACTTTATTTTTTTTACTTGGTTTATTCACTTTTTTTAACGCTTCGCTCGCTTCTTACGCTCCGTATCTTTTATACTTTATTATTTTTTTTTACGGTATTTATAAAACTATAAAATCAAAATCAAATAAAAAGATTAAATACCTAATATGTAACATTATTTTAAAGTTTATATATATTTCTCTTTTTTGGAGTTTATTATATAAAATTAATTTATTTTTAGAATTACCTGAATATTTTAATGCAATATTAATACCTACTTTTTGAAAATTTTATTCTTTAATTGTCGCTCCGTGCTTCTCAATTTGTGAGGATAGTCACGTTAATCCTGTTAATCCGTCTGAGGGTAATGGATCCCCTAGGGAGCCGGGGGCTAAATTATTATTACCTAAAAACTACGCAGCTACCGCAGACAGAGTAGAAGGAAAAGATTTAAATTTTTCAGAAAAATTAAATTTAAGTATCCAAAAATTATTTCATGCTATTGGATTAGAGTTCTCTAGATATTCTACTATAAAGCAGACAGAATATCCAATAAAATGAGAAGATTTATTATATTGATTGAAAACCTCTTCAATTTTATCAGGAGATGAAATAGAAAAACTTTCACTCCTTCTAAAAAACAATGATTATAATGAATTTTTTAAAAATATACCGAGATTTTTTAAGTACAGTCAGAATATATTCTCAGATTATTACATATTTAATGGGAATGTATATCTTTCAGAAAATCGGTTTGATTTTTATCAAGGTGATCTTGAAAAACTAAGAGAAGATTTTAAATTAGATAAAAGTAATTTTATTTTAGTTTCCTGGCTCCGCCCTTGCAATAAAGCAGATATTACTAATTATAGTGGTAATACTAGTCTAACTATGTTTTTCGATGAAAAATTGATACCTACTATTAAGGAATCAGGTGACCAGATGAGTAATATATCTAGAAAAGTAGATAAGGTAGTCTATGCAGACGCAGATGCAGACGCAGACGCAGAAAAATATATTTATTTTATGTCTCTTTCTGATTTATTTGATAATGATAATAAATTAAAAAAGGAAATAAATGTAAAAAATAATAATTTGATTTCAAATATAAACTTGGAAAAATGTAATAATTTCTGACAGTTAGACTATTTTAAACAGTGATTTTATGTTTGGTTTATTGAATTAGATATTCAAAGTTTTTTATCTTTAAATATTATTAGAAAATTAAAAATAACCTTAATGGATACTACACCTGAGAAATTAATGTACGCTACTCATTTATCAGTTGTAGAATTTTTAGAAGAGTTAGATATACTAATGAAAGCTAAAATATGATATGAACATCAGACTGGAATAAAATATTCCTCTTTATCTGAATCCACATTAAACGAATATAAAAATTTATTTACTAAATTTTGAATTAGACAAATAACTTCATATTGTAAACCTAGTGATATAGATAATAATTATTTTATTAATAATATGTACGATGCAAATAATGTATACTTAGAATTACTTGAGAACATACTTTTTGTTCAATCTAAAATATTAGAAGCACAATGAACTATTAATACTATTTACGTTTATTTACCTTCATTTATAGAAGGCTGGCACTCATCTTCTCTTTGCTCCCCAACCACGGGGTGTATGTGCGCAAGCGAGAAAGAAGTAGACTCTGAAACAAAGTTAATCAATTTTTATAATAATATATTCGCTTTATTTAAAAAAGAGATTGTGGATAATTATAAGGATGTCTATGATATAAGAAGAGCATATCAAGTAGATAGATTTAACTTTAATTACCCTATGTCTTGTGAAGATTTAAAGTTGTGCTTTAAATATATAAACAATGTCTATAAAACTGAAACAAACTTAAGCACAGAATTTCTTTCAAATTTAAATAATTTTAAAAAGTAAAAAAACTTAAGGGATCCTTGCTTCTGGCTGCTTCTTGCTTATATTTGAATAAAAGCATACGCATTCACCGATCCTTGCACCGATCCGTAGGAAAGTCCGCGACCATTCCCATCAAAGAGGAGGTGCAACCCCAGGGAATCTCCGGTACTTGAAATTTCAATCACCCTAACCTTGATTCTTGCTACTTTTTCCCTAGCTTGCATCCCTTTCCTTACGGATTCCGGGCCGCTAGCTAGGGTCGAAGCAACCGTAGCCCTAGTAGCGTAGCTACAGCTTCTATTTTAAAATAAAACTAACGTTGTGCCGTCCGGCTCGCTTTGCATGCCTACGGCCTTCGAATAAAAGTAGCTACAGTGAAGGCTCCGCACTGCTTCAAGTAGCCTTCGATTTTAAAATAAAACTAACGTTGTGCCGTCCGGCTCGCTTTGCGTGCCTACGGCCTTCGAATAAAAGTAGCTAGCTCTTGCTAGCGGAGCAAGCACCGCCCTAACGGGAGAGGCATTGCTTCGCTACCCTAACCTTTATAATCGAAGGCAGAGTAGCTACCGCATCCAGAGTTGCTTCGCTACCCTAACCTTTATAATCGAAGGGCAGAGTAGCTACCGTATCCAGAGTGGCGAAGCTACAGCTTCGCAACTAACGTTGCGAAGCTACAGCTTCGCAACTAACGGGAGAAAAAGTAGCAGTGCTTAGCCTAAGCGATTCGTATAAAATAAGGTCTAGGGTCTTGCTACCTACGGTAGCGAAGCAAGCTTGCTTCGCTAGCCGGAGTAGCGTGGCACCTCCTTACTGTCTTTAACTTATTTTAAAAAAAGAAGCAGGTTAGCCATTGCTTCGCTAGTAAGTTAGAAGCTTACCTACCCGGTCGAAGGGCTTGCTTTTTCTTGCTCTAACGAAGTTAACGAAGTTAACGAAGTAGCACTGCGGGGTCGAAGCAAGCTTGCTTCGCTAGCCAGAGGGAGAGAGTAATTATATAAAATAGGGTGAGCTCTAAAAAAAAAAAAAAAAACTGCTCTAGGGGTTTAAGCCGCTAAACGGTTGCTTACTTCGCTAGCAAAGAGAGGATGAAATATTAACAAAAAAGGTATAAATAACGTCTTTGAAAAAACAAAGGCGGTAAAAAGCATATATTTATAAAATCAGACTACTACTTTAAACTTAATAAGAAAATAAATATGTTTAGAATTTATTATATTTATCTTTTTTTAAGCTAAAATATTTATAAAAAATAAGGGAATTATAAGATAATATAGCAGATGTTGTTCATAATATATAAAACAAATATTATGAATTTTAAGATATTTTATATCAATAAGACTATATTATTATATCTTTTTTTAAGATGCTACTATCTAGTCTTAATCTTTAATATCTAAGCAATTTTTATAAAAAATTAGATTATAACTATAAGTTTTTACTGGCTCCGCTCATATTTGTCACGGACGTGGAGGTGCTTCATAGGCCAAATACGCTTAAAGTTCTTAAAAGATTAATTATCCAGACAGGGGTAATGTGTAAGTATAAGTTGTATTTTATAATAATGGCTATACTTATGTGGCAATGCTAGTGTAAACGGTTAACAGAATTTTCTATTCCCTATCGGGATTCTAAAGACCGTCGGTCTTATAAAAGATCGCTACAGACTGGGTCACTAGTGGGTAGCTGAAATGCTGCTTGATGTACAGTCGGTTTCCTTAAATATTGTAATTTTTTAATATTTCACAAGGTTCTCGTAGAGTTATTAGCTAAATAATAAGGATCGGTATTTGGGATGTTAATGATGAGAGAGCACAGGGATTTTAGAGAGAGGATAGAGATAAAAATCTAAGATTTGAGGAGTTGGGTTTTTCGGTCAAATATGGCCCTTAAATTTACATTTCATGCAACAAACTATAAGCGAGGAGTTCGATTTATATTCCTTAGGTACTTTAAGTTTAAGCTATATAAAATTATATACCACTAAAGTAAAAATCCTTAGAATTTTTGATAATTCGCAAGTAACCAAAGCGCTAAGCACGTTAGTAGGAACTTCAGAGGCCATACGTTTGTTAAACAAAAAGTTAATTCATAGTTTAAGCAATTCAGAAAAAGATTCAAATTTTAAAGATTGATTAGCTGGGTTAATTGATGGAGATGGTTGTTTTACGTTATCTAAAAAAGGATATGCTAGCTTAGAAATCACTATGGATATTAGAGATGAACGAGCATTACAAGCTGTAAAAAATGTTTATGGTGGTTCAATCAAATTAAGATCTAATGCTAATGCATTAAGATATAGATTACACCATAAAGCTGGTTTACTAGATCTTATTAACGATGTTAACGGAAAAATAAGAAATCCCCATAGATTAATTCAATTAAATAATATTTGTATTAAATATGATCTAAACTTAATTTATCCTGAAAAACTCACTTTAAAAAATGGTTGATTAAGTGGATTTTTTGATGCTGACGGTTCTATTGCTATAAATAGTTCTAATTGGCAATTGTCAATTTCAGCTGGTCAAAAAACTTCTGAATTATTGACCCCCTTAGTAGATATATTCGGAGGATATGTTTATATAGACAGGGGAGGTAACGGATCTTTTAAGTGATATGTAACTAAAAAAGAAGATATTTTAAATTTAGTCGAATATTTTAAAAAATATCCTTCTAGATCAGCTAAAAATAATAGATTACATCTTATACCAAAGTATTATGAATTAAAAGATATGAAAGCTCATAATGCTTCACCTGTTTCAAGTTTAGGGAAAAGTTGAAATATTTTCTTTAATAAATGATTAAAATTTGAATAGAAGCGCGTAGTCCCTGCTTCTTGCTGCTTCGATTCTAATAAAAAACCTGCCCTTTTTCTGCGGAGCGCGGAGCGCGGAGCTTTTTCTAGCTACTTGAAATTCAACGTTAGGGTGGCTATCCTACCTACGGCTGCTTCGCAACCCAACGAAGTTAGGCAGCACTACGGGGTCGTAGCAAGAAGGCCTTGCTTTGCTGGGCACGCTTAGGGAAGGAAAGCTAACTTACTTGATGCGGTAGCAACTCTAACGAAGTTCACGAAGTTCACGAAGTTCACGAAGTAGCACTACGGGTGCGGAGCTGCGTAGCTTGCTTCTCGCTTCTCGCTTCTCGCTTCGCTCTTCTAGCTACGATTCTAATAAAAAATAGTCCCGAAGCAGTGGCTAACTTTCCCTAGCTATGCAAGGGGTCGTAAGGATAGTAAGCATCCATGCTTCGCTTGCTACGCTAGCACTGCTTCTTTCCTTTCGGATCAACGCAATGCTTCGCTTGCTACGCTACCGTAGGAGAGGAAGAGAAGTATGTTTAAAGATATGGTTCTGGCTCTGCCCTAGCTACGCAAGCGCTCCATACATAAAAAGAACTTATTATGTAGAAATATTTAGAAAAAAGTTACTGTAGTGTTATGCACCACGAAGTTTTTTGTTTTTTTCTTCTATTTATCGAAAATGCCCGGACACTACTAAAGTACCAATAAATATCTACGATACCAGGTATGTCACAGGGTTTGCTGATGGTGAGGCTAGTTTTACTTTTACCCGATGCGTAGCAAAGTACGCGCTTAAAATAATCAACCCCCAAACTGTATAAAAAGGTTCAGCTGAACCCGGTACTTTTTTATCTAAAATTTGGGAGGTGTTTTTAAGTAATTGAAACAATTATGAGCAAACTTAAATGTTTAAAGATATGGTCCACACACCCCCGTACGGGACTAAAAGGTGTAGCATCCAGAAGTTTATATTTTAATTATACCTGGATTTGGAATAATTTCACATGTAGTTTCTGTATTCTCAAATAAACCTATCTTTGGTTACATCGGTATAAAAATAAAACATTTTAGCTATAATTATTTTAATAAATCCAAATTTAGTACAAAATCTTCACTGCCGTCCTGCCCTAATTTTTATTCTTTTTATTCTTCACATAAATACATTGATCCTAATTGATTAAATTGATTTATTGGGTTTTCGGAGGGTGACGGAGGATTACACCTCTATAATAAAAATTTTATTTTTGGATTAACTCAAAAAGAAGAAGCTGTTTTACAAGAGGTGGAAGCCACATTAGGCTTCGGAAAAGTGTATTTTGATACTTCTGCAAATGCCTACAGATATCGCGTAACTAAAAAAAGCGATATTTTAAAATTAGCAATTTTATTTAACGGAAATTTAGCTACTAAAAATAAAATAGATCAGCTAGGTATTTGGATAAAAACATTAAATTCTGGTCATGAAAACATTATTTTTAATCCTATTCCATTTAAACCTACTTTACACGATAGCTGGCTTTCGGGGTTTGCTACAGCTGAAAGTTCTTTTATTGCGGGTATTGTTAACCAGAAATCTAAAAAAGAAGTTATTGACAGTGAAGGAAATATGGGTGTAAAAGAAACTACTTCTCAACTCGTTCGTATTCGTTTTGTTTTAGATCAGAAGGATGAACCTTTATTATTACACATTAAAAATCTTTTTGGTGTAGGGAATGTACAAAAAACTTCCGACCCTGGAGTATTTAGATATAGTGTTGGATCCTTTAAATCTAATTATTTTATTGTTGATTACTTCTTAACTTTCCCTCTTAAAGGGGAAAAACAATCTGCTTTCCTTAAATGAAAAATTATCCGTGATCTCTTGTTAGAAAAAAAACACTTAGAAGCAGGAGGAATTGAAAAAATCAGAGAGATGGCTCAATCAATAAACAATTAATTAGTGGTTATTAAGGTGAGGTTTACCTGTTGAATAATAAATTTATATAATTATATGCTAAATTTGTTCTCTGCATAACGTACAGTAGGTGAGAATTCTACTTAGTTGTTATTACAATTTTTTTAACGATTTAGCGGAATAAATTAGTAGAACTAATACTTTTAGTAATCTCCAATTAAATCTAACTTTTTAAGTAAATCGGCAATAGGAGAGGGCCTTAATATTATTAGAATAGTATCTAAATAACAACCAGACATGGTGAAAACGGTTAACAACATCCTGGTTGAAGACCGTCGGTGGCTGAATACATCGCTACAGACTGGTTCACCTACGTAGAGCTGAAATGCTCGCGAATGTACAGTCGGAACTTAGAATAAACCTGTATGGGTTATTAGTGTGAAGGTCTTTTTAAGTAAGTATGCAGAGTACGAATTAAAACACTTGTAGGGCAAGCCTACTTTAGATAACTAAGTTTGGGTCTATGCGATGTTCTCTATTGCTATATTAGGAATGATTGTTTGGTCTCTGGCAACGCGCTTGATGGGGCTCCCTTCTTGTGAAGGATGGGTAATAAATTTCACTGTAGGCTGGGAAGATTATACGTTATTAAATACTTTTTATAGTTCAGATGTTAATAATATTATCCAATCAGCAGGAAACTCGACAATTTTTATTAAATTTACACGGTTAGCGCACTCTGCTTCCGTAAATAGAGGATCCTCAGAGACTATACGTGAAAACAGTTTTGAATTTTTTTTAATTGCATATGAAATTAAATTTGGAAAAAAATTTCAAGGCTCAAAGGATTGGTTATTTTGATTAATTGGTTTTATTGAAGGTGATGGGGCTATTTTAGAAAATAAAGGCAGATGCAGGTTAGTAATTACTCAGAAAGATCCTAAATCTTTAATAGAAATAGAAAGGATTTTAGGTTTTGGTAAAGTCAAAAATTTTGACAAATACTCTCGATTTATAGTTGAAGATAATAGTAATTGTCTATTATTATATTTTTTATTAAATGGGAATTTAGTATTTAAACACAGACTGGATCAGTTGAAAAATTGATATACTAATTTAAATAAAGCTCCAAGCGCGTACGCGAGACTAGAATTAGAAAGTTTAAATTTAAACAATGTTCCTGATCTAATAACAACAACAATTTTGCCTACTTTACAAGACGGTTGGATATCTGGTTTTACAGACGCTGAAGGATGTTTTTCAATGACTGTTAAGAAAAAAAGAAATACCCATTATGTGGAAGCTCGTTTCATATTAGATCAAAAATGTCTTGCTGCGCACTCTGGTTTAGATATTTCAATTTTAAATCATATATCTACACTATTTATTAAAGATACAAAAGCTAATAAAAGTGTAAGATTAAGAAGTAAAACTGACAATGTTTATAGAATCACTATTCAATGTAATGATATAAAAAAACCTAACTTTACTTTGATTAAAAATTATTTTTCTAAATTTAATTTAGTGACTTCTAAACACAATTCCTTTTTGCTTTGGTTTGAATGCTTAGAATTAATTTTGGTGCGGAGCAAGAAACAGCCGTTATCTTCCGAAGATATTTTAGAAATCCGTTCAATAGTAAAAAAAATTAATAAATATACCATTGAAAATAATTCGATGGGCCATGCAAATAAATCTTAAAATAATTAAAACTGTAAGATATAGTCCAAAGAGGTTAAAACATTTAGCGCGTACTAGTGTACATTCTACTAATTTTTAACCTTTGCATCACATGTTTGCTGTTGGAATGGATGTGGATACACGAGCGTATTTCACTGCGGCTACGTGCGCCATTTCATTAAATAAATCGTTGAGTGTAAATTACTCACCTAAATCCTTTTCTAATAAATTTTTAAAAAATATAACTACAAATAATTCCAAACATATGGAAGATTGTAAAGAAATTACTTTATGAGAAAAACCTTTAGGTTTTTCTTCTAGATTTCAAGAAGTTAAATTAACAAATATTCAAAGAAATTCTATACAATTAACTTCACGTGCTAAAAGTTTAATAATAGGAGTTTTATTGTCGGATGGATGAATCCAAAAAAGAATTCATTGAAATCCTAGAATTGGACTTAAACAGTCATTAATTAATTTTAATTATCTTTGGTATGTTTATAGCGAATTATGTTATTTAACATCAGGTTTACCTTTAGTAGGAAGCAATATAATGAGAGGTAAAAAATTCTATAGTGTTTCTTTTCAAACTAGACAATTAGATTGTTTAAACGAAATTTTAAATTTAATGTACATTTTTAAAGAAGGTAAATATGTTAAAACCATAAAAGCTGAATTATTTTTATATATGAATTATATCGTTTTAGCCCACTTAATTATGGGTTCAAAAAATTTTTATAAAAATAATAATTTATATCTTAAATTAGATAGCTTCAATATTTTAGATTTAGTTAAATTAATTAATATTATTAAAATTAAATATGATATTAATTGTACTTTAATCACTAAAAAAAATTCATCTTTAATATGTATTTCTAATAAAGAAATAAAACGATTATTTTTAATTTTAGATCCTTATTTTTATGATTTTTATAAAATAGATAAAACTTTTATTAGGCTGGCTCCGCCTTCCACGAAAAATAAAATTAAGGGAGCACGTCACTCAAATAAGGGTACAAATATAGATCTTAAGCCTTCTATTCAAATAAGATCTTTTGGGTCTTATTCTATTCTTCCAAATAATATAAACTATGGATTTGCTGCGCCAGCCCAAGATAATAATGATTATGTTAATACACTGCATCCTTGGTTTATAACTGGATTTTGTGATGCTGAAGGGTCCTTTAATATTAAGGTTATTCCCAATACAAAATTAAAACTAGGTTATTCGGTATATAGTAGTTTTCAATTAACTCTTCATTCTAAAGATAAAAATTTACTATCTTTAATACAATCTTTCTTTGGAGCGCGAAGCGAGAAAAGGTAATATTCATATTCGTTCTAACAAAAAGGTAGTAGATTATCGAGTAAATAAGTTAGATGATTTGTTAAATATTATAATCCCGCATTTTGATAAATACCCTTTACCCCTTGGCCGCGTGCCACGGCAGGGGCAAAGGCAAAGTGCAAAATTGATTGATTATAGTCAATGGAAACAATGTGTTCTGTTGAAGGCTAATAAAGAACACTTGAACCAAGCAGGTCTTGATAATATAGTTAATATCAAAGCTACAATTAATAAAGGATTACCAGATAAATTAAAAGCAGCTTTCCCTAATGCTTCAATGATTCGTCCTAACTATACACCTCATGGGATACCTTTAGAACCTCAATGGATATCAGGGTTTACCGAAGGGGATGCTAGCTTTTCTGTTTCGATTAAAAGTTCGGGTCAGACTATAGCTGTATACTCAATAGGTCTTAATGAAAGAGAAGAACCTTTATTAGTTAAAATTCAATCTTTTTACCGCGGAGCGCGAGGAATAGGAAATATTAACAAAACTCCTAATAATAAAGCGGTTTATTTTAGTATAACAGCGATTAATCATCTTAATTCAATTATTGTAAATCATTTTGAATCTTACCCTTTATTGGGGGCTAAAAAACCTAATTATTTAATTTGGCGTGAGATATTATCTATTATGATTGTTAAGGATCATCGAACCCTTGAAGGTAAAATAAAGATTAAATCATTAATAGAAAAATTAAACAAATAATTATTTTTTTATTTTTTATCGCCTGTCACACCTTCACATATGGTGCTGGTGAGCGAACTAGTTAAAAATATCTTTTTTTTTTCAGTAAAGATTAGAATTTCAGGTAAAAAAAAGGTTTATTTTTATTGTAGATCACTTTTTATATAAAATAAATTAGGGTTTAAAGCATTGAACTTAGGTAGTATAAGCAAATTATTCACTGACAATAGCATGTTCAAAAAAAGGGTTAAGTAAATTTTAATTACTATGTCACCCTTGAGCTACGATCTTTATGGCTAGGGAAACTAACCTAATTGTTTATATCTAATACTAAAGAAATATATAAGTAGCTGAATATATTTATAAAGGATCATTTTTAGATTAATAGGGGCCTAACAAGATATAAATGCGGTTTATTTAAGAACTTGGGATCACCTGAAGTCTGGAAAGATTAAGGTGGCAGAGTTTTTGTAGTAGTTATCACTCTGTAATGGAGTGTTATGCGAAGAAAAACAGGAGATTTTTATTATAAAATTATCTATAATAAATTTATCTGGAAAGCCGTATGATGGGAAACTATCACGTACGGTTTGGGAAAAGATTTTTAACTAATGACTTAATGCAATTCGGCAATATATATAAATTAAATTTAAATGCGTTTGGTTGGGGTTAATCTTCTATTTCATAATGATTATTGCGGTTCCTACTGGAATTAAAATTTTCTCATGGCTGTCATTCTCCTTAAGCAAGAGTCATATGGCCTACACTATTAAATTTATTTCTAACTTAATTATTATATTAAAAAAAAAAAATATAACACAAGGTGTCCGTACTCCGTACTCCGTACTTCGTACTTCTTGGGGGAGGTATTACTCTATGATAACAGAAAGTTTATACAAACGTTTTCCTCGTGCTAGTCGTAGGTATATTAAAGAAAACAAATCCATTACTGATTTGGTGCCATTTGGCTCTCACTTGCAATCTACTGTAGGATACCCTACTTATGGAATAATTATACAACATATGGTTGTATTAACTCATAATGCAGAAAAAATAATAGTAGGTTTATTGTTATCGGACGGTTGGATGCAAAAACAAAATTCAGGTGGTCATGCAAGGTTATTTCTTAAGCAATCTTTATCTAGGAGTGAATATCTTTTATTTGTTTTTGTGATATTACAACATTACTGTAAATCTTATCCCAAGTTAGGTATTGCCAAATTAAATGGAAAAAACTTACCATTTTTAAATTTTTCTACTCGAAGTTTAGTTTGTTTTACAGAATTATACTCCTTGTTTTATTTTGAAGGAAAAAAAGTTATACCTCATAACATTTTTGAATTATTAACAATAGAAGGATTAGCGCACTGGATTTACCTAAGAAGCGATATTCAAGCCTATCTTAGGTGTGTGCGGGCTAGAAAATCTTATGGTTTATATATTAATGTCGATGGCTATACAATACAAGATATTGTATTATTGATAAATGTATTGATTATTCGTTTCAAATTGGATTGTTCATTACACAGACTTAAACAAAATAAGTATCACATTTATATTAAAAATAAATCTATGCCTTTATTATTAAAGGATATTCGCCCACATATCTCTTAACTACCTTCTAATTTATCAATAAATTATACCATAAGGAGTGTACACAATGGTTTTCCACCTAAGGTTAGTCCGGTGGTGTCTTATGCTAATGCTTATACATTAAAAAAAGAAATTATTAATGAAAATAGAGGTAAGGCTGGGATATATCGTTGAGTTAACTTAGAATCGGGAAGGAGTTACGTAGGTTCCAGTGTAAATTTAGGTGTAAGATTAAGCCGTTATTATAGCTATAAATATTTGACCGATTTTAAACAAAACATGTTAATCAATAAAGCTTTACTTAAATATGATTATTCAGGATTTAAGTTAGATATATTAGAGTACTGTAATAAAGATAAAGCTGTAGCTAGAGAACAGTATTATTTGGATTTATTAAACCCGGAGTATAACATACTGAAAAAAGCTGATTCTTCTTTAGGGTTTAAACATTCAGATCGAACTATAGCTCAGTTTAAAGAGCAGCGTAAAAATAAGGTTGTTTCAGATGTTACTAGAGCTAAGCTATCTGAAAATAACCTTAATCGTTCTTTAGAGTACAAGGAAAAACTTAGAGCACTCCTTCTTAAGCGTAATCTAGCTAAAGGTCATCCAATAGAAGTAATAAATATTTCGACTAACGAAAAAACTAATTATCCTACAATAAGACAGGCAGCCTTAAAATTAAATGTTTCTCATGTGAGTATCGGTAGAGTTTTAAAAAGTAAAAAACTCCTTAAAGGAATTTTTAAAATAAGTTATGTAAGTGACAGTGAATAAAAACTTAATATTATAGAAACTACCTCCCTTAGAAAAGTTATAATTTTTCTAGCCTTGTGAAATAGTAGAGACGAGGGTTGCGAAGCAGGGGATTTTATAAAACACTAATTGCGCTGGAATGTCTAATCCTTGTGATGGAACAAACCTTTCTATTTTTAGTTTATTAATTTATAAATAAGTGTTTTTATTTTCTCACGCCCCTGCTTCGCAACCCTGCTATGCTTGGGGACTGCGGTGTGCGTACGCAACACAATAAATATGAAGATTAGGGATTTTTGTATAGCCCTAAACTGGTGAGGATTAATTTTACAGGGCAGGGCATGCTCTTATTATTTAAGTCATGTATTGGTTGCCTTCTTAGCGGGGATGGTTCTTTTGTAAAAGGAGGAGGTCTATATTTAAATACCCAAAGTTTTACAGTAATAGGAAATGTACAATTAATTAATGTGCTTATTATAAAGTTTAATTGTAAATGTAGTATTCACGCCGCAGGGCAGAGAGGTTTACCTATAATATATATTTCTTCTCTCGCTCCGCGCTTCAATGAGAAAATTAGAACCTTTGTTAAAACCTTTTATCCCTAGATCAATGTTTAAAAAAATAAGTAATTAATAAATATAAATTTAATATTGCGGGGCAAATTCGAGGGAAATCTTTTAATAAAAAAAAAAAATAACCGCGTACGCGCTTGAATTATTAAGAGACTATCGTCGAGCTAAGTCATAATTTGGAAACTTTTTATGTAAAAGTGTAGAGACTATACGCCCCACTTTACCTAAATAATAATAAAAATTACAAGGTAAAGTAAGAAATAGTCCAGGTCGCTGGATAACAGAGGTTAAGATGCTTTTTATTTTTAAGCTAAGTAACTTAAATAAGACTTATTAAACTCATACTCTCCTGTACCTCGCTAGCTAAAGCAAGCGCTTGTATTGGAAAACCTTTTAGGTTTTGAAGTATCACGATCTAATAGTTGAGACTATAAGCCAGCTTAATCTGAGATGATTGAAGGCCCAACCCTGAGCTACATGTTATGGTGGTTCAATTCATTTCAAAACTCCTATGGTTTTCGCTTTAGGATTTATTGCTTTATTCACTATTGGAGGATTAAAAAACCTGTTAGCTCTCCATTTCATGCCCTGCTTCTGGATATCCGAAGGAAGCACAACCCTAATGAGTTATGGGTTTGGGGTATTAAAGATTACTATATGCTGGGAACTTCTGACAATTATAATACTAGGGTTTTATTTTTTTGCTCCGCACTCAGTAAAAATGTATAATTTTGAACAATCAGCAGGTAACCAACGGATTTATGGAAAAATCCAAGTAGGAACCTCAGAGACTACACGTAATCCCTTTAATAATATAAAGGTAAAATATAGTCCATGAAATAAAAATTCAACAATTTATAACCTTGCTTTTCCTGCCCCTGGCCTGGACTCGGGTTTAAATCAAAAGTATATTAAATACTTTATTCTTAAAACTACTATTCGTACTTACTCTAGCTCTCGCTCCGCGGTCAAAATTTGTTTTACTATGTCTAGCTCTGCTTTCCTAGCTAAAGCAAGTACTGCTTGCTCTCGCTCCGCGGTTAATTCAAATACTTATAAGGGAGATCCATTGAAACTAGAAATAGAAGACAATACAAAAGATTTAAATCCTATAATCTCATATAAAAATTTTAAAGAAGACAGAGTTAAGATTTTAAAAGAGCTGGCGCAACAAAAAGATAAATCGGGGGTTTATTGTTTAATTAATAATATTAATGGTCATTCTTATGTTGGAAGCTCAATTAATTTAGCTTCTAGAATGAAAAATTATCTTAATAATGCTTTTTTAAAAAGTAAACAAAATAATAATATGCCTATTGTAAAAGCTTTACTTAAATATGACCAATCTAATTTTACTTTATTTATCTTAGAGCAAGTAGAAGCTCAGTATTTATCCGTTAGAGAGACTTATTTTATAACATTCGTTATACCTTATTATAATGTGTTAAAACAAGGTTATTCTTCTTTAGGTTATAAACATACAATGGAAACTAAAATTTTATTATCGGAATTAGCTAAAAATAGAGTTCACAGTGATAGTACTAAAGCTTTAATTGCCAAAGCTTTAATTGGTGAAAATAATCCTTTTTATAATAAAAGTCATTCAATGGAAAGTAAAGTAAGAATAATAGAAGCTAAATCTTATTATCCTGTTTATGTTTATAATTCTTTTAAAAAACTTTTAGTTATTTTCCCTTCCGTCTCTACTTTAGCTAAAAGAATTAAATCTAACCATACTACTTTAGTAGAGGCTATAATAGAACAAGATATTTTTAGAGGAGAGTGGTACTTTTCTAAAATACCTTATAACATAAGCGATAGCCCTTTAATAGAGAATTAAACTTCTAAAGAATGTGATAAATTAATAATAGATATAAATAATAATAGCCATATTAAAAGAGCTGTATTTGTATTTGATCTTAATAAAAATTTTATATGTAAGTACGATGGAGTAACTGACGCTCAAAGAGCTTTAAATATAAATCATAGTACAATCAAAAAATATGCTAAAGTAGGCGGTAGTTTTAAGGGTTACATTTTTAATTATGAAAGATTAATAGATTAATGAATTTTTTTTCGTAACAGGAGTGGTTTTATCAAATGCCAGTTTGGATCTTGCGCTTCATGATATAAACATTAACAATGAAATTTATTTATTTACTAGTCCTATTGGTATTGTGGCAGAGCCTGAAAAACAGATAATTTATTACCGTACAGCCTTAAGTTTAATAAAGATAATATTTGATTTATTTTATAATTTTGTTTCTAGGGGTAACGTATGCCAGGAGCTAGAATATTTTTATTTTTCTTTTTTACTTGGAATTTATTCCGAGGCTGGCTTGATATGCTTCGCAAGAAAGAAAAGAAGCAGAGCTGGTACAGTCCAGAGGAAGCCCGATCATAAATTTATAAAAGGCTTAAGCGTTTTGGTCCCCTCTAGGGGTGGCGTATGTCATCGTAGGCTTACGCACCAAGATATAATAAATCTGAAAAGTAATAAGAATAATTCACTTTTAACATCGTCTAGGGATATTGGTCAGCTTATTTTACACCTGGAAGACAATGACCCTGTGGGTATGCATCGGGCGCCTTCATCTAAATACTATGCTACCAATGAATATTTAAAACAATTTTTTGTAGGTTTATTGGAAGGAGATGGAAGTATAAATGTAACTTTAAAAAATAATAATTATTTGTAAGTTAGGTTTATCATTGCATTAAAAAATGAGCCTGGTAACGTTATTATGCTTGAAAACCTTTCTTCAGTAGTAGGAGGTAAAGTAATAATTGAGAGACAAAATAAATATGTAACTTGGTTAGCTGGAACTAAATCTGATGTAAACAATATTATAGATATTTTAAAAAGATATCCCTTATTAACTGTAAGAAAAAAATGTCAATTAAATTTTGTTGAAAATTGTTTAAATTATAAAGATATAAAAAATTTTCATAAAAATAGAGAGAATATGTATAGTAAATATAAGGAATTAGTATTAGAATTAAATCAAAAAGTGCCTTCTTTATTAGATTTGCCTGATTATTTTTGTCCTTAACTATCTGGTTTTATTGAAGCTGAGGGTAATTTTTCTTTAGTTTTTAATGACAAAGGGCATCTTAGAAAATCTGCTTTTACAATAGGACAAAATGATGAATTCCATATTTTAAATAAAATAAAAATGTATTTTAAAAGCGAGAATAAAATTCTTATGGATAAAAAAAAATTTAATCCTAAGGGGTTACCCTCAGAATTTGATTATTTTAGATTAAACTTATATAATAAATTATCTAGAGAACTACTTTTTAAACATTTTGATAAAAATCCTTTGTTAGGACATAAAAAAGTTTCATATCAAAAATTTTTTGATTATCATAATGATCGATAGTTACCGCTTCTTGCTCTTCATGCGGATGCCCTTCTTGTGCCGTACGGCTCTTGCTCTGCACTTCGCTTGCTACACATCCCTTGCTTCCCTAGGCTGGATAGCTCCGCGTCACTTCTTTTTCCTTTTCCTTTTCCTGCGGATCGGTTCGGATCGGATCGGATCGGATCGAAGCTAGAAAAGAAGCACCCCCTTACTATCCCAAGCGATTCGTAGAAAAGTAGCGACCGTAGGATAGGGCATAAGTAAGTAAGAGCAACACTACCGCACCCAAATAGGGGGCCCGGCCGGCCTTGGTATTTTAAATTAAATTTTATTGATATGCTGCCGAGGCTGCGCTGCAGCCAATTCGGCACATAATCGTTAATTACAGTGTCATGTGTAACATTGCTTGTTATACTACTAATCTTACTAATAATTATATCTAACACTGCGTAGCTGCGTAGCTGCGTATGCTCAACAATTAAAAATTTTATTTATTCCTCTCTTTAAGGATGGTAGTTTGACATACGCAGCTACTTTTCTTTGAGAAAAAGAATCAGAAATTTGTTTAATTAATTTATAATTTTTATTTAGTTGTATAAACTTAATTTGATTTTTATACTCCTATTAATCTTATTATGAACGGTGGAATTTATAATAAATAGTATTAGCGCTACTATCTTGTAAATTATTGTAAGCTATGCCGTGGGTTTTTTTAGTTTGGTAAGAGAAATTTTAAAAATCTGTAGAGACTATACGCAATGTATTAATTTAAAACTGTTATTGTTTAAATTAGTAAAGAGATAGTCCGAGCCTTAATAAATTGAAAATAATCATTTATGTAAAATTTTATTTTCCTACTAAAAAAGGACAAACTCAACTTATTACGTCGTTGCTCGAATAATGGGCCATAATAGTTTATCTTCTATAAAAAATTATTATGCAACTGACTATATGCTGGGAACTATATTATTAGTTAATCGTTCACTATTTATTAATACGTTTTATCTTTACAAACTAGATGCTAGTAAGGTTAGAAATATATCTAATCTTTTAAATAGTAAAAGAAATGATTTAACTATTGGGAGTAGTCCCATTAATATACAATCAGCAGAAAACTGTAAAGGATTTTCAGAGACTGTACGTCAGTTACCTGGTACTGAGGAATATAAATTTTGAAGTTGATTTGCTGGAATATTAGATGGTGATGGTAATTTTGATATTAGAAACGACTCTACCCTTACTCCTAAAAAAAGAGTTCGAGTTCTTAAACAAATAAGAATAAAATTACACAATAGAGATATTAGAATATTGACACGTATACTTAATTACTTGCACATAGGTAGAATTAGATCTGATAAAAATAAGCCTTACTCAATGTACATAGTCTCTACTAAAGAAAGTATGATGTTTATTCTTAAAAATATCAATGGCTTAATTAGACTTAAAGTACCTGCCTTTAAAGAAGCTTGTTATTTGTATAATATTGAATATATTGAAGCCAATTATAATATAGGTTTATATGATCCTTATTTATCAGGTCTAGTAGATACAGATGGTAGTATTGTATTTAATTATGCAGGAAATAGGATAGAGTGTAATTTAGAATTTCAATTTAATGAGTATACTTCTAAATTAAATTTTAATAATACTTTACTAAATTGTAAGCCTACTATTCTTAAACGTGCAAAATCGTCTAAAGCAGGAGGGTTAAAAGATTTTACATCTATCGCCTTCAAATTTCAAAATGTTAATAATATGCTATTTATATACGATTATTTTATGCACAACAGGCTATATTGTGATATGAAGTTTTATAGAGTTACTAAAATTAAACCCTTTATAGAAATTAGGAAATATAAAACATCTCCTAAACATAGTGTAGAGCATAAAATATATTCAAATTTTGTAATAGATTAAATAAAATATGAAAATCCTTTATGATATAAAGTTCCTTTTGTTATTAAAAATCTATTGTAATTTGAGGCCGGCCGGCTGCCTTGCTTTTCCTCCTGAAGCCAGGTAAAAGAGTTTTATTATTACAGGTAAAGATACAGTCCAGTCCTAAATTTATATGTATAAATAGCAATTCCTTTTTAATTTTATACTTATCTAATATTATTTATATAGTCAGTAGAGAAGAGTTATTTATCTAACTCTTATGCTCATAAGTATGTTAACCTACTTTTTTTAAGGGCGTTGCCGGCTTCGCGCTTCGCGCTTCGCGCTTCGCAGCCGGGGCCAAAATGAACCTTAAACTTGTTTTATTCTACATCTCTCCCTAGCGAAGCAAGCTATGCAAGGGGCAGTAATTAAGAAAACCGTAAATTTCCTTATGACTGGACTCTTTATTTTTCTTGCTATCCTACCTACGGCTGCTTCGCAACCCTACTAAGTTAGGCAGCACTACCCCTAACGGGAGGGGTCGTAGCAAGCGTAAGCGAGAAAATCCTTATTTAAATATACAGGAGTTGCGAAGCTGTTGCTACGCACTTTTTAAAGACCTGAATAATTCCCCCTTGAACAAGATTATATGGCCGTAATACGTTAAGAAAGCTACGCGCTACGCGCTACGCGCTACGCGCTACGCGCTACGCGCTACGCGCTACGCAGGCAGAGAATTAAAAAAAAATTTTTTCCTGTAAAATTGAGTTCAACTGTTAAAGGTAATCTTTTGGGGTTTAATCCTGACTCAAGGGCTTGCATCCTTTAAGACTAGCTAGCCAGCGAAGCGAGAGTATAAAATTTAACTTTATAAGGGGATTGTTAGGAAGAGTTAACGGGGTACAGAACAGGTTTACAAAAATAAAAACTATTAATAACAGAATAGATAAAAACATTTTATATAATAGGTTTTATTTACAAACTAAACCTTTTAGCGCGGAGCGCGGAGCGCGGAGCAGAGTAAATACTTTAGGCCAAAGCTATTGATTAATTTATTTTATTTATATAAGGTGAAACCACGGTTTGCTTTTATGGCCGTACGGAGGCCATACTGCAGAGATATATTAATATAAATTGACGCATTTCCACTACGTATTATCAATGGGTGCTGTTTTTGCAATATTTGCTGCTTTTTATTTTTGGGCTCCTAAAATATTAGGTAAAAGCTATAATGATAATTTAGGTAAAATTCATTTCTGGACTATGTTTGCAGGAGTTAATTTAACATTCTTTCCTCAACATTTCTTAGGATTGGCTGGTATATTTATTAATTCTGGTTTTTTAGAAAATAATTTAGGAGATTCTTTTTTTACTTATGACTTAATAATTTATCATTCAATAATTTATACTACCCTTTTTCCTTATGGACCTTTTATTAACCCTGATAACCTTTATTTAGGGAGACCTGTACGTAAATACTCTCCTAATTTAAATCGAAATTTGATAGGAGTTGAAAATCGAAAGCGTACAGTTATATACCAATGGATTAATTTAATAAATGGAAAAATGTATGTTGGAAGTAGTTGAAATGGTTCAGAACGATTATTGTCTTATTGGCGAACAAGTTCTTTAAACCGTAATTACAAAATTTGTAATAGTATTAACAAATATGGACATAATAATTTTATTTTAATTATTTTAGAAGATTTGGGTAAAACTGGTTCAGTGACTAAAAATTATATGTTAGAGCGAGAACAATATTATCTTAATATTCTTTTTAGTAAATATCCTGAGTTAACCTTAAATTCCTCTCCAACAGCTGGAAATACTTTAGGATTTAAACATTCAGAAGAATTTAAATTAAATCGTACTGGAAATCTAAATCCAATGTATGGTAAAACTTTTTCACCTGAATTTATTAAAATGCAAAAAAAGGATAAATATGGAGCTAATAACCCTCAATTTGGTGGTAAAAAAACACCAGAAACTCTAGCTAAAATAATTAAATTAATTTACGTTTACCGCGAAGCGAGAATCAGATACTATGCAATTTATAGGAGCCTATCCAACAGTTATTTGTAAAACAGAGTTTAAAATGGGTTATGATACTTTAAAAAAATATTTAAAAAGTCAAAAACCCTATAAAAATAAATTATTTTCACCAATTAAACTGCATTAATATTAAAATGCCTCTATAACTACCCTAAAAGTTGTTATTAGAAAATTGGGTGAATTGCAAGGAAGTCCTATTTATTTAAATAATTACTATTTTTATTTAAATAATATAGGAAAATTTGCAGCGAAGTTTATTTCAATACAACTATATATTAATTAGTTTAGGAATAAAAACGTTCAACGACTATAGGGTGAGTAGTATTAACAAAAATCCCTTCTAAGCGCCCAATCAGTGGTTTTTATATAGCCGCTGAAAGACATAGTCTGAACCTAGGGTTTACATTTCCCTGCTATTATTATAAAATTTTTAAATTTATAAAAATGTAAACTTAAATAAAAAATATAAATACAAAAGGTTTACAATATAGCAGCTCTTTTAAGTTTAGGTTAATATTTTTAAGTTTAAATTTTAAAGTATGCAAACCTATTTAATAACAATTAAATACCGTAAGGCTAGGAGTCTAGTTTTAACCAAAATAAAATTTTTAGGTTTAAATTAGGAGTAACAAATTGATGCCACGACGTATCCCTGATTATCCTGATGCTTTTGCGGGATGGAATTATGTTTCATCTATGGGATCTATAGTATCAGTAATTGCTACAGGGTTATTTATTTATATTATTTATAATGCTTTCACAGCATCTGAGGGAGCTGTTTACGGAGAGCAAGTAACTGAAGCAGAACAAGTAATTGTAATTAAAAAAAACACTTGGACTATTCCTTCTTACTACGCCTCTGATAATGAAATTAATAAATCTACTCCTTTTGCGACTACTTTAGATTTTTCAGTAGATACTCCTACTCCTTACCATGTTTATGATGTTTTACCTATCTTAACTGACAGTAAAAGTTTAGCTATATCTAGTCACTAAGAGATTAACAAAACTAAAAAGGGAAATTAAAACTATTAAAAGTTTAAAACCAATATTTTTTAATTTTTAGTATTATATTTACTTTTTATCGCTTCGCCCCCGGCTAGCTTACCTTCGGCTGCGGGCCCTAGCAAGCAATCGCTAGCTTCACTTTCCTAGCTTTGTATCCGTAACAGTGCGTAGCAATAACCGCTACGCAGCTACTTTTATTTTTCTCGCTTCGCTGCGGAGCTTGCTACGCTCTACGGTTGCTTCGCTAGTAGCAATAATCAGTGCCAGGATTACGGTTGCTTACGAAGTTCGCATAGCAAGCGCTCGCTCCCTATTGAAAATTTAATCTTTTTGTTATTCCCTTGCCCTGATCCTCAGCTAATTAGCTTTTCTTCGATTCGTAGCCAGACCAGGAGTGCCTTAAGAAATTTTTAAAATTTCATATAGAATACACTTCTAGTTAGGATTTACAGTTATAGCCCTGAGCTAGTAAATAGCTTGAGCTAATCATAATCAGTATCGTAAATCAATTCGCTACTGAATATCTGGAGACATTTGCTGAAGTTTAGAGGGTGGGAGTGGAGGGCAGGGTTAATATTTGCAACTATTTCTAGCTCTTAATTATGGCTAGCTAGAAGCGCGAAGCGATAAGTAAGCTACGATTCGAATAATAGAAATTTACTTCTGCCTTCGGATAGTAGGTAGGTAGCTTAACAACTCCCACCCGTAATCCTTAGGAAAGGAGCATCGCCAGCTACCCCCCCTACCCTTTCTTTATTATAATCGGTTAGGGCTTATACTTGCTACCATTACGGTTGTGCCTTGCAACCCTAGCGAAGCAACTCAGGCTAGCGAAGCAAGCTTGCTTCGCTACCGTAGGTAGCAAGCCCTTCTTTTCTTTTTTCTAGCTTTTTGCTAACTTTCCCTAGCTATGATTATTTTTCTGCGGAGCGCGGAGCTTTTTCTGGCTACCGCACTACGGGGTCGGAGCGCGGAGCGCGGAGCGCGGAGCGCGGAGCGCGGAGCGCGGAGCGCGGAGCGCGGAGCGCGGAGCGCGGAGCGCGGAGCTCTTTCTGGCTATCCTACCTACGGCTGCTTCGCAACCCAACTAAGTTAGGCAGCACTACCCCTAACGGGAGGGTTGCTTCTTTTCTTCGATTCCAGAAGCAAGCTCCTTTAAATTCCACGTAGGGCTACGGATCGAAGCTAGATAAAAGGGCGGCTGTGCAGGTAACAACCGCAAGAATCGCAGCAAGAATAGCTTAGGGGGTAGGGCAGCGCAAAGTGAGCCGGACGGCACAACCGTAGGTATGCCAGCTAAGCAACCTACTTTTCTAGCTTGGATCCTTTTACTTGCTGCTTTTCTTTTTCCTGCTTCTAGCTCCTTCGCTCCCACTAGTTACTCCGATAAACCGTAGGGAAGGTAACTTACTTCGTTAGTAAGCATCAACCGTTAGGGTTACGGGAGAAAAATAATGAGAGCTCATCGCCCCCATACTATGGTTGCTTGCGGGGTCGAAGGCGGCAGAGCTACCAGAGTAGGGAGCCTACGGCCCCGTAAGCAATAAACTACTTCGCTGCTTTATTGCAACCCGAGGCCCTCGATGCAAAGCTACGTGGTTTATCTGCTCCGCATTTCTAGGGTTCTTATCTTTTAAAATTTAAAAAAAGAAGGAGCATACAGCCTAATTGAAAAAATTACCCCTACCTTGTTTTTTTTGTTATTAACTTTATAAATTAATTAGTAGTATTAAATATAATTGGCTGGCTCTGCTTTTTAAAAAATTGAAGATAAATTTTTCTTATCCTACTTCAACATTTATAAAAACTTTTTAGATAAAGGGCTACATGCTGCGATTAATTATTAATAAATTAGTAATTCAGAAGCGCGTAGTCCTTCCTCTTGCGACAGCACTGGCATATCGCAATCTATCGGGCCCTTTGGTTGCGTTGCGAAGCAGTGCTAGCGTAGCAAGCGAAGCATTGATTATAGGTAGCTAGAAGTTTACCTGCCGGTTGATTCTAAGAAAAGCAGCGCTATACAGCAAAGCGAGAAGCTAGCAGTGCTTCCCAACAGCAGGGATGCAAGCGAAGCGTTTATTATGGCTACCTGCTTCGCTGTATCCGTAACAGTGCGTAGCCTTCGAATTTAAAATAAAACTAACGGGATAAAGTTAGCAGGATCACTAGTGCTGCTTCTTGCGCTAACGAAGTAAGCATCCACCGTAGCCCTAACGGTTGATGCGTAGCGCCAAAGCACCCCTAACCTAGGTGTGCTTCGCAACCGTAGGGATGCAAGGATTAAGGGCTACGGATTCGGATAAAAAGCGAAGCAGGTAGCAAGCGAAGCATTGATTCTTGCCACGCTACAGCTTCGCAACTAACGGGAGATAAGCAGCAGGCGCTGCCCTACAGTGCGTAGCCTTCGACTTTACCAAGACTAAGCGCTTTTGCTACTAGCGAAGCCACCTTAGCCCTTAGTAGCTGCCTAACTTCTAAGGATAGCTACCCTAACGTTGCCTAGCTAGAAAAATAAAATAAAGGCTTGCTACCTACGGACAGCTAGCCCTTCCTTACTTAAGCCTCTGAATAGAGAAGGATAGTGCTTGCTTCGCTAGCAAAAGCAACTTAAGGAAAGGCAGAGTAAATCCCCATAACAGGTAAAAGGTCGTGCTTTTAGATAAAAGTGGTAACTTAAACAGCTAAATATCTTATCTCTTATCTACCTCATCCTACCAGGTGAATAAGCTTAAAATTGCGGAGCCATGCTCCCTACACCTCTACTAGATTGCGGAAGCTCAAATTTACCCTACTAGCCTACACCTGATTGCTTATAAAAGGTGCCCTGCTAGATGTGAGATAGAACTCGCTTTATAAACCTTATTTTTCTCCCCATTTTTTTTTTTTTTCTAACTTAGATTATAATCGTTTGATTTAACCTCTAGTTATTTTACTCTTATTAAACAAAAAAATTAGGGATCTATAGATAAATGAATGTCATCATCTTAGAATTAAATTAACCGACCTAGTAAAGCATAGGCGATAAAACATATTTTCGATCTTTTACCCCCTTAACCCATGCCCTCCCTCTAGGGTTGCGGAGCAAAGAGGGAGAGTGCTAGCAAGCGAAGGGCTTGCTTAGCTAGTCTCACTTTCTCTGGCTAGCGAAGCAAGCTTGCTTCGCTACCGTAGGTAGCAAGCCCTTCGATTATAAAGCTACGGATTAGTGTGATTCTTTTCCCTTCGGATAGCTTGCTACCTATCCGTCGGAAAGTACTTTTCTAGCTACTGGCTAACTTCGTAAGCAACCGAAGCAGTGCGTAGCCTTCGATTTGAAAAAAAAACCAAAACTAACGGGGTGCTGCATAACTTCGTAAGGATAGCAACCCTAATGTTGCGCAGCTAGAAAAATAATCTAGCTAGGTGGGTGCGTAGCAACCCATCCCTCGCTTACTTTCTATACGGATCGCTTAATGGCAACCGCATCCAGGGTTGCGGAGCTTGCTACCTTTCCCTAGCAATACAAGGACCCTCCGCGACGATAGAGTAGTGATAGCAAGATAGTAATAAAAGTTACAAATAATTAACAAAAGCTTTCAATAAGGGCGTTGGCAGCCGCAATATTTTCGCAGCTAGGAAAGGCAGCCAGCCCTTCTACCTTAAATTAAGTATGAAATTAAAGTTTAAATTTTTTATACCGGATGTAATATAAGCTTACCTACCGGATCGAAGCGAGAAAACTATTATAAAAGTAAATTTATACGTGAAAAAATTGTTCAATTTAGCTACTCTCTCGCTTCGCTTGCTACGCACTCCGGTTGATGCGTAGCGCCAGAAGCAAGCGAAGCAAACAAGAGGGGAGGGGTTAAAGATTTAAATAGGCTTTATATATTATATAAAATAATTACAAGTTTATTAATAGTATTTTATTTTTCCCATCTTTGATGAGCGTAGCGCGTAGCTTTTATCTATCGGCCCCCTCTAGTTTCGAATAATATAAGTAAACCATAACGGCCTAGCCACTACCGTACCCCGGGGCCTCCTGCTTATTTTCTAGCTTCTTGCTAGCACTCTTACTGGGTGCTTCGATTAAAAAACCTAGCGGACAGTTGCTTCCTATTCTTTTTTATCCTGATCGAAACTAGAAAAGCAAGAGCCGGATTCTAAGTAAAGGGCCCTTGCTACCAATCTAAGTAAAAGGGCAGGGGTGCTAATGCCGAAGGCCCCAGAGGGTATGGGTTGCTTACCTCGCTTCCTTTCCTACGGAACGGTGCTTCGCTTGGATCCCTACGGTTGCGAAGCACAGCTAGCATGTCCACCCGAAGGAAGTACTCAGGACCTTTCCCCTTTACTCTTGACCGTGGGACCTTTTAGTGCTATAGCAATAACAGAGAGCGCATCCCTTACCTTATATTCTTGTAGTTTTAACTTTATGGAAGGAGCTTTTTATTTTTGGTGGGTTATCATTATAAAAGTTTTCACTCGCTTCGCGTGCCTACGGCCTTAAAGAAAAATAGGCAATACGCATACTTAAGCTCCAAATTGAGTGGTTCAATGTTAATACTAGCAGTATTTATATTTATGTTGATTATGTCTTTGCCTAATATAAAAAATAATTTAAATGAACCTTTAATTAGAAGATTGACCGCATTAGCTTTCTTTTGTGCAGCATTACTAGCATATAATACAATATATATTCAGCAAATTGGATCAGGTATTGGATTATATAGTGGTATGCTTCAAGTTAATTTAATCTCTATAACTATTTCTTTCTTTTTACTACTAATAAGTGGTATATTGTTATTAACTTGGCCCAATATTTCAGGGAATATACATAATATATATTTACCTCTTCTAAAAAAAGACTACACCCTTAATTTAAATACATTTAAAAATAATAAAAAATTCTCTTCTTCCTCTTCTTACTCTTCTTCCTCTTATTCTTCTATAACCACAGAAAATAGCAGTGCCGTACTTGATTCGATTGCTACGCTAGCGAAGCGAGAAAAGAAGCAGCCGCATCAAGAAAATTATAATAATATTCCTAATTTAAATAAATCTAATGAGTATTGTTTAATAGTATTATTTAATATATTAGGAGCCTTATTTTTAGTTAGTTCATCTGATTTAATTTCTATGTACTTAAGTATTGAATTGCAATCATTTGCTTTATACATCTTAGCAACTTTATACAAAGAAAAACTATCATCTACTTCTGCGGGTTTAAAATATTTTTTACTGGGTGGTTTATCTTCTTGTATAATTCTTCTCGGATCAGGACTGGTTTATACTTACACTGGTTTAACAAATTTAGAATTAATTTTTACATTAGTAAGTATTTATTCTAATACCAATTATAGTGAAATCTTTTCTCAATACTTTTCAATTATAAACTCCAATTTAATATTAACTAATGCTTCAAACGCCTTGGGTACCTTGGATCCCTTGGTATGCGTAGCAAGCGAATCGAGCGTAGCATCCGAAGTATTAAGTATAAAAACAATACCTTTTGGTGAGTTTATCTCTTTAGATAATATAAGATTTATTGATGATAAATTAAAGGGCATAGGTGTAGGGTTTTTATTAATATTCTCCGGGTTTTTATTTAAGATAGCTGCGGCTCCTTTTCATAACTGGTCTCCAGATGTATATGATGACAGTCCTACACTAGTAACAGTGTGGTTAACAATTATGCCAAAAATCTCTATATTAATTTTTTTATTACAAGTTTTAATTGGTATAGAAGTTTATTTAAATTTATTAGACATAAGTTTAAATATTAATAATATACTACAAAGCTTAAACTTAGTAATAAATATTCCCTTTACCTACTTCTTTTCTTTAGAATTAACGCAACCGTACACTAAAGATTTATTTTTTTCAAGTAACTTAACCTCAGGGAATGTGTTAACCGATTTTCTGTTAATAAGTTCTTTACTCTCTTTAATACTGGGTGCTGTGGTAGGATTAAGTCAAATAAGAATAAAAAGACTTTTAGCATATAGTACTATAAATCACGTAGGATTTTTAATGCTAGCTTTAGCGGTATTTTCTAATTCTTCAATTGAATCCTTTATTTTTTATATTGTACAATACACTATAACAAACTTAAATATTTTCTTAATTATATTAGCTTTAAGCTACTTAATTAACGTAAATATTAATAAGCATTTAAGTAAAATTAATTCTTCTTCTGCGGCTTCCGGAGTTCATGTGGTTCCTAATAAAAAAGTTTATACAGGTATTAATAATTTAAATGCTCTTTCTACAGCTACGCAACTGCAAGATGTTTACACAAAGGCTATACAAATAAATATATCTGATATTGAATATATCAATTCTTTAAAAGGAATATTTTACAAAAATCCTATTTTAAGTTTAAGTTTATCTATTTGTTTATTTTCTTTTGCAGGTGTTCCTCCCCTAATAGGGTTTTTTGCAAAACAGCAAGTACTTTACTCTTCTAACTCAGCAGGGTACTTTTTCCTATCTTTAACAGCCATATTAGTTAGTGTTATTAGTGCTTTTTATTATTTAAAAATAATAAAAATAGTCTACTCTTCTGTTGCTACGCACTCTCCTCTGGACGCACAAACTAAGACTTCAGGTTCTGGCGCTACACATCCGGCTAAGCTGCCTCTAACGCCAGGGGAGGAGGGACCAGAGCCCCGAGCTGTGGAAGCGAGCGAAGTAAGCCATACCCCAAAACTCGTTGGATCAAGGGTTGTGATGCCTAACTCTTTAGACAATTATGCGTTTTTAACTAATTCACATAGTTTTTTAGTTGGGGTTTTAACCTTAACTATTATGATATTTATATTAAATCCAGAATTATTATTAAATAGTATAGCTATAATTACTAGCTTAATTTTAAATCTATAAAATGAATAATTTATTAATGCTTTTTATATTTATTCCTATTTTAATTTTTATATTACTTTTTTTAAATTTTTTATTAGCTCCTTCTAATCCAGACTCTGAAAAATTAAGTATTTATGAGTGTGGGTTTACTAGTGTTTACGGTCAAACGCGTAAGCCCTTTCATATTAATTTTTATGTAGTTGCAATGTTCTTTTTAGTTTTTGATTTGGAACTTGTTTTATTATTACCCATAACTGTATCTTTAACTCAGGTGGGATTATATGGGTTTTCAATAGCCATTATTTTTTTTATAGTACTTACAATTGGTTTTGTGATGGAAATAAGTTCGGGTGCTTTAAAAATTTCTACTCTGCGACTAAATAACTAGAGTTGCTTCGCACTCGGTAGGAAAAAGGGAACGAGCTTTGTTTCTATTTACTATGGCTCTGCCTTACGCGCTTCAAGGGTGACAGAGTGCTCTTAGGCCTGCCTCCTGCTTTGTTATCTGGGCTGATTCTTGCTACGACCCCGTAGCCCTAGTTGCGCAGCTAGGAAATAGTAAAGTAGCAAGGGACCTTTTATTCGATTCGTAGCACGCCCACATAGGGCTAGGGGCCCGAGGGAGTACCACTTTAGTGCCGTAATCGGCCCCTGCTTTTTTCTAGCTATCCCTTTACCTTGATTCTTGCTACGCTACCCTAACTGTTGCTTACTTCTTTTCTTAAAATTAAGTGCAAGAGAAGGATCTAGCGAGCCTGGACAGCACTAGGCCTAGGTAACTATGCGTGTCCTTATCGTTTACTACCCCTAGTTCCTTTTTAAACAAATTGTCAGCGAGCGCGTCAGCGAGCGCGTCAGCGAGCGCGTAAGCGAGCGAAGCTAAATATAAGATCTTAGAATAATCGGGCCATTAACTCTTAAGGCGGCTCCTGATTAAGAATAAGTAAGCGAGTAGTCTATATTCCCGCTAAAAAAATCCTTGTATTTTTAACTAGATAATAACCTCTGGAAACTGGCAGCTTTTTATATTTTACTTGTACTTTCGCTTCCTTCTTTTTATTACGGGCGCGAAGCGATGTGCAAAGCGAGGCGCAAACGAGACGCGAAGCGAACGAAGCTATTCATTTCTTCTAATATACTAAGCTGTAGAAGGAGAGCGATAAAATTCTGGATCTTAAATTTATTTGTGCGAAACCTTAAATAAAAAGTTACAATCTTGTAGTAGCGAAGCTTTTTCTCTCTTTTTAGCTTATATCTAAGTCCTTTGCTGCGTATAAGTGTCCTTCTTTTTCTAGCTACGATTATTTTTCTAACTTGCTGCGACCCCGTAGGGATAAAAGTAAGTAGGTGCTACTTTTTTAGCTTCTTGCTTCGACTGCTTCTTGCTTTGCTCCGCAGCCTTGCTTTGCTAGGAACCTACGAAGTTGGTAAGCATCAATGCTTCGCTTGCTACGCTACAGTAGGGAAAAAGAAAAATAATCAACGTTAGGGTGCGGAGCTAGCTAAGCAACTCTGGATGCGGTTGCAACTCTGCCCTCCGATTAGAAAGGTTAGGGTGCGGAGCTTGCTCTTGCTAGCGTCCCTTTCCTTACGGATTACGGGTAGCAAGCACCGCCCGATCTTACCTGGACGTTTCCCTCCTGGGCCCTATAATTATCCCTCCCGGGTCTCGTTAGTGGTAAGGGCTGCTACTTGGTGCTGCTAGGTTGCTAGGCTAGCAACACTTCCAGCAACGCAGCCGAGAGGGTAACCCTGGTGTATAACATAAGCTCCCCAAAGTACTAGCTGGATCCGTAGGTAAGCAAGGGGCCCGATTACGGGGGCCCGTGGGAGTTGCGAAGCTAATTTACTTTTTTAGATCCTCTTGTCTGCGTAGCTTTTAGAGCTTATCCTTAAGTGCGCCACAAGTAGCAGGTATGGCCTATTAATAAAAGGCCTTAACTATTTAACCGTATAAATTTAAATTATGATTTTTAATCCAATACTTATAAGGTATTTTTATTTATGTGATATTTTTATTTATTATTTGTATCTTTGCAACCTGCTCTTTGTTTCCTTAAAAGTAATAATATTGTCAATTGTGTTAGGTATAATAATTAATGTTGCCAACATACTATCTGCTTACCGTAGGGAAGGCTATTTAACAGTGCAGTCAGGCTCTGGATTCTGGAGAATTAAAAGTTTAGAAGCAAAGCCAAAGGCAGCCTAGCCCACGGAGTTACAAAGGCCGAAGGCTCTAGATTCAAAATAAAGAAGCTATGCTAGCAAGCGAAGCCAAGAATCCTATGCGAGGGCTAGGCCCCTTTTATTTTTACCGAATACGACGGCTAGGCCCTTTTAAATTTTACCTAATACGAGGGCCAGGCTCTTTTAATTTAACCGTAGCGTGTCGTAATCCGCACTACTGGCGCAGCTAAAAAAAGTAGAAGCCCTAACCCCTGAATCCCTTTCTACACAAATTTAAGTTAAGTGTCTTAGTCTCCCTAAGCAGCTTCTTGCTACGCAGCACTAAGCTACCTGCTTCGCTTTTTCATTTTTTTTGCTAGCTAAGCAAGCATCCTGATGAACCTTGCCAGCTAGTAGCGGGTAAGGAGGAGCAGCTACGGGTAGCTTATTTTCTAGCTACTAGCGAAGCAACCGTAGTGCGTAGCAACAGCTTCGCAACTAACGTAGCGTAGCTACAGCTTCGCAACTAACGTTGAATTTCAAGTAGCTACCCTTCGTAGCGGAGCTACCCTAACGTTGCTGCCTTTCCCGTTAGGGCGGTGCTTGCTTCGCTAGCAAGAGCTAGAAAAATAATCCAGAAGCAAGCTAGAAAAGGGAGGAAGCTTTTTTTTAATTTAAAATCGAAGCTACCCTAAACCAGCTCCGTAGGTAAAGGGAGGGTGATGGTTGCTACCGAGACGTAGGAAAATAATCGAGGTTAGCTTTCCTTTTCTCTTGCTCCTTTTCTAGCGTAGCAATAATCACCGTAAGGGTAAGCTAGCAAGGCAGCGAAGCAGGGTTGATACGGCTGCTTTTATTCGAATCAAAGCCATAAGCAGCCATAAGCAGTACTTTATCTGGCTAGCTTGCTCCGCTAGCAAGCTTGCTTCGATAGCAACCACTTCGATTATAAAGCTACGGATTGATTGATGCAGGGTAGCAACGCTAGCAACTTTTATTTTTCTGGCTATCCGTACCTAGCTTCTCGCTTCTCGCTTCTAGCTAGCAATTATCCAAACTAGAGAGGCTAGCTGTGCTTCGCTTGCTACGCTAGCACTGCTTCGCAACGCAACCGTAGGTAGCGAGCCCTACTTTTATTCGAATCGCTTAGTTGCGAAGGCTACGCACTGTAAGGCAGCATCCCGTTAGTTTTGGTTCAAATCGAAGCAGCTGCTTCGCTTGCTAGCACACCGACCCGTCTGTTAGGGCTGCTTCGCTTGCTACGCTATCTTCTTGCGCTACGCATCAACCGAAGGGCTACGGTTGCTTTGCTAGCAGCAAAAATCTAAAAAGGCAGCCGAAGGCACTAGTACTCCCTTTATCTTACCTGCTTATTCCGTCTGTTTAGCGAAGCTAGAGGGGGTGGGGAGTGAAGCTAGAAAATAATAAATTAGTAGAAAAAAAAAATTTTAATTAAAACCAATAAAGTGTATTAGCTATAAATATATTTATAAGTGCCAATTAATACTAATACTATTTATGATTATTTCTTTATTACTTATACCTTTAATTGGAGTCTTGTTGCTATTGCCCTTAGGACAGCTGTCGCAGTCCCAGAATGAGAGTCAAGCCCGTACGGTTGCTTGCTTCGCAAAGCAAAGAGAAAAAAAACAACTTAATAAAATTAATACTTTAAATTTACATCTGTCTAAACCGTTAACTAGTGAAGCTAGTTCAGCAATGAGATTAAATAACATTATAAATTTAAATAGTAATACTTTAATGAAAAAAATAGCCTTACTAGTTTCTTTGTTAAATTTATTTATATCTATTTACATGTGGTTTCAATTTGATAACAGTTCTACTAATTATCAATTTGTATATGAATTTAATAGCTTAAATTTTTGTCATTTTCATGTAGGAGTCGATGGTATCTCATTATACTTTGTTTTATTAACAACATTTATAACACCAATTTGTATTCTTTCTAATTCAACAGATATAACAATAAAATTAAAATATTTTTTAATTTCTTTTTTAATTTTAGAAACATTGCAAATTGCTGTTTTTGTAGTATTAGATTTATTTCTTTTTTATATCTTTTTTGAATCTGTGCTAATACCTTTATTTTTTATTATAATAATTTGGGGTGGTAGCAGTAATAAATATAGAGCAGCGTTTTTATTGTTTCTTTATACTTTAGCTGGTAGTTTATTTATGCTTCTTGCTATTTTATATATATATTTAAATACAGCTTCAACCGATTTTTTACTTTTATCTTTAACAGATATCAATTTAGATTATCAAAAAATTCTTTGGTTATCTTTTTTCATAAGTTTTGCTATAAAAACTCCTTTATTTCCTTTTCATATTTGGTTATTTAGAGCTCATGCTGAGGCCCCATTAGCTGGTTCTATTATTTTAGCAGCTGTAATATTAAAATTGGCTTCTTATGGGTTTTTAAGGGTGTTAATACCCTTTTTCCCTGACGCTAGTTTATATTTTTTACCTTTAGTTCAGACTATTGCCGCTATAACTATTATATACGCTTCTCTATCTACATTAAGACAAATAGATAATAAACAATTAGTTGCTATGTCTTCTGTAGCTCACATGGGAGTAGTAGTACTAGCCTTATTTTCTAATAATGTACAAGGTATAGAAGGAGGTATTTTATTAGGAATATCACATGGATTTGTATCACCTGCACTATTTATTTGCGTGGGTGGAATAATTTACTCTAGATACCATACCAGAATAATAAAATATTTTAAAGGGCTTGTAAATCGAATGCCTTTATTTACTACTCTTTTTTTTGTGTTTATTTTATTTAATACGGCAATACCTTTAAGTTTAAATTATCTGGGTGAATTTCTATCTTTAACTGGAGTTTACTTGCAGTCTCCTTTTATCTCTATATTAGGTGCAAGTGGAATCGTATTAAGTGCCGCATACTCTATATGGGTATATACTAGAATTTCTTACGGATCTTACAATAATCCTGTTTATGATATTATGGGTAATGTAAAAGATATAAATAGAAGAGAGTTTTTCTTATTGCTTCCATTATTTATTGCAACTATCGTATTAGGTGTTTTACCTAATATCGTATTAGATGCCTTACACGTGTCAGTAACATCTGTACTTTATACTATAGTATAGTTTTAATTTTTAATTATCTGTTAAGCCTTTGTGGCTAGAAAATTCTTATTTTATTTTTATAGGTATAATCGTAATTTTTTTATTAAGAGTAAAAATTGAGCTCTTATAAGCCCTTGTTTAGTGAAATTGAGCTATTCGAGGTCCTTGTATTATAATCTAATCATATCTTACTGCCACAACTAGGCTTCCATTTCTAGTTTATTATTTATCCTCCGGGTTTGGATCTCTAGCTTATTATAGGATCTTATCCTTCCCTAGTTCTGCGACTAAATAACTAGAGTTGCTCCGCGTGCCGTAGCCCTTCGTTGTATTTCAAGGAGCTAGCTCCGATCCTTGCTACGCTCGCTCCTTTGCTAGCGTAGCAAGCTTGCTACGCTAGCAAGGATCGAGGAAGCGCGAAGCTTGCTTCGACTGCTTCTTGCTTTGCTCCGCAGCCTTACTTTGCTAGGAACCTACGAAGTTGGTAAGCATCAATGCTTCGCTTGCTACGCTCCCGTAGTGCGGTAGCCATAAAAAAGCTCCGCGCTCCGACTGCTACGCTACCGTAGTGCTGCCTAACTTCGTGTCCGTAGGTAGGATAGCCAGAAAAAGCTCCGCGCTCCGCGCTCCGACCCCGTAGTGCGGTAGCCAGAAAAAGCTCCGCGCTCCGCAGAAAAAGGGAACGAGCTTTGTTTCTATTTACTATGGCTCTGCCTTACGCGCTTCAAGGGTGACAGAGTGCTCTTAGGCCTGCCTCCTGCTTTGTTATCTGGGCTGATTCTTGCTACGACCCCGTAGCCCTAGTTGCGCAGCTAGGAAATAGTAAAGTAGCAAGGGACCTTTTATTCGATTCGTAGCACGCCCACATAGGGCTAGGGGCCCGAGGGAGTACCACTTTAGTGCCGTAATCGGCCCCTGCTTTTTTCTAGCTATCCCTTTACCTTGATTCTTGCTACGCTACCCTAACTGTTGCTTACTTCTTTTCTTAAAATTAAGTGCAAGAGAAGGATCTAGCGAGCCTGGACAGCACTAGGCCTAGGTAACTATGCGTGTCCTTATCGTTTACTACCCCTAGTTCCTTTTTAAACAAATTGTCAGCGAGCGCGTCAGCGAGCGCGTCAGCGAGCGCGTAAGCGAGCGAAGCTAAATATAAGATCTTAGAATAATCGGGCCATTAACTCTTAAGGCGGCTCCTGATTAAGAATAAGTAAGCGAGTAGTCTATATTCCCGCTAAAAAAATCCTTGTATTTTTAACTAGATAATAACCTCTGGAAACTGGCAGCTTTTTATATTTTACTTGTACTTTCGCTTCCTTCTTTTTATTACGGGCGCGAAGCGATGTGCAAAGCGAGGCGCAAACGAGACGCGAAGCGAACGAAGCTATTCATTTCTTCTAATATACTAAGCTGTAGAAGGAGAGCGATAAAATTCTGGATCTTAAATTTATTTGTGCGAAACCTTAAATAAAAAGTTACAATCTTGTAGTAGCGAAGCTTTTTCTCTCTTTTTAGCTTATATCTAAGTCCTTTGCTGCGTATAAGTGTCCTTCTTTTTCTAGCTACGATTATTTTTCTAACTTGCTGCGACCCCGTAGGGATAAAAGTAAGTAGGTGCTACTTTTTTAGCTTCTTGCTTCGACTGCTTCTTGCTTTGCTCCGCAGCCTTGCTTTGCTAGGAACCTACGAAGTTGGTAAGCATCAATGCTTCGCTTGCTACGCTACAGTAGGGAAAAAGAAAAATAATCAACGTTAGGGTGCGGAGCTAGCTAAGCAACTCTGGATGCGGTTGCAACTCTGCCCTCCGATTAGAAAGGTTAGGGTGCGGAGCTTGCTCTTGCTAGCGTCCCTTTCCTTACGGATTACGGGTAGCAAGCACCGCCCGATCTTACCTGGACGTTTCCCTCCTGGGCCCTATAATTATCCCTCCCGGGTCTCGTTAGTGGTAAGGGCTGCTACTTGGTGCTGCTAGGTTGCTAGGCTAGCAACACTTCCAGCAACGCAGCCGAGAGGGTAACCCTGGTGTATAACATAAGCTCCCCAAAGTACTAGCTGGATCCGTAGGTAAGCAAGGGGCCCGATTACGGGGGCCCGTGGGAGTTGCGAAGCTAATTTACTTTTTTAGATCCTCTTGTCTGCGTAGCTTTTAGAGCTTATCCTTAAGTGCGCCACAAGTAGCAGGTATGGCCTATTAATAAAAGGCCTTAACTATTTAACCGTATAAATTTAAATTATGATTTTTAATCCAATACTTATAAGGTATTTTTATTTATGTGATATTTTTATTTATTATTTGTATCTTTGCAACCTGCTCTTTGTTTCCTTAAAAGTAATAATATTGTCAATTGTGTTAGGTATAATAATTAATGTTGCCAACATACTATCTGCTTACCGTAGGGAAGGCTATTTAACAGTGCAGTCAGGCTCTGGATTCTGGAGAATTAAAAGTTTAGAAGCAAAGCCAAAGGCAGCCTAGCCCACGGAGTTACAAAGGCCGAAGGCTCTAGATTCAAAATAAAGAAGCTATGCTAGCAAGCGAAGCCAAGAATCCTATGCGAGGGCTAGGCCCCTTTTATTTTTACCGAATACGACGGCTAGGCCCTTTTAAATTTTACCTAATACGAGGGCCAGGCTCTTTTAATTTAACCGTAGCGTGTCGTAATCCGCACTACTGGCGCAGCTAAAAAAAGTAGAAGCCCTAACCCCTGAATCCCTTTCTACACAAATTTAAGTTAAGTGTCTTAGTCTCCCTAAGCAGCTTCTTGCTACGCAGCACTAAGCTACCTGCTTCGCTTTTTCATTTTTTTTGCTAGCTAAGCAAGCATCCTGATGAACCTTGCCAGCTAGTAGCGGGTAAGGAGGAGCAGCTACGGGTAGCTTATTTTCTAGCTACTAGCGAAGCAACCGTAGTGCGTAGCAACAGCTTCGCAACTAACGTAGCGTAGCTACAGCTTCGCAACTAACGTTGAATTTCAAGTAGCTACCCTTCGTAGCGGAGCTACCCTAACGTTGCTGCCTTTCCCGTTAGGGCGGTGCTTGCTTCGCTAGCAAGAGCTAGAAAAATAATCCAGAAGCAAGCTAGAAAAGGGAGGAAGCTTTTTTTTAATTTAAAATCGAAGCTACCCTAAACCAGCTCCGTAGGTAAAGGGAGGGTGATGGTTGCTACCGAGACGTAGGAAAATAATCGAGGTTAGCTTTCCTTTTCTCTTGCTCCTTTTCTAGCGTAGCAATAATCACCGTAAGGGTAAGCTAGCAAGGCAGCGAAGCAGGGTTGATACGGCTGCTTTTATTCGAATCAAAGCCATAAGCAGCCATAAGCAGTACTTTATCTGGCTAGCTTGCTCCGCTAGCAAGCTTGCTTCGATAGCAACCACTTCGATTATAAAGCTACGGATTGATTGATGCAGGGTAGCAACGCTAGCAACTTTTATTTTTCTGGCTATCCGTACCTAGCTTCTCGCTTCTCGCTTCTAGCTAGCAATTATCCAAACTAGAGAGGCTAGCTGTGCTTCGCTTGCTACGCTAGCACTGCTTCGCAACGCAACCGTAGGTAGCGAGCCCTACTTTTATTCGAATCGCTTAGTTGCGAAGGCTACGCACTGTAAGGCAGCATCCCGTTAGTTTTGGTTCAAATCGAAGCAGCTGCTTCGCTTGCTAGCACACCGACCCGTCTGTTAGGGCTGCTTCGCTTGCTACGCTATCTTCTTGCGCTACGCATCAACCGAAGGGCTACGGTTGCTTTGCTAGCAGCAAAAATCTAAAAAGGCAGCCGAAGGCACTAGTACTCCCTTTATCTTACCTGCTTATTCCGTCTGTTTAGCGAAGCTAGAGGGGGTGGGGAGTGAAGCTAGAAAATAATAAATTAGTAGAAAAAAAAAATTTTAATTAAAACCAATAAAGTGTATTAGCTATAAATATATTTATAAGTGCCAATTAATACTAATACTATTTATGATTATTTCTTTATTACTTATACCTTTAATTGGAGTCTTGTTGCTATTGCCCTTAGGACAGCTGTCGCAGTCCCAGAATGAGAGTCAAGCCCGTACGGTTGCTTGCTTCGCAAAGCAAAGAGAAAAAAAACAACTTAATAAAATTAATACTTTAAATTTACATCTGTCTAAACCGTTAACTAGTGAAGCTAGTTCAGCAATGAGATTAAATAACATTATAAATTTAAATAGTAATACTTTAATGAAAAAAATAGCCTTACTAGTTTCTTTGTTAAATTTATTTATATCTATTTACATGTGGTTTCAATTTGATAACAGTTCTACTAATTATCAATTTGTATATGAATTTAATAGCTTAAATTTTTGTCATTTTCATGTAGGAGTCGATGGTATCTCATTATACTTTGTTTTATTAACAACATTTATAACACCAATTTGTATTCTTTCTAATTGAACAGATATAACAATAAAATTAAAATATTTTTTAATTTCTTTTTTAATTTTAGAAACATTGCAAATTGCTGTTTTTGTAGTATTAGATTTATTTCTTTTTTATATCTTTTTTGAATCTGTGCTAATACCTTTATTTTTTATTATAATAATTTGGGGTGGTAGCAGTAATAAATATAGAGCAGCGTTTTTATTGTTTCTTTATACTTTAGCTGGTAGTTTATTTATGCTTCTTGCTATTTTATATATATATTTAAATACAGCTTCAACCGATTTTTTACTTTTATCTTTAACAGATATCAATTTAGATTATCAAAAAATTCTTTGGTTATCTTTTTTCATAAGTTTTGCTATAAAAACTCCTTTATTTCCTTTTCATATTTGGTTATTTAGAGCTCATGCTGAGGCCCCATTAGCTGGTTCTATTATTTTAGCAGCTGTAATATTAAAATTGGCTTCTTATGGGTTTTTAAGGGTGTTAATACCCTTTTTCCCTGACGCTAGTTTATATTTTTTACCTTTAGTTCAGACTATTGCCGCTATAACTATTATATACGCTTCTCTATCTACATTAAGACAAATAGATAATAAACAATTAGTTGCTATGTCTTCTGTAGCTCACATGGGAGTAGTAGTACTAGCCTTATTTTCTAATAATGTACAAGGTATAGAAGGAGGTATTTTATTAGGAATATCACATGGATTTGTATCACCTGCACTATTTATTTGCGTGGGTGGAATAATTTACTCTAGATACCATACCAGAATAATAAAATATTTTAAAGGGCTTGTAAATCGAATGCCTTTATTTACTACTCTTTTTTTTGTGTTTATTTTATTTAATACGGCAATACCTTTAAGTTTAAATTATCTGGGTGAATTTCTATCTTTAACTGGAGTTTACTTGCAGTCTCCTTTTATCTCTATATTAGGTGCAAGTGGAATCGTATTAAGTGCCGCATACTCTATATGGGTATATACTAGAATTTCTTACGGATCTTACAATAATCCTGTTTATGATATTATGGGTAATGTAAAAGATATAAATAGAAGAGAGTTTTTCTTATTGCTTCCATTATTTATTGCAACTATCGTATTAGGTGTTTTACCTAATATCGTATTAGATGCCTTACACGTGTCAGTAACATCTGTACTTTATACTATAGTATAGTTTTAATTTTTAATTATCTGTTAAGCCTTTGTGGCTAGAAAATTCTTATTTTATTTTTATAGGTATAATCGTAATTTTTTTATTAAGAGTAAAAATTGAGCTCTTATAAGCCCTTGTTTAGTGAAATTGAGCTATTCGAGGTCCTTGTATTATAATCTAATCATATCTTACTGCCACAACTAGGCTTCCATTTCTAGTTTATTATTTATCCTCCGGGTTTGGATCTCTAGCTTATTATAGGATCTTATCCTTCCCTAGTTCTGCGACTAAATAACTAGAGTTGCTCCGCGTGCCGTAGCCCTTCGTTGTATTTCAAGGAGCTAGCTCCGATCCTTGCTACGCTCGCTCCTTTGCTAGCGTAGCAAGCTTGCTACGCTAGCAAGGATCGAGGAAGCGCGAAGCTTGCTTCGACTGCTTCTTGCTTTGCTCCGCAGCCTTACTTTGCTAGGAACCTACGAAGTTGGTAAGCATCAATGCTTCGCTTGCTACGCTCCCGTAGTGCGGTAGCCATAAAAAAGCTCCGCGCTCCGACTGCTACGCTACCGTAGTGCTGCCTAACTTCGTGTCCGTAGGTAGGATAGCCAGAAAAAGCTCCGCGCTCCGCGCTCCGACCCCGTAGTGCGGTAGCCAGAAAAAGCTCCGCGCTCCGCAGAAAAAGGGAACGAGCTTTGTTTCTATTTACTATGGCTCTGCCTTACGCGCTTCAAGGGTGACAGAGTGCTCTTAGGCCTGCCTCCTGCTTTGTTATCTGGGCTGATTCTTGCTACGACCCCGTAGCCCTAGTTGCGCAGCTAGGAAATAGTAAAGTAGCAAGGGACCTTTTATTCGATTCGTAGCACGCCCACATAGGGCTAGGGGCCCGAGGGAGTACCACTTTAGTGCCGTAATCGGCCCCTGCTTTTTTCTAGCTATCCCTTTACCTTGATTCTTGCTACGCTACCCTAACTGTTGCTTACTTCTTTTCTTAAAATTAAGTGCAAGAGAAGGATCTAGCGAGCCTGGACAGCACTAGGCCTAGGTAACTATGCGTGTCCTTATCGTTTACTACCCCTAGTTCCTTTTTAAACAAATTGTCAGCGAGCGCGTCAGCGAGCGCGTCAGCGAGCGCGTAAGCGAGCGAAGCTAAATATAGGATCCGATAATAATCAGGCCATAATGACTAGGCCCGCGTATGTGAGCCGAAGACACCCGTACTCGAGCCTGGCGAAGGAGCACTACTTGCTTCTTTTATTCTAATCGCTAAAGAGCCAAAGAAAATAGTACGTCCTAGCACAGCAAAGCGCTCCTACGATTCAAATTAATAGGGTAAAAGCTAACAGCAGTGAACGCAGTGTGTACGTGGGGATAAAGGGGAGCAATCTTACTCTAAAGCGACGAGAGGACGGGTAGCGAAACTAGATAAAGAGCCTATCCTACGATAGCCCGCGTTTGCTACTTGAGCTCCGCGTTACAAAACCCCTCTTGCTCTGATTAATATAAGGGTAAATTACAGCTACGGGTCAGACGGGGCTAGGTTTGATATTTTATCTTTTGTGATAACAAAAGTTTTAGAATATTTTAAGCGAATAAGGGTAATTTAAATTTATGCCTTCCCTCCCTTTAGCTTTAGCTCTTACTTTCCTAGTTACGATTATGATTTATCCGAATCATAGCTAGCGCGTAGCGAGAAAAATGAACTGCTAGGGTAAACATAAAATTTGATTTTACCTGGCTGCTTTTCTTCGAATCCAGCCCATATTCTTTTTTGTTTAATCTTATTTAATATCCATTTTTAGCTCTATGTTTTGAGTAGTGCTATCCACTTTTTTTTAGCTTGCCGAATATTGCTACCCCTTGTTTTGCGCTAGCGCAAAGCGAGGGCATGATTCAAACCTTATAAGAAATAGTTATTAATGATTACTTAACTGCATACAATATAGGCTATAGGCTATAGATATGGTAAAAATATAAAATAAATAATATTTGAAATTTTTTAGCTTTATTCTATCCCTCGCTAGCTACGCAAGCGCTTATTTTAATAATATAAATTAAAATAGCTTAAAATTTTTTTGCTCTGCTACAGTTGCAAAGCTAGAAAATAAAGATTGTTCCCTGCAGAGTCCCGGAGCCCCCCTAGGCTCGCGTAGTTAATAGGAGCTGGGTTACGGTACTAAACTGCTAAGGAGGGCTTGCCTGCTTGCTACGCACAACTCCACCGTATGGCTGCCTTATTTACGAATTTGGGCTGCTTCGCTGCTTCGCTGCTTCGCTGCTTCGCTGCTAACGTTGCGTAGCTACAGCTTCTTGCAGCGCCGAACTAACGGGAGAAAAAGAGTCCAGAAGCAATGCTTCGCAGTCCGTAGCCCTAGTTGTGCCGTCCGGCTCGCTTTGCGTGCCTACGGCCTTCGAATAAAAGTAGCAACCCTAACCTTTCTAATCGAAAGGCAGAGTTGCAACCGCATCCAGAGTTGCTTCGCTAGAAAAGCAGAAGCAATAATCCACCGGTTGGTAAGCTTCTAGCTAGCAATAATAAAAGCTAGCCTCGCAACCGTCCCGTAAGGGTAAAGGCACTCCGCATTGCCTAGTCCTTCGAACAAAAGTAGCCAGCAAATCGACAACCGCCATTGTTTTTTTTAATCGAAGCTTAAGTTTCTAACAAAATAAGCAAGGCAGTAGGGAGGGCCCTAGCATTTAGTAAGGCAGAAAATCAAATCCCCCGCACCCCTCTTATTGTAACAGGACTAATGAATCGTACTGGCAAATTTCTTGTTTACAAAGTTAGCAGAAGCAAGGTTCAGGCTTGCTATCCTCACGTAGTGTTGTAAAGAATCCGGAGGATAGAAGTGAGCAAAGCTAATAAGCATGGCAGGCTTTCCTGAATTTTCTTAGATTACGAGCTGAAATATGAAAAATGGCACAAATTCGATTAAAAGAGAATAAAAATTTATTTATCGCGTTAGCACTTACATTTGCCCCCACTAGGTTATTTAAACATAAAAAAATTTTTGTCGGGCAGCCTCGCTACCCTGCCTAAGGCCTAGCCTTTGTATTTCCCTGCGCTAGCGCAGCGCTGCGTTAGCGCAACCCCGTATTTAAAATTAAAATTGAAAAGTTAAAATAAGAGTTTAGAATAATGGTAGTTTTGTGATCTCCAAAATCAAAGGTAGGTGTTCGATTCGCCTAACTCTTGTATAAAGAGTATAACATAAAAAAATTTTTATCCCTTTACTCCCCGCTACCTACGGCTTATTACCTCTCTTTATCTCAGGAGGTGCTGCTTTTACCCCGTTAGGGTAGCGTAGCAATAATCCATCTCTGCTTTCGCTTGCTAGCAATCATGTGCCGTAAGGCCTGATAAAATAGCATGCGACCTTTTTTTTTACGAATCGCTTGGGTTGCGTAGTAACTTAATTTATAAAACTTTATTTAATTAAACCGACTAGCGCTTATATTAAAATATGCATCCTTTGGACTCCTTTGGACTCTGATAAAATTTTAATCTAAAATATAAAGGAGTTTAATCAAGACTTACGCTCCCTCGTTAGCCTACGTAGAATATAATATTTGCACTCATAAAAAGGAAGCAACCGCAAATCTAAATAATCGGAAATTGTTTGCTTGCGCTAGCGAAGCTAGCGGAGCTAGCGAAGCAATCAATGCGAAGCAGGTAGCAAGAATCAATGCTTAGCTTGCATCCCTACGGTTGCGAAGCACAGCTAGCTTCTTTTCTTCGAATCCAGCGAAGGTTAGCTATAAAAATTTAATATCTCAGCCCTAACCAGCTTCACCACTAATCAGCTTCTTGCAACGATCCGGAGGAAAAAGCACTACCGGGAGGGAGATGCTTCGCTAGCCAGATTATTTTTTTTAGCTTCTTTCCTTCTGTCTTTTCCCTCTCGGACCCTACTAATAAAATAGGCCAGCTTGTACGGCCTTACGGGACCCTACGGCTTGTTTATTTTTAATCGAAGCACTCGGTAAGAGTGCCAGCAAAAAGCAGTAGCTTGCTTCGCTAGTGGAGTACTGGGAGGGACGCAGCGCAATATGGATAAATTTAATCTTTTATTATAGAAAATAAGGGCCTTTAACTTAATCGGTAGAGGATCTGATTGTCAATTAGGGAGGTGTCAGTTCGAATCTGATAAGGCTCGCTTAATTCTTTTAAAAAATTATATAAAATTTAAATAAATAAAAGCTTGTTTTTGTAATCTCCTAGGCTAGCTTCTTTTTTATCCTAATCGAAGCTAGAAAATTAGCAAGCTTCGCTCTCCCAGCATGGCCCTGCTCCCCTCTACAGGCCCATATCGGGCCCCGTATGTGGCTAGGGCTGCTACAAAAATAAGAAAAACTAACTTTTCTTCGAATCGTTTAGTCCAGCCCTAGCCCCTAAGCACACCTAACTTAGATAAGCGAGGGAGGGAGTAGCTTCCTACCTTAACCTTTCCTCTCGGGTAACTAGTGCTCGTGCTAACTTTTTTACGGATCCAGCGCAGCAGGAAGGGCAATAGAGCCAGAGTTGCTTCGCTACCCTGACCTGAGCTACCTTCCTCTAGCAGGAAGGGGGTAGCTCCGCTGGGAAGCTAGCCTAACTCTCTGGGATAAAAAAAAGAAGCTTGCTTCGCTAGGGAGGTAAAGGCAGGCACGATGCTAAAAAATAGCGAAGCTTAAAAAAATGCGCAAGGCTGGCTCTCCTTCGGTAGCGAAGCAACCGTATTTTTATGATCATACAGGGCCCTTGTAAGGTTTTTAAAAAAGGATAACTAGGCACAAGGGTACGGAGGCGTTCGCCATGTACCCCCGTAATCCGTAGGAGCGCTAGCGCAACCTGCGGTGGCGTTCGCCTGCTACCCGATCCGAAGGGTTATACTCGCTAGATCCTTATCTTATAATCCCGCAACCCTCCCTAAAGACCGTGACTACCGCTTGTGAGTTGGGCCCGATTAAGGTCAACAAGGCCGGGATTCTTGCTCCGCTACAGCTTTGATTTGAAAAAAAAAACTAACCAGCTTTGCTACTAAGCGATTCGAATAAAAGCGAGTTGCTCCGCTACAGTGATGGCTCCGCACTGCTTCAAGTAACCTTCGATTTTAAAAACAAAACTAAGCGATTCGAAAAAAGCGAGTAGCTCCGCTACCCTAATAGGATGTGCGTTGCAAGCGAAGCTAGGTGTAACAGTAGCCAGCCCTTGCTTACCTAGTTTATACCCCGGAGGATCAGAGTGAAGGCTTGCTACTTTTCTTAAAATCCACGCTAGATTCAAAAAAAACTATTTTACTTGTGTTTTACTACAATACGCAATGCTGCTTGCCTTTAACCGTAATTTTTTTATAGCCTTATGGCTTATATTATGCACAGCTAACATTTTCTATTTACTTAACCTAGGGCATATCCGTCCTATTTTTACTATTTGGCTCTATTCTTATAGAGCTGATAAAGTAAAAAAATTTTTATTAATTACTATGATATTCTCTTTACTCTTAAACCTTTTTTTCGATCCGTAGATAAGTACGCGATAAATTTATTTAATTAACTTTTTATAGCGAAGCTGCTTCATCTTTTATTCTTGATATGCTCTGGCTTCTTTTCTAGCTTCACTCTCTACGAGGCCTAGGCCCCTGCTATGCTGCCTTATGCCTTTTACGGATTACGGCGGTACTTTCCTAGTGTAGCAAGGATCGGGGCTAGCCTCGCTTCTTTTATTCAAATCGGCGCTAGGTCTTTTTTTTCAAATCGAAGTACCCGGTAAGAAATAAGCCCTTGCTTCTGCTTCGCTCACCCCTAGCGGCAGTTAGTAGGAGAAGATAATAAGCATGTACTCTGGCTACGCCCTTGCCCTAGGGGCCCGGGAAGGTAATTGAAGAAGGAGAGCTAGGCATAAGTACAAGATAACTTATCAGATGCGACAAACCCTACCCTTCTCACGCTCCTTTATCATAGTACCAAATACAGCAGTCTGCCTCCAGGTTTTTATTCTTTGGTAGCGCAAAAAGTCTTCTGCAGCCTCTAACCTTTCCCTAGAGGGGAAGGCTCCTGCTAACTTCTTAAAAGTACGTCCTGGCTATGCCTTTTTTAGGCTCTGCCTTTGGGTATAAAAAAAAAATAAGCCCCTCTACCGAATAGCTCTGCTGTTTTTTTTAACCCCTCACCCCAATAAGCGTATAAGATGAAGAAGGTATTATTTTTCGGGCACAAATTAAGTTAAAAAAAATGAATTGCTTTTAAACTAAATTTTTAATTTGTCACTAGTTTACCCGCGTACTTTGCTACGCATCGAGTAAATCGAAAAATTTTTTTATAAAATCAATCTAAATTTCTGGCCCTTATCTTTATACGCAATACCAGGGGGTCAGGTTGCTTTCTACATATAGCAAGGGCGTAGCCATACAACGATTATAAAAAGATAATAACGTACTTGCTTATGCTAACTTAGTAAGCAATATGTCCGTAGGCTTGCGCACCCTGTAATAAAAATCTCAGCGGGGCGGACGCCGGACTTCTAGACTTCCAGACTACCAGACTTCCTGACTACCAGCGTAAGGCCGAAGGCAGCCTTTGGTGCCCTTACCCTAACGGGACGGTAGCGAAGCAAGCGTACTTTGCAACGCGTCGAGCGAAGCTAGACCCTCCTTACTAGCGAAGCAATGCCCTACCCTACGGTTGCTTCGCTACCCTAAGCGATTCGTAGAAAATAAGGGCTTGCTACCTTTGGTTGCGAAGCATAGCTAGCCAGAGTTGTTTCGCTACCCTAAGCTTTATAATCGCAGTTTGCTAGGGAGGGATCCTCCGGTGCTTGCTTCGCTAGCAAGAGCTAGATAAACAAATATTAAATAAAAAATAATTCAAAGGCTTTGTGCTACTGCTACTGCTAACACAAGCAAGCAAGGCACTAAAAAATATAGTTGCTTTCATTAAAATTATGGAACTATAAAAAGTTTTTAAATAGAGTATTAAGATACCCTAAATATCTAAACCCTGCGGACCCAAAAAATTTTTCACTTAAATTTTTTACTTAATGAGAACTAGAATAGCAGTATAGCACCAAATAAATAATTTTATTAATTTTTAATAAATAATACAACCACCTAATCCGTAGGAAAGTGAGTGCCAGACATAGGCCTCTCATAAAAAAAAAATATTTACCTTATACGCGCAAACAATATTATCCCTCTGGTCAGGGTAGCGTAAAGGCCGAAGTAACAAAGCCCGAAGGCTGCCTCCTGCTAGCGGAGCAACTCCCTCCCGTAGGGCTTGCCTGATTCGAATAAAAGTAACGCTTATTTTCTTAAAATCAAGGCAAACCCGTGGCTACATAAACCGTAAAACAGTTAAGGAGCCCCAGCGAGGAATCCACATGTCTATTTTCTTCGAATCGAAGGGCTAGGTTCCCTTTCCTACGGATTCTGGGCGGGGGAGCGCAAGCGATTACTTTTGCAAGCATAGCAGGAGCGTGAGCGAGTAGTAACTAGTGGTATGGAGATTATAGTACTCGCTTGTTTTGCTCTGCTTTTCGTGCCTTCGGCTCGCCTTGGGCTTGCTACTGACTTATTTGGCTGATTCGCTAGCGAAGCAAGCATAGCGTACCAAAGGGGGCTTCTTGGTCCGATAAAATCTCTTTCGAATCAAGATAAAGTACTTTATCATAGTCATCCAGATGCGCAAGGCCGAAGGCAGAGAGCGAAGCTATAAAAGCAAAAGCAACCAGGGGCCCTATAAGGGGTACGGCTTAAGGCTTAAAATTCTGTACTTTCCCTTGTTATAACTCTTCTGGTGTACAGCGCCTTACTTGCTACGCAACTCAAATGTTATAATGTTACTTGAATATTTTTTTTAGATAAAAGTCTAACACATGGAAGAAGATAGAGTCCTCTTATCTTTTTTATTTTAAGAATTCTTTTTCTCCGGTAAACCCGATGGTTGATGCGTAGCGCAAGAAGCAAAGAAAAAAAGTAAATGCTCCTCTTAGCTCCTTATCTGACCTCTCTAGCTCTTCTAAGATTAACCAGCTCTACCGTAATTTGTAGGCGGTTGGTTTAGCTATAAAAAAGTCACGTAATAAACTAAGGGGCCCGGTAAAGTAATTACGGGGTAACTGGAGTGGAATAGCCCCTTGCTTTGCTACTCAAACTAGATCCTAAATGCTACGCTTGCTACGCTTGCTACGCTTGCTGCGCAACTCAAAGATTTAACTTAATATTTTATGGTTCTATGTAATGCTGTTTAGCTAATTTTCAGTTTCGCTTTTAAATGGGTAGTTTAGATTGCTCGTTACTAATTTAATTTATATATGAATTTTTAAAATTGATATGCTTCGGTAGCGAAGCAAGTACACCTATTTTTCAGCATTTTAAAAGATTTCTTTATTCGCTGCTCAGGGATTGCACTACTGCACGGCTTGATATGTGCTAACTTCGAAATTCACAGCTAGCAGCTAGAAAAGTAGCAAGCCTGCCGCCCTGCTCCTGACGTAAGGGTAACAAGGAGGGCTTGCGCGCTTGCGCGCTTGCGCGCTTGCGCGCTTGCGCGCTTGCGCAGCCAGATAAAATATTTGCATAGTTATTTTATAAATAATCTATATATAAATAGAGTTTAAGGACTATCCTTTTTTAGTAAAAAATTTTTAATAATGCCTCAATTAATTCCATTTTACTTTATTAATCAATTAGTTTTTTCTTTTTTAACTTTATTAGCCTTAATTTATGTGTTTTCTAAATTTATTTTGCCATTGTTTTTTTCTTTACAAGTAATTAGAATGTATTTGATAAATTTAAGCTAAAGTTTTTAATATAAAGCATTTTATAGGAATTGCTTCCTCTGCCTGCATTCAGATTGCGAAGCACCCGCTAGATTTTTAGCTTACCTTTTGCTAACTTTGTAAACAAGAGTGTGGCTCTGCCTCGTAGTCCTTCTTTTAGCGAAGCCACTACCGCCTAATCCGTTGGTAAGTGAGGCTAGCTTGCACCCCTGCGGTTGCGAAGCACAGCTAGCAACCCCATCCTGCTTCGCTGCCCATACGATGGTTGCGTAGTTAGCCAGATGAAGATCTCTTTGAATCGGTTAGGGGCTACGATTACCTAGAAAAGAGCGAAGCTAAAATAAATAAGGGCTAGGAGCTTTTCTAGCTTCGTGTCTACCCTTAACCTAAAAGACAGGATAGGAGGGCCTAGCATCACGCACGTACTCACGTACTCCTGCTTCTTGCTGCTTCTTGCTTGGCCGTTAGGATTCGGATAAAAAACGAAGCTTCCCTACCGCAGGAAAGCTAGCGAAGCAAGCATCACATCGAAGATGATGGGGGTTTGCTAAGAAAAGCCTAGCCCTTTGGTACGCTACGCTTGCTACGCTAGCGAAGCTAGCGTAGCAAGCAAAGCCACAAAATCTTACGATTAAAAAAAAAAAAGGGCTAGGCTTAGCTTCTTGCGCTAACGAAGTAAGCATCAACGGAAGCCTAGCTTCGAGTCAAGGAAAAGCCTAGCCCCGCGTACCCTTTACAGGGCCCCGTTTCGCTCATACGGGGCCCTTGATTAAAAGATAAGGATCTAGCGTGCCTAGCCCTTCTGTACGCTATGCGAGTCCGTAGTAAAAAGCAGGCTAGCACCCGGGGCTAGCCCTTGCTACCCACTTCGGTTGCTTACGCTTCGCTGCCCAGCTCCCCAAGGTATCTGAGGAGAGCAGCTTGGGCTTATAGAGGACTAGGTTCCTGCTTATTTTTTGATCATATAATCCGATCATTGCTAGCTGTGCTTCGCAACCGTAGGGATGCAAGCAGCCCTAATATTTCTAAGCTTCCCTGCTGGGAGCCTGGCAGCGGAGCGATAAGCGAGGGAGGAAAGTACTTTCCTAGGGATTAAAGCAGCAAATAAAATCAAGGAAATAGGGGTAGCTCCTACTTACTTCGTTAGACAAATAAAAATTATAAAGAGGGAATGCTAGCGCACTAGAGAGTCCTAGTGCACTTTATCGTATACTAACTTTTTTTCTCCCTAGCGAAGCAAGCTTCTTGCTTCGGGCTTCTAGCTAGCCAGAATCCACACTAATGAGGCTAGCTGTGCTTCGCAACCGTAGGTAGCAAGCCCTTCTTTTCTAAAGGTTAGGGTAGCTACGCAATAATCGGGTGGTACCGATAAGATCTATTATTTGAGGCCGAAGGCGCCTAGCCTTTGCTTCGCTTGCTTCGCCACCGGATGATCTGATAAAGTAGCGAGCGAAGCTAATCAAGGATCGTGATAAAAGGTAGGGCTCCTTAGCTTTGATAATAAGATCATTAATCAAGGAAGAGCACGGGTAGTAAAAATAGGCAAAAGCAATTCCGACTATAAGATAAATTTAGCTAAATTGAATAGGTTTTAAATTTTTTAGATCTGTTTTAATTAATAGTTGTTAAAATCGCAATTGTATATGTTAGCTATATCTGGGGTATTTATTCTTCTTTTTGCTTCTTTTCTTGCTCTAATCTTTTTCCTAGCTTCGCAGTTTAGGCCTGGATCAGATTCGAGGTAAGAAGCCAGTCCTTTTTTATTCGATTCGAAGCTAAGAAGAATACTGCCGGACTGCACCATAAAGTATAGGCTTACGGTTAAATTCTTATTTACCCTTTAAGCGCTTGTGGCTAGGCTCGCCTTTGGCTTGCTACCCCTCCCTTTTACTTGCTTCTTGCTGCTTCGATTCGAATAAAAAACCTGCCCTTTTGCTTGCTATCCTTACGAAGTTAGGCAGCACTACGGTTGCTTCGCCAGAAGCAAGCTTCTTTTCTCTTTCTGGCTATCCTACCTACGGCTGCTTCGCAACCCAACTAAGTTAGGCAGCACTACGGGGTCGTAGCAAGAAGGCCTTGCTTTGCTAGGCACGCTTAGGGAAGGAAAGCTAACTTACTTGATGCGGTAGCAACTCTAACGAAGTTCACGAAGTTCACGAAGTAGCACTACGGATGCGGAGCTGCGTAGCTTGCTTCTCGCTTCTCGCTTCTCGCTTCGCTCTTCTAGCTACGATTCTAATAAAAAATAGTCCCGAAGCAGTGGCTAACTTTCCCTAGCTATGCAAGGGGTCGTAAGGATAGTAAGCATCCATGCTTCGCTTGCTACGCACTCCGTTAGTTTTGTTTTTTTTTTTTTCAAATCAAAGCTGCTACGGATACGAAGGTTGCTTCGCTAGTAGCAATAATCCAGGCAGGAGAGCTCCGCGTCACGCTCCGCCTTAAAAAAAGCTAGCGAGCACGTACTTCCTTACGGTTCATCGAAGATGAGCGAAGCAGCAAAAAAATTAAAAGGATTAATAAATTTGGATGTATTTAATATATATAGTTTTTCTTTCTATAATAGGGTGGCGTTGGCTAGCTGGAATTTTAAGTACCCCGGCCAACGCTAGCCAGCCCTTTAATATTATTCCATAGAAAGTTTTTTTAGATTTAGTATTTTTGATTAGACTATCTGCTATCAGTATAAATAGTTTATTTTGAAGAGAGTTATAAGGTGTTATGTGCGGCATGCGTTATTATAGTATTAACCCCTTTATAAAAGATTAAATTTTGCTTTGGCTAGCTACGATTCTTTTTTCATTTTTATTCTTTTTCTACTTGACTGCCCCTGCGCTGCTATGCAATACTTTGGATTAAAGACTTAAATCGTACTCTAAATAAAAGGCTGTGCTGCTTATCTAGCCGTGTTTCCTTATCATGATTTGCAATGAACAACTCCAGTTCAGATGAAAGAAAAGCAACAGAGTCCGTAGGACGAGTATTGTGCTATCTCCCTCCTTTCCGCATGGCGGCCTCCACTTCAGAAGTAAAAGCTTATTTCTTTTACTCGACTACCGCACTCCGTTACCAGATAAGAGAAACGCACGCCTCGCTAGCTAAAACAATCGCTTCGTCTTTATACTTTATTAATCCTCTTGCCCAGCCTTGGCTTTCTACCTAACAGGGCCCCTCTCTCGCTAAACAAGGGCAAGCCTCCCTAGGGGGGCCAGCCCTTGCTACTTTTATTTTAATCAGCGCTAGGAAGGCTAGCCACTCCGGGTTGCGAAGCCAAGCCGTATGACCTTCAAGTTTAAGGCCTCATAATGATAAATAACCTAGGCTGATTATAAACCTTTGTAAGTAGTAGTGAAAAGGGTTACTGTTGCATTTATAAACAATAGCAAATCTTACGGATTGCGAAGCAAAGCCGTACGGCCTCGCGGGATCATAAAAGTATGGCAAGCAAAAATCAACAAATTTAATAAAGATAAAAGAGAATAAAAATATAAATAAAATATAAAGTAAAAAAAAGTATAATAAAAATAAGCGCTGGCTGGCGTACGCAACGCAACGCGAATATAATAATAGAATCAATGCTGTATATAAATTGTATACTTAATTTTTTTTAGCGAAGCAGCAAAACAGCGAAGCAGCTAAGCAGCTAAGCAGCGAAGCTTTTTTTCTCTAGCTATGTTTCATGCTTTCTTTTATTTTTTATACCTAGCGTCATTTTACCTTAGGACAGGGTCAAGTACTTGCGGAGTTGATTATAAAAATAAATGGGGTGTTGCTTCTCTCTTTTCTTTAAATCGTACCTGGTTGCCCTGCCTTTATTTTTCTCCGTTTGCTGCCCACTTTGCTTCGCTTGCTCACCTTTGGCTGCTTCGCTCCCACTAGGGACTCCGATGAACCGTAGGTGTGTAGCTAGCTAGCTTATTTTCTTTTTCTGCGGAGCGCGGAGCTTTTTCTGGCTATCCTGCCTACGGCTGCTTCGCAACCCAACTAAGTTAGGCAGCACTACCCCTAACGGGAGGGTTGCTTCTTTTCTTCGATTCCAGAAGCAAGCTCCTCAACGAAGGGCTGCGGATCGAAGCTAAAAAAATGGGTTGCTTCTTGCTACAACCCCGGAGTAGCTCCTCCGGATAGCACAAAAGCCTAAGCAATGTTTCGCAGTCCGTAGCACTACCTTGCGTAGCTACAGCTTCGATTTTAAAATAAAACTAACCTTTCCTTCGGTAGCGAAGCAAGTACGCGCTTGAAGGCTCCGCACTGCTTCAAGTAGCTAGGAAAGCAGGAGCCCTGATCCACCGGTCGGTAAGCTTCTAGCTAGCCATAATCAATGCTTCGCTCGCTACGCACTCCAAAGGTAAGTAGCTACCCCCAGTAAGTACTCCGGTCCTCCGGTCATTAAGTCCACCGGTCCTCCTGTCCACCGGTCCTCCGGATAACCCTTTCACCTAAAGTTAAAAACCCTCCCCTACGGAGAGTGAGGCATATAAGTATACTAAATTATAAGTATAAAAAAAATCGGGCGTTATAGCATAGAGGTAATGCAGAGCACTGTTAATGCTTCAGAGGGAGGTTCAAATCCTCTTAATGCCTTTAAATTATTTTTTGGCTTTAGCCCTACATCTTAAAACTATACGATCTGCTCGCGTGCATAACAAGACTAGGGCGACCTATCTTTGCTTCGCAATCCACAGTTGCTTTATTCTTTTAAGAATATAAAACTTAAACTGATATCTATTTAATAATTTTAACTATTCTGATCCTACATTATTTTGACTAGCGAAGCAACCCCCCCGTCTTTAGCTACGCTGTTCACTAGGAAGTAATGTAAGCTATAAGCAGGAGGGTGGCTAGGGTGCTGCTTCTCTTTTTCCTAAGGATCATAGCATGCTTCGATCTGAAGCTTCGCTTGCTTCGGTCCGTAGAAACAAAAAATACCGTAGGGCTTGCGAGGCCGAAGCCAGCAGAGCAAAGCCTTGGGCTGGCTTCGGCTACGCAAGCAAATCAGATGATCTAGATGAAGCTACTCTAAATCTAGCGCTAGTATGGCCAGTTTCCTATCGTACCCCGTCTCCAGAGACGTCAGCAGTTTGCCTCATACTCTAGCGCTCCGCATCCTTTGGTTGCGAAGCTAGCTTGCTACGCACACCTACGGTTCATCGGAGTCCCTAGTGGGAGCGAAGCAGTCAAAGGTGAGCAAGCGAAGCAAAGGATAGTGTTTTAAAATTTTAATGTTGTGCTTTTGCTCTAGAAGTAACTAAAATAAAGCTTTAAACGGTTTTACTTTTTTAACATTATAAGATAGTTAGGATCTTTGATAACTAATAGTATAAACATAAAAGAGAATTAAATTTATTAAATTAATTATTTTAGCCTTTGCACTTATTATATGATCTAAGCTAGTAACTAGTTTCTTGCTTGCTTGCGCAAGCATCAAGCATCAAGCATCTTTTATCTTTTCTATTCTTTACCCCAGCGACTTTAAGTACATGCTTCGCTAGAGTAAGAGGTAAAGATAAATATAAATATTAATAAATATTATAATCGCTTTTGTATGCAATTATAAATAATATTAAACTTATCGCCTACTTTTTAGCATAATTCCTTAGTGATAAATTTAAACTTAAACTATTAAAGTAAGAAGGCTGCTGTCCCTTAACTTTTTAATTTAAAAAAAATCTAGGGTTGCAAATCTATATATTAAATACTTCTTCACCCCTTACTGTCAACCCTTTCCGTCGCGTGCTTCCTTACCCTTAATTCGTAGGAGCGCGTAGTGCTTGCTTCTTTTCTTCGAATCCAGCAAGAGAGACTAACTACTTTATAGCAAGAAGCAAGGTTAGGGTAGCGGTGCAACTCTGGCTAGCTATGCTTCGCAACCAAAGGTAGCAAGCCCTTCTTTTCTTTTTATCCCGTTAGTTATGCGTAGCAAGAAGCTGCTACGGTTGCTTCGCTAGTAGCAATAATCGCTAAGTTTTTTTTTCAAATCGAAGCTAGTGCTAACTTTCCTACGGATCCAAAAAGAGGAAAAGGCCGGTGCTATGTAATTTTAAGTACTTGCTTGGCCGTTAGGATTTTTGCTGCGACTGCTTCTTGCGCTACGCATCAATGCTTCGCTTGCTACACTAGCACTGCTTCTTTCCTTTCGGATCAACGCAATGCTTCGCAATCCGTAGGGAAAAAAGAAAAAGCAAAGCAACCGCATCCCAGCAAACCGAGCAGGTACCTCTAAGCCACCCTTCGGTACGCTATGCTTGCTTCGCTAGCGAAGCAGCGCAAAGCCGAAGGCAGCCTTTTTCTAGCTTCGCAAGGCAGGGTAGCAGGAAGGAAAGCAGCAAAATGCACCCTTTCCCCTCTGAAGCATAATAAAAGCTAGGCAGCCGAAGGCAGCCTAAAGCTCTTGCTAGGATTCTTTTTCATTCGGCTGGTGGCGTGTAGAGCGTAGCCTTCCTAGCTCCGATTCATCTAAAAATCTAGCTATGAGCTAAAAAAAATAGCGGGCCAAAGTCTCCCTTTTTCCTACGGAGTGCGAAGCAACTCTGGATGCGGTTGTAACTTTGCCCTTCGATTATAAAGCTTAGGGTTAGGTGTATAACAAAGCCACCGTACGGTGCCCTTAAGATAGCCGGAGCAATCCGCAATCTTGCCCTCTGAGCTGACTATAAGATAACAGGGGTTGCTTCGCTAGCCTCACTAGTGGGAGTTGCGAGTTACCCTAACCAGACCTGTGGGCTGCTAGCAGAAAGGGGTAGCTAGTTAGCAAGCTAGCCTCACTAGTGTTGGGTCGCAACCCTAACTCCTGACTACCATTTATATTGATTAGTGAGTTGCTTCGCTAGGTAGTTGCTTCGCTAGATAAAGATGTTTAAAAAGTAAAATTAATTTAATTGGCAAAATAATGTCTTGTGGCGACAAAGTACAGGGTTCAAATCCCTGATTTTACCTAAAATTTTTAAATTAGGGCCGTAATTATTTTCTTTATGGCTTTCTCACATTTTTAGGCTAGCCACCGTACCCTTGCTTGTGGCTAGGAATTCAGGCTAGCGTAGCAATAAGCTAGCAAAGAGCGAGCGAAGCTAAAGTACTTTCCTCCGCTTATATAAATAACCCCTAGCCGCGTGCCCTCAGCCTTAATAACATGAGGGGAGCAAGGCGGCCGCCAGACCAGTGACCCCGTATTACTCTTGCCTGGCTAGCCCGGCTCTTGAAACTTACTTTGCTTCTTGCAGAAACACGAGGGTATATCTCTTTTCTTAAAACCCTGCGGTCCGCTAGGGGAGGGAAGTGGTGCCAGGCAGGTAGTAGCAAAGCTAACAAATAATCCAGCACACTTAAAAATTATAATAGCAGATATCTTGGTTTTGTTAATATTCAAGTGTAAAGGGGAAATGGTGCTAAGGTCGGCACGCCAGCCTCATGAGCTGTAGGGTCAGGTTCGATTCCTGATTTCCTCATAATATTAACTATAAGAGGCCCTCCCTAGATTTTTGATTATTCTTAAAAATTTTTATACTTTGGCTAAACCTGTTTAAACCAAATCAAATGAATATCTCAAATTAAGCTAACAGTCTTTTCATTTAGCCAGGGAAGCAATAAAGCAACAAAACAGCAACTCTTCTTCGTTTTTGAGTCCAGAAGCAAGCTACTATTTACACCCCTACTTGCTACGCTATCTATCTTTACAATCTGTATCTGCAACCGCACCCATGTCTTGCTGCTGTGCATTTAACACTACTCTATTCCTAAACCAACCGAGTACAGCATATCACTGGTGATCAAGGAAGTGCTCTCTCTGCTAATTTTTTATTTGCTCCCCCTTTCTTCTTTGGGCCTACGGGCTTCGGTTGCGCAGCAGCTCCGTACCTTTTTTTCCTAGGCTTCTACTATGCAGCCTAGGCGGTACGGGGCCTAGCCCTCCGGTAGCACGCCCGTCCCTTACCACTAATGAGTTTAGTACTTGGGCCAAGCATCGCTCTGTGGCTAGGCCTTCTAAAAAAAGTAGCTTTCCTACAGATCGTAGCTTTTCTAGCTTCGACGCCTTTATTTTAATAAAAGAAGCTCGCCTTTGCTAACAAAGCAAGCCTGCTTCGCTTGCATTAGCACGATCGAAGGAAAAATAAGTGTAGAGTGCGTAGCAACGGAAGGGCTAGGCATAAATAAACTAAGCAGGCCTCCCGGATCGAAGCGAGGGGTATTGTCGCTTAGGAAACCTAAGCCGCCCCCCGTCTCAAAGCGAGCGAATGATTAGCTTCTGGAGCTCCGCATCCTTCGAAAGTGATGTATAGTGAGGATAGCTAGCCTAACGTGAGGGAGTACTTCTCCACCCAAGGCAGTAGGCTTGACTCAGCAGTCTCCCTACCATCTCCAGTCGAGGCCGACTCGCACGAAGCGTGGCTTTTTTACTTCGAATCTAGAAAAGGGCTGTAAGCACAAAGCTTAAAAAAATCGTACGATTCAAATAAAAAGGCATAGCCCCCATGCACCGCTAGTGCTGCAGCCAGATGGGTAGCAGCTGTCCTGAACTAAACTTTTAAAAATACGAGCTTTTCTTAACAAATTATTGTGATATGTGCCTTAGCAAGGGTAGGAAATAAAGCGGTAGCAATATTAAAATTTTTTTTAATTATTTTTAACTAAGCCGGAATAGTTTAATTGGTAAAACGTTTTCCTTGTAAGATATTAATTTTGGTTCAAATCCAAATTTCGGTATATTTCCGGTAGTGTAAAAATTGGGATGTAGCGCAAATTTGGTAAAAATAAATTAGTAAAAAAAAAAATAAGCAAGTATTTGTGCCTAGCTCTCCCTTTTTAGCTTTTACTCCCATTCTATTGCTACGCACTTCTTTTTCTCCCTCGCTTCGCTGCTTCGCTGCTAAAGCTTAGGGTGCGGAGCTAGCCACTTAAAATTCAAGCGCGTACTTGCTTCGCTACCGAAGGAAAGGTTAGTTTTATTTTAAAATCGAAGGCTACTTGAAATTAACTGTAGCTACTATTATTCGAAGGCCGTAGGCACGCAAAGCGAGCCGGACGGCACAACTAGGGCTACGGGGTCGCAGCAAGAAGCTAGAAAATCAGCTAGCCTTGCTTTTCTAGCTTCGCTCTTGCCTCTTGCCTATTGCTCTTTGCTTCACTTGCTACGTTAGCATCCCTACCGAAGGCACCTAAGGGCTGCTGGATGAAAGTACTTTTCCTAGGGATCCTAAAAATATGAGCTCTCGCTTATTTACTAGCTTCGCTTTCTCCTCTATCCTGCAGGTCTCACCCTCCATCCTGCTTCTTTTTTTTTTAATTAATCTAAGAAGGTGCAACTAGCCAGGCTAGCCACACAAATCCTTAGGGTCTTATACAGTGAGGCCCTTGCTTTGCTCTTCAGGGTTCGGGAGTCTACGGCTTCCCCTTGATTCGGAAATAATGCAGCGCAAGCTAAAAAATACAGATTATCTCCTCCTGGTGCTTGCTACGCTAGCCAGTAACCAGAAGATATTCATAACTAGGGGTGCATAAGTATTTGCTTTTTTTGATCTTATGTTGAAAGCCTGATCAAACGTATGAAAGTAAGGGTTGCTTCGCTAGAGCAAGGATAATATTAAATATTAAATTACATAAAACATAAAACCTCAATTGCATAAATGAGTTGTAGTTTAATTGGCAAAACACCATTTTTTGGAAGTGGCTAATATCAGTTCAAATCTGATCAACTCAGTAGAATTTAAATAAAAATTTTATATTTTTTTATTTAAGCGCGTACGATAAAGCTTTTTCTTCTAGTAGCAAAATGCCGTCTAGCTCTTTCATCTTTCCTCGTCTAGCACCCTAGGGCTTGCTGCCCTCTTTCTCTCTTGCTACGCAACCCTAACCCCCTAAGCGCTTGATTTAGTGCCGTACCTTTACATGTTGTTTCGATTTGATAAAAACCCTAAAGGTTGTCCTTCCTCCAGGTAACGAGGCCAAATTTAGCAAAGCTAGCCATAAAACTTTCCTCCGGCTGCCCTAGCTTCGCAACCCTAAGCAATTAAAAAAAGTAAGGGGTAGCTTCGCTCGCCGCCCATAATACGTAAGAGTCCTAGCAAGCGAAGGGGTTGCTTCGCTAGCTTTACTACGTGATATTTGCTTAGCTACTCTAACCTTACCTCTCGGCAGCTAGCTGGTAGCTAGCTAGCCTCACTAGTTGGAGGTGCTTCGCTACACTAACCTTTAGAAAAGAAGGGCTGGCTCCCTACGGTTGCGAAGCACAGCTAGCCTCACTAGTGTGGATTCTTGCTACGCTATAAGCTTCCCTACCAGTGGATTTTGGCTACTTTTTCCCTTCGGGTGCGGAGCTGCGTAGCTGCGGAGCTTGCTTCTTTTCTAGCTACTAGCGAAGCAACCGTAGCCCTTGTTGCGGAGCTAAAAAAAGAATCCAGAAGCAATGCTTCGCTTGCTACGCACTCCGTAGGTAAAAAGCAGCGCTATGCAGCGAAGCGATAAGCTTGCTTCTTGCTACGCTCGCTCCGCGTGCCGTAGGAAAAAGGGATGGATAGAGCGTAAATATAACTAACTCGGTTACAAATAATAAGAGTAATAAGAAGAAAGAAAGTACTCTCGTACACAGGTGCAGCGCTGCATCCTGATGCAAAACAAAGTAAGCGATAACTATAAGGCCACATCCAAATCTAGAAGAAAAGTAACGGGCTAGATCTGTAGGAAAGCAACACGATACATTAAAATCTAATTTTTTCTACTAGCTGGCAATGGCGCTGCAAAGCTAGCTTAATCTCTCTAAATTCATAAAGATTTTAATAATTTACCTCTTCTTTCCTTTACGATCATCGATCTGGAAATTAAAAAATTTTGAGTCTTATTTTACTTTACATTTTTTTATTTGCTTACTGTCTAATAATTGTGAAGGTATTTCTAATTACCATCAAGAGTGTTACAAAATTAAAAAAAATCAATAGATCTTTTTAGTACGTAGCTAGTAGATAGTAAATAGTCGTTAGTAGTTAGTAGCTCGTAGTTCGTAATTCGTAATTCAAAGATATTAAATTTAAAATTTATATTGTGCTGTCTCCCTGGTTGCTTCTGCTTATTTTCTAGTTATCTACCTGCGGCCTTTGCCTCATCGAAGATGAGCGTAGCGCTTCTTTTCTTCGATTAAAGGCAACCCTAGGGCCTTCGGTAGCGAAGCAGGCAAGAAGGCCTTTTTTCTTCGATTCGAAGCTAGGCACAATAAGCAGAGCCAAGAAAGTGCTCGAGTGGTAACTAGTTAGGAGTACTAACATAGCCAAATATCTTGCTTTGCTGCCGTAATCTTTAGGTTCCGATAAAGGTACAAGCAAGGGGTACGGTAGCGTTTGCCCTGCTTTGCACCCCACGGAGGCGTTCGCCTTGCTCCCGGAATCTTTAGGAGTGCTCCCAAGCGAAGGGTTGGTTAGCTTACCTAACTAGTGTTGATTCGAATAAAATAAGCTAGGGAGCGCTAGCGCACGCGATCCCTACGGTCTTGCTGTGCCAGCCTTGCCTTCTTTCGCTATTTTTAGCTAGGCTGCCCCTTTCAACCGAAGCAATAAATATAAAGGTAAAATCTAAAGAAGAGGCCCGGTATAGTACGGCATAAATTTAAATTTTTTGGCATGTTTTACAGGGGGTTAGCTGAGTGGTTTAGCAGTAAATTTACACTTTACAGACAGAGTTTCGAATACTCTACTCCTTAAATAATCAATAATTGATGAAATAGGCTTTGCAAAAAAAATTTTTTTTTATAAAAATGTCTAATATCTTTTTCTAGCTTTAACTTTTATATTTAACATTAGATTCTCATTATACTTTTAATTCTTTTATTGGTACGACACCCAGTATTGTTTATAATAAAAAAACAAAACAGGACCCCTGAGCAGCCAGCACGTTAGTCCGTGGGTCCCCAGGAAGAACGCAAACCCTACCCCGCTTCTTGGAATATCGGAATATCTCTTCTTTAGAGTAGCTTATTTTCTATCTTCGCTCGCTACTTTATCTTGCTTCACTCTGTGCCTAGCCCTTCAAATAAAAGTAGCTTTCCTGCGGATCGTAGCTTTTCTAGTTTCGATGGGACGCTTAACTCTCCGTAGGTTGCTTCGCTTACACCCCCTACGGTTGCGAAGCACAGCTAGCTACTCGCTTAGCGCTTCTAGCTAGCAAAAATCAACCATAAGGGTAAGGGCACTCCGCTTTGCCTAGGCCTTCGAATAAAAGTAGTAAGCAAATCTGCAACCGGCAGGTCAGCTTCTTTTTTCTAGCTATTTGCATTGATTATTGCTACGCTTGCTTCTTGCTACGCAGCCGTTACAGTTAATTTCAAGTAGCCTTAGATTTTAACACCAAAACTAACGGAGTGCTGCCCAACTTCTAAGGATAGCAACCCTAACGTAGCGTAGCTAGAAATAGAAAAAGAAGCAGCTGCATCCCAAATCGTAGCTAGAAAAAAAATAGTAGTTTATCTGATTCGAAATAAAAGCCGCCCTCCGGGTTAAAAATATAAGTATGCTTGCTTCGCTAGCTTTCCTAAAGATCCAGAATTTACACCAGCGGAAAATTTAAGCCACCCACCACCGAGCCCTCCACGGTTTTGACCCCTCTTCTTTACTTCGAATAGGGCGGTACGCTATGCTTGCTTCATTCACTAAGCAGCATAATTGACTAGTAGGCTAAAGGCAAGCCGAAGGCACAAGAAGCAGTGCAAAGCCGAAGGCAACTAAGCCATTAGAGTCCTGGCTATAAGGCACAACAGTACAGGCTACTTCCTCCTCCTCCTCACTATCAGTATCCTTGGTAAAGCAAGGGTTTACCAATCGAAGCCAGATAAGTAGCACTGACTTTATCGGACCATACGGTGCCTAGTCTTCCCTTAGGGGTCCGATCTAATTTTTCTTTTTTCTTCGAACCGAAGCGTGCTTGCTACGCTAGCAAGCGAAAAAAATAGAATCATAGCGTGCCGTAATCCGTACTACTTGCTTCGCTATGGCCAGGTAAGCAGCCCCTTCTTGCTGCGCAGGATCCGTATTAAAGTTAGCACGAGCACTAGTGCTGCTTCGCAACCGAGTGGTAAGAGAAAATGCAGGCTAATGCAAAGAACTTTTTTTATCGCTTCGTTCCTACATCCTAACCGATTAGAATAAAAGGAGGGTTGCATCGCTAACCAGAAGGAGGGTCTCGAAGCAAACACCCGGCCTTTCGGATCGCCTCGCCTCGTATCTGATAAAAATAATCATAGCATTCCTAACCCATAACGGTACCCGTGAGGGGGGGGGGGGGGTGAGGCAAGCCAGGCCATAACCATCGGTAGGAAAGGGGTAACTTCCATATCTTCGAATCATGTGGCCCGGGCAATAGCGAAGCAAATAAAGTACTTTCCTACGGATTAAGGAGGCGAGTGACCGTTCTATTTAAAAATTTAATCAGCTAGTTTTTATTTAGCAGTATATGTTAACTCTAGTTCTGTATCTTATAAAATCGAGGAAATGAATTTAATTTTTGCTATAATAGTTTATAAGAATGTACAGTTATTTTAAAATAAAACGAGTATGCTGAAATTGGTAGTCAGGCCAAACTTAGGATTTGGTGTTCTAAAGAATGTAAGAGTTCAAGTCTCTTTACTCGTAATAAATAATAACTCTCTTTTGCCTGCCTTCGGAAGTGCAGCAGTCTAGAGTCCCTGCCTTTGTCTGATCGGATTCCTTCGTCCCGATCCTTGCTCCGACCCGTAGCAGTGCGGAGCCTTCGCAACTACGTTGAATTTCAAGTAGCTATAAAAAGGAAAGTACTTGTTTTTCTCCGAATCCCTACGGCCTTGTTAACTTAGTAAGCAAGAGCGAAGCTAAAAAAGTAGCAGGAGCCTTCTACTTAATACCTTAGTAAGCAACAGTTAAAAAAGGGCAGGCCTCTAAATCCAGCGCTAGTATCGCCGGTCTCATCTCGTACCCCGTCTCCAGAGACGTCCGCAGTTTTGCATCATACTCGCATTCGTAACATTCGTACCAAGCCGGGCTATAAAACCTATGTAAGACGGGGCGTGGGCAGTTTGTAACAAGAGCAGCGCGGCACCCCCGTACTATGCCGGGCCTTTATAAGCAGGAGGAGCTGATCCTTTTACCTGGCCCTTTTCCTTTACCAGGCCCCTCTCTTGCTTTCTTTTATCCCTTGCTATAGTCTTGCTTCAATAGCCCTCCTTATTCCCTTTAATTTTTTTCTTAGTACCCGCCCTTTTTATCCTCCCATTGTAAAAGCATCTAACAAGATTACTCTTCTTTGTAAGTCGGTCTGCAGCCTAACGCCCTTGCTCTGATTTTTTTAATAACAGGAGCAAACCCACAATAATAGCCGTAGCCTGGTTCATTAGTAGGATATGATGCAAATCAATAATGTTGTAAGATAGCTTCGCTCCGTTACTTTTATCGTCCTCGGGGACGACTCTTAAATCTCTGTAATCTAATTCCGGAGTAGTCTGCAAATAACTCTGGTTGGTATTGGGAACAAAGATAAAAGGTTTAATCAATGCTAGCTCCGACCCCGTAGCCCTTCGTTGCGGAGCTTGCTTCTGGAATCGAAGAAAAGAAGCAACCCTCCCGTTAGGGGTAGTGCTGCCTAACTTAGTTGGGTTGCGAAGCAGCCGTAGGTAGGATAGCCAGAAAAAGCTCGGCGCTCCGCGCTCCGCATAAAAAGAAAAAGAGAGGATGCATATAATTGCAATAATTAAAAATTTTTTATATTTAAATCAACATCTTTAGCTGAATTGGTACAGCGTTTGTCTTCGGAGCAAGGGTTTATTGGTTCGACTCCAATAAGATGTTAAATCTTGCTTAAATCTTAGTTCTTCTTTATCTATGTAACCCCTTAAGTATAAATTTCAAAATCTATATTAAGATAGGATTAATTACAAAAACCCTGCTTTAGTTTAAAATTTTAATTATAACCTGCATCGGTTGATACTAGGGTCTCCTGAAAATTCCTTTTATCGCTCCGATTGCAGTCCATCCGTATCCTTGAAGGCGGTACCCTTGAAGGCCGAACCCTTTCCTCTTGATATTGTAAATCTTACCCTGCTTCGCTGCTTGGCTGCTTCGCTGCTGGGCTTCTACACAGATTCGCTGCTTTCCTGCTAATGCTAACTTTACAGGGCCCCGTCTCCCGTTGCCCGTCGCCCGGCTCCGTTCTCGGGTTTCTATTGGTAGTCCTTCTGAGCTTCCCAAGGAGAGGAAGAAGCCATTACTTTTGCTAGCATCTCAGGAGCCGGGTACCGTCTAGGCTGCATAGTAGGAGTGTCTCCATAAGCGGGGGCCCTAACTCCTCAGCCCTGCTACGAACCGTAGTAAAAGCCCTTTGCTTCTTCGTTAGATAAGCTAGCAAGAGCCGTAGGGATTCGGAGAAAAACAAGGATCTTCGCTTGCTACTCCTACGGTTGCTTCGAATAAAAGAAGCTGGCTGTGCTTCGCAACCGTAGGGATGCAAGCGAAGCAACCTACGTAGAGCTCCGCGCCCTATCTAAACTAGAAAAGCTACGATCCGTAGGAAAGCTACTTTTATTCGAAGGGCTAGGCACAGAGCGAAGCTATTAAATATAAATAAAGGTGGAGGCCCTGGTAGTGGCTAGGGTAGTGTGTATCCCCCTGTTTCATCTCTACGGACCGTGACTACCACTAGTGAGTAGGGCCCGATTAAGTGAGTAAGCGACAGCTAGAAAAGAGGCCCTATATTGATAAAAAATAAAAGGTCCGGTATCTTCTGGAAGTCCCTACCCTTATGATAAAGTAAAGCGAAAAATTATAAAAAGTAAATGTCCGCTTTACCCTATTATTCAACTGTAGCAGCTTCGTCGCTTCGATCCGGTAGGTAAGCTTGAAACAAACGTTAACCCCTAATCACTACTTTCCACCCTCGCATATCGCTTCGACCCCGTAGGGACTGCAGTGCTACCGGAAGGTCCGCTTCTAAAGGTTAGGGTAGCAGTGCTTCGCACCCTTCTTAATGCAAGGATTGATAAGCGAAGCAACAGCTTCGCTTATAAACAAAACTAAGCGATTCGAATAAAAGAAGGGCTTGCTCCGCCAGCCTAACTCAATCCGTCTGATAGTACGTGCAACGTGGGAGTGAGTTGCTTCGCTAGGGAAATATTCAAATTTATCAATTAAAAATTATATACTGAGCAGAGTTAATATGTAATTTTATTAGCAATTACGGCTGAATGCTGTACCGCCTCGTACTTCAGTTAGAGACGTGATTGACGCTAGGTGCCTTTCATGTTTAGGGGTTAATTTTTTATTAGCCACAGCCCTCTCTTAAGCGCGTAGCGAGGGAGATAATGTTTTATCTCGGAAGTCTATTTATTGAGTGAAGGTCGGGGTTTACCTTGTTGTTAGCTCCGCCGGTCAACCTTCATACATGGGTTCGATTCACCTTAAACCTAGGTGGTTAATTTATTTATTATTTTAGCAAAGGCTGGCTTCCTACGGTTGCGAAGCAGAGCAAAGGGGAGATTCCTAATGCAAATCTATTATTTTTAAGGTTTATAGGTGTTTTGGTTGTTATTGCTAGATTCTATACGCCTGTAGCTAAAGCAGTAGATCGGCTAGCTAGGCACTAGTACCAAATTTATTAGCTTTAAAAATAAGATAAGACTCTAGGGTTAACTACGAATATGGTTGGTTTATATATCAATATTTAGTAATTCGTGGGCCTCACTTTATCTTGATTTGAAAGAAGTATTATCGGTTCCAAGAAGCCCTCCTACGTATTAGTGGGGCTAGCCAAGCCCGATTATTCACATGAGATGTTCTGGGTAGGACTAAAATATTCGTATTGTTCTTTGTATTGTCATTCGTATTGCCTTTCGCTTTTTCTTTTTCTTGCTTCGCTACATCCCGACGTGGGGCCCCTCTTTCCTTCGGACCGTAGTCTTGCTCTGCCCTTGCGCAACCAAAAGGCTAGGCATAAAAGGTACGGAGAATCTACGGCTCCCCTAGGGCTTGCGCTCCCTAGGGGAGCCGTAGGCTGTATAGTACGGGCTAGCTCTTGCTCCGCACCGGAGGTGCTACTTTTCTTTAAATCAAGAAGGGCACTTCGCTGAACTACGGGCTACGGATCGTAGCAGTATAAGAGGCAGCCCTCTGCCCTACGGCCCCCGAAGGGCACCTTCGCTTAGCAAAGCAAGCGCTTAAGGCCGTACGGCTCCCTCGCTTCTGGGCTAGGCTCCATAGGGCTTACTACGCACTCCTACGGATTACGGCATCGTAGGAAGGGCACAACAAGATAGTAGCTAGTATTGGCTACTTTGATTGATATGAATCAAAAGCAAAATATTTGAAAAATCTGTTCTTACCTTTAATTTTATGTATTACAAATCTAAATTTTAAGCCCGTACGGTTGCTTGCTTCGCTAGCAAAGAGAAAAGAGTTAATTAAAAAAAATTTTTAGCCATTTTTTATCAAAACGGGTTATATGTTAAAGATTCTTGGTTGTGTAGAAAATTTTACTATTTTTAACCTCCTTGATATGCGGTCGCTATGCTCTCACTTAAAGATATAAGTTACAACTCACTCTTTTCCCTTCGGCTGAGGCTTACTCTCCGGAGGCTGACAGAGAGCTTTCCTGCGGTTGCGAAGCTTCCCTATTTATCCGAATCCTAACGGCCAAGCAAGGAGCTAGTCCTAACTTTTTCCCGTTAGTTTTTTGTTTAAAATCGAAGGCTACGCACTGTTACGGCTGCTTCTTGTGCTAACGCTTCCATTTCCTTCGAATCAGGAGCGCGAAGTTATAAAAGGATGCGTTACCTTTCCTACGGTTCCTCGGAGTAACTAGTGGGAGCGAAGCAGCAAGAAGCAGCAAGCGTAGCAAGAAGCATAACCACCTGCGCTATTCCAAATTAAATTTTAAAAGTGCTTTGGCTGCCCTCTTTCCTGCTTCTTGCGCTCCGGATGAACCTACTAAGTTGGGAAGCATCCACCTTTCCTACGGATTAAGGGCTCAGGGTGCCACGCAAGCAAGGGGCGGGAGCGGTACGAAATCAAGTACTTTCCCACGGATTGGGGCTGCTTTAAATTTCCTTTTTTTGCTACACTGCCTGTCTTCGACAACCGTAAGCCTGATTGCGTAGCAGGCAAGGGCTAGCTGGGGCTTACAAAGTTAGCAGCGAAGCCAAGCAAGGACCGGATCTTGCAAAATTTAAAAATTCTTAATTTGTTGCGTTTTGTTTATACTGAACCATAATGTTTGGGCACTCTATAGTTTGGTTGATTGCTTAATGCTAGTTTATTTTTAGTAGCAAATTAGGTGGTAAGTCAATCGTCTAGACTAACAAAAGAAGTCCTTTTTTACTTGATTCTTGCAACCCTACAGCTTCTTGCTACGCAGCACTAACGGGATAAAAGAAGCTAGTACTGAAGAATTTTGTATTAGAGGCAGAGTGTTAAAAATTAAATTTTTTGAAATATTCTACTTCTTTCTACCTTAATAAAAATTTTATGACTCGCTGTGCTCTTACTTCTTCTGATCATCAGAGTAGCCATCCTTCCTGGGCCCTCTCCCAGTACCTCCTGCTTCTTTTCTAGCTTCGCCCCCTTCCTTGGGCCCCCTATCCTTAAGGATCGTACGATTCTTTTGATCATGAGGGTGGCATATGCTTGCTTCGCTAGCGAAGCAGCGCAAGGCCGAAGGCAGATAGCAAAGCTAGAAAATAGCATATGGCCTAGCACTCCTCCCCCGTAACCAGTAGGAAAGGTAGCGCAAGGGCTGAACAATATTACCCCTGCTTCTTTTTTCGAACCAAGTAATCGGGACCCTAGTTAGTAAATAGGAGGCAGCACTCCTACGGTTTATGGGCTGGAAGGTAGGCTACGCTACCGAGCCCTCACCCATTAACTCTTCGCTATTGTGACCTCGCTTTCCAGGCGCAGCAGAGTACTCGCTTGTGCCTTCGGAGTGCGCAGCAAGCGAAGCACCTTATAAAAAAAGTGGCTAGCCTTTACTAGTAAGGTTGACTGGTAGCAGCAATGAACTTGCTTAGGCTTCTGGCTAAGCCAAAATAATAAGATCTATCGCATCGCCAGACAAGGAGGGTGCGGTCTTAATAATTAAATTAACTATAGATTTACGTCTCTCGCTCCCGCGCTTCAGGGATCCTCTATAACTACGCTTTCCATATAAAATAAGGCTGGATGCGGATAGATATACATGTGGTAAATTAGACAACTATTAAAATATGAATATATTAATATATAAAATTTCTTTTTACTTATGGAATAGTATGGATTTACCTGTCATAAATTTTAGTTATTATTGTATAGTGCCTTTAGTCTTAAGTGATATTTTTAACTTAATTTTCCAGTCTGTCCCGCTAGCTAACCTTCGGCTGCGGACGCGAGCAAGCACTCGCTAGCTTCCCTTTCCTAGCTTTGTATACGTAACAGCTTCGATTTTAAAATAAAACTAACGGGAGTAAGCTTCGCTAGCGTAGCAATCGAAGATGAGCGGAGCTTGCTACGCACTTCTAATAAAAGTAGTGCTACTTTTATTTTTCTAGCTATCCTTCCCTCTTGATGTGGTATCAACTCTAACTTGCTGCGCTAGTAAGTAGGGCACTACTTTTATTTTTCTCGCTTCGCTGCGGAGCTTGCTACGCTCTACGGTTGCTTCGCTAGTAGCAATAATCGCTGTTTTGTTTTTAATCGAAGGCTACTTGAAATTAACTGTAACGGGTCGTAGCAATAACCGCTGGGCTGCAACTTTTATTCGAATCAGTGCCAGGATTGCGGTTGCTTACGAAGTTAGCATAGCAAGCGCTCGCTCCCTAGCTATGATTATTTTTCTGCGGAGCGCGGAGCTTTTTCTGGCTACCGCACTACGGGGTCGGAGCGCGGAGCTTTTTCTGGCTACCGCACTACGGTTGCGTAGCAGTCGGAGCGCGGAGCTTTTTTCTTGCTATCCTCCCTACGGACACGAAGTTAGGCAGCACTACGGTTGCTTCGCCAGAAGCAAGCTCCTTTAAATTCCACGTAGGGCTACGGATCGAAGCTAGATAATAGGGCCGCGCCCGCTTCGCGCCCGCTTCGCGCCCGCTTCGCGCCCGCTTCGCGCCCGCTTCGCGCCCGCTTCGCGCCCGCTTCGCGCCCGCTTCGCGCCCGCTTCGCGCCCGCTTCGCGCCCGCTTCGCGCCCGCTTCGCGCCCGCTTCGCGCCCGCTTCGCGCCCGCTTCGCGCTTCTATTAATTTTATCTAAATGTAACATAACATTGCATAGCTACTAGTAGCCTTAGGAAAAATAGCGTAACCTAAAAGTAATAAAGTTCATTTGACTTTACTTGTCTGAAAAAAAAATATTAATTACTAGTACTAACTCGGTAGTATAATAATCTCTTCCTCTCCTCTAGCTCAGCTTGCAACAAACATCTTGATGGGACTGCTGCGCAACGGTACGGCCTTCTTTTATTTTACTGTGAATCGGATCGAATCGAATCGCTTAGTTAAATAAGTATTTTTATATTAAAATTTTTTTATTCAAAAGTATGCAAATCTTTAAACTGAAGAAAATTAAACGCTTCTAGCTTCGCAGCCCGCAACCCTCTATATCTCCGTACATCTCGATACTCCGCCCCTCCCTTGCTACGCTAGGGCAATCTTTAAGCCCTATTCCTACCTTCTAGGGTGGTTCCAGGCGTTAAGCAAAACAGCAGGTACCTTTACTAAGGAATTAATCTAATAGCTGTGTCGCAAGCTAAATTTATTAATAACAGACTAAAAATAGGTTAAACATATTAACTATAACTGGTATAAAAATAAAAATTAACTAACAAAAATTTAAAATTGCTAATAAAATTTTTTACTTCGCTTGAGACCCCTACGGTTGCTTCGCTAGCCTAGCCAGCTAAGCCACCTACTTTTCTAGCTTCTTGTTACGCTCGCTACCTTTTCTAGCTACTGGCTAACTTACTTAGTTAGTAAGCAATGCTTCGCAGTCCGAAGGAAAAAGTATCGGGTGTTTTGCTTGCTACGCACTCGGAAGCAGCTACGCAACTAACGGGAGCGTAGCAACCCTAACGGGTGCGAAGCTGCTTCCTGCAACGCTGCCGAATCTTCGCTTGCTTCGCCACCGTCCCGTGAGGGTAAGGGCTGCTCCGTGGCAGGGTGGATGTAGTATTTACGCCCGTGGGTCTTAAATACTAATTTACCCTGTGTAATAGTATTTTTTTCATATTTTATTTTGCTTATTTTCATTTTTCCAACTACTCCACAAACTCTGGTGCTCGCTTGCGCTGTTCTGCACCCGTATTCGGATCCTCACTTAGCTAGTGCGGAAGTCCAGAGCCCTAACTAACGAACCCTCCCGGGCCCCTTTAACGAACCCTACCGGGTCCCGGCAGGGGTTAAGGCTGCTGCGAATAAAAGAAAAACTAACTTTTCTTTAAATCGCTTAGGGGTAGATAATAAAGCAAGGGGCGAGCGTTGCCTAAGGATATGCGCCCCGGCATAGTAAAGGGGTAGTGCTAGTATAAATTTATATTAAAACTAGTTTTAGAACAATTTTATAATAATTACAAATTGTAGGCTACTCTTTCTTCCCCCGTATAGTATTACGTCTCAACCAGACAAGAAATAAAACAAAAAATAACTGATTACTTTAAGAGCAAAACGTAAGCGTGCGCTTGATTCGAGTTGTAACTCTAGATTATAAACTAGATACAAGATACTCCGTCCCGCGTAAGCGAGAAAAACTTTTTCACCTTTTTCCCATTTCCATTCCAGTTAGGTATGGGGGCGCTAAACAAAAGGTTGCCTCTTTCCTCCCCTAAGGGTGCCAAGCAGCAGAGCGGCAAAGCTGCAAAGGGGACAATGGCCAGGCTCTTTACCTTTGCTAGGCAGCTATATTTAGGATAAATCAAAATTACTCATCAACCTTTAAATTGTATTACAAATCTCTTTGTACTACTGCAACATATACTAACAAGCGCGAAGGCCGTAGGGCCGCCTAGGCCTGCCAAACCCGAAGGCTGGCTAGCCTTCCCTACTCTAGCTCCCCCATTGCTTCTGCTTCAGGCTGACACTCTAACCGGGTGCTTTAATTGAAAAAAAACCTAGCGGTTTTCCTTCATCTAGCCTAGCAACTCCTAAACCGCTGCAATGTAGGCTTGTAAATAACCCTTTTTTCTAGCTACTAGCGAAGCAACCGTAGTGCGTAGCAACAGCTTCTTGCTACTAGCGAAGCAACCGGAGCGCGAAGCTTGCTTCGACTGCTTCTTGCGCTACGCATCAATGCTTCGCTTGCTACGCTCCCGTAGTGCGGTAGCCATAAAAAAGCTCCGCGCTCCGACTGCTACGCTACCGTAGTGCTGCCTAACTTCGTGTCCGTAGGTAGGATAGCCAGAAAAAGCTCCGCGCTCCGCGCTCCGACCCCGTAGTGCGGTAGCCAGAAAAAGCTCCGCAGAAAAATAACTAACCGCGTACGCGCTTGAAGGCTCCGCACTGCTTCAAGTAGCTACAGCTTCACAACTAACGTTGATTCGGATAAAAGTAGCTAGCTCTTGCTAGCGAAGCAAGCACCGCCCTAACGGGAGAGGCATTGCTTCGCTACCCTAACGTTGATATGCTTCTTGATTCGAAAAAAAGAAGCAATGCTTCGCTTGCTACGCTACCGTAGGGAAAAAGGATAAAAGTAGCTAGCTCCGATCCTTGCTACGCTCGCTCCTTTCCTAGCGTAGCAAGCTTGCTACGCTAGCAAGGATCGAGGAAGCGCTTTTTTCTTTGAATCGTAGCTAGCGATCGCGAAGGCGAGGAAAATAATCGATTAGTTTTGTTTTTTCAAATCGAAGCTGCTGCTAGTTGCTAGGCCTGGGGATCGTATAGCACCGTGTTACCACACCCTCTTGCTTTCCTACGTGTCAATCGAGTACGAGGCCAGGAGGGCCCGGTACGTGAGGATAGGAGCAAGGGCCCGATCCTAGCTCTCCTTCTTGGTTACGAAGTTAGAAGTAAGGATTAATGCAGCGAAGATAATCAAGGATTACGGAGGTACGAGGCCTAGGCACCGTTAGTGCTGTAGCAAGAAGAGGGAGATAAATAGTATGGTGGCTCCGCCCTCCTAATAAATTTTAGCTAAAAGTATTAAAATTTCTCTTATTTGCACATTCGATTACTGATATCGGTTTATTCAATTGATGGTCTATGTAATGGATAATTCTAAGGTATATATTGTTATGTCTACCAGGGTAATTAAAGAGTCCCAATTCTTAATAAAAACAATAATTTAAAGTCAATTTTTAAGCTGAAAGGTAAACCGGAAGTTCATTAAAATTAAAAAAATATTTTTAGGGGGTAGCAAGTGCGTAGCAAGTGGGTAGCCAGTGCGTAGCAAGTGCGTAGCAAGTGAGCTCTTTAAAATTTAAATGCTTACCCAGTTTAGTGACTAGTTCTTGCTTGCTAAAATAACTACAAGCGATTATTTTTCTCTTTGCTAGCGAAGCAAGCAATGCTTCGCAGTCCGTAGGGCTACGGATCGTAGCTAGAAGCGCGAAGCGAGAAGCGGGTGCTTTCTATGCTAACTTCGTAAGCAACCGTACGGATTGCTAGCGAGATAAAGCAGATAATCAGCCTTCAAAGCCGAAAAAAAAAATAAGCGAGCCCCCGTGATTACTGTTCCTTATTTGGCTCTGCTTCTATGGATCCGTAGGTAAGTAGCACCTTTCTTGGCCTTGCGTTAGCACGAGGCACTGCTGCGCAACCGTATAAAATTATTGGTAAGCAAGTAGGAAAGGGGTGTGGTGAAGATCAAGACTTGCTAAGTATTTATCAGTGTCCGGGAGCAAACTCACAGCTTAATAGTCGAATACGGTCTTAGATAGATAAAAAAAAAAAAATGAAATTATTAAATCTTTTATCCTTTGGTGCCATATTATCCAGTATATTAGTGATAACTGCTAAAAACCCGGTTGTAGCTGTAATATTTTTAATAACTTTATTTATTAATACTGCAGGATATTTAATATTATTGGGGATATCTTTTGTAGGTATATCTTATATAATTATTTATATTGGAGCTATTACAGTATTATTTCTTTTTGTTATTATGATGGTAAATATTAGGCTTTTAGATATATTAGAGATAGGGAGAGATTATACTAAAAATATACCTTTAGCCTTCTTAGTAGGAACTTTTTTTATTTACGAAATATATTTTATAATACCATTTAGTTTAAACGATATTGTTGTATTAAATTTACCTATTGATTTTATAAGTTATGTAAATAGTTTAAATATAAATTCTAATATTTCTACCACTGACTACAGTTTTTATACTCTTAGTTTTTTTTCTCCTGAAATGTTTACTAAAGAGTATACTCAAATATCGGTATTAGGTCAAGGGTTATATACTTATGGAGCGATATGGCTATTATTGAGTAGTATTATATTATTATTATCTATGGTTTCTGCTATTTTTTTAAGTAGTTCAGCTAAACACCTAAACAATAGTGAAGATAACTCTATTACTAGGTAGTTTAAAAGAAATATAGTATATAAAATTAAGAGATTAATACATGTCCTAATTTTTAGCCTACTTTTTAGAGACCGAGCCAGACCGAGACACAAGTACTCTCCTTGGTTGGCGTTATTGCGCTTTGCTCTCCCTTCGGGTTGCGAAGCACCCTCCCTAGCGAAGCAACTCACTTTATCTGGCTAGCGTAGCAAGCTTGCTTCGCTACCGTAGGTAGCAAGCCCTTCGATAATAAAGCTACGGATTAGTGGTAGTTGCTTCGCTACCCTAAGCTAGATCCTTTGTATCCGAACCGTAGCTAGGAAAAGGGAGAGAGGGAGAGCGAAGCTAAAAAACAAAAAATAACACTAGCTTTCCTACGGTTGCGTCACGTACTTTTCTAGCGATCGGTTGCTATAAAAAAGCCTAGCCACCTCTCCGCAGCGCTTGCTTTGCTCCGCACCCAAAGGATGCTAGGGCTGAGTTGCTACCGCATCCAGAGAAAAATAATCATACTAGCGATGTCTAGCCTGGCCAGAGTAGTAAAGGACTGAGTGTTTAATAGTTCTATTATTATTTCTTATTTTAAATCAAGCCTCACCCACGTACTCCGTACTCTGGGCTGCTATAGTCAAACAAAAGGGCCCTTGTTTTCCTACGGATCAAGAGTAATTGCTTGCGCTAGCTTCGAAAATAACTCGGTATCATAGCCGGAAAAAGGTGTATAGCTAGAGTACTATCCCTTCGGTTACTAGTCACCTGTGTCTCTTATTTAAGTGGCTAGAAGAGGGACCGCAAGGGCACTACAAACCCTCAATCGAAAAAAATAATCTACCTTTGTGCCAAATATCTTGCTTCGCTACTTCCCCAAAGCTGGGGTGTCCTCCGCCCTGCATAATTTAAAAAATAAAAGAGATGATTATCTTTCTTTTAGACACTATCGAATAAAAAATTTTATTAATATTATGTTAGTTGCAGCAAAATATATAGGAGCGGGATTAGCATGTTCAGGTTTAATTGGTGCTGGTATTGGAATTGGTTTAATTTTCTCATCTTTAATTGCTTCTACTGCTAGAAACCCTCAAGTACGAGGTCAATTATTCACTTTCGCTATCTTAGGATTCGCCTTAGCTGAAGCTACTGGTTTATTCTCACTTATGATTGGATTCTTAGTATTATACTCATAATTTTACAAGGTCTAAGCTTATTGAAAAAATAACTGTTTTAATATAAATATATTCCCTTAAACCCCACGTAAATAGGTTCTATGTAAATTCCTAGCCAGCAAATTTTATTATCTTATTAGTTTTACTCTCGCCCTTGGGCGCTTGGATGTAAATTAAAAGAAATGGTGCTAACGGTTCTTAAAAACTGGAGCTGCAAAGGCTATTGGTCAGATTGATACTGATGCCTTCTTAAAACCTAAAATTAGGCCATTAAGCTCGCTCTGGCTCCGCTTTGCTTCGCAATCCAAAGGGCTTATTCTTTTTCTTGCTCTTGCTCCGCTTTGCTTCGCAATCTGAAAGATAAAACCTGAAACTAAAATATTTAATATTAATGGTTTAGACAAATTATTAACTTCACGTAAAGTTCTAGACACTAAAAAAATTAACGATAAAAATTATATTGTTACATATGAATCTGAGATATCTAAAGAAGTAATTGAAAATTTAGGTTTAGACTTAGCTAAAGTACTTAATTACAAGAATAATAATAAGCTTACCTACCGGTTGCGCAGCAGTCCCTACGGGTTGCGAAGCAGCGAAGCGATCGCGAACGCGAGAGATTTAGAATAAAATAATAATTTTGGATTTGTTTCAATATCTACAGCAGCTGCTATCACAAGTTATGCTAGAATTTATATTAGTAAAATTAAATTAGGGATTCTTAAGAATGGTGGGTGGAGCCAGAAAAATTTATTATTCTGATACTGATAGTATAGTGACTGATCTCTTGTTACCTAAAGAATTTGTAGGTACAGAATTAGGGAAACTAAAATTAGAATATAAAGTTAAAAAAGGTTATTTTATTTCAGGCGCGTAAGCGAGAAAAACATATATGTTAGAATTAGAAGATGGTACGTTGATAAAAAAGCTAAAGGTGTAAATAGTAGTTCTTTATCTTTTTAAGACTATAAAAATATGTTTTATAACAAAGAAGATATTACAACATCAAAATTACATACTAAAGTAGATTTTATAGAAGGTACAGTTAATTTTTATAATAAGTCGGTAATTTTACGACATGATAGTTATACTAAGCGAGAAAAAATATTTGATACAGATGGAATATGAACAGATACAAAACCTATATTGTTTAATAATTTACTTGCGAAGCTAGAAAAGCCTATAAACTTAAATGTAATAAATTTTAAACGTGATAACGGAACATTACTAGAATTTAAATTAGAACCTAAATATTATTCACTTTTTATAGTTTAATTTAAAAAGATATTATACATTAGTTATTATCCGCATTGGTATATTTTTAATTTTTAAATTTATATAATCTTTCTCAAATTTAGATAATCGTTCTCAAATTTATATAATCGTACTCTTGCTCTTGCTCTGGGTAGCTTATTTTCTACGGATCCAGACCCCGTAGTGCTGCTTTCTTACTACGTTAGAGTTGCTACCGCATCAAGAAAAAAAGTGAAGGCTCCGCGGCTCCGCACTGCAGTTTATATTTAAATTATAGCGCTATAATTTAATAAATTATGACCACTATTTTAGTGTTTATTAAAGGATATTAAATTAAATTATATAATATTCATTTATAATTTTAAAAGTCTTAGTCGCTCAGCGCTACTTGTATTTAATGTTATATATATTTAAGCTTTGATCCTACGGTTGATGTGTAGCGCAAGAAGCAGGGACATTGCGTTTAATTTTAAATATTGAAATAAAATTAACATTAAGCTTATTAGCTTCAGTATAGTAGTTAGTTTATTTGAATATGTCTCGCTTCGGTTCATCGAAGATGAGCGGAGCAAAGCAACAGTTATTTGAATTTTAAATTACAGGCTCTTCGATGTGCTTGCTATCTTCGGTTGCGAAGCACAACTAGCAAGAGAAGGTATTTAAAAATATTAAAGTAACTTAAGATATATATTTATTAGTCTCTTTTCTTTTTTTTTTTGCTTTCGATTTGAAAATAAAGCTACGGGGTCGAAACCAAGCAACGATCCGCAATGCCTAGCAAGCTCCGCACCCTAACGTTGGAGGCTCCGCACTGCTTCAAGTAGCTAGAAAAATAATCGGAGCGGAACAATAGAGACATAAACTGAGTGATAGTGATTTAGAGTTATTTAAATGGAGTTGTCTTAAATAGGTGAACATTTTATAATCTAATCTGAGGTAAAAAAAAAAACTCAGTTGCTTATTATTAGGAGCGCAGAGTCCTTATGTAGGAGAGGAAGATAATTTTTGTTTTAAATGTTAATGTTATCAATTGTTTTTGGTTATGCTTGTAAAAAAAGAGCAAATTTGTATTCGAATAAAGATGAAAAATAATATTTTTGTTAGAATAATTGTTATGCGATCGACCTGTCTGGTATCAGGACTCGTAAGTTCGATCAGGTTTAAAAGACCCTTAAAACTTTTCTTAAAAAAAAAAAAAAATAATAATAAAATGGATAAAATAAATAATTTTAGTGTTTTTGCATGTTTTAGCTTTAGTTATGATATTCATCATAAAAACAAAACGCATTTAATCTCTTCTGTTGCGTATAGTGATTTGTATGACATCGGGAAGTTTTATACTATAAATAATAATATAGTAGCAAATTACAGAGAGAATTTTGGAAAAAGAAAAAAAATGTGTATAATTATTGTAGAGATGTTTTATCAATCTTACAGTGACTATGGTTACGATATTATTTGTAATAAGGTGGATTTACTAATAGTGAGAACTTCTTTAGATAGTTTAATTTTTACACCTTCTACAGAAGAATGGTTTAAAGAAGACTTTTGGAACGTTTTTAATGATAATACTTTAAGCGCGAACCAAGACAATTCTCAAGATCAAGGAAAAACAGAAAACAAAAATAAAAAAAATTTTGACTCTTTGTTAAGGGATTCTGTATTTATATTTCAGAATATTTGGTAATCCAATATAAAACTATTATTTAAATCAAAAAATATAGAAATTAGCGGAGGTACAGTATCTAAAAGACATATGTTTAACACAGTTGACTTAGAATTAAATTTTTACTTAAATTTTTTATATAATAATAACCATAGTGATATTAAAAAAATAATATATGATAGTTGGAAAAATAAAGATGGTATATTATCAGGAAAAATACCATATGTTGTTTTTGATTTAATTTATTTGATAAACCTTATTTTTAAGAACTGGGATTTAAATTCTACTTTGGACTTTCATGTAATGGATAATATCCAGGATAGCAATTTGAATTTTTCCAATAAAAAAATAAAAGATCAAATTAAATTTTTACAAGATAAAATAAAACCTTATGTAAATCAATTAAAAGAGTTAGAGTTAACCACACACCATTTTGATAAAGAGTCTTTAATAGATCAAGATAAAAAAAACTTTGAATCTTTAAAAATTATTTATAATTCAATTAGGGATCTTATAAACAAATATGAGGATGAGGCAGTTAAAGAAACTGATGATGATAACGTAAATAAAAAAATTTTTAATTCTGTAAAATCTCTAAATTCCCAAACCGATCAAAAAGAATTTGTAAGTATAACTTCACAATTATTTAAAAGAATTACTATGAATTTAAATATAACTCAAGTTATTATCATAAACCATATTGAAAAAATTCTTAATAAAAGAATTTCTGATATGTCTTATATATTAAATGAGTTAAAATATTTGACCCTAAATTTTCCAAAAGATCTAAACACTTTATTCACAAAAATACAAGAACTAGATGCTTTGGGTTATAAAAAAAACACCTCCATTACTGTAAGAGGTGATTTATATGTAGATTATAATATGTTTTCAAAAATATATTTAAATATTTTAAAAAAAGATATAGAAAAATTTACCGAAGAATTAGATATAACTGATAAATTACTTCAAAACTTTAATGATAAATTTCTAAAGACTCTAAACGAGAGTCGTAAAATTAATTTTGTAGAATTAAAAGATTTTTATACAGAATTAAATGATTTCAAATCAAAAAAAAATATACCCTATTCTTATGAAAATTTTACTACAGAATCAAAAAATAATAGAAATAATATTAAATATAATTATATACTAGAAAAAAAAAATAAAAGAAATTACAGTACAATATCTATATCCCCTAATCTTCAAGAAAATTAAAAAAAAATGTCTACACTAGAAGTGCGTAGCCAGCGAAGCGATCGCGAAGGCGAGGAATTGAATAAAGAAGAATCTACGCATATTTCCGGAATGTCTAGCTCCTGCGGAGAAGAAGATCTATACTCTCAATTAAATAATTCTAAAATAACTAGAAATATTTTGTTTTCTCATATTAAAGAAATTATTAAATTTAAAGGAAATAAGCACACCAGTATATGTACCTACTTTTATATTAAACTGGTTAGAAGGAATTAAAGGTTTATGTTTAGTAGAAAAAAAAAAAAATGTTGTAATTGATTATTATTTTAAAAATATACTTATATATCTTTTATGTGTCCTAGTCTGTTTCATTCTGATTAGTTTAATTTAATATTTTCTTAGGAATCCTTCTCTTTTATGTCAGATCTTATGATTTCTGCCTAGATAAAGATATAAAAATTAAATTCTAAGCCCTACATTGGTTCTATTAGTGCGCCAGCCATTAATTAAAGTTGCAGTCGCTTCGCGTGCCTAGCAAAGCAAGGCCTCCTCTCATAATAAAAAAAATAGCCGAATACGATAAATTAAGGCAGCTAAGCCTTTTGGTATTGAGTTTTTATAGATCTTTTGATTTAATTTTGGATTTTGGAGGGGATAAAAGGTTTAAAAAAGAGGGAAAGAATTTAGTGATTTTATAAAAGGTCTCGCGTACGCGCTTAAAAAGAGTGCTGGTGAAAGTTATTCTAATACGCCTACTTAAGGGGATGGATCAGGATCTTCCAGTGGGACAGGTATTACGGGGTGGGTTCATGCAATACAGGTTCTTCAGGTGGCCCCTCTTTAAGTTCTGGAACAACCAGTGGAACAAACTCCACAAGTGGTACAAGCTCAACAAGTGGTACAAGCTCAACAAGTGGTACAAGCAACACAAGTGGTACAAGTGCAGGTAATGAAGGATCAAGTTCAGGAAGTGGAAGTGGTACATCTTAAACTAAGTCTGGATAAATAATCAATATAAATTTAATTGGTTAACTTCTCGCCTTTGGGTTGCGTAGCAAAGTAAGCTATAAAATGATTAAGAGATTAATTTTATAGAACAAATATTTAATATCTCTTTTTCTCTCGATGCGTAGCAAAGTACGCGCTTAAATTTTATTTATTTTTTAAATTTATTTGGTGTTAATGTTACGGCTGAAAGTTCTCCTATTCAAAATTTTATTACGTTTTCTCATTTTATATTTATTTCTCTTTGGGTCGCTTCGCGCCCGCTTCGCGCCTGCTTCGCGCCCGCTTCGCGCCTGCTTCGCGCCCGCTTCGCGCCCGCTTCGCGCCCGCTTCGCGCTTAAAAGGTTATAATAGTTGAAGAAAAAAAAAGATAGATGTTATAATAGAGAGATGTTATAGACATATTAGATGTTTAGAGGAGTAAGATAAGAGAGGTGGAAGGTAGTTAGAGCTAATAAATGAATTTTAGTCGCTTCGCTGCTTCGCAACCCGTAGGGACTGCTGCGCAACCGGTAGGTAAGCTTGATTTTTTTATATTTTAGTCGCTTCTTTTCTACGAATCGCTTGGGACGATCTCGGAAAATGGTTTTTAAAAGGGGTTATTGGATGGAGTGCATGTTATTTTGGTTATTGGTAAATGCATTCATAGTCAAGTGTTGGTATGATATAGTATTTGAGATATGATATGTTATACTGGAATACTTGATTATCTCTTTTTATTTTATTTATTTTTTATTATGTTATATATGATCAATATTTTCTCTGAACAATTGCTTATTTTAATTCATTTTCTAATTTTGGTTTTGGTGAGTTATTGGATTTATTTCGATTATCTGTTATACCTCTTTCTTGCTAGGCTAGTATATCATTAATATTTTTATCTGTTATATCTATTTCAATCATTCCTCTTATTCCATTAGCTGGATCGGGAAGATAAAACTTAACTCAAGCAACTCAACAACGGGTCTTTTATCTTTTTAATGATTTGGCTTCAAGGGTATTTTAATAATCGGATAAGATAAACAAGAAAGCTATGTAAAGAGATTGGTTTTAATAGATGCGGTAATGATATGATGCGCAGACATAAGATAGTTATTAAAAGTGTTGACTATTGGATTCTTTTATTTATTCTTTTTCTATTGAAAAAGTCTCTAAGATTTAAGGATTTTTAAACCTTTTTTAAAATATAAAAAAAAACAAAAAAAAATGAAAAAAAAAAATTTTATAATTTATTTAGATATAATAATATTTGGTTTAGTTGTTTCTGTATTCTTTTATGATCTTTTTACTATATTATCCAATCTACTAGAGAACTTATTTAACGTTAATGATCAAATTATTTGTAACATGTCAGATAATTCAAACCCAACTAAAACAACGATTGTTCATTCAAATGAAGGTTGGGCACAAGGTATAAAAAGTATTTTTATTTATGGTACAGGTGCTCTTAGAATATCTTTATTAAGGAGTGGTGGTACGCCATTGCAAAGAGGTTTCATAATTGGAACAACTATTTCAGCTGATGCTGCTAGTACAGCACTTAAAAATGCTATAAATGATCCTGAATATGTTGAAAAACATATTAATAGTTGGAATAGAATAGTTAAAGGTAATAATAATAGTAGTTTAGAGATTAATGTAGCTAATGATGGTGATACAAATAAACTTGCTAATGCTGTAAGTGAAGTAAAAAAATTACTTCCTGAAGATTTAGATTTGAAAAATCTTGGTGATAATATTATTAGCGGAGTCTTAGATCTTTTAAAACCTGTTTTAGAACCTGTTCATGTTGATTATTCTGCTCAATTATTATCTAATCAAATATATGGTATAAGTATACTATTATTTATTTTATCAATTATGATTTTTATTTTATTGATTGGGTTTATAATTAATTTACTAATATTCGTATATAGTGATAAATTAATAAATTTATTTAACAATAAATATATAAAATGGTATATTATTTTTAATAAAAAAATCATAGGAATAGAAATTTGTTTTATAGGTAGTAGTTTAATTTATTTTATGTACATGTTATCATATGGAATACATTTTATAGCCACACATCCTATAATTATTAATTAAATTATTTATATTAATATAAATATAGTATTTTAGAAAAAAAATACGATGCATTTTATTAAATTGCATAAAACAAAAATACTATGGTATGTACTTAGAACTAATTTTTAAAACTTTTATATTAAAAAAAATTAAAGATATAAGATTATGTAGGTTAGTTTTTTTACATAAAATTTTTTTAGTTTAGCATATATAATAAGCGAATTTAAATTAGGTGTTATTTGTTGTTTAATAATAATATTTATATGTTTATTATTTTTAAAATATTAGTATTTAATCTGTACCCTTGTACATGAAGTTTGTATTATAAGTTGATCGATTGATTATATGTTTAAGTGTCAAAGGGTAGTATGTTGATTTTAAGTGTTGTTTATTCAATAGTGGTTAGGGTGGGGTGCAGCTTTTGAAGCAGGGGAACAAGTTGTGTCTACTGCGGTAGATTCGGTAAAATAGGCATTAGAGTCTGGTAATAATAGTAATGAGGGTTCAACTAACACAACAAATACAGGTGGGTATGGGACGGCTAAAAAAAACAAAAAACAAAAAAAAAAAGCAGCTAAAGCAGGGTTAAATTACTTGGTGCAGCTTTGGAAGTTGGTTGTCAATTAAAGGGTGGAGTGCTGGATGCTGTTAAGATGGTGATTAAGTATGAGGATAGTGGTAGAAACTCAGGATAATACTCTACAGGGAGCTCTAATACAGCGAGCTATATTACTGGATAAATTGGTAGCAGATTCGTAAAAGTGGAGGTATTGTTGAAAGCTCTAGCAAGTCCTCTTAATGAAGGGCTAGCTCTATCTAGTCATCTTAATGATAAGATTAGAATAAAGTTTAGGAGTAATCGATTTTTATTTCCTGAACTTTAATAAGTATAATAATGTATAAGAAGCGTTATTTAATATAAAATAACTTAAAGTTACACAACCTGCCACTCTATAGGTTTTGTTGTTTTAATCATTCTCTAACCGTAGGTAAGTACGTGCGTGGATTGATAAATGTATTAATTTTAATAGCAATTATCAATTATCTCAGCCTCCCCTCCCCTCAACTTTAGTGGAAGGGAAAGGCTAGCTATATGTTATTATTACACAATTTACACGGATTTGATTCTATATTTATTTTAAAAGTTTTATTAGATTATAACTCTTATAACTCTCGATGCGTAGCAAAGTACGCGGTAAAATTAATGATTATTATAAAATTAATACTATTTTTCGTGATAATAGAATAATTAAATTAGCAATATCTGTTAAAACAGGGAATAAATCTAATAGAAAAATTACTTTAGTAGATTCCTTTTTAATGTTACCTGCTAGTTTAGAGAAATTAGCTATAGAATATAATTGCGAACATACTAAAGGATATTTTCTCGCTTCGCGTGCCTACGGCCTTGCCTACGGCCTTGCCTACGGCCTTGCCTACGGCCTTGCCTGCGGCCTTGCCTACGGCCTTATGAGTTTGTTAATAAATCTAATTTATATTACATAGGTAATACTCCAGATATAAGTTATTATAAAATATCTGAGAATGATTATAACTGTATTAGATCTACTGATTGGAATTTAAAAAATGAAACTTTAAAATATTTAGAAAAAGATCTTGATACTTTAATAGAAGTTGTTGATAAATTTAGTAAACATGTTTATAATACTTATGGTTTACAAATAACAGATTGTTTAACTATAGCTAAATTAGCTATAAATATATTATATAGTAATTATTTCTCTAAAACCTCACCCTCGATATCTCCAGCTGGTCAGGATGATGATAACACAAAAGTTTTACCTTTAATTAGAAATGTATCTATTTATAATTTTATTAAAATGGCTTATTATGGAGGTATTACCGAAGTTTATAGACCTAGTGGAGAAGATCTTTTTATCGCTTCGCGTGCCTACGGCCTTATGATATAAATTCTATGTATCCATTTGTATCTAAAAATAAAATGACAGGAAATATTTCTACATATATAGAATTAGATGACTCTGAAGTTAAACGTGGAAAATCTCTCAAATTAGACAACTTATTTGGATTTTTATCGCTTCGCGTGCCTAGCAAAGCAAGGCCTTGTAGAGTTAAAACTAATAATGAATATTTAGGGTTGTTGCCTATACATTATGATAATAAATTAATTTTACCTCACGGAGAATATGAAGGTGTATGGTTTAGTGAAGAATTAAAGTTTGCTAAAGAACAAGGTTATGAAATTCAAGTAATTAAGGGTTATAATTTTAATATTGTTACAAACATATTCAATAAATTTGTTGACGATTTATATGAAATAATATTAAGACAAACAGGACTTGTTAAAGCCGTTACTAAATTAATATTAAATTCATCATTTGGTAGATTCGGAATGTCTATAATAAAACCTGAAACTAAAATATTTAATATTAATGGTTTAGACAAATTATTAACTTCACGTAAAATTCTAGACACTAAAAAAATTAACGAATCATCAGGATTTAAATATAAATATTTGATTTTTTTATTTTTTAAATATTAGGTCGTCCGTCGCCGTCGTCGCTGTCTGCTTCTTGCTGCTTCGATTTGAATAAAAAACCTGCCCTTTTTTTGCGGAGCGCGGAGCGCGGAGCTTTTTCTAGCGAAGCAAGCTACGCAACGTTAGGATTGCTATCTTACCTGCGGACACGAAGTTAGGCAGCACTACGGGGTCGTAGCAAGAAGGCCTTGCTTTGCTAGGCACGCTTAGGGAAGGAAAGCTAACTTACTTCGTTAGTAAACATCAAGTAAAAAAAAAAAATATAAAAGAGAATATAAAAGAAATTATAAATTATTAAATATAATTTTAATATTAATATGAAATTTTTATCAATAGTTTAACCCTTCCTAAATTAAATTTAGTGTATTTCTCCCTCTCCCTTTTGGGTTGGGTTCGTTTTTTAGTTTTTTAAGATACTCTCTTAATACATAAAAGGGCCTTGTTTCCGTAGGCTAAAAGATCTACAAAAAGTAAAGATAAAAATTTAACTTAATAGGCTAATACAACATCTAAATATTCTTTTAAGTTTTATAAAACGAGTATAGTTAAGTGGTATAGCCTCTGCCTTCCAAGTAGATATCATCAGTTCGAATCTGATTACTCGTATAAGTAAACGAGAACTGATTTTATAGTGGTTAAACCAATTGGTCTAATAAATTATAAAAATTTTTCTCTTCTCTTTACGTTTATCTTCTCTTTAACCCCGCATGTTTTGTAGCTGTTTTGTTGCTTACTCTCGCTAGCAATCCGTACGGTTGCTTACGAAGTTAGCATAGCAAGCGCCCGCTTCTCGCTTCGCGCTTCTAGCTACGATCCGTAGCAGTGCGGGGCCTTCGCAACTACGTTGAATTTCAAGGAGCTTGCTTCTGGTGCCCAGCAAAGCAAGGCCTTCGAATAAAAGAAGCAAGCTCCGCACCCTCCCGTTAGGGGTAGTGCTGCCTAACTTCTTGTCCGTAGGTAGGATAGCAACCCCAACGTTGCGTAGCTTGCTTCGCTAGAAAAAGCTCCGCGCTCCGCGCTCCGCGCTCCGCGCTCCGCGCTCCGCGCTCCGCGCTCCGCGCTCCGCAGAAATAGAATCGCTTGTGATAGCAAAGCAATTACGATTTTTCCTAAAAGGGCCCACCGGATCGAAGTGAGATAAAAAAGGTAGCCGCAAAGCTAACAAAAGAGGCTAGCCCTTCTTCTCCTTACCGTTAGGGCGTTACGATCCAGATAAAAAAATAAGGTGCTTCGCTTGCTACGCTAGCTTCGCAACCCAAGGCTCGCTAGATCTTTATCTTAAAATAAATGGGCCCGGTAAGGGGCGTATCAGCGAGTATCCGATAAAGGGAGCGCAAGGGCTTGCTTCGCTAGCCAGATTACTAAGGGCTGGCTAGCCCTGGCTAGAACAACTCTAGCAGACCAGCTTACGTAAGAAAAACTAGAAAAGATCCCTTGCTACAAATCGAATAAAAAGCGCAAGCCCTACGGGAGGGAGTTGCTTTTTTTATCAAAGCAGTGCAAAGCCGAAGGCAGCCTAGCCACCAGATTTGCAAAGTGTTGCCTCGCTTTTATAACTTATCTGCTGATTTTATTAAAATCGAGTACCTGGGCTGGATCGAACTCTAGAGAAGTACTTTAGCTTCTAATTTACTCTAGCTCTTTTTAGCACCGTGGGCTTAACCGTAAAAAAGTAAGCGATTACAAAGGGGTCAGAACTGTAAGCAACTTATCTATCTAGCTTTTAGGTAACCTCTCTAGCTCGGCCTCTTTATAATAGCCCTACCCTACGGGCTAGGTAACCCACCCAGGGGAGCGATCTACGATGGTAGGGATCGAAGGAAGGGTAATAGGCAGGTAGAAATTGAAGTGAAAGCAAATACGGGCGGATTGGAGCTGCTTTTCTTTGCATTAGGGGTAGGCTGGGGCTGGCTAGCCCACGCCAGCCAACGCCGGCCAGCCCTTCACATTAAGATAAAAGAAAAAATTTTATGCCTCGTAGTTTTTATTGGGCGCGTAAGGCGCGGGTCAAATACATTAACAGTATGTATTTAAGGGTTTGTTGAAATCCTAATTTTTTTTGACCAGTATTATTACCTAAACCATAGAGATTTTTAAACGAATTGCGAAGCTAAAACAAAAACGCTTTAGAACTACCCTACTACCCCTTCGTGCCTAGGCTTCTACTCCAAAGCAAGATGCCTCCGACAGACTAGGGAGGATACGCTGGCCTATGCTCCCTCACCCTCACTACCGCTGTAATCCTTGATTCTCTTCGCTGCCTTAATCTTTGCTTCTAACTTTGTAATAAGGGCTAGGATCGCTACTTTTTTAGCTTCTTGCTACGACCCCGTAGCCCTAGTTGTGCCGTTCGGCTCGCTTTGCGTGCCTACGGCCTTCGAATAAAAGTAGCAACCCTAACCTTTCTAATCGAAAGGGTTGCTACCTGCGGTAGCGAAGCAAGCTTGCATCGCTAGCCAGAGTAGCGTAGCTAGAAAAGCCGAAGCAGCTTTGATTTTAAACAAAACTAACGGGATGCTGCCTTACCCTTAATCCGTAGGAGCGCGCAGTGCTTGCTTCGCTAGCAAGAGGGACTAACTACTTTATAGCAAGAAAAAGAATCAGCGCAGGGTAAGAGTATTTGATTTATATAATAATTAGGAAACAGAACTCGGTTGGTAGAGTGTCTCCCTTTTAAGGAGAAAGTTATCGGTTCAAACCCGATTGTTTTCAATATATCTTCTTGCTATCCGCTTCGCGCTTAAATGATATAGCTTGTTATATTTCGCTTTGTAAAAATAAGCGTTTTCTTTGCAGGCTAGCTGCCTTTGGTTTTTATCTGCGAGCCTCCGGCCTTGCTCGGCCGTAATCCGTAGGATCCGATAAAGGCACTGATCCTTTTTTCTAGCTTCGCTAGTGAGCGCAGCTAGAAATTTATCAACCTATGCTCTGCTCTAGGATTCTTGCGGTGCTAGAAAAGGGTACGGCCTTATTTAAATACTAAAAGAAGCATATCATTTCCCTAGTCTTATACTTTGTAAGTCGCGCATCAAGAATTTTAAAAATATTTGTTTTTTCCTTACCTGGTGCTTCTATATGAAAAACCCTAGCGGTAGTCTGTGGTAAGCTAAGGCAGAGCCTGCTGCTTTTCTCCTCTTGCTAGCTGTGCTTCGCTTGCTCCGCTAGCATCGCAACCGTAGGTAGCAAGCACTACTTTTATGCGGAGCGCGGAGCGCGGAGCGCGGAGCGCGGAGCTTTTTTCTTCAAATCGTAACAAGAATCGCTTAGTTTTGTTTTTCAAATCGAAGGCTACTTGAAATTAACTGTAGCGTAGCAAGAATCAAGGCTTCGCTAGCTTATCGCTTCGCTGCATAGCGCTGCTTTTTACCTACGGTTGCTTCGCTAGTAGCAATAATCCCCAGGAAGGTAAGCTTCTAGCTACCAATAATCAATGCTTCGCTTGCCACGCTAGCACTGCTTCGCAACGCAACCAAAGGGGCCCGATAGATTACAATTTTTTTATTCTTCGAATCGGGGCCCCATAAAACCCGTCCCTCACTTTTTCCTGAGGCCGTACCTCCTTGAAATAAAAGAAGCCGCCCTACGTATTAGTGAGGCCCGATTACGAGACCCGGTAGAGTTGCGAAGCTAAAGCTAGCAAATATCAAAAGCCAGTATCCCCCTAACGGGATAGGGAGGGAAGCCCCTTGCTCTGCTTCGCACCCGCAAGGATCAAGGAGTAATAAGCGGGGAGGGCTAGGCAAAAAGTTAAAGTTTTTATAGAAATATACCATTACCTTAACAAGCACACAGGTAATAAATATGAAAAAATTTTATACTCGTATTAAACCCCTTTAATAATAAAAATAGATAAAAAATATAAGACTAATTTTAAAAATTTACTATGTAAAGAATATTTATATAAATATGTTTTATCAACTCTCTCCTTGCTTCTCGCTGCTTCGATTTGAAAAAAAAAAAACCGTAGGTTGCTTCGCTTGCATCCCTACGGTTGCGAAGCACAGCTAGCTTCGCAACCGTATAATCCTTTATTTATCAGGCCCTTTTTAGCTTATCCTCCGGTTGTCTAGCTCGGAGTGCGTAGCAAGCTACTTTTATGGCTGATTGCTACGCTCGCTACCTTTCCTAGTTACTGGCTAACTTCGTAAGCAACCGAAGCTTCGGAAAAAGTGCTGCCTAGCTTCGATTCTTTTTATCCCGTTAGGGTTGCGACGCACCCGTTAGTTTTATTTTAAAATCGAAGGCTACTTGAAATTAACTGTAGCTACGCAACTAGGGCTACGTATTATTGGCGAAGCGATAAGCGAGGGACGTAAGCAAGTAGCAGGTACCGCCTCGATTTTTTTTCTAGCGATCCTAGCCCTCAGTTGTGCTGCCTACGGATAGCCATAAGCAGCAGTCGCTTCGCGCTTGAGTGGAGGCCTCGCCTCCTATGTAAGTATCTAATCAAATATGTCTTTTATAAAAGGAATAGTCTACATTGGTAAGTTAAGACAATTGCTAATTGTTCGGGGCAACCTATGGGTGTTCGAATCACCTCTATTCCGAAAATATTAAAAACTGGAAAACCCTTAAAGATAGCATGTAAATAAGTAAGAATAAGAAAAAAAAAGATATCTAAGTAAGTTTGTTAGAAAATCTATTTTTGCCTTTAGGGTGGCTATGCCTTATAATAATTTTTCTTTCACGGAAAATTCTTTTTTTTTTAACAATTCTCCTTTAATGCAATTTGAAATTACAAACATATTAAGCATACAATTTCCAATATTTGGCTATTTAACTTTAACTATTACAAACTTAGCTTTATACTCTATTATAACATTAGTTGTAACCTTGGGCTTACATTTATTAGGAAACAATGAAAATAAATTAATTCCTTCTAAATGGTCTATAGGATTAGAAAGTTTATATACAACCTTATCTTCTATTGTAAAAGATCAAATAGGAGGACATAATGAACGTTATTTCCCTTTTGTATACTCTTTATTTTTTTTTATATTAATAGCAAATTTAATCGGAAATGTACCATATACTTATACTATAACAACCTCATTGATAGTATCAATTGGTACTAGTGTTACAATATTTATAGGTGTAACTCTTTTAGGTTTAATTACTAAAAAAATTACATTCTTTTCTCATTTTGTACCAGAAGGTTGCCCATTACCTTTAACACCTTTATTATCATTAATAGAATTAATAAGTTATATCGCTCGGGCCTTTTCTTTAGGAATTCGATTATTTGCTAACATAAGTGAGAATAGGTCCCTCCCTCTTGTGTTTAAGAGCCAAACTCCGGAGAAGCCCTAAAGCTCTAGTTACCAAAGTTGTAGAGGAAACTCGCAACCGGCCTGATTAATGCCTCAGGGTATGGTAAAATCACTAGGGATGTCAGAAATGTAAATGGGTAATCGTGGATCTAAATCAGATATTGTAAAGCAAGTCTGTAAAAGAGCAACGAGTAGATGGTTCTTCAGTTATATACGTAATATGTAATATTTAACTGTAAGGTGTACTCTAGTCACCGGGAAACCGGCTCTTGGGAGAAATAAGTAACCCAAGATTAAAGATAACTACAATAGCCTTTCCTTATTAAATTTTAAGTTTTTATTTAAATTGAGTAGGTACTTTGCCTGTGTATCTAGATATTGGAGGCACTCGCACTCAGCACTCAAGAAAATCGTAAATAGATTTTGTTTTCCTAGCTACCTGCTACGCTTGCTTGGCCGTTAGGATTTTTGCTATTGAATTTTTTTTTCTAGCTCCTTGAAGCAGTGCGGAGCCTTCCACGTTAGGGTTGCTGCGCACTACGGTTGCTTCGCTAGTAGCTAGAAAATAAGCTACCCGTAGCTGCTCCTCCTTACCCACTACTAGCAGGCAAAGTTCATCCGGATGCTTGCTTCGCTAGCAAGAGCAAAAAAAGAAAAAGCGAAGCTTCGCTTCTTGCGCTACGCATCCACCGTAACAGTGCGTAGCCTTCGATTTTAAACAAAAAACTAACGGGAAAAAGTTAGCACTTCCTTTTTTCCCTCGCTTCGCTGCTTCGCTGCTAAAGCTTAGGGTTAGCGAAGCAAGACTAAATTAACCTAACAACATAAAAATTCTATTAGTTTAGCTACTAAAGGTAAAAATAATAATTTTTGTCAAACCCTTAGTAAAAAAACTAAAACTTAATTAGTTTAGCTCGCTTAGGTAAATCTTTTCTTTAAAAATCTTTAAAATAAAAATTGAGTTGCTTTGCTAGACAGAGGGTTTGCGGTCGAGGTAACGTATTTAACAACAAGTAAAAGTTTTATATATACTTCAATTTACCAGGGCAGCAAAAGTCATAGGTGTAACCTGTCGCGGTCTATCTAAAAGGCTTAAAAGTTCCAAAGGTCCCATTTTTAGTTAAACCGCTTCCAAGTAATTTTCGGAAACTCTAAAAATAGCTAAAAATTAGCTTACTTAAATACTTTTATCTAAATAGAATTTTAAAAAAAGTATGCCTATTAATATCGCATTATTAAAATACGGTTATAGTAATTTTAGGTTAACTATGTTGGAATTTTGTGAAGTAGAAAGCCTTATGACTAGAGAAAATTCTTATTTTTAGAAGTTTGATATCCTTCCCTAGCTTGCTTCGCTAGCAAGCGTCGATTATTTTTCTCTTTCCTCCGTATCGAAGCAAGCTACAGACTTATGGCAGCTTCGCCTTTTCTAGCTACGATTCTTTTTTCTAGCTTTTTGCTAACTTTCCCTAGCTATGATTATTTTTCTGCGGAGCGCGGAGCTTTTTCTGGCTACCGCACTACGGGGTCGGAGCGCGGAGCGCGGAGCGCGGAGCTCTTTCTGGCTATCCTACCTACGGCTGCTTCGCAACCCAACTAAGTTAGGCAGCACTACCCCTAACGGGAGGGTTGCTTCGCCAGAAGCGAGCGGAGCTTTTTTCTGGCTACCACACTACGGTTGCGTAGCAGTCGAAGCAAGCTCCTTTAAATTCCATGTAGGGCTACGGATCGAAGCTAGATAAAAGGGCGGCTATGCAGGTAAGCAACAGCAAGAAGGCCTTGCTGCTTCGCAACCGTAGGAAAGTTAGCACGAGGCACTAGCTAGAAAAAAGAATCCGTAGGAAAGCTAACTGACTACTAGCTTCTTTCTTATACAGATCTTTAGAAAGCATCCTTTTTCTAGTGAGGCTAGCTGTGCTTCGCAACCGTAAGTAGCAAGCCCTTATTTTCTACGAATCGCTTAGTAGCAAAGCTGGTTAGTTTTTTTTTTTTTCAAATCGAAGCTAGTGCTAACTTCCCTAAGGACCGGGAGCAAGCATCCCTTCAAAGATGAGGACTACCATATAAAGTGCTAGGTTTATTTTTGAAAAAATAAATCCAAAATCCTCTATTAAAATAGAGGTTACAGATGTTAATTAAACTACGATTTACTTTCAATTGGCGAAGCAGCTAGAGCTTTATCCGTACGGCCGTCTAGCATTTCCGTATATTTAAAAACAAAACGATCTAAGCCCTAGCTAGCGAAGCAATTTTCTTTTTTTCTAGCTACTAGCTAAGCAACCGCAGCCCTACGTTGAATTTCAAGTAGCACCTACTTACTTTTATCCCTACGGGGTCGCAGCAAGTTAGAAAAATAATCGTAGCTAGAAAAAAGAATCGCACGCTACGCGCCGCTACGCGCCGCTACGCGCCGCTACGCGCCGCTACGCGCCGCTACGCGCCGCTACGCGCTTAAAGGCAAATATTTAATAAAATTAATTAAAATTTAAGGATAAATTTGTAGCCGGGTAGGTGGTCATTCACTTTTAAAAATATTAAGTACATTTTTATTAAAATTCTTTAAAAGCGAAAATTTATTTATTGCTATAATAGCTGTAGTTCCATTTACAATATTTGGTGCACTATCTTTATTAGAATTAGCCGTATCATTTATTCAATCATATGTATTTACAGTTTTAACTTGTTCATATATTAGAGAGGCTTTAGAATCACACTAATAATTAAAATCTTCATTCCCTGCTATCTTGGCTTCTGGCAGCTTCGCCTTTTCTAGCTACGATTCTTTTTTCTAGCTTTTTGCTAACTTTCCCTAGCTATGATTATTTTTCTGCGGAGCGCGGAGCTTTTTCTGGCTACCGCACTACGGGGTCGGAGCGTGGAGCGCGGAGCGCGGAGCGCGGAGCTCTTTCTTGCTATCTTACCTACGGCTGCTTCGCAACCCAACTAAGTTAGGCAGCACTACCCCTAACGGGAGGGTTGCTTCTTTTCTTCGATTCCAGAAGCGAGCGGAGCTTTTTTCTGGCTACCGCACTACGGTTGCGTAGCAGTCGAAGCAAGCTCCTTTAAATTCCACGTAGGGCTACGGATCGAAGCTAGATAAAAGGGCGGCTATGCAGGTAAGGATAGCAAGCATTGCCTCCCTCCTCTGCTAGCGTAGTAAGCAACCCCGTACCCTTGCTTCTTGGAAATTTTTTTTGATCCGAAAGGTCCGATAAAGTATGCGGGCGAAGCTAATCAAGTACTCGCTTAATCGGATTCTACGGATTAGGTTGGGCCCGATTGATAGAGCCTAGCCCTTCGCGCTTATTACAAATTACGCTAGCGAAGCAATAGCGGAGGATCAGATCTAGATTTGCTTTTTTCTTTTAATAGCTTTCTAATTTAATAAAGTAGACTAACATTGGAATTTTATACTAATCTGCCTTCTCTACTAGCTTATAAAATTTAGGAAAGTTCACGGTAAAAAAAAGATATTTAAAAAATAAAAACCAAAATAATTTGAGGTAATTAAACAGAAAATAAAATATATTGTTAACCTTTTTGCCTGGCATTGTCTTGTCTTGCCTTAGGGCGTATGGCAGACGGCAGACGGCAGTGACATTACTGTAAGTAATAATTAATATCTATCTTGCTAGCTTCTTTTCTTTTTCTAGCTCTTGCTAGCGAAGCAAGCACCGCCCTAACGGGAGAGGCAGCAATGTCAGGGTAGCTACGCAACTCTTTCCCAGGGATTCGGATAAAAGGCTGCCTAACTTCGTGTCCTTTTTCTAACGAAGTAGGTGCTCCTTGAAGCAGTGCGGAGCCTTCATTGTAACGGTTGCTTCGCTGGTAGCAAGAATCAAGCAGCCGTACTTAAATCAGTACACGATAAATGTTATTAATTAGATTTCTTCTCCCCTTTTTTCAACTTATCTCAATAGTATTGTACAGTTATTTCAATTATATGACTATAACTATAAATGAAAAATTGCTCCTATCTATACCTATTAACTTTTAGGATAAATTCAAAAAAATTTTTTTTACTTTTTATCCTGTACGGCTTTTCTATTTGAAAACCCAGACTTTGGAGAAACTAAAAAAAAAAACAAAACGAGTCTTATAGTTTACTTTAAATACACGGCTTTGCTGACTCACTAAAAAGAAAAACCAGAATCCTTCCCGGCTCTAGCATCGTATCTCAAATCAAATGCAAGAAATTCGAGAACCCTGATAAAGGTAAACTAACTAACAAACCGAGCCCTTTTTCTTGCTTCTTGCAGCTTCTTGCGTTAACGGAGTAAGCATCCACCGACCCGTAGCCCTAGTTGATATGCTTGGACTGCTTCTTGCGCTACGCATCAATGCTTGGCTTGCTACGCTACCGTAGGGAAAAAATAATAAAAGTAGCTAGCTCTAGCTAGCGAAGCAAGCACCGCCCTAACGGGAGAGGCATTGCTTCGCTACCCTAACCTTTCTAATCGAAGGGCAGAATTGCTACCGCATCCAGAGTTGCTACGCTACAGTGAAGGCTCCGCACTGCTTCAAGTAGCCTTACAAAGAGATTCCTTCTTTACTTCAAATCGCTTAGTTTTTTGTTTCAATTCGAAGCAGGTTAGTTCCTTTCTGCCTACCTCTTCGGTTGCTACGCACTCTACGATTATTTTTCCTTCGAGTTGCGAAGCTCCTTGTTTTTATTTTTTTTTTTCTCCGATTTATCCAGTAGCAAGAAACCCTACAGCTCTGGCTACGCTAGCAACCCTTCCTGAAACGCTGCCGATAAATAAGCAGCCTCAGATTAATAAAAGAAGCGTGCTTGCTACGCTATCCAGCGAAACAAATAAAAAAAGTGCGTAGCAATCCCAAGGCGACCCGAAGGCCCCAGTACATTAATACGGATTGAGGGGAGCCAGACAAACTTTCCTACGGATCCAGATAATCGGACTAATTAAATTATTAATCTAAAAAGAAATAAAATTTTTATCTATTTTTCTATCTGATCTAAAAAAAGTAGACAAGATGTGAATAATAGAACTAAATAAAAGCGAAATAAATCAAATACTAGGATTTTAAGAGTCTTATATCAATAGCCTGCTATTGCAACATGCTACATAGTTAAGTCCATTCCTAGCTGATTCTTTAACCTCTCTAGCTCTTCTTCCCTTACATGGCCTTATTGTACTCAGCAGGCGGTTGGTTTAGCTTGCGAAAAGTTGGGAAATAAACGAAATGGAAAGCAAGTACCCAAGTATTCGCCGGATCGGCAGGAAAGCAATATATCGGCCTTACTTCTGTGCCCTTAGGAGTGCATAGCAAGCGAAGCAACCTTCGGTGTGCAGCCTAGCTTCGCGACCCTAACCTTTATAAGCTTCCCTACCGGTGGATTCTTGCTACTTTTTCCCTTCGGGTGCGGAGCTTGCTTCTCGCTTCGCGCTTCTAGCTACGATCCGTAGCCCTACGTGGAATTTCAAGTAGCTACCCTTCGTTGCGTCGCTTGCTTCGCTAGAAAAAGAGTCCAGAAGCAAGCAACCGCTATAAAAAGCAAGGCAGGCTTGCTTATGCTTTTCTTGCTCTAACGAAGTTAACGAAGTAGCACTACGGGGTCGTAGCAAGAAGCAAGCTCCGCAGCTCCGCAGCTCCGCAGCTCCGCAGCTCCGCAGCTCCGCAGCTCCGCACCTCCGCAGCTCCGCACCTCCGCAGCTCCTCACCCGTAGCTTTACTTTTAAAATCGGAGCAAAAAAAGCTCCGCAGCTCCGCAGCTCCGCAGCTCCGCAGCTCTGCAGAAAAAGGGTGCCTACTATCCTCCTCGTGCAACAACCCTGCAATAGCGAAGCTAGTATACCCTGAGTACTCCCGCTAGTTAATCTTTAAGGATTAAATGCCAATACACCAACGATTAATCCCACTAGCACGTACTTTATCTGGCTAGCGAAGCAAGCTTGCTTCGCTACCGTAGGTAGCGACCCCTTCGCTGCTTCGCTGCTAAAGCTGCGGATTGAGTGAGTAGAAGTAGGGAACACTCGCGCCACCAAAGGGCTAGGCATACAGTGTCTAGGGGAAAGTGGGAACTCCAAATAAATCAGTTAACTTATAAAAAAGGTTAACTTTTAATAGTAAGGTTTAATTATAATATGGTTTAAATGTTTAAAGCAGTTCGAATTTAAAAAACTAAATAAGAGCCTCTATAATTAGAAGTTAAATTTTAATTATTACTAGAGGCAAATTAAAGAAAAGGGCTGCAATTGCTACAAATCTTACTGTTAGTTTCGCAACCTACTATTTAAGCATCTTGCTGGCTTCGCAGCCGAAGGGTACTACTTGCTTTGCTCGCTACCTTTCCTAAGGATCGGCCGAAGGAAAGGGAGGCTCTTTAACCCTCGCATGTTTCCTATACTCTGCTCCTTCTGGCTGTCTTGAGGCCGTATGCATAAAACCGGAGGCCGTAGGGTCTTTAAGGCGCATCGCTCGGCCTTCCGGGCCCTCTCTTTTCCTACGGCACGCGGAGCGAGCGTAGCAAGAAGCAAGCTCCTTTTCTAGCTAGGACGAGCTAGCAAGCGAAGCTCCGTAGCCATAGCTAGCGAAGCCAGCCTGATTCGTTTGCGTTAGCACTTGCTGCGCTTGCGGTAGCACGAGCACTACAGGACCCGAAGCAGTTTCGCAACTAACGGTAGCTGCCTACTTACTACCCCTCCCTCGCTGCTTCGCTGCTAAAGCTTAGGGCAGGAAAGCAATGCTTCGCAGTCCCTAGGATAGGGCATTGCTTCGCTAGTAATTTTATTTAATAGCTAGACCCTTAACAGTGCGTAGCCTTCGATTTTAAAAACAACACTAACGTTGCTGGCTAACTTCTAAGGATAGTAACCCTAACGTTGCGTAGCTACAGCTTCGCAACTAACGTTGCGTAGCCACAGCTTCTTGCTACTAGCGAAGCAACCGGAGCGCGAAGCTTGCTTCGACTGCTTCTTGCGCTACGCATCAATGCTTCGCTTGCTACGCTCCCGTAGTGCGGTAGACCTAAAAAAGCTCCGCGCTCCGACTGCTACGCAACCGTAGTGCTGCCTAACTTCGTGTCCGTAGGTAGGATAGCCTTAAAAAGCTCCGCGCTCCGACTGCTACGCAACCGTAGTGCGGTAGCCAGAAAAAGCTCCGCAGAAAAATAACTAACGTTGCGTAGCTACAGCTTCGCAACTAACGTTGAAGGCTCCGCACTGCTTCAAGTAGCTAGAAAAATAATCGTAGCGGCAGCTTGGCTACTAACCCCTAACCACTACTTTCCTAGCTAGCAACTCTGGATGCGTTAGCAACTATGCCCTTATCGCTTCGCTGCATAGCGCTGCGCTACCGACAGGTAGGCTTTCTAAAGGTTAGGGTAGCAGTGCTTCGCAACCTTCTTGAGGCAATTACTGAGTAGCGAAGCAACAGCTTCGATTTTAAATAAAACTAAGGGATTCGAAACCAACAAGGGCTTGCTCCCTACGGTTGGGAAGCACAGCTAGCCTCACTAGTGGGAAGGAGTTTTTTTTTTCTTCGAACCGAAGCATCTCACCCTAGCGGGACTTACTCCGTTAGAGCAAGTAAAATAATCCATACTAAAGCTAGCATGTTAGGCTAGCAACCCTTCAAGCTACGCAGCCGAGAGGGCTGAAGCCTTATGGGCCTGGAAGATAGCGAAGCTAAAAAAAGGGGCAAGATAAAGCAAGCGAGTAATCCCGTAATCAGGCCCCCTACTCAGTACTATGGCCTGGCCTGCTACTTTTATACGAATACGGCCCTCGCTTGGTGTGGGGAACAAGAGTACAGGACCGAAGTAAAGAGTACGGGCTTGCCTGCTAACTCGCATACTCTTGTCCAGCCTCAATAAATAGTAATCGCTTGCTTCGCATCAAAAGGAGCACTGCTGCAAAGCATACCAAATAAAATTATTTTTGCACTGCGCAGCTGCGTAGCTGCGTAAACCAAAATTCAAACCGTCAATATTACTATATATTATCTGCGTGCTTCTGGGAGGGACTTAATCTTTTCCTAAAATTTATTTTCTCCTTTATCCCCGTAGTGCCCTACCTTAAGCGATCCGTATGGGAAGGCAAATCCTATCCGACATGAAGAAAAGGAAGGGTTGCTAGCTAGCAAGCTAGCCTCACTTTATGTGGCTAGCTTGCTTCGCTAGTAATCCCTTCGCTGCTTCGCTGCTAAAGCTACCTATTACGGGTTAGTGACATCGCTACCCTATTACCTAATAATGCAGACCGGATCAAAGCGAGGGAGTGGCTTCGCTACCCTTACCTTAACCAGCTTCTTGCTACGATCCGGAGGAAAAAGCACTAACCCCTGACTTGATTCTTGCTACGCTAGAAGCGCTAAGCGAGAAGCAGGAAAGGAGTAGCTTCGCTGCCTTAACCTAAACTACCAGCAGCTAGCTAAAAGGGTAAGCAGGCTAACCAGCCAGCCTGCTTGATTGAGTAGCTTCGCTAGGAAGGTAGTAGCTAAGCTAGTGAGTAGCTTCCCTCGTGTAATAATTTAAGTTTAAGGCTCAAGGCCGTACGGCACAGCAAAGTGATAAGTATGTTTTTTATTATCTCCAAAACTATTTTTAAAAAGGACCGCAAGGTTCTCCCCATAATTCTAAGTATAAGAACAAAATTTGTTAGAAAATCTATTATTAAAAAGTATAAAAATAAGTAATTTTTATATATTTTTAGAAACCCTAACATCAGTAGTACAAATGGTAATTAATGTTTTATTAATATTAGGGCCTGTTCTACTGTCTGTTGCTTTTATGACTCTTATTGAACGAAAAGAATTAGCTGCAATGCAAAGGCGAGTCGGTCCAAATACTGTAGGTATTTATGGAATTTTACAACCGTTCCTTTATATGAGCAGGCGAGCGGCATCAATTTAGTAATAAATCCATGAAAACAGAACTATATGCTGGAAACCTCTAAAGCTTTATGTACTAGACTATCTAACTTTAAACAAATATAGTAAGTAAAAATCTTAAAGATGACGCCTAGTGCGAAACAATGAGCAATCAGCAGGAACCCTAATCAGAAATAACTGGATAGTAGGATCCTCAGAGACTACACGTTCTGCATCCTTATTGAGGAAGGTGAGATAGTCCACTCTTTAGTCGCAATTGGTGTTATTCTCTGGATAGCGCGTAGCGACGCGTAGCGACGCGTAGCGAGAAAACTATTCTTATTTTTTTTATGTGTCTATTATATTTTTATAGTAATAATTATGAAGTATTAGCTGGTTTACCTTTCATTATAACAGATCCTGGAAATCTCTATCGTCATATCATACGTTTTAAGTCTTGGCCTTCTATTACACGATACAAGAAACATAAAGCTGAAGCAAATTGCAATGATGTGCCTAATAATATCGTATTATTTCGTAACACTTGGAATGGAGTAAGTGGTATTTATAAAATTACTTTCTTACCATTTCGTATGTTTACATACTATGGTTCTTCTTCTAATTTAGGTATGCGATTTAAATATCATTATTTTAATGGCTCTAAACAAGCAAATTTCTTAGGGTTATTTCTTCGTGTGCGTACGCCTTAATTGGTCTAAATTTTCTATTACAGTAGTAGAGGTATGTCCTCGAGAATCTTTACGCTCACGAGAGAATTGGTATCTTTCACGATATAACCCGTTACTTAATGTATTAATGACTGCAGGTGAGCGAGCAGACCTTCCTGGTCTATCACTACTAACTCGATCTAAGATTAGTTTATCTTTAACGGGAAGAAAAGACTCAGAGGATACACGAACAAAGAAAAGCATATCTCTCGCTCCGCGCTTAGGTGAATTAAATCCTTTTTTTTAAAAAGGTCCCGGGGAAAAAGCCTTAGAAATTGCAGCAGAAAAAGCTGTTGCTTCGCTACTAAGGTCTATGTTTATGATTTCGAGACTTTCACACTTGTTAACGGAAAACCATTTCGTAGCTTACGTATGGCTGCAGATGCTATGCCAATAAGTCATAGTACATTGCCTATAAAATTAGACACTGGAAAACCTTTTAAAGGCTACTATTACTACACATTACCACAATTAGTACGCCCTTAATAGTGAAGATATACCAAAAGATTAAAAAAAAGTCGCTGATGCCTTAAAACTAATCCTAAAAGAAAATGTAATTCCTTCACAATCAAATAAATTTATTTTTTATTTAGCACCTGTATCTAGTTTATTTTTTAGCCTATTAGGTTGGGGTATAATACCTTTTGGTCCAGGTTTAGCTATATCAGATTTTTCACTTGGTATTTTATATACATTAGCTTTATCTTCTCTTGGAGTAATTGGGTATCTATTTTTAGTTTGATTAAATTATTTTAGCTTAGCGGGAGTGTTACGTCAACTATTCCAACTTTGTTTTCCTTTTACTACCCTTATTTTAGGCAAAGGTGGTGACAAAAACGATAAAAAAATTTAAATATCAAACTAAATAAAGATTACAAAATAAAAAAAAAATATTAATAACACAATGCTTAAAAAATTAAAACCTAGATGCTATCAATTTGCCTTTGTTCCTGCTTGTCTAGGAGTATGCATAGGTGCAGAAGGTAAAGGTAAAAAAATTTTTTTCTACTGCTACTTATTATTCCACTTATTAAGTATTAAATCCTCTTTTTCTTCCTGTCCTTCCTACGGACAGGAAGGACTCCGCGCTTAAAGAATTCGCCCATGGGTTTTCAGGATTTTTTGATGCCGAGTCTAACTTTTTTATTTCAGACTTAGATACTAGATTTAGTTTTTATTTTAATATTAAATTGCATATAGATGATATTAAAGTGCTTCAAAATATAAATAAAAAACTAGCTTCGCTTTTCCTACGGATCGGAGCTTGCTACGCACAGGAGCGGGTAAAAATATATCCATAAAATACAGCCATATTTAGAGTTTCCAAATATGAAGAATTACAAAAAATATTTGATATTTTAGAAATTAAACCTTTAAATACTACAAAATATTTAAACTACCTGGCGTTTAAAGAAGCTTTATTTATTTATAACAAAGGGGCGGAGCCAGAAAAATAAAAACTTATCTTTATCTCTTTTCTTGATGCGGTAGCAACTCTAACGAAGTTAACAAAGTAGCACTACGGGGTCTGGATCCGTAGGAAAGAAGCTAGCTTACCTGCCGGCAGCGTAGCAGGAGAAAAATCTTTAATATTTAACGAAATTAGAATACTTAAAAGGCTCCGCCCTTGAATGAATACTTTAAGAACTAATTTTATTTTTCTGGCTCCGCCCACCGGTCAACATAAAATTTTAATAACACCTTATTGATTACTAGGGCGGCTTCTTTTCTTAGCTACGCAAGAATTAGGTAGAGGGCGATGGTTTATTTTCAATTTCGACCTCTCAAAAAAGTTTTCCTCTTAGTCGCTTCGCGCTTAATATAGTACAATCAATTATTGAAAAAAAGGTTTTAGATGCTATTAAATTATTTTTTTTAGAATTGTCTGCTAAAGAAGGAGGTAAATTAAAATTAAAAATAAAAACAAGCAAGGGATCCTGCCCTTTCCTTACGGATTACGGGAAGGAAAGTACGCGCTTATTCAAATAATAGAAGCGCGGAGTCCTTACTTTTTTTCTTGCTCTCCTACCTACGGCTGCTTCGCAACCCAACTAAGTTAGGCAGCACTACCCCTAACGGGAGGGTGCGGAGCTTGCTTCTTTTATTCGAAGGCCATAGGCACCAGAAGCAAGGACAGGAAGAGAAAACAATTTAAATTATAATTTACTACTAAAAAAAGTTAAAGACCTTTTAAATAAGCCCTCAAATTTTTAAATTTATTCCGATGGGAAAATATTTATTAAGCTTTCCTGCGGTTGCGAAGCAGTCCCTACGGTTGCGCAGCAGTCAAAGCGACTAAACAAAAATTTTGAAAAGGTAGAGGAAATGTTGAAATTGAAGTTTATGATAAGGAGGGTTTATTTCTTTATTCTTTGGATAATTTGGAAACGACTGCGAATTTTTTTAATGTTGGCGCGGAGTCCTACCTAGCGAAGCAAGGACAGGAAGAGAGCATATAATTAGGTACAGATTAAATACAGGAAAATCTTTAATACTACCTTCTACACCCCTATTAGAGTTGCGCAGCTACAAAAAGAAGTCTTTTTTAAAAGAGCTATTAGTTTTTAACTATTATTAGATAATTTAAAACTTTAGTATCTTTTTTCCCTCTATTGCACTTACAGGTCTAGGTGCGATTAAACAATTTAAATCGCTATAAATTTTACAGCCCTCCCTATTTCTGCGGAGCGCGGAGCGCGGAGCGCGGAGCGCGGAGCGCGGAGCGCGGAGCGCGGAGCGCGGAGCGCGGAGCGCGGAGCTTTTTCTAGCGAAGCAAGCTACGCAACGTTAGGGTTGCTATCCTACCTACGGCTGCTTCGCAACCCAACGAAGTTAGGCAGCACTACGTGGTCGTAGCAAGAAGGCCTTACTTTGTTAGGCACGCTAAGGGTAGGGCACTAGAGCATAAGTATAAAATATATTTTTTTCCCATTTAAACCTTAAGCAAGTTTAAATTCACTCTAAAATAGCCAAATTCCGGGTAAATCCTAAGAGCTCATAATACTAAACTCTTAACCTAAAAGGGTAAGGAGAGTGGCCCATCTAATTAATTGGAGAAAGTAACAAGTTATGAGATATGGTGAAAATCAAAATGGATGTTCGCGGATCTAAAACACCTCTATTAATAATTAAATATGTGTAAAAGAGCAACGAGTAGATGGTTATTCGCTAGTATTAAGGTGCTTTTCAGCACTGCACGCAGCGCCTTTGAATACCTCTTGAATTACAGAGGATAGATACATAGTGTAAGGTTTACTCTATTAGCCGAGGAAACGAGGCGTTAAGTATTCAGCTTATACCTAAATACAGAAAAATAATTATAACAAAGTTAACTAAGACACCCAAAATGGCGAGACTTAATTATTTGCTTTAATTATTACTTTACAAGGTAAAAAAATACAAAAAAAGTTTATGGGATTTTATTTGCAGGATGGTCAGCGAATTCTAAATATGCCTTTTTAGGTTCCTTAAGATCTACTGCTGCTATGATTAGTTATGAATTAGTATTAAGTTCAGCTATATTAATAATAATTTTAGTTACTGGAACTTTAAATTTAACTTCTATAATTGAATTTCAAGAATCTATTTGGTTAATTATTCCTCTATTGCCTGTTTTTATTTTTTTTTTTTTATCTATATTAGCTGAAACCTCGCGTACACCCTTTGATCTACAAGAGGCTGAATCTGAACTTGTGGGTGGTTTCTTCACAGAGCACTCTTCAGTACCTTTTGTTTTTTTTTTTCTAAGTGAGTATTCCTCAATAGTTCTCTTTAGTGCTTTAACTGCTATCCTATTTTTAGGTGGGTACAATTTACCTCCATTTTTAGCAGAAATAGTATCTGTAAGTGATTTATTTATTAATATACCCTCTTTTATATTAGGCCTAAAAACATGTATTTTTTGTTTTTTTTTTGTATGGTTTAGAGCCACATTACCACGGTTAAGGTATGACCAGCTTATGGGATTATGCTGGTTATATGTTTTACCCCTTGCCGTGGCTTTTATTTTATTTATGCCTAGCCTTATTACCGGGCTAGGCCTATTTATGTAAAAAAAATGAAAATGAAAAATTTAATGTTAAGGTTTAAAGGTAGCATACTTATGCTTATTGCTACGCACAGGAAGCTGTTCGGTGCAAATGTTACGGCACTAAATTTATTTTTATTGATTATACCCCTATTCTCCCCGTTTTTAGGTTATAATTATTGTTACTATCATACCGCCCTTATAGCAACTCAAGTAAGAGAATTTGGTGCGAAAACAAAGACGTGATCCCCTTGATCCCCTGAATTCGAACAACAGTTGGGAAGCTCTTACAAGCAAGAGTTGTACTTGTAACGCAAGCTAGGGCCTCGGCAGCTTTGCACTTCTTCCGGTGCTGAGCAACAACGCTGGCCCGTATTCTGGCTGTTGTAAAAATTTATATTCAGTCCTCTATATCTAATTTAAAAAAAACTATTATTCACAATTTTGAAGCTTTCCTTGTTAAGGCCAATAGAAATAAAGAATTATTAATAAAAAAATATCCCAAAAGTTATAACTTAATCGCTCCCTTATTTAAAAAATTTTGGGGGTACGCTGTAAAAATTTTTATATTAATTAGAAACTTCTCTATAGCATTATCTGTAATTTATCTTATATTAACTCTAGCTTATCTTGTTGGTTTAATTGATAAACTTCCTGTTCGGCACAATATTTTTGAATTATCCGTACTTCTAGGATCCGGTATTGGAACGATGATGGCTGGTCCGTTAGCTCTGATAAACATTTATTTTGATAGCTATTTGGTAGGTATCTCTCATAGACGGTATATTGAAAATATACAAAAATATACACCTGTTACTTATTTAAACAAATTAGCTGCTTCTTGCGCTCCGCATCAACCAAATAACCCTTACTCTCAACTAATAATCAATTTGGAAAAACCAGAGCCAGTAGTACCCTCTAGGGATATAGTCAAAAGTATTATAAGAGAATTTGAACTCAATTTGAACTCCTCTGTTTGGGAAGAATCTTGAAGAGATAAAACCTTTGAAGAACTTACGAGAGGAGTATTTTTATCTAACTTTATTGATTCTTATCTTGAACGGTCTGGAATATTTGCAGACGGGACTGGAACAAGTAGGGGGGCCTACGCCCAAGTAAAATCAGAAATTTATGACAGGTGAAAATATAGGCTTGACGCTTTGAAATCATTGGATGACTCTTTAAAAGTATTGAAAAATAAGGAAGTTATTTTGAGGGATAACTGGGATTTCCCTATTGAAAAAGAGACTGTTTATTTTGATACTAATGGATGCGCAATACCCCATAAGGAACTGTTCAAAACATTATCAGAGATGTCCCAAAGATTCGGTGAAGATAAATTACCAGACTTACACCCGTTTATGAAGAATATCAGGCATTTTGCTGAAATTAATCTAAATTTAGCTAGCGAATATCAATTAACTCTTGGTAACCCCTGTTCAACAGAGCTGTCTTATCAAATAGTTAGGGACAATGCGAATCCTATTTTAAAAAATACGTCAAATTACAATCCAACCCAAAATACTCTAGACGATTATGACCTAATCTTACGAGGAACATTTAATGAAAGCTTTTCACAGAGGTTACCTAAATATGATATAGGTGATTTAAAAGAAGAGTTAAGACTTATGATTTTAATGGAAAACCCGACTCCCCCAACTCTAAGGTTTAACGAGACATTTCTTTATCATTCTAAAGATTAATATTATTATAATTCAAACCCTCGAAAGTATGGTAATGTTTCAATTATATTTTCTTCGGATATTGTATTAAGACCTTGATCAATAGGCGGCTACGGCTGTCAAGCACCTGTTTTAAGAGTTCCGGAGAATTGATTACAAATATTAGTAGTAGAAAATGATTTCATTCCAGGTTTGGGCGATATTACTCAAACTGCTAAAGGTAATTCTCAATCAATGTTATTTGAAAATTCTCAGTTCCCTCCTAGATATAGGGGCGATTCAGCTGTTTTAAGTGCATTGTCTGATCTTAGAGAAATAAGATACCATGAATCTAAATTAATTTCCCCTTTTAATACCTTAGGAACAAGCATGAACCTTACAAGTGATTCTCTGGACGAAATCACACACTATACAGAAAATTTACCTGAATCTTTAAAAAAAAGTCTGGCCGAAAACTGGGTATTTAACAAAGGGTACTTTTCACTTGTGTTTAAAGAGGTAGAAAAGTCGTATGATATTCATATAACAGTTAATACAGGAGGATTAACACCTGGTGCTAAAGAAATCGATAGCTTATTAAATATTCTTTCTCAATTAGGAAAACCTTATTATAAGATGAGCGGAATAAGTTTGAGAAATAGTGTAATTCCTATTAGTAAGCTATATTTAGAATCAGTTGGTAATGCTTTGTTAATGACCGAACATAGTCAGCCAAGCATATCCCCCATTCAAGGAAAAACAGGCCCACTAGCTAAGTTCTTGACCCATAAATATAAAATGAGTATGGAACGATTAGGCACAGATCATCCTGATTTAAAAAATCATTTAATAGCGGCTACAAAATTCCCTGATCGTTAAACGGGAATAGATTCTATAAGAGTAATAACTCACGAAATCAAAAATGTAAAAGTTAGTGGGTAGTCTCCTGAGTCCTAAGTCTACAACCCTAGCTTCGCGACCCTAGCATCGTCCATTTCTTCTTAGTTTGCTGGTTAGCTCCCCTATACGATCTAGCTTATTGCTACACTCGCGACCTTTCCTAGCTAGATCCGAAGCTTCGCGTGCTACTTGCTGCTTCGATTCTTTTTCTCCCTAGCTTGCTTCGCTAGCAAGGGCTACGGATCGAAGCTAGAAAAAACCTGCCCTTTTTCCTACGGCACACGGAGCGAGCGTAGCAAGAAGCTAGCTTCTTTTTCTGGCTATCCTACCTACGGACACGAAGTTAGGCAGCACTACGGTAGCGTAGCAGTCGAAGGCCTTGCTTTGCTAGGCACGCTTAGGGAAGGAAAGCTAACTTACTTCGTTAGTAAGCATCAAGCTACGCTTGCTTCGCCTGCTACGCACACCAAAAGGGTGCCCTTCTTTTTTATAAAAATCGAAGCACCTCCTTACTCTCTTCACGAAGTTAGCCATTGCTTCGACCCCGTAGGGACAAAAGGAAGTTCCTGCCCTAACCTGAGGCCTTCTGCCTTCTGGAATCGAAGAAAAGAAGCACCTTACTTCGTTTACTTCGTTAGAGTTGCTACCGCATCAAGAAAAAGTTAGCACTAGCTTCTTTTATTTTACCTACGGTTGCTTCGACTGCTTCGCAACCTAATGTCATAGTAGCCTAAATAAAACGAAGTAAAGGCTACGGTGCCCTACCTAGCTTCTCGCTGCGCGCTTCTAGTTAGCACTAATCCAGGAGTTGCGAAGCATCTAACCCTAACGGGGCGGCCTTCGGAGATAAACTACGTGCTTAAATTTTTAAAATAAAAAGAAGGAGCGCAGCATCTGCCCTTTTGGGTTGCTTGCTTACTAAGTTAGCAGCGAAGCTTGCAAATAGTAAAAGGATAGTTCTCTTTTGGCTTTTTATCAATTATCTCCCAAATTTTTTTACTATAAACTTTAATAACTTTTTAATTCTCGAGTTAATATTGCTCTTGCTATAGCTTCACTACTTAAGTACCCCCGCGTTCTTTTATTCGAATCGGTTAGTTGCGAAGGCTCCGCACTGCGGCTAGATTCACTACACCAAGCGCTTGCTACCTCGCTTCGCTCCTCCTCTCCTAGCTTCTTGCTAGGCCTTTAGGATTATTGCCACAGGATTCTTTTAAGAAAAAGCGAAGCTTCGCTTGCTTCTTGCGCTACGCATCCACCGTAAGAAAGCTAGCGAAGCAAGCCTCAACGGTCGGACTACGCTCGCTCTTGCTCCGCACTAAAGGGCTGCATGTTTCGCTGTTAAGGGCCTCAGGGAGTAAGCCAGCAAGCCGGAAGGTGATGCAAATAATTTATTTAATACAATCTAAAAAATTTAAAATTAGAAATATAACTCCGAATCACCGGCACCCTCGCTTCGCTTTAGCTTAGCACTAGCTTACCCACAACGATGCCGTACCTTCTTCGCTAGATCTAACCTTAACGGAGCCCTTCTTTTTTATCCGAAAATAAGCACCTCCTTACTATCCTTACGAAGTTAGCCATTGCTTCGCTAGTAAGTTAGAGCAAGCAAGGCAGAAAAATACAAATAAAATAGCCTAGAAATGCTAAGTAAGCCCTCTGCCGCAGGCTGCAGCTAGCTGACGTAGTTTAGCAAGGCTGAAAAAAAAAATAAACCTGACGGTTCCACTTAATTTATATCTCGCGGCCAATACTTAAAGGTAAGCGATAAAAAAATTTTTTATTATTTAAGGCCGTATGTAAGAAACGGGTTACTTATATTTTTACCCTTGTGGTCTACTTTTGCTCTTTTATTTTAAGGGGAGCACCTCCACCCTAAGCAGCTTCTTGCAACGCAGCACTAGCCCCTTAATCCTTGCTACTTTTTCACTTCGGGTGCGGAGCTGCGGAGCTTGCTTATTTTCTAGCTACTAGCGAAGCAACCGGAGCCCTTCGTTTAATTTCAAGTAGCTAGAAAAAGAGTCCAGAAGCAACCGTTACAGTTAATTTCAAGTAGCCTTCGATTTTAACACCAAAACTAACGGAGTGCTGCCTAACTTCTAAGGATAGCAACCCTAACGGGGTGCGTACCAACCCTAACGTAGAATTTCAAGTAGCTAGAAAATGGAAACGGAGGGAGTTGCTTAGCTACCTAACCCCTGAATCCTTGCACCCTTACCTCCGGATCGCAGCGAGCGCGTAGCGAGCGCGTAGCGAGCGCGTAGCGAGCGCGTAGCGAGCGCGTAGCGAGCGCGTAGCGAGCGCGTAGCGAGCGCGTAGCGAGCGCGTAGCGAGCGCGTAGCGAGCGCGTAGCGAGCGCGTAGCGAGCGCGTAGCGAGCGCGTAGCGAGCGCGTAGCGAGCGTAGCGCTACTTTTCTAGCTTTTTTCTTTTTCCCTAGCTTGCCTCCCTTTCCTTACGGATTATGGGCAGCTAGCAAGGGGTCGAAGCAAGCAACCGCCAGAATTAAAGCTAGGAAAGGAATTGCTTCGCTACCCTAAGCTTTATAATCGAAGGGGTTGCTACCTACGGTAGCGAAGCAAGCTTGCATCGCTAGCCAGAGGGCGATAGCTGGGCCTTGCTTTAGCTAATCAGGGAGAGTCCAATAATCCAAAGCTCTAGCAAGGATAAGCTAAAGGAAGGGTATCCAATGCAACTAAAAAATAATAATAATAATAAAAAAAAATTTCTTTAACCCCTTAACAGGGAAAATATTTTAAAACATGAGATTTTTTAAATCCCAAATAGTTCTTCGATTAATGAATTCTTATTTAGTAGATTCTCCTTCTCCTTCTAATATTTCCTATCTGTGGAATTTCGGAGTGCGCCATCTAAAGCGTTGTGTATACTGAGCTCAATGTCCGAGCTCTTACGTATTTCTGACATTAATAATTATATTATTTATATACGTACTACAGTATGATACGGTTTCTGATGCCAATAACATCTTTTGTCGGATAGCAATCATGCAATGTGCCGTAAAGGAAGGACTGCCCCTTCTAGTGGACGGTATTAGTAGAATTCTCCATGATGAGGTTAACAAACTTGACACGTACAGCTGCAATCTTTTCCAGTGGCTCTATCCATTAATAAAGCAGAATAGTTTGGTAGAGTTCGAATTATGCATTTTACAAGGACCGATAGGTAAAATGTTGTCAGTAATTTCGACGGCGTTACAGGATAGTAACTTTTACTGAGTGGATCAAACAACAACCACAGCAAGTATTTTGTGCGCAAGCATCTACAGAGAAAGGGACATTAAACATTACACAACTGCAAATTTGGGAACAAACCGCTTAGGGCTGTACTTAAATAAGTTAGCAGCACCGCGGACACAGAGGGAACTTAGTAATTCTGTTGTAAGAATGAAGGGTCCTAGCCGAGATAACTTATCTAAAATAAATTCTAATTTGAAACAAAAGAAAGCTTCACGAGAGAACAAGCTAGAAAATAAAAATATAGCCCTTTCACGTATTGCTTTTCAAGTAGAATTAAAAAGTAGGATAAGTAAACTTCAGAAAGAACATCAAAAGTATTACAACCTAGTTAGTCTATTATACGATGTAAACTTTTTAGTCAGTTGCTACATGATGATTAAAGGTAAAGCCGGGAACATGTCACCAGGTACTACATCTGAAACTCTAGATGGAATTGACTTGGAATAATTTAAAAAAACTGCCCTGGAACTACAAAGTGGAATTTTTAAATTTAAACCTACTCGCTTGGTAACAATCCCCAAACCAAATAAACCAGGACAATTTAGGGTTTTAGCTGTAGGTTCCCCTAGAGACAAAATTGTTCAGAAAGCTTTACAAGTTATTCTTGAAAACATTTGAGAAGATTTATTCTCTGATAACAGTCACGGTTTCAGACCTGGCCGATCTGTACATTCTGCTTTACTACCTCTATATTTAAAAGGTAGAAACTTTACCTGAGTTATACAAGGAGATATTAGTAAATGTTTTGACATGATACCTCATGAAGTAATCATGAAAAGAATATCAAAAAAAATCGGAGACCCTCGTTTCCTGGAACTTATAAAAAAATATCTTAAAGCAGGTTCTAAGTCTAAAACAGGAAAGCTCATTAATTCGGATGTAGGAACTCCACAAGGAGGGATCTTAAGTCCGATACTAGCTAATATAGTTCTAAATGAGTTTGACTCTTTCGTGGAAAAGTTGATAGGTAAATTTGAAACTGGGATTAAACGGAAAGCAAATCCGGAATACTCAAAAATTAGATACGAAATGAACAAATTACCTTTAGACAAAAGATTACCGTTAAAGTTGAAATTAAGAACCATACCTCAAGGTTTACCTAAAGATCCAGATTTAAAACGTATGATGTTTATCAGATATGCTGACGATTTTGTAATACTTATAGAAGGATCTCATGATGAAGCTGTATATTACAGAAATCTTGTAAAATCTTTTCTTCTACAAAATTGTGGATTAACTCTCAACCTAGATAAAACCTTGATAACAAATTTAAGCGACAACAAATTCCAATTTCTAGGAGCTGAAATTGTTAAACTTAAAACGAATATATCTTTTGTTCATAAAATTCAAGATTCTTTAGGGCGAAAATCAAAGAGAAGAGGTTATCCAAGACTACTGATTAAAGCTCCAATTGAGAACATCCTTGGATCATTGAAAAAAAATGGCTTCATCAGACAAGATAGTTTAGGGAAATATCATCCGATAGCTTACACTAAACTGACTAATCTTAGCCACTATGAAATCATTACGTTCTTCAATTCTAAAATCAACGGTCTGATAAATTTTTACTCTTTCGCGTCAAATTACAACAGACTAAGATATATTTTATATTTCTTTCAAATGTCATGTGCATATACTCTAGCAAGAAAATATAAATTCAATAATTTTGCTAAATCTTTCAGTGTCTTTGGTAAACGCCTAAAAGACCCTGAAACGGATATACAATTAACTTAACCTGAAACAATGAAAGTTCGCCATGACTATAAAAATAAACAAAATTTACCTATATTTTCAGATCTTGTTGGTATCTCTTGATCAGGTAAACTGACTCAAAGCGTTTTTGGTAAAGAATGTATTCTATGTGGTAGTTCTAACCAAATAGAAATGCATCACTTACGGTCTGTCAAAAATGTACGTACTCGTATGAGAACCGGTAACTCCACTTATGCCCAATGAGTGGGGGCTACACAGAGAAAACAAATACCTTTATGTTCCTATCATCATCATCTTTATCACAACGGTAAACTAACTGCATCTGATTTGAAAGAAATAAGTAGATTCACTAAATAGAATTTCAAAAGTATAAAGACTCTAGTTAACTTTTATTAATGCTCTGGCTCTGCCACTGAAACATATTTTCGAATATATCTCGGGTGCGAGCCGTATGATGGGAAACTATCACGTACGGTTCTGAGGGCAGTATTATCTGACCCCTATTCTTTACTTGGATTGTGTTTAATTTTACAAATTTTAACTGGTATCTTCTTAGCTATGCATTACATTCCTAACGTAGAATTGGCCTTTAACTCAGTAGAGCATACGTTATTTACCTTTATGTTTATTTTTTTTCTGTGTGCGTATTTGTTATTTAAAGTAAGTATTTTTAAAAATTACGTATTATATGTTTTAATAAATATGCTGGCTTGATTCGAAAGAAAAGAAGCAGAGCTGGTACAGCGCAACATTTTTATTACACAAAGCTCTATCCTGTTAATTAGTCTCTTTGGCAGCGCCTGCTGCTTATTTTATCCCTTCGGTTTCTCCACACTCGAATCTACGCAACCAAAAGAGTTTGAAAAAATAGAATCAAAAAATTTGCATGATTTTAATATTGTAAATAACTTAAATAATTTTCCTGATGAATCCTTTTTTGAATGGTTCAGAGGGTTAACGGACGGAGAAGGATGTTTTGAAATTCTCACTCAAAACTCTAAAGCTTATTTCAGGTTTTCTATAAATTTGCATAAAGATGATTCTTCTATGCTAAATTATGTACGTAGTAGATTAAAAGTAGGTAAAGTTACAGAAAGAGAACATTTTTCTACCTATACTGTTACATCTTCAGAAATACTTCGAATTATAGAAATATTTGATAGGTATCCTCTTAATACTTCAAAACATCTAAACTATTTAGCATTTAAAGAAGGTTATCTGCTTTATAGTAATAAAGATATTAAAAAGGGGTTAAATACTATTTTAGCTCTAAAAGGTTCTATGAATAAAAAAAGAGTTTATTTTGAATTACCTTCTAATCACACGATAAATATAACTTCTTATTAACTTTTAGGTTTTGTGGAAGCAGATGGTTATTTTTCTGTAGCTACTACAGGGTATCAAAGACTGGAATTTGGCATAGGACAAACATTTAGTGAGCTACCAGTTTTAGTGGCTATTAAGAAATTTTTATTAAGTTTACCTGGAAGTTATAATATAACTAGATCTGATTCTAATCCTGTAATACTAAATATAGATAAACACCCTAAAAATGAAAACTCTAAACCCATGGCAAAAATTCAAATATATAAAACTGATTATATTAATAATGTTTTAGTTCCTTTTTTTGATAGCTTAAATTGATTAAGTAAAAAAAAAAGAGATTATGCGGAGCGCGAAGCGAGAAAATTAATTTTAACTATAAAGAGCCAAGGAAAGCATTTTTCTGAACAAGGGAGAGAAGTAATTTTTTTAATCTCTAAAAGAATGAATAGAAATAGATTATCTACTAATATAACACTACAAAGTATTTCTAAAAAAACTCTGGAAGAAAAAATATTAAATTTACTTAATGAACCCTCAAACTATGAAATTCATCCTAATGGAAAAATATGAGTAAAATCTATTGTTTCTTATCTGAAAGGTAGAGGTAATGTAAAATTAGAAGTTTTAGATGATAAAGGGTTATTATTTAAATCTTTTAACTCTATTAAAGAATGTGCTTTATTTTTTGGAGCAAGTGAAAGAACTATTAACCGCAGATTAGACAATTCTAAACCTTTTTTATTTGATAGTTATAAATTAACGATTAGACGTATAACTCTCCCCCACCCTTATTCTTGTGAGTGCTAGCTTATTTTCTAGCTTTTTGCTAACTTCGTGTCCTTTTTCTCTTTTTCTAGCTCCTTGAAGCAGTGCGGAGCCTTCAACGTAGTTGCGAAGGCTCCGCACTGCTACGGGTTGCTTCTTTTCTTTTTCCCTAATCCGTAAGGAAAGGGTTGCTTCGACTGCTTCGCAACCGAAGGGAAAAAGGTAGCAAGAATCCGGAAGCAAGCTACTTGAAATTCAACGAAGGGCTACGGGTCGAAGCAAGGTAGCAACCGCAACAATCAAGGCGACCGTAGGAAAGTAGCGAGCGACTCGGGGGATGAGATGCGTAACTGTATAAAATTACTTACAAATACAAAAACTATTCTAGTTTAAATTAAATATTTAACCCTGATGTGTTCTTTAAATCAAGCTATATGCTGGAAACTCCTAAAGCTTTAATTACTATTCTATTTGTTGTCTGCGGCAGCTGCTTAGCTAGCGTGCGCAAGTATTTGCGCACGCATCCGGAAAATAGAAAGTTAAAATATTAAAGATAAAACAATGGACAATCAGCAGGGAACCAAAAAATATAGATATTCTAATCTAGTAGGATCCTCAGAGACTACAAGCCGGACTCCTTTAAAAGGTGATGAAATAGTCCAGCCTTTTTCGAAAGAAAGAGTATAGGTCAATTGCCTTACTACTATAATATTAAAGAGATGCTTTAAGCACGTACTTTCCTACGGATTGAGATAATTAATCACTTATCTACTCTTTCACCGATTGGGTATATTCTTTTAAAACTAGTTATCCCTCTAGCTTCGCAACTCTGGGAGGCTAGCGGTCCGTAGGTAGCAAGCCCTTCGATTATAAAGCTTAGGGTAGCTTCGCAACTCTCCCTTTTTCCTACGGCTTTTACTTGCTCTAACTAGTAAGGAGGGCACTACGGGGTCGTAGTAAGAAGCAAGCTTCTTTTATAGCTACCGATCCTTGCTTTGCTCTGCACCCTTGGTATGCTAGGAAGGTTCGCTAGCAAGAATCCAGCTAGCTAACTTCGTAAGCAAGTCGAGTACAGGCTGAGGGCGCGTACACCCTAGCGGATATAATAAAAAGTAGTAATTTAGATGTGATCCCTGAATGGACATCTAAGAGGTGTAAAACCTAAATGATCATGAGGGATGTAAACTCAGGGTGGTTAATCCGATACACTCATGCCAATGTTGCTTCATTCTTCTTTATCTTTGTATATGCACACATTGGAAGAAACTTGTACTATGGAAGCTATAAAAGCCCTAGAGTATTGCCTTTTGCTGTTGGAGTTGTGATCCTCGCCTAGTGAATTAGGATCTCACTATTTTCCTAAACCTTTTATAATCTTTCTTGCTATGCTAGCGTTGGCGGGTGCTTCTTTGCAACCCAAATGTTCGTAACAAAAACTAACGGAACGTATGGCCTTTTTTTCAAATCGTAGCGAGATAAGAACAGACAAAAGCTGTTATGTATAAAATTAAAGGACCTTGTACCTTTATTAATGGATAAGATCTAAAAGGAAGGGTAGGGGAATAAACTATCAAACTCCGGGGACCCCCTAAAGCTTATAATACCAAGCTTTAAATTTAAACATTAAAGTGGCTGAAGTAATTACTCAGGTATGGTAACAAGTTATAAGATGAATGAAAATGAAATGGGATATCGCGGATCTAAGTCATTTTTTTGTTTTTCTATTATTTTTAAAAATTTAGCTTTGAAATCTAAAGGCGGTTGCTTTCCTACGTATCAAGCGAGTACCGTAGTACCGCGTACTGGCCCTTCGGTTGCGAAGCAGTGGATTGAAGCTAAATTCTTCGAGTGCAAGGAATGCTTGCTGTTACACCGCAGCTCCGCATCTCCGCAGCTCCGCATCTCTGCAGCACCGCAGCCGAAAGGAGGTATAGCACTATAACGCCATATAGCGAAGCTGGTAAATAATATCTCCGGTTGCTCCGCGTTCAGTAGCTGCGCACCCGGAGGAAGGAAAAACAAAAACAAAAATTAAAAGTAATAGCTAAAAGAGAGATATGTAAAAGAGCAACGAGTAGACGGTAGTTGATACTTAATCTTTTAATCTTTGCTTCGCAATCCGAAGGCGCTTCAGGTTATAAAAATAAAAATTTGTCTCCCTTTCAGGTGGCCCGAAAAAAGCATATGTATTTAAGGTGTACTCTAAAGTTATCGAAAGAAAACTAGTAATCAGAATCCTTTCTAACCAAATATTTATTTTTATACTAAAAATTGGCTACTTGAATCCTCACCTCCCTCTCGCTTGCTTTAGCTAGCGAGGGTAGGAGTAGTGATTGGCCAATTTAATATACGTATATTAATAAAAAAAAAAAGAATATTAACATCAAAAATTTAACATAATCCAGTTGCAAAAGCCTGGTGTGCGTAGCAAGCTCCGATCCGTAGGAAAAGCGAAGCTAGGGTGTTATACTTAAATATGTCAAACACCTGTATATTTATATTTGCAAGAAGAATCTGAGTGTGTAGCATACTAATAAATTTTATTTTTTATAGCGATTTAAAATATACATCGCTTCAAACCTTGTTTGCGGGTAAACATATTGAAAATTTTTCTTATAGTTCAAATTGTTACTTTGCAAGTCAAACTAGGGCAGAGTCTTTTTATAAAAATTTAGGTTACATGAGTTTAAGTTTTGTTGTAGCTCCTAGTAATCGCCTAAGTCAATTACTTTTAAACCATAATTTACCTAATCCTGTTTATATTCTAGAGCATTGTGAAAATCAAAAAAATGTAGAAACTAAACAAAGTATTAAAAAAACACTTAATAGCATTTCTGGAGTATATGTTTGTATTAACCTAGTAAATGGAAAAATGTACGTAGGAAGTGCTTCTTTAAATAGTATGTTTAGACGTTTTCGTGGTCATCTATATTTAGCGGCTAGCGGAAGTAAAATAGTAAATAATTCGGTATTAAAATACGGGCTAATAAACTTTGCTTTTATTGTAATAGAAATAATTCCGGCAACAAACTCAGCTCAAGAAAAAAAAAAAGTCTTACTATCCATAGAACAAAAATATATAGATCAGCTTAAACCTGATTATAATATATTAAAAAAAGCAGGCTCGGTCTTAAATTTAAAATAAAGTCTTGAATCTAGAAAAAAATTAAGTCTATCTATACTTAATAATAAAAATCGCATGTTAAAAATTAAAAATTTAAATTTAGGTAAAACTTTATCTCTAGAAACCCGAGAATTAATGAAAATTTCCAAATTAAATAAAAAACTTTCAAAGGAAACCCGTGAAAAAATGTCTAAAAATAATTCAAAGTCCGTTCAGATTACCGCTTATTTAAACGGAGTTGTATTTAAAAAATTTTCCTCTATTGCAGATGCTGCTGAATTTTTTTTCAACAACCGTAAAACCCGTAGTCAAATTCGATCAGCTTTAGAAAAAAATAAACTATTTTTAAATAAATATGAACTAAAAAAAGATTAAGGCGGGCTCCAGGATGCGGAGCAACTCCTAATTTATAGTTGTTTGTTCAGTATCCTATTTTTGGCTAAATAGCAAGACAATTAAAAGGCCTGTAAGTGTTAATATGAACAAAACAAAATATCTTAGACCTAGCCCCAGGGCCTAGGTTTGGCCAAAGGGTGGATTAGTTTAAAAATTTAAAGCTAAACAAAAATATTGTCTGTATTACCTGCTTTGTTATAAAAAGTATTCTTTTAATTTGCATGATAAATCTGAGTGCGCTGTGTTTTAATGATGGCTACAGCTTTCCTGGGTTATTCACATAGCCTAAATTGTTATATTTTATTCGATAGGCTGCCTCCCTTAAATTTAATTGCTACACTCCCCACTTTTTCCACCTGCTTTTTTAACTATTCTCCCCTCTCTTGCTCTGCCCTTCCCTTCCCCCTGGACTCAGAGCCTTGGGGCTTAAATTGTTTAATAAATTTTTATAATTTGATTACTTATCCTTTAAGCACTGGCACTTTTTTATTTTCTTGTTTTATTCCTTTAAGGACCGTACGATATAAAAACAAAGGATTAAAAAGTAAATTTTATAGTTCGACGTACGCTCTTGCCCCTTTAAATAGTAGCACCGGAGATACTCCAGAATATCATTTAGTGAAATAAACCGATTCTACCACGGATGCGATCGTAGCTGCTAAAACATACAGTTCCGAGGTTACTTGCTTTTTAATTGAATGTAAATTAAATCCTGTTTTTGTATATGAAGATTTACATTTAGAAGAAACTAAAAAAAAAATAAAGTCAGAAACTGAAGGATTAAGTGGAGTATACTTAATTTTTAATAAAACTACATCTGATTATTATGTAGGTTCGGCTTCTACTAATAAGTTTTATGCTAGATTTGTAAATCACTTATTTTATTTCATAGGAAGCAAGATTGTAAAACTAGCCGTAAGAAAATACGGTTTATCTAATTTTTCTTTTATTGTTTTAGAGTTATTTCCTGAAGTAGTTAATAAAGAAAATAACAAAAAACTACTAGATTTAGAAGACTTTTATTTAAAGTCCTTACTTCCTAATTATAATATATTAACTGAAGCTGGAAATAGTTTTGGCTATAAACATACCGAAATTACTCGCCTGAAAATGAGAGAAATTTATAGCCCTGAAAGGCGAGAAAAGATAGGAAGTTTAAATAAAAACAAAAAACTCTCTACCGAGACTATAGAAAAATTGAGAAAAGCTGCTTTAAATAGGGGAAAACCTGTATATAGTGAAGAGGCTTTAAAAAATCTGAAAAAAAAGTCTAAAGCTATTATTATTTATAACTTAGATAAAACTGTTTATGGAGAATTTCCAAGTATTGTAGATGCAGCAAAAAGTTTAAAATGTGGAGAAAAAACCATTAGAAGAGCTTTAAATGGTGAAACTAAAAATTTAAAAAAAAAGTGGATTGTGGCGCCTTCTTTTACCTTTACAAAACCCATATAAAAATTTTTAAGCCCGAGACGCTAGCTATTAGTGCAGGGGTTGCTTTTGTCTGTAATCACAAAACTAGGCTAAATAATTATAAGTCATTAGAAGGTTGGAAAAGTAATAAGAGTTGTGAGTTGTGCGTTACTTTTTGTAGTGTTTGTTCCCAAGGCGTCACCCTTTACTTCAGTTGCTTTGGCTAACCGACTTCGTAGGGAAGCAACTCGGAGGAGAGCACTCCAGTGGTTGCCTTTATTCTTATAAAATAAGCATGCAAATAGGTTGTTGCTTCGATCCTTCGGTTGCTGGCGCAGCAAGCAAAGCCCTGCAAAAAATAAAAAAATTAAAATATAATATAGTCTCACGAGTTAAATTTTTCATGCAATTTTTAGAAAAAAATGAAAAAAAAGTGAAATATCTCGACGGAGGTATTGTAGAAAAGATCTTTTTCTATGGCGATGCTAGTGTTACGGTCAACTATTAAATCTATTAATTGATTCTTTTAAAGACCGTCGGTAGTTTAAAATGCCGCTACAGACTGGGTCACTGGTGGGTGTCTGAAATGATGCTTAATGTACAGTCGAAACTTTTAGATAAAGATTATTATCTAATAGAATATACGAATTCAAAGTTATTCTAGCTTATTAAAATATTACTTAAACTAATAAGTCAGTTTGTATGTATTACCTTACGGGCAAATGAGTTTCTGGGGTATTGAATATGATTTATTATTTGATCTAAACATTTTTCAACGGTCTACTGCCGTTCAATTTTCAGTTTGTACTTTAACTCTTTCTAACTTAAATCTGCTCGGATGTTTGTTTCAGCCGCGTACGGTTACGTTTATTCTAAATAAAGGAAACATGGAGCGCGGAGCGAGAGCAATTAATCTTAAAATTTTTAAAAAATATAGCACTTTATTTACCTTTCCTAGTGATAATCGATCTAATATTTTAATGGAAAAATTTATAGGAGTAGTAGACGGTGATGGTTATATTGAAATAGGACCGCAAAAACAATATAATAAAAATACAAATAATTCTCCTAAATCTACAATAAGAATGAGAATTGTTATTAGATTGCACAAAGATGATAAAGGACTATTGGAAATTTTTATTAATGAATTTAACTTGGGTAAATTGGATGAATTAAAAAGTGTAAATCAATATAGATTAAATATATATAAAGATGACATTTTGAAAACTATATATCCTTATTTAAATAGTAATAATATTGAATTTTTAACATATAACCGGCGTAAACAGTATTTTTTACTTAAATATATTTTAGAAAATAACATAACACACTGGGATGATTTAAATTTAGAAGATATCTTCGAATTATTTAATAAAACTAATAGGGAATATTCTTTTAAGGATATTTTAAATTTACCTTATTTTAAAAATTAATTAATTGGATTTACTATAGCGGAAGGTAGTTTTCATTTAAAAAAAAATAGACCTCATTTTTCAATTGTACAGTCTGGTCTTGAAAATTCTCATCTTATAAAAGCTATACACTTTTTTATTAAAGGTCCAGAATCTTTGGATTATAAGTTAAAACCTGAAGGCGCGCCAGCGCGAGAGAAAGTATATAGAATATCTTTTTCATCTAAAAAAGACTTAATATTTATTAAAAATTTTTATGATGGGAAATTATTGGGGTTAAAAAAATTACAATTTGATAATTGAAAATTAAATGTAAATAGTGATAATAATAGTTGTAGTTGTGCCCCAAATGTTAAAGAATCAAATATGTTGAATACTCAGATGCAGACTTTCGGTGCAGATGTAAACTGTGCCTGTGCTTTTCCTAAACAAATTAAAGACGACCCGTAACTAGTCCGGGGCTCAAAATCTACTTCAGAATTAGGAGATTTTCCTCTTATTGAGTTGCTTGCTCAGCAGTCCGTATGGCATAAGCACCAAGAAAATACAACTTTAAATACAAAACTAAAAAATAATCTAAGTTGACCTACTTGCGCTACTTATCATAAACTAAGTAAGCCTTATTTAAATATATTATATGGGTTATTATTAGGAAAAAGTTTTATTTTAAAAAATAATAAAGAAATTAAAGTTATTTTTAAAATAGAAGGAAAACATGTGTTTTATATGGTAGAAATTTACAAAAAAATTTTTAATTTAGGATATTGTGGGCCTAATTTTCCTAAGTTAGAAACAAAATTAGGGAAAAACGGTAAATTGCTAAAACTAATGTTATTAAGTACTTTTAATAATAAAGAATATTTAAAATTATACAATAAGTGGTACGAGACGGACACATGTGTACGCTGCACTTCCGACCGAAGGGGAGAAGTCCGAACCAAGACGGGAGAAAATTTTTTATTACCCCCCCCCCGTACTTTTGCTTCTCACTCCCCCGTACTTGCTTGCTCTGCACAGCAGGAGAAGATGAGCGAAGCAAGAGACGGGGGGTTACCTTACCTAATATGCGGAGCGCAAGGGACTAATTCTAGGTTAACGCCTCTTTCAAAAATTTTACCTGATGATTTTGAGTTATATTTTAATGAAGAATCTTTAGCTTATTAATTAATGACAGAAGGACAAATAAAAAATAAAAATTTATATGTAAATATGACAGAATTTAGGGATAAAGATATTAATAATTTAATAAAAATTTTAGAAAATAAATTTAAATTAAAAAAAATTAATCTAATTAATAATTATTTAGAACTAAATAATAATAATATTAATATTATTAAATGTATTATTAATCCTCATATTATTCCTTCTATGAAATTTAAATTTATAACATAAAGGTTTACTCGCCCCTCCAGCCCTTGCCTTGTTTGCAAAAGCTAATCCTAGTAGGTCGGAAGTAGTAATTGGAATGCAAAGGTGGTGACTGCCGCTGCGCGCTTATAAAAAAAAAGCATTATTTGCCTTTCCTAGCTGCCTCCGGATGCAAGGATTACGGCCTGCTACTTTTTTATGGAGCTCTTTAATTTATTACGGCGGTTTGCTACTGCTTATGTATGCTTTTTAAAAAATTGCTTTCTCTAGAAGTACAAGGGTCTGAGGACTTACGCACCTTTTCCTCTTACTTTTAGCCTAATCGGCACTCTTAATTTATTTATTACCAAGCATCTTTTCGTACCTGCGATAGCTGGATGAAGAAAAAGCTATCGGCCCTCCCTACAAGGCGCAGGCCTCGTCTTACAATCAAATTAGTTATAATCTTAACAAAGGGAAGTGTTAAGAGGAAACATGTATTTAATTCTTTAATATAGTCTTATTTTTCTATATATGCAATACCTAAATAAAAATATTTTGAAATAAAAAATAAAATAGAGCTACCTCCCCACTTGCCTTGCAACGCAGTACAAGTGGGACGGTGGCTTATTGCGCTGTAAGCTTATTTTTTATCCTCTTTAGAGAATAAGGCGACATAATTGAAAACAGGTCAAAAATATTTTTGTTATATATTAAGACCGTAGGTCTTTTAGGAGGTCTCGACAGAATGGTCCAATTATGGGTGTCTGAAACGATGCTTAATGTTCATTCGAATTTTATTTAAACTTAGTTTTTTGTTTTTATCTAAAAGATAGGGTCTTGAGCTAAGAGTTTAACACAAGGCTTAATAAAATTTTATGATAGAGAATTTACAAATATTTGTCGGGCCTTATATGTGCTTACAAATTTGCATATACTAGTTAGCTATTTATACCTTGTAAATGGTGGTAGCTTCTTTTGCCCGGCTACCTCGCTCATCTTCTCCCTGCCCCTGGCTCTCATCTTCGATGTGGGGAGTGCGAAGCAGAAGTACCCCCTTCGGGCTTGCTACGCATCGGGTATGGAGAGGGCAGCGTAACTTTCTTTAAAAATAATACAAATATTAAGTACAGGGTATATTTGTAATAACAAATCAATTTTATATTTAATCCCAGTCTCAAACCTGCTCAAGCTTATATAATGTGCACTGGCACTTTTAATAATTGAGAACAGAAAGAGGCGGAGGGGCTGATGTAATATAATATTGATAATCTTTTTTTACCTTAATAAGATAACTTTGTTGGTACCTGCTTAAATTTTTAGCAAATACTGAGGGGTTTTGTGTTCTGTCGCCCCGCGGATACCTAAAGGAGACAAAGATAATACAAATATATTTTAAAATTTGGCAACAGTTATTACTAATCTTTTATCTGCTATTCCTGTATTTGGTCATGATTTAGTTGAGTTGGAAAATTACAAAAAACTAATAAAACTTATTGAACTAGATTCTCTGCTACATGACAATTTAAATTATTATTGCCAGGTATCAGTGTTACCTGCAGTAGGTATTATTAGTCCACATGCTTTTAAAAAGGGTACAAAAAAAAGATTAGACAAATCTGAATATTTAAACGTGCCTTATCAATTTATAGCTTATTTAGTTGGCTTGATCGATGGGGACGGATATATTCCAATAATTAAAACAACTAAAGGTTATATAAAAATTAGTTTAGTTATTCAATTACATTTAGATGATTTATCCACCCTGGAGTATGTTAATTCTGTATTAAAACTAGGAAAAATCACTATATCTAGAGATCATAAAAGTCCTAATTGTAAATTGATTATTAATAAGACAGATTTACAAGATGTTTTTTTTCCTTTGATGATACACCACGGAATATATTTTTTAACAGATACTAGAAGATCACAGTTTAATTTAGCGATGTATATACTTGAAAAGGATATAAAACAATTTTTATTAATACCCGATAGTTTGAGCGGCGGTGCGCCCACGCCCGTTTTTAGTGAATTACCCGAAAATTCTTTGGATTATTTAAATTTAAAATTTTTTAAAAATTAAGTTGTAGGTTTTACGACTGCTGAGGGCTCTTTTCTAGTTAAGAGTAATCACGATGCTTGTTTTCAAATAAAACAGAAGGGCCTGCGGGAGCTGGCCACACATATCAATTTATTTGAAGCTTTAAAACTATTATTTTTAAGCAATCGAAAGTTAAACGTGGAAGGGGATAAATATTTGCAATTTTCTGTTTCTTCTAAAAAAGATATACAAACTATAATTAATTTTTTTTCTTTTTCCGGGCTTCACCCCTTAACAGGGAAGAAGTTAATTGAATACTTGTCTTGGGTAGAAAAATTTAATAATATGTCTGCAATCGTCCCCGCCGTGGACATTAAAAGTAATACGGCTTGTATAACTTCTAATTATTGAAAGCACCCACTCGTCTCTTTAAATTATCAAAAGGCGGAAGGCGCTAAATTTATAACGTTTAAACTTAATTCGTTAACTAGTACAAAACCAGTTAATATAATTTTAAACTTTTTTTTATTTCTCAGAAAACTCGGCGTTAGTTTTATAATTATACTATTTATTGTATTATTCTTTTTTAATCTATTTTTCTTACTCGATGCCAGTACTCCTAATTTTGAGTTTATTAGTTTAACTGGTGCTGGTATTACGGTTGTTTTCCCAATTATTTACGAAAATGCAGATAAAGAAAAATCTACGGCAATAAAAAAGAATAGAAAATTATCTGGTGTTTATAAATGGACTCATAAAGTATCTGGAAAGTTTTATATAGGGTCAAGTGTAGATTTAGGTAGACGATTTTCATGTTACTATTCTTATATTTATTTATCTAAGCATAGCAAATTTAGCAGAATTTATAAAGCTCTTTTAAAATACGGATACTCCGAATTTAGTTTAGAAATACTTGAATATTGTGACGTAGAAATTCTTATAAAAAGAGAACAGTATTATATTAATACTTTAAAGCCTGAATATAATTTATTAAAAAAAGCAGGCTCTCGCTTAGGGTCTAAACACACTGATTTAACAAAATCAAAAATTAGTAAAACTTTAACAGGTTTAAAAGTTTCGGATATCACAAAAGAAAAATTAAGATTAGCTAAATTAGGAATAGCTCGTAATGATGCTACAAAGGAAAAACTTAGAGAACATTTATTGAATTTAAATAAAATAAAAAGAAATAATATTAAAGTAACTATTTTAGACTTAGAAACTAAAATTTCCTCTGAATACGAATCTATTAGAGACGCCGCTAAAGAATTAGAAATTCCTGCTACAAGTATAGCAAAATATGAGAAATTGCAGCTGACTAAAAACTACACTAAACCCTTTAAAAATAGATATGTAATTGTAATTCATAGAAATAAAAAATAAATAAAATTTATTTAAGAGGCTCGTAACTGCCTTTTATTTCAATACTGGCACTGAAAAAAAATATTCAGTATTTTCACTGGTTAAATAGCTTGAAAAATAGTAACCGTTACAAGTCTTTAAATTTCCCCTATTAACCCCAGCCTCTACCCTACTCTACGTACTGTGGAGTTGTGCCGAATCGGCCAGCTGAGGTTTATTTTTAAGTAAAAAATTTTTGTAATGATCGGCTCCTTAAAACAGTAATGTTTTAGTGGCAAATGGGTTAAATTGCAATGACATATATTTTTATTAAAGGCCTTCCAATAGTATATAAATTGCATCGAATGTTGACTTGGTGTATAATCAATCGCTGCCCTTTATATTCACTGAAAAGGCGAGATTAATGAGTCAAGAACGTTCAAAGACTAATAGGTGAGTAACACTAGCAATAAGCCTAACACGAAAACCCACAACCTATTTACTTAAATTAGTGTGTTATGTCAGGCTATTAAAAAGCTTATAAACACTAATTTTATTTATCTAATTACGTACGCTGCTGTGTATCCTAGGTGGTAAATAATTTATAGGTTGAAGACATAGTCTATACATATTGGTAACAATATGGAAAATATTTAAATTATTTTCCTTAAAATTAATAATGATCTGGGGAGGTTTAAACTTGTACCCTTTAGACGTATTTATAATTACTTTAGATACTTGGCTAATAAAAGAAGAACCATATAGTAGTGATACTGTATTGCAAATCTTGCTTGTTGCTGGAAAACGTTCACTCAATGAATTTAGATACTGTTATTCTTCAGGTTTATCAGTTAAAAAGCTATTTTCAAGAACACAACCTGCAGATATTCAGCGCTATTACAGTAATGAACTATCTCAGAGACTTAACGCAAGAGATCTTAATTTGGCTTGATTAGTAGGTTTTATAGAAGGAGATGGGTGGTTTTCTTTAAATAAAAATGGAAAATATTTAAAGTATGAGTTTGGAGTTGAACTAGAAATAAAGGATGTTCAATTAATTTATAAAATCAAAGAATTTTTAGGGGTAGGTGAAGTTACTTTTAGAAATACAGAAGGGCGAAGTAAAACAGTTTCTCTAAGGGTAAGAAAAAAATCTCATTTAATTAATGTAATTTTGCCTATATTTGATAAATATCCTCTTATTACTAATAAACAATATGATTATTTAAGATTTAAAGAAAATTTATTAAAAGATGTTAAATTATATGAAAATTTAGAGGGTAACTATGTAAGACCTATTGAACCTCTAAACAGTGTAGATTCTATGTTAACATTGCCTTATTTTTCACCTTGATTAATTGGTTTTATAGAAGCTGAAGGTTGTTTTAGTATATATAAGCCCAGTGCTCGTACCTCTTATGTTGCAAGTTTTGAAATTAGCCAAACTGACTCTAATGAAATTATTTCTGCAATTTGTAAATACTTATCTTTTACTCAAAAAATTTATAAAGATGATACTAATAATTTTAAAATAAAAGTTACTAGTATTAGATCAGTAGAAAATGTAATTAGATTTATAAAAAATGCACCTGTAAAATTACAAGGCCATAAAAATTTACAATATTTATTATGAATTAAAGAACTTCGAAATATTCCTAGATATTCTGCTAAAATAAATATTCCAGATATTTACTAGTAAACTTTATCGTCTCGACCCTGCAGGCTTGCAAAAAAAAAAGAGAATTTTTTTTTTAGTGCTGCCTGGTACCAGCGCAACGCACAGAAGGTAGTATTGAAAACTTATTTAACTTCGGCCTTTTTAGTCTTACACTTTTTCCACTTAGTTCCCCGCCCTAAAACCTGGCAAGAAAAAAAAGGTGTTAATACCACTTATCTATAGCTATTTAAGATTATGATATAGTCCGAACAATATAGTGATATATTGAGTATAACGAGAATTTTTAATATTGAATCTTATCTCAGGTATCTCTGTACTTTGCTAAAAGAGTATACCCAGCTAGTTACTTAATTTTTTTTAAGTGCATAGCTATAAAATATTAATTACGGTGGTTATCAACACAATTGTTCAGTTTCAAATGCTACACTTAATCGGTTCTTTTCTTTACATTACTTGCTACCTTTCATATTGGCTGCTTTAGTTGTGATCCACTTATTAACATTCCATGAACATGGGTCTTCAAATCCTCTAGGTGTTAACTCAAATGAGGACAGAATACCTTTCCACCCTTATTTTGTATTTAAAGACCTAGTTACTGTATTCTTCTTTTTCTTAGTTTTATCAATAATTGTTTGTTTTTACCCTAACTTAATGGGTCACAGCGATAACTATGTAATTTAAGTAGATATAAACTTTAGTTACTGTCAGAATGAACTTCTGGCTAAAAACCTTCAAATTGCGGGAAGTCCCTAAAGCTACTTCAACCAACCAAACATGGTAACATAGTTTGGGGCACAGGTAATGACTCGTGGTATGGTAAAATCGAAGTAGATTACAAAAAAAGGTAAATGGGTAATCCGCAGCCAAGCGCCTATTTTTTTAAACTAAAGTTTTAAGATAGGTGTGCAGTTCATCGACTAAACGTAGGTTGGCTTTTCACGCTTACACGCTAAAGGCTTAAGATATAGTCAAGCCCCTTTCTAATGATTGCAGGAAATTTTTAATAAATTTCTGTTAAATGGTTAATTTTTTAATTTTTATCGCTTTAATCTTTCTATCCCTCGCTTCTGGCCAGCTAAAGCAAACGCTCCTAGCTTACCTTCGGGATGGGCATTCTGCCCGCGTAGCGCTTCTTTTCTTACGAATCAACGCAACGCAACGCAAACCAAGGGATCGTAGCATATCAAGAGCGCGGGGCCAGGCCAGGACAGCTAAGAATTAGCAAGAAGGCCTAATGGCACAACGCAATCCGTAGGTGCTAAGCTAGAAGATGAGCGAAGCAGCAAGACTCGGGTAAAGGCAGCAAGGATCGGTAGCGGTCGCTTAAAATTAAAATTTTTATTCAGGGATAAAGCCTTAGGCGCAACTGTTATTTATCAACTTCCTATACATTTTTAATGACTGGAAGTAAAAGCATATCTTATTTTACTAATTCTGAAACAGAAACAAAAATAGAAACAGATACAGAAACAGACACATATTTAATAGATTCAAATAAAATTAATTCTTCAAGGCCGGCCGACAATAAAGGAAAATTAGGAGACAATGAAATGACTCTCCCCGAAGTTAAAGATTGGTTTTCAAATTTAAAAAGTAATTATAAATTTCAAGATAAAGGAACAGATAGCGAATTCTGTATCTTAGCTAACGGATTTTGACAAGCAGAAGGTTATATCGGGGGTATTTTTAGATCTGGTGTTAATTTTTATCCCATTTGTACTGGTACTCAATATTTATCTGAATCAAGCGCCAAATTTTTTATAAGATTAGATAATGCTTTATCCAATAAAGGTGTGTTTAGTATTACCTTAAATAAATATGGTCATTTTGTGATAGTCTACAGATTATCAGGTTGAGACACTTTTTTTAATGTGTTTACTCCTTTTTTTTATATGCTATATGGTTCAAAGTATCAAGCTATTAGTAAATTAAAAAAAATATATGACTTAACTCATTTAATTAAAAATAACTCTAATCCTGAAAATGTACTTTCAAATAAAGTTTTAATTGTAAAACTCGCTTATTCATTAACTGCTCACTCTTCCAGGTATAAGGTAAAGATAGAAGATAAATTACTTTCTCTAGGTTTAGAACCTGCATTATTAAATACAATACCGGATACAAAATTAAAGGATAACTCTATTACACCTCCTTTTCTTTTTGTTTTAGGTTTTTTTTTAGGAGATGGAAATTTTCATTTAAAATTAGAATAAAAAGAGAGCAATAGTACTATAGTTATTGTTCCTAAATTTTCAATCGAACAATCTAATATAGAATCTAATAAGCACATAATGGAAAAAATGACATCTACTTTAAATAATCTTAATTTAAAAGCCTCTTTAATAGATAAAGCTACAAGCTACGAAATTGTAATTAAAGGGCTCAATAATGTTTTTGTTTCTTTATTTAAACTATTAAAAAAATATAAACATTTTTTATACTGGAAAATAGATAGTTTTAATCTACTTATTTGAACAGAGAAATTGGTAGATATAGGGGGTCATCATACTTATTTTGGACTTAAAGCTATGATAGAAAAGATCTATAATAGTAAACACAAGCGCGAAGCGAGAGTAGTAGATAAAGAAGTGTGATTAAGTAGACTAAATAATTGAAAACAAGCTTTATGTGAGAGGAATAACTCTGGAGAATACTATATTTCTCCTGTTTACACACCGAATAAAGAGATTAGAGGTTGGCAGGTTAGATTTCCTACTTCACTTAAAATACCTAGATCTAATAAGGCTTTCATGTTTTCTACTTGTGGAGGGCAAGCTAAAGCCTTAACCCTAGCTGCAGAATATAGAGATAAAATTATTTTTTGTCACGTACACGCTTGGATTAATAAATTTGAAAACCAAAAAATTTAATATTATAATTTTCTTTGGATGCGATTGCAACTTTTCCTTTTCCTTAGCTAACCAGCTTATAATCTAGCTTACCTCGCTAGCTGCCCTTTACTACGGATTACGGTTGCGAAGGAGGCAAGCGCTCTTACGGATTACGGGCAGCAATTAGGTGCTGCCCTACTTGATTAATTAGTGTGGCAGCAAGGGCTTGAAGATATTAAAAATCGAAGAACATGTGACTTAAAAATGATACTAAACTTTAAATAATAACGTTTTAAGGTTCCACTGGGCTAATCCAATGTCTACTCCAGCTTCAATCGTACCTGAGTGGTACTTACTTCCCTTTTATGCTATCTTACGTTCTATCCCTAACAAATTATTAGGGGTTATCGCCATGTTTGCCTCTTTATTAATTTTATTAGTTCTTCCGTTAACTGATTTATCTAGAGTTAAAGGTAATGAATTTAAACCTTTATCTAGATTGTCTTTCTGGGTTTTAGTTCCTGTTTTCTTTATATTAATGGGAATAGGTGCTCGACACGCTGAAGCTCCATATATTATAATAGGTCAAATAGCAACTGCTTTATATTTCTCATATTTTCTATTAATGGTTCCTGTTACAACTACATTAGATAACACTTTAGCGGATATATAGAGAATCAAATTTAAGAGGTAATAAGTTTAATTTTTTGGGTTTAAATAGTGGTAAGCGTAAGCCACTAACCTCTAGTATCTCTGGAATTTTAGCAGGGTTAAGGGTACCGTTCTTACCTCCTGTTTTATTAAAATTTTATAGCGAATGGCAAACAAGAATATTGCTATTATTTGGTGCTTTATGTTTATTTCTTATCTCAAGTACTTTTATCGGTATTTTTCCTTCATATCTTCATCCTGGTTTTTTTTTAATAGCTTATATATATTCTTTTATATTACTAGTATTATTCTTAATTAAAATAGTTTATATTTTTTTTCTAAAATTAAATATACCGAATTATTTTTTATTTTTAAATTTACCTTCTAATTTGGCAAGAAAATTTGCTAGAACAATTTTATCATTTAGAATTATTTTTTGCTTAACCGGTTTAATCTCAATTTGTTTATTTTTAGCTTCTACTTTTGAGTGTCCCTTCTGCTTCTGGCAATCCGCATCAAGCACGTACGTGAGAGTGGGAGATTTATCTTATTTTTCTTTTATTAAATTAATTAATCTAGTTTCTTTGGGGTTTTATGTTTTATCTCTACTTCTTTCCGGAACTTTAAGTATGGAAACAGTTTACTTATTTATAGAGGGAGATTTATCTGTAGACACAGAGACTGATAATTGCCCTAGTTTAACAGATGATTTTAATGAAATTTCAGAGAGCGGTCCTTTTGCTTTATTTGCAAATGCTGCCTCTGGATCAGGTAGAAGACATAGATCCTCATCCACTCACTCTACCGCATCCGGGTCTTCTGGGGCAACCAGAGTGAATTCTCCTAATTTTTCAGGTTACTCTTTTGATGGGACTAACGAGAATCCTGTTAAAGCTGGATCTAATTTTTTCAAGGCATATGTAGCTGAACTACGTGAAGTAAGACCATATAGAACTGAGCAAGAAAATTTCGCACATTTAAGACAAGCAATTACTAAATTAGTCGTATATGGCTTTAAATATCCAGAGTTTTCAGATAACATTCCACCAGTTACGGGACCAAGATTGCCCATAGGGTGGCACCCTTCAGATTGGGAGTATTATAGCGAGGCTATGTATAGTCGTGTTAGAGTTTTACCTAATTCTGAAAAAATGAGAATGAGGGTATTCTCGGAATTCTTTTTACAATATCATGTACTAGGATCTTTAAGATTCAGATAATTTATCTTAATTGCTCCTGCTTATTGCTTGGCCGTTAGGATTCTTGCTACCCTAGAAAAAGCGAAGCTTCGCTTGCTTCTTGCGCTACGCATCCACCGTAGTTCTGCCTAACTTCGTAAGGATAGCCAGAAAGAGGGAGAAAATTAGCACGAACACTAGTGCTGCTTCTTTTTTTCAAATCAATGCTTCGCTTGCTACGCTAGCACTGCTTCTTTCCTTTCGGATCAACGCAACCGTAGCTTTAGAATCGAAGCGATAAAAATAAAAGTAGCAGTGCAAGGAGGGCTCCGCCACCGAAGGGCTGTTGCTAGGCTAATCTTCTACTCTAAATTTTTAATAGCTGGGCAGGGATTACTAGTAGAGTTAATTATTTATTCAATTTTACTTTTCTAAGTAAGGGTGGTTAATTTATCTTATCTGCTACTAGCTGCTTATCTCGCTTATCTAAGTTAATAAAAGCAGCTAGAGGCTAGAGAGGGTACGGAGCATCAAACAGCAGCTTCTTGCTACGATCCGGAGTGCGTAGCCACAGCTTCTTGCTACTAGCGAAGCAACCGGAGCGCGAAGCTTGCTTCGACTGCCTCTTGCGCTACGCATCAACCGTAGTGCGGTAGCCAGAAAAAAGAAAAATAACTAACGCTGATTCGGATAAAAGTAGCTAGCTCCGATCCTTGCTACGCTCCGCAGAAAAATAAATAACGGGAGGCTGGGTTTATTTTTTTTTTCTTGCTATCCTACCTTGCTTCTTGCTCTCATACCTACGGACACGAAGTTAGGCAGCAGGTGCTTCGCGTGCTACGCACTCCTTAGGAAAAAGGACAGGAAGTTAGGCAGCACCCTTTAGTTTTTTTTTTCAAATCGAAGTTGCTTACGAAGTTTGCAAGTAGCTAGGAAAGGTTACGAGGGTAGCACTAAGCTAGAAGATAAGCAGGGGAATTTAGTACTGCTTTGCAACTGCGGTTAATATTCTCTACAATACCATTATATTTAGATTTTTATTTATCTAACTTTTCACCTTTATAACTGAAAACAAATTGTAGGATTTTATCCAATTATATGTTTATAAATAGATAATAATATATGGCTTTGCTTCGCTCGCTTCGCGCTCCAAAGTAATAGGGCAGCAAGTAATAATTCGTGTGAAGGTTAAAATAACTAATCTTAAACCTTAAAACATATCTAATAATCCGTCTCTAGATATTTAAGTATATGCAGTATAAAAATCGAATAAATTATTTATAGGAATGGGCCAGTACTCAGTACTTTAAAAAGTGAGGCCATCCGGCTCTGCTAAAATTTTTTAAAATAGTACGGAGTGTCACGTGAGTGTCACGTGTCGCAGAGTATGTTACAAATATACAAATTAAATCACTCTTAATTACCTACTTAAATAAATGTGAGGGCTGGCTGCCTTTCCTAGCTCTGCTTCTTTTCTAGCTTCGCTCTTACCGGGCCCCTTGCAGCCTACGGCCTTTTGCTTCGCTTGCTTCTTGCGCTACGCATCAATGCTTCGCTTGCTACGCTACCGAAGGAAAGTAAGCGAGTAATTAAATGCCTTCGGTAGCGAAGCAAAGCGGAGCCGGAGCGAGAAAAATGGCGCGAAGCGAGGCAAGTAACGTATTCTAATTTTTATTTTAAAATTTTGATATAATTGGACACTGGACAATTTGTTAACTTTAATACCGAAAGCTTTATACTTTAAAAGTAAAAATGGTAATTATTTAAATAATTTGTAGGGTAGTTTATGTTAAACCCCTTTAAAGGTATTTAATATTTAGCAAATAAATAAATTTTAATCACTAAGGGCCCCTTTTTGCTTACCAACAATAAGGGAGCCACGGCCCCCTTACCCTGCTGATTTTCTTCGAATCCAGTACCCACGTACTCTGCCTAGGGAAGCAACTCCCTAGCTTCGCTTGCAACGCACATCCCGTTAGTTTTTTTTTTCAATGGAAGCTGGTTAGTTTTTTTTTGAAATCGAAGCTGGCTAGGGCTGCTACGAATAAATTAAAAGGCCCTTGCGCTCTCTTTTTCGGACCCTGGCTTTCATCTGGGGTTTTATCGGGCCCCGCAATGATTAGGGTGAGTGGGGCCATTGCTTTGCTCTGCTGCCATCGGAGTGCTTAGCCAGCGAAGCACCCTTACCCTTCTTTTCTAGCCTCGCTCCGGCTCTGCACTACGATCCTTCTCTTCGAATCTAGAGGCCCGGTAAAGAAAAAGGGCCGAAGGCACAAGTAGTCTGTAGGGATCGTAAGGCCCCTTGCGGTAGTAAGTAGGAAGCAATGGGTTGCTTTGCTACCGTAGGTAGCAAGCCCTTTGATTATAAAGCTACATATTTAGTGGGAGTTGCTTCGCTACCCTCACTTTACATACGGGTGGCGCAGCAGCGGAGCGAGTGGAGGAAGGATAACCGCTAGGGGTTTATTCAAATCGAAGCACCCGGTGAGAGTGCTAGCCAGAAGCAGAAGCAACGGAGGGTGCCAGATAAGATGCCTTACTGGGGCACAGCCTGCATCGCTAGTGCTTTTGTCAAAAGCCCTACGGGAGGGAGTTGCTTCGCTAGGCCTAGATCTAAAAGTAATTTAGCTACAGCCCCCCCGTCAGGATCATGATCATATAAAAAAGGGTGGGTGGTAAACTAAATATTTAAAACCTTTAAATTTCATTTTTTTTTTCATTTTTATTTTGCATTTTTATTTTTCATTTTTAGTTTAAAAGAGAATAAAATAAATAAAAATTTCAAATTTCTTTTTCCTTTATGCCTTTTCTAGCTTTTAACCTCTCTAAAAATAATTGGGCCAGGTTGTGTATGTCTATTTCTCGCTTCTTACAATTATTTCTAAAAATTTAAGGTTCTTTAGTAAAATCGGTATTACCTGAGCGTTTCATACTCAAGTTGCCAGTTCAAGTCTGGTAAGAGCTAAATTTTAATGGTGCCATTATTAATCTGGTGTACTGAAAGCCTAGCCTCCTGATCTTTGCCTGTGAGACGTGAAACGTAATACGTTAAACGTGAATGAAACCTGAGACGTGAAACGTAAAACGTGAAACGCTTCTTTTTTCTTCGAATCTAGCAAGAAGCATAAGCAACCAGATAAAAGAAAAAAGAGATGTAGCGTCAGGCTGCCGTACTAGGGCTAGAAGATGGAGATAAAAATTTTTACTGCCTTGCCTTTTAAAGCTAGGCTTTGCTGCTTCGCTGCTTCGCTGCTTTGCAACCCCTATTTAAAAATTCAAATTTTTGTCATACTAGCTCTTTAAAGTCTTCCGCTAGTCTTATAATTCCTGCTTTTGTCGCTTCGCTGCATAGCGCTGCTTTTCTAGCTACTTGAAGCAGTGCGGAGCCTTCAAGCGCGTACGCGGTTAGTTTTATTTTAAAATCGAAGGCTACTTGAAGCAGTGCGGAGCCTTCACTGTAGCGTAGCAACTCTGGATGCGTTAGCAACTATGCCCTTCGCTGCTTCGCTGCTAAAGGTTAGGGTAGCGTTGCAAGAATCCACCGGTAGGTAAGCTTTGAAAAAAATTGCCGATCTAAAAAAAATTTTAGGGCAGATGACCGAATGGTAATGGTGGTTCTCTGTAAAAGAATTGGTCTTTAGCTGGCCGAGGGAGGTTCGATTCCTTCTCTGCTCAATATAGTTACAAAGTATACTTGATCGTTCTCTCGCTTACGCGCTTCTGGTGTTTTACTGTGAGCTGTCCTTTCTTAGTAAGATCCGAAGCTTCTTGCGCTAAAAAAGTAAGCATCACGCTACGCTTGCTTCTTTTCTTCAAATCAATAAAAAGTATCGGGTGCTTCGCTTGCTACGCAATCAGAAACAGCTCATATTTGAAAAAAAAACCTAACGGGTGCGGAGCTGCTTGCTGCTACGCTGCTGAAGCTTCGCTTGCTTCGACCCCCTAGTTACTCCTCCTTACCAACTTCTAGCGTAGCAAGGTTCCTCCTTACCCACTTCTAGCTAGCAAGAAAAAATAAAAAGGACTTACTCCGTTAGATCAGCAATGTCTAGCGTCTGCCCCCGCTGCCTAGTAAGCCTTCGGGTAGCAACACCCCGGCCTACTGCTGCCTTCGCCCCTTTATTTATCGCCAGGCCTAGGCGGCTTTCGGCACTAAAGCCAGAGCTTGATATATTGTGTATTTAACACTCTATTTCTTTATGGCGGTGCTTCGCAGCTTTGCAACACCAGGCGTATTTTTTTTTATATAACCCCTGTGCTGGCTTCTTGAGCACCGCGTCCCTATACAGCAGGGTTGCTTTTTATTAGCCCAACCTCGAGGCTGCAAGGCAAGATAAAGGTGGCGGCTAACGCTTGCGAGTACTCTTGCTCTGCAGCCGTAGGGCCCATTCCTCCGGGAAGGAAGCGAGTAATGATAGAGACTAGCCTTGCAACACAACCGTAGTGTTGCCTACAGCCTCCGGATAGTTACCATACTCCCCTAGCCCCTAACCAGCATCGCTACTAACGGGATAAAAGGGGAGAGATATGGGCCCGCGGCTTCGCTACCCTAACGTTGCCTAGCACCTCCTTTTTCATACGGATCATAGCTTGCTTCGCTACCTTAACGTTGAAGGCTCCGCACTGCTTCAAGTAGCACCTACTTACTCCGTACCCTGACGTTGATTCAGATAAAAGTAGCTAGCTCTTGCTCCGCACCGGAGGCATTGCTTCGCTACCCTAACGTTTATTTGGATAAAAGTAGCTAGCTCCGATCCTTGCTACGCTCGCTCCTTTCCTAGCGTAGCAAGCTTGCTACGCTAGCAAGGATCGAGGAAGCGCTTTTTTCTTTAAATCGTAGCTAGCGATCGCGAACGCGATCGCAAACGCGAGAAAAAGGCAATACATACATTATTAAAAATAATCAAATTTTTTATACTGTAGACTTTTATTATTTAAAACTTTCTGGCGTCTGTCCTGTATCTGGCGGCCGCATTTATTAAGGAAGGCTTAATTTAAAAACAGTAAAGACTGTAGCATAATTGGTAATGCACTTCGCTCATAATGGATTAGTTAAGAGTTCAAATCTCTTCGGTCTTATTTTTATCTGGATCCGTAGGAAAGTTGGTGTTGTGCGTACTAGATCCGTAGCCCTACGTTGAATTTCAAGTAGCTAGCTCCGATCCTTGCTACGCAGGCAGAGATAAATTTAATTTAATAACAGGGTGGCCAGATCCGTAGTTTCAGGTACTTTCCTCTAGATCGAGCGAAGCTAAAGTACTTGTTCACCCCTGCGCAAACTTATTAACTTTTAATAAAAAATATAACCTTCGGTGTCCTAGTAAAAAAATTTATAACAATTTTACCTTCCCTAGCCTTGATATGCTTCTTTTTCTGGCTATCCTACCTACGGACACGAAGTTAGGCAGCACTACGTGTTCGGAGCTTGCTTCTTTTATTCGAAGGCCTAGGCACCAGAAGCAATGCTTCGCTTGCTACGCACTCCGTAGGGAAAAAGAAAAGAAGCTGCCGTATGATTATAAAAGTTATTTTCTCTCCGCTGCTTCTCTCGCTTCGCTTGCTTCGCTTGCTTCGCATGTAAAAGGGGTATTGCAGCATTAGAAGGCTGCCTCTTGCTCTAGCTTTTCTTAAAATCAAGAAGGGCACTTCTTTTTTTATCTAGCGAACCTCCGGCAAGGCTCTACTAACGAAGTAAGTGCGGGCTTCGTGCCTTCGGAGTGCGTAGCAAGCTCCGCTCATCTTCGATTGCTACGCTAGCGAAGCACCTTCTTTTTTCTTCTAATCAAGCAATCTGGCCCCACTAGTGAGTGAGCGAGTGGGAGGCAGCACTCCTACAGATTGGGCCCGGTGTGTAGGCTACTGGAGCTCCGCGTCCCCATAAGGTCTATAGCATTTAAATTTAAAATTTTTATTAAATTAGCGAGCATGTTGAAATTGGTAAACAATCCTTTCTTAAGAAGAGGTGGAAATTTTTCCTTAAGAGTTCAAGTCTCTTTGTTCGTATTGTGTAACTTAGATAGTGTAACCCCTTTAATAGAAAAAATAAAGTGTGTACTTGTTAGCTATCTATTATCTGGCTAGCTATGCTTCGCAACCGAAGGTAGCAAGCCCTTCGCGCTTCTAGTTTTTAATCTGGCAATATCTGCACCCCTTAAATTGATTGAAAACATGTAAAATTTAATCTAAATACGGAGTTAATAAAAAAATTTTTTTAAAAATTTGCTATAAAAATACATTAAACCTCCCAAATAAAGGACATGTGGTAGAGCGGTTTAATACGATCGTCTTGAAAACGATTACTTTAATAGAGTCGTGAGTTCGAATCTCACCGTGTCCGAATATTTAATTTTAAGGCCCTTCCACGATGCGTAGCCAAAGTAAGAAAACGTAGTCTCCCCCGCTTTTTAAATTTTTAAATTTTGCTTGCTACGCTGCCTACGCCTCTTGCTAGCGGAGCAACTCACTAGGCCTTGCTGCTTCTTGCGCTAACCTACGAAGCTGGTAAGCATCAACCGTAGGAAAGTTAGCACGAGGCACTAAAGCCAGCGCTAAGATCCGATGAGGTATAGCCCCTCCGGCCTTGGTACGCATCGTGACAAATATTTAACCGTGTAGTAACCAAGTAAGGCGGTGGAAAAAAAAAAATAAAAATTTTATTAAGCAGCCACATTCTTAAAACTTGCATCTTGCCTTGTAACGCAGCTCCGTGCCCTAACAAAAATCTCTTGGTTCCTAGCTCCTGTCCACCAGGTGTTTAAGTTCAGCCATTGGATCTGGTCTGCACTACTACTTTGCTTACTTCGTAATCCGCTTTTCCTAGTGAATCTAGGTTATTTATCCCTCCTTTTCTATTGCTAGCTGTCCCTTTTTCCTGCTTCTTGCTGCTTCTTGGTCCGTAGCCCCTCGTAGCTGCCTAACTTCTAAGGATAGCTCGAAAACTCACAGAAGCAGCCCTAACCTACGGTTGCTTCGCTAGGGTGTGCTAGCAAGCGAAGCAGCCTTAACCTACGGAGTGCGTAGCTACAGCTTCTTGCTACGATCCGGAGTGCGTAGCTAGCTCTTGCTCCGCACCGGAGGCATTGCTTCGCTACCCTGACGTTGATATGCTTCTTTTTCTCGCTATCCTACCTACGGACACGAAGTTAGGCAGCACTACGGTTGCTTCGCCAGAAGCAATGCTTCGCTTGCTACGCACTCCGTAGGTAAAAATAAGAAAAGGAGCTAGCTCCGACCCCGTAGTGCGGCTTCTTTTCTTAGCTACGCAAGAATCAGAGCAAGAAAAAGCTCCGCAGCTCCGACCCCGTAGGGAAAAAGCTCCGCAGAAAAATAACTAACCGCGTACGCGCTTGAAGGCTCCGCACTGCTTCAAGTAGCACCTACTTACTTTTATACGATCCCTACGGGGTCGCAGCAAGTTATAAAAATAATAAAAGCAAAAAAAAAAAATTATACTTCAAACTCCTTTTAGGTTGCTACGTACCGGTATCGAAAAATAAGGTCATGATTTAATGGTAGAATAATTTCTTGATGAGAAATCTGTAGAAGTTCAAATCTTCTTGGCCTTAAAAAATTTTTTTCTTGCTCTAGCTTCGCAAGTCCAAAGGTTAGGGCCCATCTTACCAATACGCAAAAGCGCTTTAGTGCCTAGCCGGCCTAGATGGTCTAGGTGGCCCTACGTTACCCTTTTTATCTTCTAGCTTCGCTCTTACAGGGCCCCTGTTTTCGCAGGCTTCTCCAGTTAGCCTCTCTAAGGCAGGGGAGGGGAGAACAATAGAGTAAAATTTTTCAATACTTTTAAGAGCTTTTGTTTATTTGCGACCTCTAATAATTCTTAACGGAGCCTAACGGTTAACGGGGAGCATTTAAATTTTTCTTTATCTGTGCCTACGGCTCGCTTTGCGTGCCTACGGCCTTCGAAGAAAAGAAGCCGCCTTTCTTTTTTCAATTTCATTTTTTCAATTTAAACCTAGGACCCTTGAGATACAAGAGTTTAAATTTTCCCTGCTTTTATTAGAATCCTGCTAAAGCAAGCGCTCGCTAGGCATAGGCAGCCTTCGGCACTAAAGCAAGCGCTCGCTCCATTTCTTTTTCTTGCTCTAACAAAGTAAGTAGGAGCGCGTAGTGCTTGCTTCGCTAATAAGAGGGACTTACTACTTTATAGCGAGAAGCAGCTACTTTTATTTTCCCTGCGGATACTTGCTTTGTGCTTTTTATAACTTGCTGCGCCAGTAAGTAGGTGCTCTCCCTCCCTAGCGAAGCTAGCTTCGATTAGAAAGCTTAGGGTTAGGAACCTTGCTAGCTATAAGTAGGTAAGCAGCTACGGGTTGCTACTTTTCTAGCTTTTTGCTTCTTGCTCTTGCTCCGCACCGGAGGCAGCAGCCGTAGCCCTTCGTAGCGTAGCTAGAAAAAGAGTCCTGAAGCAAGCAGCTAGAAAAAGCGAAGCAGGTACGGTACGTTAGGTAATATAAAAAGGGAGCCTTCGGTAGCCTTCGGCCTTGCGCCTCCAGATTACACCGATAAATTACTTTATCTTGATTAGAAAGAAGCCCCCTACGGTACGCTATGCGTGCTTAGCTGGCGAAGCAGCCTAATAATCGGGAGGGCCCTGCAAAGGAAAACAGTTCGCGCTTACCTTTATGGATAGGATATTGCCGTTTTTGGAAATTTTTGGTTTTGGTGGGGTATCACCATAATTAGACTGGTACTGCTCAACGCCTCTTGGATTGCAATAAGAAAGAAAGGAATTGTCTATGGCTATTTTATACCATCTCTTGCCGATTACGCTGCCGCTTTTCATTCCTTTCCTTTCCTTCCTTTCGTTCCAAGTTCTGGTTGCCCCTGGTCCTAATAAAAATGTAGCCTAATAGGAAGGGCTGCTGCGCAACCGAATGAACTATAGCCCCCCCCCCCGTAGGGTTTACTCCGTAGGAACTAGATTCTTAAGTATCTCTCTCCCTGCTGTGGGCGAAAGCCCATACTTTGCAACACCTCCCTTGCTCCGCTAGGCAGGAGAGCTCCGCGTCAACCCGAAAGAAAATCTAATAAAATTAAAGAATTTCCAGTGCTAAGGAGTACCTTGTTTTGTTCGAAGGTGCTCCGCAATCCGGACGGCACAAAAATGAAATATATGATGATATTTAAACTACCATTATTAAATTTATTAAATTTAAATAATATTAAAAACATTTTATTTTCTTCTTTAACCTTTGCCCTGCCTTCTAGTCAGAGCAAAGCAAGGGTTAGAAGATTAACAACTATCTCCTTTATATGTGCCGGTGTATTAGTATTTAAGACTTTTTATATTCAGTCAATTGGATCAGGTACAGGGATGTAAAGTGGTTTACTTTTTGGATTTAGTTCTCTTTCTCGCTTCGCTTGCTACGCACTTCTAACGAAATAAATATTGCTATTCACTCAAAATATTTATAATATATTTGATTGACCAACTATAAACCTAATTCAACCCTCTGTTGCTGTTTCTAGTTCTAAGGTTAAAAGATACTATAGTTCTTTACCTGAATCTCTCTTCCCTATCGGATTCTTGCTTTTGCTTCGCTACCCTGACGTTGATTCTTTTTCCTACGGCACGCGGAGCGAGCGCAGCAAGAAGCTAGAAAAATAGCACCTACTTTTATACGATCCCTACGGGGTCGCAGCAAGTTAGAAAAAGCAAAAAGCAAGAATCCAGAGTTGCTTCGCTACCCTAACCATTCTAATCGAAGGGCAGAGTAGCTACCGCATCCAGAGTTGCGTAGCTAGGGTAAGAGTAGCCCTAATAAAACAAATTCTTTAATTTTTGGCGGACGCACAAATTCTTTAGCTCCTAAATCAATCAACGATCAGTTAGCTTCACTTATCATAGAAAGAAGAAAATTATCTACAATTACTTTGCTTCCCGTAATCCGTAAAGAAAGGGCAGCAATCCAAAGATAGAAAAATAAATATTAGATGAAAATAATGTTTTAACAAAAGCTCCGCTCGCTTCTGGCGAAGCAACCCTCCCGTTAGGGGTAGTGCAGCCTAACTTCGTGTCCGTAGGTAGGATAGCCAGAAAGAGCTCCGCGCTCCGCGCTCCGCGCTCCGCGCTCCGCGCTCCGCGCTCCGCGCTCCGCGCTCCGCGCTCCGCGCTCCGCGCTCCGCGCTCCGCGCTCCGCGCTCCGCGCTCCGCAGAAAAGGATGATAAACATATTGGATTTACTAAAAATAAAATTCAAAATGTTTTCTCGCCAGCATTTCCGAAGGAGGCAGGCGCTTGATCCAAAATACTTTGGTTATACTTTTACGAATGAAATGTTGGATTTAGATTTTATCCAAGAAGCGCGGCTTCGCGCTTCGCGCTTCGCGCTTCGCGCTTCGCGCTTCGCTGAGCGAGAAAAACTTTTGCTTTTTTAGTTAAAAATTCCCCTGCTTCTAGCACTCCGGAGGAACCTACGAAGTTGGGAAGCATCCCTGCTTCGCTTGCTACGCTAGCACTGCTTCTTTCCTTTCGGATCAACGCAATGCTTCGCAATCCGTAGGGAAAAAGTAAATTATTTAAAATGGCTGGATCACATATAGTTTATAAATTTGGATCCGACTTAGAAACAGATTTAGAGTCACTATGTAAGGATATTTTAGTTCAATTAGAGGAATTTATAGCCGATTACGCCGATGAGGAATTAGAACAACTTAAAAGCCGTACGGCCTTATGGTTATTGAATTAGATACAATACCAGAATTATTAACTAAAAAGATAAATACTATCAATCTTAATAAAGAGTTATTAAATGTTTCTAAAACAAAAACAAATTTCAATATTAAAAATTTACCATTGTCTATGAATTTAGAATATTACGCTAAACTATTAGAATTTGAGAATAGCTTATAAGGAAATATTAGTTCTATTAAATATAAGCGCTTGCTAGCTTGCTAGCTTGCTTCGCTAGCAAGCTAGCAAGCTAGCGAGAAACAAATATTCTTAACCATATTAAAGGAGGTTCTACTATACTAGGTAATGAATACATGAAAAATAAAGTAAAATTTTATTTATATGAGTACAATATTAAACCAAAATTTAAAAACTCCTTCCTTGCTTAAGCTAGGAGATAAACATTAACAGTAAAATTTAATTATTTTAGACATGGAAGTTAGTAGAAATATAGAAGTATTCAAAATACCTCAAAATAATCCTGATGATCTTGAATATAGATCATGAGATCGTGTGTTTATAGCAGAAGATAAACCTTTTAATAATGATAAATCATCCTTTTCTCTGGCTAGCGAAGCAAGCTTGCTTCGCTAGCAAGCTTGCTTCGCTAGCAACCCCTTCGATTCTAAAGCTAGAACTATTAATGACACTACAATTTATTTAGAAAACGATAAAATTGTAAAGTATGAATCAAAGATTCGATTGCCTATTATATCTCTCGCTCCGCGCTTAAGTGTAAAAAAATCAGTTAGAAATACTAGAATCGGGACGGCCTTAATTTAACTTTTATTCTTAACCCTTAATTAATAAATTGATTACTATTTTTTTAATTATCTGATACTATGTATACCGTACTAGTGACAGATGCAAATATACTTTACTGCCTGGCTTTCGCCGTCTAAATTTTAATAAAGTCCTATGCAACCAGCGATATTTTTTTTAATAAAATATATTTTAATATAAAAATTTTAATACTCTCTTCCTTCCGCTACCTGCTTCGCTTGATCCGTAACAGGAAATTTCAAGTAGCCTTCGATTTTAAACAAAGACAAAGGACACGAAGTTAGGCTGTATTTTCTTTTTTCTTGATGCGGTAGCAACTCTAATGAAGTTAACGAAGTAGCACTACGGGGTCGCAGCAAGAATCCGTAGCAGCTTCGCAACTACGTCGAAGGCTCCGCACTGCTTCAAGTAGCACCTACTTACTCCGTACCCTGACGTTGATTCGGATAAAAGTAGCTAGCTCCGCACCCTGACGTTGCGTAGCTTGCTTCGCTAGAAAAAGGGATAAAGTTAGCACGAGCACTAGTGCTGCTTCTAGCTGCTTCGCTCCCACTAGTTACTCCGATAAACCGCAGGAAGGGTAACTTACTTCGTTAGTATGCATCCACCGTAGGGAAGAAACGAAGAAAGTAAGGGCTCTGCCCTTCGGGTTTCCCATGGATTTGCCTTTGCTTCGCTACAACTTTTAAGAAAATCAAAGTAAACTAATACAGATAGCTTCTTCTTTCTTTAGCCTCAACGCTACGCGCTCGCTTAGCAAAGCAAGCGCTCTCCCTATCCTCGCGTATTTTAAAATTGCTTCTTTTCTAGCTCCGCTCGCTACTTGCTTCGCTCCTGCTATGCAGCCTAGCATATATCAGATACTTGCTTCTTGGAAGATCTCTTATTTTTTTATTGGATCCTAGCTCCATCGGGCCCCTTACCTTGGAAGTGAAGGCCCCTCGCTAAAGTACTAGCGGATATAATCTAGCGAGCCTAGGCTTTTCGGCCTCGGTACGCTATTTTAGGATAACCCACCCTAAGCCCTACCCAGCTTCGCTACTAACCTGAGGGAGTTGCTTCGCTACCCTAAGCTCCGATCCTTGCTTTGATTCTTTTTCTTGCTCTAACGGAGTAAGTCCTTCACTACTCGCTTCGCGCTTCTAGCGTAGCTAGAATCGCTTAGGTTTGGTTTTCAAATCGAAGGCTAAAACAAACACTCACGGGATAAAGGGAGAGATCTGGGCCCGGTAAATTGGCTAAGTCAGAAGCGTTTCACGTTTTACACCGGGTGCTTTGATTAAAAAAAACACAAAAACAAAAACCCCACAGTTTTTATATCTTTCGTACGCGGGCCTTTTTCCTTCGGTAGCCGGATTCTTGCTACTAGCGAAGCAACCGTAACAGTTCGTAGCCTTCGATTTTAAAATAAAACTAACGTTGCGAAGCTGTAGCTACGCAACTCTGGATGCGGTAGCTACTCTGCCCTTCTATTATAAAGGTTAGGGCAGCGAAGCAATGCCTCTCCCTCGCTACTTAAAAATAAGCAACCCGTAATGCTTCCTACTTACCCACTACTAGCTAGCAAGGTTCCTACGGATGCTGGTTTCGCTAGCAAGAATAAATAAAAAGAATCCCGCTACTTGCTTCTTGAGCTAACGCATCCTTTACTCGCTTCGCGCTCCGGCTGCTTCTTGTGCTAACGCATCCTTTTCTCGCTTCGCTTGCTACGCACTCCGGCTTAAATATAAAAAGAAGCTTACCTACTGGATCGGAGCGAGTCGTACGGCATGAATCTAGAAAAGTAGAAGCCCTAACCCCTGACTAACTTTCCTACTGATTAGTAGGTTGCTTAGCTACCCTAAGCAGCTTCTTGCTACGCAGCACTAAGCTACCTGCTTCGCTTTTTCTTTTTTCCTAGCTACGATTTTTTTTTTCTCGCTACGCGCTAGCTTTATTTTAAAATCAGAGCAAAAAAAAGCTCCGCAGCTCCGCAGCTCCGCAGCTCCGCAGCTCCGCAGCTCCGCAGCTCCGCAGCTCCGCAGCTCCGCAGCTCCGCAGCTCCGCAGCTCCGCAGCTCCGCAGCTCTGCAGAAAAAGGGTGCCTACTTTCCTCCGGGTGCTTGCTTCGCTAGCAAATCCGGATCGGTATAAATTTAAATTTCTCTTTTTTCTTGACCATTGTACCCCTGGTGTAAATTAAAAAAATTAAAAAAATTAAAAATAATATAAAATTTCAAGTGTTTCCTTATCATTTAGTTGAGACCTCTCCTTGGCCCATAGTAACTAGTTTCGCTTTATTGACTTTAACCGTATCAGCTGTAATGTACTTTCATGGATTTGAAAATGGAGGATCATTATTATTTTTAGGTTTTATTTTAACATCTTTTGCGATGGTATTTTGGTTTAGAGATATAATTTTAGAGGGTACTTTTTTAGGAAATCATACAAAACAAGTTCAACGCGGCTTAAACTTAGGGTTTGCTCTATTTATTGTGAGTGAAGTTATGGCTTTCTTTAGTGTATTTTGGGGATTTTTCCACGCTAGCCTATCACCAGATATTTATGTAGGTTCTAATTGGCCTCCTTTAGGGATTGATGCCTTAAATCCATTTGGCATACCTTTATTAAATACTTTATTATTATTAAGCTCAGGTGCATTTATTACATATTCTCATCATGCTTTAATTAATGGAAATAGGTCTGGAGCTATTTCAGGTGCTTTTTTAACTATTGTATTAGCTATCCTTTTTACAGGATTACAATATTATGAATATGCTGAAACGGATTTTACTTTTGCTGATTCTGTGTATGGTACTGTTTTTTTCGCTTCCACGGGTTTGCACGGATTACACGTGGCTGTTGGTACAATTTTTATAGTAGTGGGATTTTTAAGGCTGGTTTTGTACCATTTGACTTCGGATCATCATTTGGGTTTGGAATCCGCAATTTTATATTGGCATTTTGTGGACGTTGTGTAATTATTTTTATTTATTGCGGTGTACTGGTGGGGAGGTGCATAACTAAAATAAACTCAGTAAACGGTTCGACACTAGAAGATTCAGATGATGATGGATATGGATCAGATGAAACAATAACCCCTGAGACTTTTAAAGATAGTAACAAAGGTAATAATAACACTGATAATAATAAACAAGATAATAATAAACAAGATAATAAACAAGATAATAATAAACAAGATAATAATAAACAAGATAATAATAAACAAGATAATGATGATAGGGGGAAAGGACCTAGTAATTCAAATAAAACTGACCCTAAAGTAAAAAATTCAGATGACAATACACCTGAAAACTATGACCGTGATAACATTCATCCTTATTTCTCTGAGGAGGATATTAGAACTTATTCAGATTTATTCTACATAGATACTTCCAAAAAATCAGATAAAACTCCTAATTTAAGTAATGAGGAAACTAAAGATTCTAATGAAACTAAAGATTTAGAAGAAACTAAAGAATCAAATGGAAATAATGACACCTCGGACACCTCGACTGAAAAAAAAGATTGCTTCGCTACTAAAGGAAAAGAATCTGGAAATAATTCCGAACAAAATAATAAAGATTTACCCTCATCTTCTAAAACTCCCTCTGATTCACCTGAAGAGGCCCATTCAGATGGAGACTCAGCTACTGGCGCTACGCATCCAGAAGAGACCAATTCCGCCGAAGAATCCTCTACAGGCTCAACGCCTCCAGGAAATGCCCCTTCAGATGGAGGTTCCGGTAGTTCTGAACAATACTCGGATTGGTGAAGTAATCTGGACTTCTTTGTAATAACAATATTACTGCCTACGGCCTCCAGTGATTTAATATATAAAACCAATTATAACAACATTTCCCTGCCTACGGTTGCGTTGCGAAGTAGGCATATAGGCTGTGATAATTTTTTATTTATCGCTTCGCTGTTCTGCGGCCTTGCTACGCACTCGCTTACTTTCCATGTGGATCGCTTGAGGGGTTTAAAATTTAGGGATATCTGAGGAGGAGCGTTTTGCTATGCTCACAGCTGCTATTTATTACTTACTCTTTTTAGGGCCCTTGGACTTTCCTCTTTTTTTAGCTTCGCCCGCGTATTAACAGCTAGGGGAGAAAGAATCGCAAGAATCGCACGCGCTTGTATTTTATTAATTCTTTTAAACTGTATATTAGGAATGTGGGACTTAATTTTAATAGTTTTAAATTCTTTTGAAGTTCCTTATATTTTAAAGTCTGATGGAGGAGGTGAGGGCGATTTAGATTCGAACTTTAGTCTAAGCTCTGATCAGAATCAACTTAATACTTCTGGTTCTGAGAGTACACCGGGTTCAACTGGGAATTCTAATCCTCCTTCTACCCCTGAACCAAATGAAACCCCTAGCACTCCCAGTGCTCCTGGTCCATCAAATTCATCAGATGATTCAAGTCCTTCGGGGGAACCTAGTGGAACCCCTAGTACTCCAAGTACTCCTGGACCCTCAAATACCCCCGGGGGTTCAAGTCCTTCGGGGGGACCTAGTGGTAGCGGGGATCCTAACAATCAAGACGAGCGAGATACGAATACAAATGCACAACCCTCTACCAGCTCGGAAAACAGTGAAAGTGTTAATCCCGAACCTGCCTTGAGGTATGCAAATGATCCTATCCTAGAAGACAGATTTATGGAGCTGACTCAGACACGAATCATGGCTCCTCCCTTGAACAATGAAGAAACTACTGAATTGGAGAATTTAAGGAATACATTAGTTACTGAGCTTAGAGCAATGGACCCTTCTGATTTAACACAAATGCAACAGGATATTTTAGCTGCAGAGGAAGAGACGGTAGACGAAGACGCGGTACCCGGTAACAATACGGGAACTGGAACCTCCCACGGGGGAGACCCTAAATCCGATCCCAAGGACAAGAAAGAGCCAGAAGCCCCAGTCAAGGAAGAGACCGAATCCGAACCCGAAGACGAGGAAGAGACAGAATCCGAAGACGAGGAAGAGGAAGAGCCCAGATCCGAACCCGAACCCGAACCCGAACCCGAACCCGAACCCGGACCCGAACCCGAACCCGAGGAAGAGAGGGGTTCCGAAGACGGGGAAGATAAGGGTTCCGAAACCGAATACGATGGAGATTCTGAATCTGAACCCAACTCAGACTCTTCAGTATCTAACTCTTCAATTTCACCTCAAAATTCAAATCCTGATTTATTTACATCAGAAACGGATGATTTTGATACAGCAGAAAAGGATGAATCTGATACAGGAGAATTTGAGGATTTTTCAGATTTTTTCTTCTAATATTTTATCCTCTCCACCGCTCCCTCTTCTCCCCCTGTTTTTGAGTGTTTTTTTTTTAATAAGGGCAGCCACCCTCCCTCGCTACTTTTATTTTACTCCCGTTAGTTATGCGTAGCAAGAAGCTGTAGCTACGCAACATTAGGGTTGCTCTTGCTAGCATCCCTTTCCTGAGGGATTACGGGTAGCAAGCACCGGATGAATCTTGCTAGCTATAAGTGGGTAAGTAGGCAGCACTACGGGGTCGTAGCAATAGTCCACCTTAACGTTGATTCGGATAAAAGTAGCTGCTTCTTTTCTTAAAATCAAGCGCGTAGCTTGCTTCTGGTGCCTAGGCCTTCGAAGAGAATAAGCAACCCGTAGCTGCTGCCTGCTGTCCAACTTCGCAGGTTAGAGCCAAAAACCCTAACGTTTATTCGGATAAAAGTAGCTAGCTCCAATCCTTGCTACGCTCGCTCCTTTCCTAGCGTAGCAAGCTTGCTACGCTAGCAAGGATCGAGGAAGCGCTTTTTTCTTTAAATCGTAGCTAGCGATCGCGAACGCGATCGCGAACGCGATCGCGAACGCGATCGCGAACGCGAGAAAAAGGATCGGTAGCAAGCTTGGAATTTCAAGTACACAAGCAAGGATTACGGCAGAGCTGAGTGATTTTTATTTTCTTTTTTTATTTATAATTTAACCCCTTTATATGTTTAATTCTAAACCGAACTATCTAAATATAAATAACCATTTACGTTCTCCTCTCCCATATCTTTGACGAACGGTCTTATCGACTTTTAATCCGCTGCTTTTTTATACAAAGCGGGGGAGCCCTTACCCTTACGGGACGGTAGCGAAGCAAGCGTACTTTGAAACGCATCGAGCGAAGCTAGCAAGAGCGTAATAAATTTCTAATTTAAAGAAAAAGGTCACCATACGGCCCTTATAAATTAATATTTGGGCGTTTATATTTTTTCTACTACCCCTTTCCTAAGTTGCTTTGGCTTACCCTTCCAGGGCAGATCTCATCCCTCTTGCTCGTAAGGCTCCGCACCGTAGTGGGTCTCCAATCCGCATGAAAGGGTAATTGAAGCATGTTACTGGGGGTCGATTAAAAAGAAGGGGCAACAGTGAATCGAAAATAAATGTCCGGTTATGAGAAGGATACGCTAATTTACAAATATAGAGACCTCTGGGCTAAAAGCTCACGCATCGGGGTAACGTAAATGGGCCTATACCTTGAATAACAATAGCCGGGGTTTTATTTCGAGGAACAGGGCGAACATAACCTGCACTGCTCCGCCCCTGTGCAGTCCTGATCTCTCATGTACGGCTATTTGATGTCCTGCACTGTCTTGTCCTGCTCTTTGCAGTCCTGTCACCTCCTGTCATGCAATTTGCTGTCCTGCACTGTCTGGTCATGCTCTTTGCTGTTCTGCACTTACTTGTTCTGTACTTTGCTGTCCTGCCGTGTCCTTAAATTTTTGTCCTGTCCTGTCCTGAGCCGTCCTGAGCTTTTATTTTGCCGCCTAACATGTCCTGTCCTGAACCGACCTTACCTGTCCTGTCCTGTAGGGGTCGGGAGGAGTTGTCAGTTACCCTTCGAAAGCCAGGGAAGTACGATAGGAAGGGAAAAGTAAGAGGAAAACATTATAAGTAAGACTTAACTAGGATTTGTAGCTTAAGTGAAGGAACAGTGATTAAATATTTTTTATAGTTTTTATTTAATAAAGTTTATCGAATTGTACAAGTAAAAGTAGTACAAAATTTTAAGTTGAGTGGCCTGCGACAGCTGCGACAGCTGCGACAGCAGCGCCAGCCTGCGGGATAATGAAGAAATAATTTGTGTGGAATTTCAAGTACTTGCGCACGCATACCTACGAGTTGTTCAGCAAGGGTTATACCTCAGCGAAGCAGCCCCCTTTGTGTCTAATCTTATATCGGCGTGGACATAATTCTTTTTTGATACTCGCATCTTTGATTGGTACGATTCTATTAATAAACAAAACTTTTTTATTTTAGCATAAGGGGTATTCGAGACGATTCTACATAACTCTTAAATCTTCTATTTATTAATTTATATATAATCTGTACTCTTTCCTTTTTCCTGATGCGGTAGCAACTCTAACGAAGTTCACGAAGTAGCACTACGGGGTCGTAGCAGGTAAATTCGCTGGAGGTGTTGTAGCAGGTGTTGGTGTTGCTATCGGTAAAGCAGCCGGTGACATTTTTATTGATGCAGCTAAAGGAAAAGGTGGTACTTCAAATAACGATGGTAAAACCGGTAGTTCTAATACCGGAGGTGGAACTACTTCGACAGGTCAAACAACGGGTGGAACTTTGGGGGATGCTTCATCTTGTCTGACAGGTATAGATAGTATAGAAAACGGTTGGAAGGAGTAGTTTTTTTTATATTAGTTATCTTTGCTAGCGAAGCAAGCAATGCTTCGCAGTCCGTACGGGCTTATATTAATTGTAAATTTTATATATTGATATTTTAAATATCGATTATAGCTATAAAATGATTAAAACCTTAATTTTGGGTAGGAGCTACATTTCAAAATGATTATATGTCTTATATAAAAGTCGATTTAAATCATTTTCAATTAATAATGCAATCTGTTGAAGCTAATAATTATTTATCTAAAATTTTCTCTTTGCTAGCGAAGCAAGCAATGCTTCGCAGTCCGTACGGGCTTTAAATTATGAAGATAAAGGAAACCCCGATTTTTTGTACAATCAATTTTTATTTATTTTTGATAATATAACATGAAGTAATATAGTCGCTTCGCGCCCGCTTCGCGCCCGCTTCGCGCCCGCTTCGCGCCCGCTTCGCGCCCGCTTCGCGCCCGCTTCGCGCCCGCTTCGCGCCCGCTTCGCGCCCGCTTCGCGCCCGCTTCGCGCCCGCTTCGCGCCCGCTTCGCGCCCGCTTCGCGCTTAAAATTAAAACTTAATAATATAGAAATTAGTGGTGGTAGTAGCCCAACGCGTCATATTTTAACAACAACGGATATTTTATTAAATCACTATTTAAATATATTGTATAATGATGATATAGTCGCTTCGCGCCCGCTTCGCGCCCGCTTCGCGCTTATTCTTAAAAATAGGATTTGAAAGTTATAAATATAAAAAAGAAATATTATCCTCTCAAATTCCTTTAGATTTATATAGAAGTATTTTAAAAAATAATGTTGAAATTTTAGAAACAAATCCTAATTTACTTTACGAAAAAATTTTATCAATACTTGATTTAACAGCTAAAAATAAGGATGTAAATTTCGCCGACCAAGTAGACTATAACTTAGATAAAGAAATAAAAATAATTGTTAATAATCTTCTAATTAGTAGACGAACGATAATTAAAACAATGGCTTTATATAAAAAAAATAAATTAATAGAGAATCTACCAGAAAGTATAGAAAAAAAGTCCAGTGACCTTGTAGTAGATAATCTAAGATATGATACCTCTTTACCTATTAATAAATTAGTTTCTTGGAATTGAATAATTACCTACGACTCCCCCTTTTTTTGATTAAAAACAAATTAAAAACAATGATTTTAAATTATATAAATTTTGATTTTGCTATCTTATTTTCTTATTTGGATGTTAATTATTTATCGGGGCACTTCTGGGATAAAAGAAGGTTTAAAAAAGGCTGTAAAGCTGTTGGAGCTGCTGTTGGACTGGGAATTGCTGGAGGATTTGGTACTGGTGTGGGGGCTCATATATAAAAGATTTTAAGAGATATTCTTTAAAAAAAAGTCTCTTTTTCTCCCGTACGGGCTTAAAATAAAAATTAAATAAATATAATGATTTTATGTGTAAATAATACTAGTTCTGTATGTAAAGTAGGATCTTTAAGTTATGTAGTTTCGTCTTTAGGTTCTGATCGTTCCTCTTTGGTTATGTGTAATCAATTATTCGCACGGCATGCAAGTACTAGCTTGAGTGCTTTTTTAGATAAACGGTTGCGGTTACAAGGCGATGGAGTTGAAAAGGAGTTTGTTGCTTTTGCCGGGGAAGGTAATGTTTTATCGATTGTTGCTAATAATCGTATTGACTGTGACAGCAGTCGCTTCGCGCTTGAGGAGAGTTTTCCTTGGTTGGTAGATGATGAGGGAAGACCTATCGATTTCACTCGTCACATAACCGTATTTGAAGCTGTAAAATATTTGTCTTTTTTTCTAAACAAAAGATATGGGATGGACCTTGACGAGAACTCGAGCTATGAAAGTATACAATTGAAGTTGAGTTAATTAATGAAGGGGTCTGAAAATGGTGAATTAACTATTCTAGAGCTTTTTAATCGAGTCAGCGCTATGTACAATCACGGTAAGTTAGATGGATGATTGTCAGACGCACAGCAAGATAATTCTGTTGGTACGGTTGCTGGTGTAGGTAATAGTTCGGTTGATAGACCCTTGGGAGAATTAGGAGATATTACTTTTAATGAGTTTATACAAAAAGTAAGAGATTTAAACCTTCCTGTCAATTTACCAGGTTATAGCGTTACTATAAATACTGTTCCCATTGCTGTTACAGCTATTAGTTATGGTCTGCTGCTAAAAACGTATATTAACCGTGTTCATAATCGTCCTTATCCTTCAGGGCTTACTGGTGATATGTTAAAAGCTCACAGACTTTTGAGAGCACATAATCTAGGTTTATTTGCTACTTTAGGTGCACCTATTTTAGGTATTTTACTTAAAAACACGTTGTCTTTGCTCCGCAACCCACTGTTAAAAGATGTGTTAACTATAGAAGCCTTACCAGGCCAGTCTCCTCAACCTAATAGTTCGTCTGTTAATAACAGTAGTAACGGGTTATTCTTAATTTTATCTAAACTAAGTGATAAGATACCTAATTGATTGAAATGACTGTTTAGGTTACTATTATTAGGTATAGTCTTATTAAATGTGTTTAGTTTTATTAGTGGTAGTGCATTACCTATATTGGTAAGTATCCTATTATTCTTTAAGAAGTATACTAAGATACTTTTAATTTCTTTATGTTTATTGGTTATTATATATCAATTATTAACTATGTTTATTTTATATTGAGTTAAAGATAAGCGAGTTAAGGATAAGCAGGATTTGGTCTTACCTTTTGGTATATACACACCTAACTTTATAGTAGAGTTGTTGTGGAATATTAAGTTAATAAGTTTAACTAAAGAAAGTATAGATGCCTTTAAAACAGGTTGTTATATTCAACTTTTGTTGTATCTAGTAATAATAATAGGAATAACGTTTATTATTTAGTAAGCCTTATTAAGAAAAAAAAAAAAACATAAAATAAAGCTCCGCTCGCTTCTGGAATCGAAGAAAAGAAGCAACCCTCCCGTTAGGGGTAGTGCTGCCTAACTTCGTGTCCGTAGGTAGGATAGCCAGAAAGAGATAAAGGGCAGGTTGTTAAGCAGCAAGAAGCAGGTACTCCGCAGTCATAACTTTATTTAAGGAGTTGTTTAACAAAGTAGCGTGTTTAGCTTCTGTAACTTTAGATGGTTCTTATTACTAAAAATAATTTTGTAGCACTAAGTCTCTCGCGTTCGCGATCGCTTCGCTGCTTCGCAACCCGTAGGGACTGCTGCGCAACCGGTAGGTCAGCTTATATTTTATTTTCATCGTATAAATTTTAATTAAATAAAGTTGACACGATAGAAGCCTTGTACAGCCTTTATCGAGACAAATAGGATAAAAAGTTAAATTTTATCGTGGGATGCAATTTAAAGACGCTTAGTATATTTAATTGTCAACTTTGGTAACTTTTTTTTTAATAATTTAAAGACATCTTTCCTAGCTTGCTACGCTAGCAAGGGGGTGAAACGTTAAACTTTTTATTATATAATCTCTATGCTTCTCAATTTATCTTCCTCTCCTATCATACGGTTGATGCGTAGCGCAAGAAGCTGGAAAGGACTCCTTGCACGCTTCGCTGCGGCGCTACCGGTAGGTCAGCTTGTATTAATAAAACATACTAAAAATATTAAATTCTGAAGATCTAGAGATTAAAAATTCTCCTTTAGATCGTTTAGCTACTTTATCGGCTAAAGCTATATTATGTGCTAAAGGTGCATGTGAAACTGCTCAACCTGTTGCTCTATCTTTAGGTTTAATGTTAGGAGCTGATGAAGTGATTAAAGCTGGGGGAAGAGAAGCTATCTTCGCACCTTTTTTAGCTAAATTATTTGTACCAGCTGAAACACCTACAGTTAAAAGTACTAGATTACTTAATAAGAGTTTAGCAGAACTCGATCAGAATACTGAAGATAGAAATTTTGTTGCAAACCTTAAGGAAAAATTTAGAGCAGCACAAGTTAAAGGTGGGTTAAACGTAAATGAGCATGAAGAATTACGTCAACTGTTAAACGATCAAACAAAAGAATTAGATAAAAACAGGAATACCATAGTAGAAAAAATTAACGAAGAAATAAACAAAAAAAAAAAATAAAAAATAAAAAACTTATTTGCCTTATTTGCTTTCGATTTGCACTATGTTTTGTTATTTATATAGAAAATTTTAATATTAAAGAAAATTTTAATCCCTCGCTAGCTACGATTCAAAGAAAAAAGCGCTGGATAGATTAGTTCGTGTAGCGATACACCCATCACTTGCTTCGCTTGATTCGTAAGTACGTGATATATTTATGTTTATTTTGAAGGTTGTCTTGCTATCCGGAGGCCGGTGGACGGAGGAGCAGCCTATTGCATTAAAATTTTCAATTTTTTATTGATTATTGTTTTTAAAGCACAGGAATCTCTATTCTTAGTTAAGTAAAAACTTAATTATTATTCGATAGTACAAATTATGCGAATATAAAAGTGGGTTATAAAAATAAAATGCAATATAAATAATAAATAAATTATAAGAAGCGCGAACTTTGCTACGCATCGAGAGAGGGTTTAAGGGGAAATGTGATGAGGATAAAATTGACAAATTTTTATAATGTGGGAGCTCATATATAAAAGATTTTAAGAGATATTCTTTAAAAAAAAGTCTCTTTTTCTCCCGTACGGGCTTAAAATAAAAATTAATATAAGCCCGTACGGGAGAAAGAAAAAAAATCAATAATGTTCCCAGAATTCCCTAGTGTTAATCAATTACCTGAGCCATTGCATACAACTCCTATATCACCCGAAGACATTAAGGGGTTAATTGAAAGTACAAGCTTACCTACCGGTTGCGCAGCAGTCCCTACGGGTTGCGAAGCAGTCCCTACGGGTTGCGAAGCAGCGAAGCGATAAATAATTGGTCTAAATTGTTATCTAGATCAAAAGCAAAATTTAACTGATTCGCTTGATATACTTCAGAACCGTAATGAGGTTATTAATTGAAGCTGACCTACCGGTTGCGCAGCAGTCCCTACGGGTTGCGAAGCAGCGAAGCGATCGCGAACGCGAGAAAACTATACCCGATGAATGAAATTTGAAGTAACTGTCGAGTTAATAGGGTTAGTGAAAGAAATAAATAGAAAAGCAGACCAGATTATAAAAGAAGGTTTGAATTGGGGAAAAACAGCTTCTCCTTCAGATCAAATAGGAGCGTTTAATAACTCATCAATTAAATTAGAAGATATATTTGGTATATTTAAACAATTAAAACCTAAAAGCACGACATCTCAGCCAACTAGTGTGTTGCTAGATACCTCAGGTGTTTTAAAAACAGAAGTGGAGACATCCAGTGAAAAAGTAATGGCAGACCCCCAAGCTATCGTATCCAATTCATTAATTACTTACATTAAAGATAATTATGGTGAAATCACGGTTCGGGAAATTATAGAAAATTTTGAAGAAAAAGGGGAAAGCCTTGCAAAACTAAAAAACAAGATTGAAGGAGCTGTCGGAATAACTCTTGACACCAGTAGTGCATTAAATTTTGTAACACCTTTATTATTATATAGGGGAATTTTAAAAGTTTATGACAACGCCACTCACAAAGAGTTTAAAGCAAATATAGAAAAAGCTCATAAATCGCAGCCTCATGGAGGAAGAGATCTGGGACAGAAAGTAGAAAGTTTAGTCCAAAAGGAAAAGTTTTTATTTAGAGCTCCTGCAGCTCCTTTATTAGTTTTAGGTTTAACGGTTATAAGTAAATCTGTATCATCAAATGTTTTTACAATAGATGTAAATACTGGAACAAATACTGGAACATCACACATAGGAAATGACGATTCAACTTCAATGTTTACCCCAGCATTAATATTATTAAATTCTATTAAAAAAGATAACTCTCAAACTAATAATACTAAAAATATTCAAAATAAACCCGAAATTCCAAATAAACCAACTAAGTTTAAGAAATTTTTAAAATTAGTATCCAAAATATCCACTTTTTTTGTAATAGGCCTTTTAATTATTAAAAATAAAGAAGCTATATAAATTTTCTTAAATAGTCCCTATACTTATAAAGGATTAATACTAATTTTATTAATATTGTCTATATTTTCTTTATTATATTTTATAGTAACATTATATTTATTTATAAAATATTCTAAGCTAAAAAATTTAAAGGAAATAAGCACACCGGTATATGCTCCTACTTTTATATTAAACTGGTTAGAAGGAATTAAAGGTTTATGTTTAATAGAAAAAAAAAATGTTGTAATTGATTATTATTTTAAAAATATACTTATATATCTTTTCTGTATCCTGCTCTGTTTCATTTTGATTAATTTAAACTAATCTTCTCATAGGTATTCTCATAGGTCTTTTAGGTCAGATCTTAAGATTTCTGTCTAGAGAAAAAGAGAAAGTTAAATATAAAGATATAAAAATTAAATTCTAAGCCCTACATTGGTTCTATTAGTGCGCCAGCCATTAATTAAAGTTGCAGTCGCTTCGCGTGCCTAGCAAAGCAAGGCCTCCTCTCATAATAAAAAAAATAGCCGAATACGATAAATTAAGGCAGCTAAGCCTTTTGGTATTGAGTTTTTATAGATCTTTTGATTTAATTTTGGATTTTGGAGTTTTTACATCGTAGAGCTATTATACCTTTATATAAATATATTCCCTTAAACCCCTTAAATGGCATATACCCTCTTTAATTAAGGTGTACCTTAAAGTCCTGCTGTATCCTTTAACAATGTACCCTACTATTTTTTTTTTTTTTTTTCAAGATATAGCCTTCCTTTAATTTTGGATTTTGGAATTTTAGATTTTGCCATCAAGTATAACTTTTACAAAGTTAAATATCAATGTTTAAATAAAAATATTAACCCCTCGCTAGCTACGATTCAAAGAAAAAAGCGCCCGCTTCGCGCTTAAAAGAACAAACTTATAAGGGTGTACCTTAAATATTGCTGCTTTTCTTCGAATCCAGCCGTATATTTTACTTCTACCTTATTATAACTAATAATTATCTTTTAATTTAAAGCCATGTAGTCAATGTAAGATAAAGCATAAAATTTTGTTTTAAAAATTTAATAAATTTGTATAAGGAACAAGTTTCTTAAATCTTTTAAACTTCATCCTATTAAAACTAATTAAACCCAAAAATATTATGAATAAAAGCTACGCAGCTACGCAGCTACGCAGCTACGCAGCTACGCAGCTACGCAGCTACGCAGCTACGCAGCTACGCAGCTACGCACACTAATTTAAAAATGTTACTTATAAATAACACTAATTTCAAAATGTTACTTTTAAATAACACAAAAATAAAACAAAAAGTAAATTTTAACAAATCAAACTTCTCCAGTGTAAATTATTTACACGGTACAACGCGTCCTATCTCCTACCTTAAGCCTTGCAATCCTCTTTCAAATTTGGATCAAGTGCTCTTTGCATTTTCTAACACAATGTGGGCTAACTCCAAACTTAGAACCTTTGTACAACCGGACAGCACCCTTAGATAACAGCTAAATAAGGCTACCAGGGAAGCCATTTTAGGAGGGGAGCCTTTAGATTATTCTTTTATGAAACCCACTGTTTTAAGAAGTTTGGCCTCTAGTTTTACACCTCAGACCTAAAATATTTAGACATAACCCCTGCCATTTCACGATTTTAGCTAATCAGCCGCCTGGGAATAAGAGATGGAAAAAAAATTAACCCTACAGGTCAGCTTAACACTAAAAATATTATTTTAGTTTTTATCGTAGATTAAATAATAATTAAAGGGTCCCCTAGTTGCCAATTTATCCCCGACTACCCTCTTTTTTGATACAAGGCCAACACGAGCAGCCAAGCTAATTTTTATGTAGCCGAGGTAGCCTACTGATATTTAACTAGTCAACCCTGTATGCAATTATTTATAGCTAACAGAGATTAATTACCAAGGTTAACAATATTTCACTGCTTAAATAAGGATAGGAGCGATATTTTGAGTGCTTTTAAAAGAGAAGGTGTTATTCTAGGGGAGAGGAGCTTAAAACAGGAGACACGTATTGAGTTAACCCCAGCACGTTTTATCCCAGTACTTGAATCTTTATTCTGGTTTTACTTCAGCGGGGGAGCTTGACTTGTCTATGAAAAGTCATTCGAACAAGGCTACCACTGCTGCCTCTGCTTCTTTGTACAAAGCCCACTCCATCTCAGATTCTAAGTGAAACATCAAAAACAAGGATATTCCTTACTCTCTTTATTCTGCTTATCCTCACCATCCTAATGTTATGGAGTTAGATTTTTCTCCCACTCCAGAGACCTTGTACAGTATCGACACTAAAGTGTTTAACAGCCAGGAAAAGGAGATTTGGGAGAAAGTTACAAGCTTTACGGAAAAAAATTTTAAAGAGGTGTTTGTAAACCCCGCCTACTGCCAAGATGAACAGTCAGACCCACACTTTTTTGGAATGAGGTGAGGCGAAGAAGCCCTGACCACTCCAGGGTTTACAGTAGATCCCGACCCAACACCTTTAAATTTTATCTGAACCTTAGACACTGTACTTGCTTTTATGCAAAAACCTCCTTCTACCAACGAAATTTTAAGATTTAATAGGGAAAACGGGCTAAATATTTAAGACCTTTTTCTTAAAGACAAGGGATATAAAAAGGAGGCCTCAGACTTTGACCGGATGAAATTGGATTTTTCCCTTTTAACCCCGCCTTACGGGAAGTCTTTCAAGAAATTAAACAAAAAGAATATAAAGATAATGAAACAGTACCTTCTCTAATTCAAAAAGGTGTCTTTAATAAAAATTTGCCAGCAAACTTACAAAGCTTTATAAAGAATGCAAGGAAGCCCTTTGGGAGAATAATTCATTATCTTAGTCGCCGATCCCTTTTTATAACTTCGGGTAAAGCACCCTCGGAGGGTTCGAAGAATGTTTCAACTCCTAGCCTGGCTAATGCTCCCTCCCTCCCCTCACCCCTGGTTCTGAGCACCGTGGTTCGGATATGTAGGAGGACACAAGGTAGACAGTATCTGACGAAAGGGAAAACCCTATGGATAAAATTTTTTAAATTAAGATAAAGAAGCCTACCCTCTCCCTGAAAGTTATTTGGAAGAATTTTAAGATTCTGATTATGATGGTAACCTACATCTGTCTTAAAAATTTAATAAACTCCGAGGAAATAAAAAAAAAACAAAAAAAAAATTCTTTTTTATAGATCTCTTACATTGCCAACATTAAACCTCTGCCGTCTCTTTTCTTTTTACCTATCTCACCTGCATACTAACAAAAGTTTCCATGCCCACATGGCTCGGCTCGCTTATGCGCTAAAAATAAAACTTTATATTTTATAAAAGTTTAAGGTAGCCTCTGCAGTTAGTTAAAAATGCAGATCAAGGTTAAATTCAAACAACTTTAGAATCTTTTGGTTGTTTAATAAGGAGGCCATGCGATTCTTATACTGGCCTTCTTATATTTTACAAATAGTTTCATTAGTCTATAGTAAAATATAAAGAAAATTTAATCTAAGGGGATGTCTCATCCAGGGTGGAACCTAAAGGGAGATATTAAATTTATCTTTATAATACACTCCCACGTACTCCCACGGACGTGAGTACGTGGGAGTACGTGGGAGGGATAAAAACTTTCTAGAAATACAGAATATCCCTTCCGTAGCTATTTTTATAAGTTACTAAATTAAGATGGTTTTTTTGTTAATTTCTAGATTATTCTGTTAATTTAAACGAGAAGCGTGCGCGTACCGTTAGCAAAGTGAGAGAATAAAATTAAAACCTGAAAAAAGCATGATAACCAATTAGCAAAAATCGTGAAACTAAATATAAACTATCACGCTTCGCTCATCTTCAAAGGGTGCGGATCGCAGTTAAATGAATAAAATTGATGTTTTATATAAAATTCTAAAGTTGTTCAATCATCCCGTACCTTTTGGCATAAATAAGATTAAGTTTTTAAATCTACATGTTTTCAGAAATATTCTTATATCTAATTGGTTTAGTATCTACTCATAACCCTTTATGGGAAGATAATTTTTATGGCTCTGATTCTTGCGTAGCTAAGAAAAGAAGCCGCCCTCCATTTTTAATGATTTATAATTTAATTTTATTAATATAAATTCTAGCATAAGCTGTTATTGCAGCAGCTGTTGAAATAGATAAAAAATCTAATCGTTTATTATTTTCTATATCTCCTTTTTTCTCTCTTCCTGTCCTTGCTTCTGGCGAAGCAACCCTCCCGTTAGGGGTAGTGCTGCCTAACTTAGTTGGGTTGCGAAGCAGCCGTAGGTAGGATAGCAAGAAAAAAGGAAGGACTCCGCGCTTAAGTAATTTTAAGTAATCAAAACCTGAATTTAGTGCTAATTCTCTAGACATTTTTACTTCATAATTAACTAAAAAGCAATCATCGGCTAACTCTCTAATATTGAATACTCTCTGTGAAGATAATAATCTATCTAATTGTACTTTATTTACAATATCTGTTTCCGGTTTATTAATTGACATACCAACTCTCTTTGCTACCCAACCGAAAGGTGAATTTAATAATAGTTTTGTAATAGATTTTAGGTGTCCTTTAGCTTTTAATCTCACATTGAATAAATCATCAACAAAGCTATTTAATACATTAAATAAAGTTTGATGTGCTTTTTTTTTTAATTACTCTCCCTTGCTCCGCTTTGCTTCGCAATCCGAAGGAGCTACTTTTTTAGAATCGCTTAGGGGTGTGACTCTCCCTTGCTCCGCTTTGCTTCGCAATCCGAAGGAGCTACTTTTCTTTTTATGGCTATCCTACCTACGGCTGCTTCGCAACCCAACTAAGTTAGGCAGCACTACGGGGTCGGAGCGCGGAGCTTTTCCTAGCGAAGCAAGCTACGCAACGTTAGGGTTGCTATCCTGCCTACGGCTGCTTCGCAACCCAACGAAGTTAGGCAGCACTACGGTAGCGTAGCAGTCGAAGGCCTTGCTTTGCTAGGCACGCTTAGGGGGGACTCGTATTTTCTAAATTGTTATTAAATCTTAAAGGTTTAGTCTCCACTCCTCTGTGCCTACGGCTCGCTTTGCGTGCCTACGGCCTTCGAATAAAAGTAGCCGCCCTCTTTATCATAAATTTTTACTCTCTTACTATACGCATCGTGTCTCAAGATTACATCTTTTGTTTTAAAATTTACAGTACCTTTAGTAAAGTCCATCACTGTCTCCTCTTTTTCAGTTAATAAGTTATTTTTTTACACGTAAGTAAATCTAAACTTGCCCTTATGGGCTGGAAGCGCGAATGCCTCCCTCGATTAAAATCTAAATTTTATTATATTTAAAAGAGATTAAAAAAATTAGGGTCTTTTTATGTTTTTTGCCTTACCCTTTTTCTTCAGGATCGTACGATTTTTTTTTTAGCTTCGTGCCTTCTTCTTTTTCTAGCTACGCAACGTTAGGGTTGCTCTTGCTCCGCTTTGCTTCGCAATACGGAGGAACCTACGAAGTTGGTAAGGAGGAGCAGCTACGGGGTCGAAGCAACTTAGCAACTTCTTCTCCCTGCCGGGCCTCGTAAGTGGTTAAAACAGCTACTTGCTTCCGATCCTTGCTACTAGCGAAGCATCCCTAGGCAAAAGGAAAGGCAGCACTTCTTCCGATCCGTAGTCCCGCGTCCCGCTATGATTCTTTTACTTTTTTCCCTACGGTAGCGTAGCAAGCGAAGCATTGCTTCTGGCGAAGCAACCGTAGTGCTGCCTAACTTCGTGTCCGTAGGGAGGATAGCAAGAAAAAGAAGCATATCAACGTTAGGGTTTTTTTGCTCCGATTTTAAAAGTAAAGCTACGGGTGCGGAGCTGCGGAGGTGCGGAGCTGCGGAGCTGCGGAGCTGCGGAGCTGCGGAGCTGCGGAGCTTGCTTCTTGCTACGACCCCGTAGTGCTACTTCGTTAACTTCGTTAACTTCGTTAGAGCAAGAAAAGCATAAGCAAGCTTCTTTTCTAGCTTCGATGTGACGCGGAGCTCTCCTGCCTAGCGAAGCAAGGGAGGTGTAGCAAGCAAATCTCCTTGTGCCTTGCTATCCTTACGAAATTAGGCAGCGCTACCCTCCCACCTAGTGACTCCGATGGCCTGCCTTCCAATAAAAGAAGCTAGCCTTTGCTAGCGAAGCTAAAGTACTTTCCTCCGGTAGCGAATTAAGTAGTTGGGGATCTAGGTCTTGATCCTTTACTTAGAAATTATCAGGGTATCAACCTTGTTTTTAATTATTTTGTTACTTAACTGGTAGAAAACAAATTGGCCTGTTGCTCACTTTGGGAGTGAGATCTTGCTCGTTCGAATCGAGTCTACCAGATTGCCTTTAAAACTTTTTAATTTCTTATTTTTTTTTACTTTTTCTTTCCTACCTATCGAAGCAGGACCCGGCTTTATAAAAACGTAGGGCAGAAGAAAGTACGCTGGTATGGAAATATCTCTATTGTTCTCTTTAATTGTATTCCCTCTTCCTCCTTCAACCCCTGGCCCTTGGTAGGGGTAGGGGCAAGGGTAGGTCACATAGTATTTTTACTCTAATAACCCCTTCCCTCGCACTAAAAAGTTTTTCATACTTCCCTAATGAAGATAGTACGTAAAATATTTTCCTAAAGTTTTTCTCGCTTCGCGCCTGTAGATCTAGAATTTTGTTTATAGGGGAATACGCGAATTTTAAACCTAAAAGGGAAAAAGTAAAGGAAGGTTTATTACTTCTTATTTTATGTTATATCTAAAGCGACATCGGATGAACTGAGTTATTTTTTGAAGCCTACCAACCTAACAAGGGAGCTCTCTCGCTATCGAACTACCAATCATCCAAACCACCTTCCCTCGGACGGAAATATAGTTGAGGGTGATGAGGCTGCTCAACACACCTTTAACCCGCTCTGTACTATTGTTGCTCAAAGTGTTAAAAAATCTACCTCTTATAACATCTTAAGCTTTGCTCATTATAGTCTTTTAAGATGGAGCGGGTGCATCCCTCGAGAGCAATGCAATCCATCTTCTTCGACTTTGTTGGCGACCAATCTTTCTCTTGTTTTCCAGAGGCCGGAGGTCGTAGGCCGTAGGCAGCATTCACAATTTTTATAAATGTTCATCCACGATGTCTTGTCTGCATGAGACAGCTTCTCCGTTTCATCTTCAGATCGTACAAAAAACCCCAGTTTTAAAATAGGCAGAGCACGGGAATCCTCTTCGCCCTCTCAAATGTATCCATTTCTCTCGATAACATCTGTAGTTGTTAGATGCTACTTGCTGGTGCCATTTGCAGCTTTGCTGGGGAGGGTACGTATAGTGTGCAAAGGCAGTACTGGATTTCCGTCAAACTTTTTACTTTAACAACAAATCATCTTTTCTGGAGATTATAACCAGAGTTCGATTACCTCGCTAGCGAAGCAAGCTTATTTTCTTTTTTCTAGCTACGATTTTTTTTATTGTTACCTCTCCCCTAACCAGCTTAGTCGCTTCGATCCGGTAGGTAAGCTTGAAAAAAAAAAAACTAACCAGCTTTGCTACTAAGCGATTAAAATAAAAGCGAGTTGCTCCGCTACAGTGATGGCTCCGCACTGCTTCAAGTAGCCTTCGATTTTAAAAACAAAACTAAGCGATTCTTGCTACTAGCGAAGCAACCTTCGGATCCGTAGCAGCTTCGATTTTAAAAATAAACTAACGTTGAATTTCAAGTAGCAACCCTAACCTTTCTAATCGAAGGGCAGAGTAGCAACCGCATTCAGAGTTGCTTAGCTAGCTCCGCACCCTAACGTTGAAGGCTCCGCACTGCTTCAAGTAGCTAGCTCCGACCCCGTAGTGCTACTTCGTTAACTTCGTAAACTTCGTTAGAGTTGCTACCGCATCAAGAAAAAGCTCCGCGCTCCGCGCTCCGACCCCGTAGTGCGGTAGCCAGAAAAAGCTCCGCGCTCCGCAGAAAAATAAAATAAGCGAGTTGCTTCGCTACCCTAAGCGATTCTTGCTACTAGCTAAGCAACCGTAGCTGCTCCTCCTTACCAACTTCTAGCTAGCAAGGATCCTCCTTACTAGTTAGAGTTGCTACCGCATCAAGAAAAGAAAATAAGCGAGGGGTGGGGGAGAGCAAGAGCCGCAAGTAAAAAAAGGTAGTTGGACATACAGCGGGCAGACGGCGGGCGTAGGCAGATAAAAATTTTAAATAGCTAACTTTTCACAAAAAAAGCTATTTCTATTAAAAGTAGCAGTGATGATATAGAATTTAACACTAAAGTAATTAAAGGGGTTATTAAGGAAGACTAATCAAATTTATAAAAAAAGGATGTTTTAACAAACAAAAAGTTTAATTTACAATTAAGCAATCCTAAGGAAAACCTTTTATTAATACTTCCTGAAGCAAAACATTGTAGTAAGGAAAGGAAAGGAAATCAACCGAGACTCCAAAAGTAATGGTGAGTGAAATTGGATTAGCCTAAAAAAAAAAATTAAATATCGTAATCAATATATAAATTTAATTAATATAAAAAAAAAAATAAAACCTAACCCAGATAAAAAATATTTTTCTTAAATCTAACCTTGTAACTAAACTCTATCTGCCCTTTCGTGCTTCTAGCTAAAAATCAAGGGCTAGCCTAGCAAAAATAATTTTTTCACTTTCTTAACATAATTAAACGTTTAGCTTGGTTTGCTTGCTTTTCCCAGCTTTTCCGCCGATGTGCGTTTAATTAATGTTAGTAAGGGGCTAGGAGTTAATAAAAAAACTAAAAAACAAATAACTTTATTTTTTTTTTTTTTTATTAAATTATATCCTAAAGACGGTAAACTAAAATTTTATTTTTAAGATTTTATAATAATAGTCCGTGTACGAATTTTTAATTTTTAATTAATCAGTACGATGAGAGTTAACTTGTCGGAATATAAAATAAAAATTTACTAAGTACTGCCTCTTCTCCTGCTGATAAAAGCAAATAAAGGCAGTACAGCTCCCTCGCTAGCTAAAGCCAGCAGGTTGCTTTGCTAGGGAGAAAAAATTATGTAAATAAAAAACATACTTATTGTTTTTTTTTTTTTTATTTTTAGGGGAACCATCCTCTAAGGCTAAGTAATATAAATTTAGAGATAGTGAAAAGTACCGTGAGGGAACGTCTGTAATTAGTAACTCTATAAGCAGTCGGAATTTGTAATAGAATGACGGCGTACCTTTTGCATAATGGGTCAGCAACTTAATATGGGTAGCAAGGTTAAAACCTTAGCGAAAGCGACTGGATTATTTAGAAAAAAGTAAAAATCTTTTCTGTACAATAGTGTTGGGAAAGTTACTCATATTAGACCCGAAGCTAGGTGATCTTACCATGTCCAGACTCGTAGAGGTGATACTAGTTTTTAATTAATTAAAAATGAATTCTTCCAAAAGGTCGAACGGGTGAATGTTGCATAATTCTCCGATGAGATGTGGTAAGCTGTGAAATGCTAATCGTACCTAGTGATAGCTGGTTTTTTGCGAAACTTCTTACAGGGGGGCGTCTATACAAGATTAATGGAGGTACAGCACTAAGAATTCCAAGCTGCAAATATAAGTTTGCGTAAGTCTATGCTTGAGGGGCCGTGAAACGCCTACCGTTGGGAGTTAAACTCGAAATTACATTAATTGATGATAGATAGTCAGACTGCTATTCCGAAGTAGGGTAGTCAAAACGAAAACAGTCGAGAACACTAATGAAGGTCCCAAATTGATTAATAAGTGAAAATAAGGAAGTAGCTAATCGAATTCGGCTGTAAAGTTAGCCTGGTAGTCGCTACTTTTAATGAACGTATAGTAACAACGCAGCAGCTTTAAGAGTGAGGCGCCTAAAATTTAACGGGTCTATTATTTTTATATTATTGCCGTACCCTTTTCTAGCTTCGCTCGCTTCTTTTATTTGAATCGTAAGAATCGTAGTACAGGGTGAGGCAGCCTACCAAAACTTTAAAATTTGACTCGCTTCGCGCTCCAAATAAAAAGCAATAAAAATAAAATAAAAAGACAAAAGGAAAAGTCTTTAAGCCTTTTTAATTTACCCAAACTTTAATTTAATATAAAAAAAAAGTAATCAACCGATATAGTGTTAATTATAATTTAAGATAAAGTTTTTTATCTTTTTTATAATTAGGTAGCAAAACATTCAGATACTAATGAAAATACAGTGTTTCATTGTATTAATATATATTACTGAAGAGATAATGCTGGCATGAGTAACGAAAAGTAGTTAAAATACTACTCGCCGAAAACGAAAGGTTTGATAGGAAAGGTTAAACCTCCTGTCGTTAATACGGTCTCTAAGATCCAGAACAAATGTTCAGGTTGATGAGGAAAGAATAGAAAGTCCGATTATTAATACAAGAATTGAAAATTATTTTTTATCTATTTTAAGTCTGTGTTTGCTTATTAAGTTAATAAAGCTTTTATAATAAAACGTTATCATAACCTGCTCCTTTTCTTCAAATCCTAAAGGAGAGCTGCCCTGGACTAGCTTTTTTTTCTAGCTACGGTTCTTTTTCTCCAAATCGAAGTTTGCTTCTTGCTACGCAGCCGTAGTAGCTTCGATAAAAAAAAACTAACGTGGTGCTTCTCGCTAGCTACGCAAGCGCTTCTTTTTTCCCTACGGTTGCGAAGCAGTCGTAGCAAAAATTAAGAGCAGCTTCGCAAGAAAAAGAAAAAAAAAAATCGGGCAGCTATGCAGGTAAAAGGTCTCGGTTTGCAGATGCGGCATAAAATTTTTTAAATATAATTTGTTACTATGGCTTTGCTTGCGGAGCCTTTCCTACGGATCAAGCTCCGCAGCGAAGCGTTTTCAAATAAAATAAATTTAATTAATAATTTCTGGCTATTTTCTCCCCTACCCTCACTTTTATCCGGAAGGAATTCTAATCGGGCCCCACTGAAAGCTTTCCGGCACTAACAGTAAAGGGAGCGCAAGCAATAATATGCGGGAATTGCGAAGCTAGCGCAAGCTGTCTAAGCGAGTACGAGGCTATTGCCTATACAACGTAGTGAGAAAAATAATTAAATATTTTCATAGTAACTGTAAGTAATAACACGGTCCAAGAAAAGAATATTCTTTGAACCGTACCTTAAACCGACACTGGTTCGTAGGTAGAGCATACTAAGGCGAAGAGTGAATACTTGTTAAGGAACTCGGCAAGTTGTCCTTGTAAGTTCATACTATAAGAGGAGCCATATAGTTGAAAGACGTATAGGTTACAGAAAATCGGAGGCCCCGACTGTTTAATAAAAACACATCTCTATGCGAAGAAATAATTATTTGTATATGGAGAGAGATCTGCCAAATGCCATCTAGTATAAGTAAGGTGATGAAATAGATTTACTAAACGAATGCCTGGTCAATGGCGGTCTTAACCATGAGGATCCAAAGGTAGCATAATAACTTGGCCTGCTATATATTTTGGGAAAATATTAAAGTGGGACAAACTATCAAACTCCGGGGACCCCCTAAAGCTTTTGATACCAAACCATAAATGAAAATTTATGAGTGGATGAATTAATTACTCATGTACGGTAATAAGTCAAAAGATGCGTGAAAACAAAATGGGATATCGCGGATCTAAGTTAGAGGTTTCATTTAAGCTCCCACAGCCAAATTTAAATGAATCCTCTGTAAAAGAGCAACGAGTAGACGGTAGTTATTTTGGAACACTAACTCCAAAATTAAGGTGTACTCTAATGGGCTGTAAAAACAGTTATCAGTTCAAAATCCCTTCTAACCAATTAAAAAATTTTTATTCTAGTTTAAGAGTAAACGAAAATATGCTTGCGCAGCTTTCGCAGCTTGCGCAGACAAATTTAAACCCGTGATTTATAACTGGTTTTACTGATGCTGAAGGTTGCTTTGCAATAAAAGTACAACCTAATGCAAAATTAAAAACAAAATGAAGA